ACTTTCATAACTATAGCATGCCAGAAACAGAGAGTTGAGGTGGTTATACCTATACCCCGAAATGCTCCCAGCATAGGAGCCTATCTAAGGTTCCATTCTTGTTGTTGCTGGAGGAAAAAACCCTATTATTGGTGTGGATCAATATACGAGAAATAGATGCTTAGCTTGCTATGTCCGATAACGGCACTGAAGTAGTTAATCTATCGGTACCATATCAGTGGCATACAACTTTGTACCTAACGACCGGAAAAAGTGGAGTGGAATGACAATGCTTTCGAGCAATTGTTTGAGGTTCAAAAAAGCTTTCACCAGCAGATGCCTTGGAGTATGGAATTGGTGCGGCGGTGTTGAGGAAAGCAATTGCCTATTTTAGTCAATAAGCTTTGGGTGTTCGGAGCTTAGGCTTGCAGGAGTGGATGGCCATTCTAATTGTGGTGGATAAGTGGAGGCATTATAGCCGCCGAATGGGTAATTGAAACTGAACAAAAGAGTTTAAGGCATTTGTCTTCACCAGACATTACAAACAATACAAGGTTAGAACTAAACTAATGGGGTCCCTCTATCCAATACCAAAATTTCATTACTAAGAAAGTGAGTTGATTAGGGATGCTCTATCATTCTTCGAGAATAAGATGTGGTACTTTAGCACAGATCACTACAAGCTGACAGTTGGTGAACAGCTGGATAGAGGAGGTTGAGCTACAACAAGGTAAAAGAGGTGCGTGCTGGAAAGCTGAAGGTAACTCTCTTCCCAAATTGACATTCATGGGGTACGGGCGGTATGAAAATAGAGTGTATGTGGGGGCTGTAACAGCAATGAGACAGAAAATACTGGAGAGAATGCACAACTCCCCACATGGGGGGGCACTCGGGCGTACTAGCCACCTATCAAAGAATAAAGAGAAACTGGTATTGGCCTAAGTTCAAAAGGGATGTGCAATAGTTTGTGATGGAGTGTGTGGTATGCCAATTAAAGAAAAGTTAAAATGTAACCTCCCCCGGACTGCTACAGCCCCTGCCGGTACCAGACCGGTATTGGTCCCACATTAGCCTAGACTTTGTGGAAGGGCTACCAAAGTAAGGAGGAATGGATGTAGTCCAAAGTTCCCTTGGTGCTATGAACAGCCGTGCTTAAACTGAGCCTCTTTTGCTTGCCGAACACGCAATGCTCACCAAATTCCAACTTGCCAGTACTTTGGCCACACAATAGACTTCAAGATTGCCATCCCACGTTCGCTCATATGCCCCAACCTCATGTGCCACAACTTGGTGTTGTCCGAATCCGAGGTAGAACTAGCAGTGGAAGCTGAGCCCGTTTTCAACAAAGGAGCAGGGTAGTATTTAAATGCTGCCATTATTCAAGTGGTACCTACCAAGAACTTGTTTTTTAGCGGGTCATAAAGTTTTGTTTGAATCCTGCAAAGTGACGAGCAAAAGGCTATATTGCCTATAGAAATCAAAGGCTTTTCCTTCGGAACCTGCTGGCCGGGATCAATAAAATACCTAAGCTTAAAACCTGGATAAAAAGAAGTGGAATTTCAACTCCCCATGTACCGAGCTCTCAAAGCTTTCCTTCTGGTTTGCAGGTCTGACTCTTCGATACAACCTATGATTTTTGATGCTTTCCGCTCGCAATTCGCATTTTGAAGATATGAAAGGACCTGGAAAGAGATAGTTATATGTCGGCAACAGAAGCTCAAGCTTATGGAATTTTTGATCGTATAGACTGACTCAGTGAAAAGAGCAAAATGAAAGAAAATCCTGACTTCTCTTTTTTGAATCTGGTTAAGACTAAACCAAACCACTTTCTTCTAGTTAGATATAAACACAATATGCCAACTAAACAACAACTGAAACGTGAAATAAGAAAGAAAAACCAGTTCATAAATCTTCCGCTCTTAAAGGAAGTCCTCCGCGTCGAGGAACATGTACTAGGGTATATGTGCGACTCGTTCAGATCATGAGTTCGAAGAGATGAGAGAATTTTTCCAGTATAAACGACCAGTACTGATGAATAGGAGAGTAAAAAAAAGGTATATGATATACTTCTTGATTCTATTCAATTTATGGTTTGGTCAAAATCCAATCATTTTTTCTTTGAAGATAGCAAAAGGTTATCCATTAAGCCTAGGAAGGAAATAGCATTATAAGAAGCAAAAAGGGGAAATGGGCGATCCATTCAATGAATAGTCCTTTTTAAGCTTCGTTCCTCTCCCGCTGGTCGAGTCACTTCGTTCCCTCCATCAAAAAGATTATCTAAGCCCACCCTAAAGTATGGCGCTAATGAAGCACTTGTAGCGCCATAACATAAGTAGATAAGTAGCTAGAGCTAGGTCTTGCACTGTATCGATTTCAGAAAATACGTGAAGTGAAAGAAATTGTCCTCTTCTATCACGTGGGACGTGTTTTCTTGTATGGTTAGGGAAATTTGGTCTATTTAACAGACTTTGCTACTTTCTATGGAAGGAAGCCGAAAGAATTGCCTGCTCCTGCTGCTGAGCAGGACTTTATACTTCTTCGTGTGGAGGATTTACGATGAACGCGTTCTCTCTGAAACGTTGGGTAAGTGTGCAAGCAAATGGGCTTAGCCCTTCCTCAATTTCATCCCTTCCGCTTTCCTTCGTTATGAAAGACTTGTTCACCCGCTTGGTTGATCCGGAAATGCATGGGAGTGTTGGTACATTGTTTTTTCTTTGAAATAAGCCAGGACCTACTTAAGTAAAGACTGGCTCTCTCTATATATAATATACGCAATATCTTGAAAGGCGAAGAGTGACTACAGATTTAAGCTCCTAGCTATTGAATGCATGGGAATGCTGATATATTGATTGCACGAGCTAGCCGATTCGGATTGAGAGGCCAGTCACGGAACACTCCCCCAATCTTATGGGGATAGACAAGGAGACCTGTGAACTCGGATAGCCGCATACCTGGAATCCGCTACTTTCTTCTCTTATGAAATATAGAGTGACAGGGGCAGACCACTAGAGTGACTTTCTCAACTATACTATAAGGGACAAAGGAAACTTCTGAAACTATGGCAATTCTTGGTCCCAGCTAAAGAAGATAAAGAGCATCTATCCTAGCTGCGGTAATGCCGATTCCAAGACCTCTTTCAAGCGCTCAAGCAGAAAGGCAGACGGGATGATCAAACGAATACGATGATAGCACCTAAAAGCTTTCCACGCTCTGCTCTTAGCAATGAGGGCTACAACTTTAAAAACTGCGGAATCCCAGAAAAAACGAATGAATCTTTCTTCTCGGTATCGAAGGAGAGCCAGAGGGTAAACAGAGTCTCGGAGGAGAAGACTAAACCACAGACTAAGAGCGTGGGAATCTGACTTTCTTTGAAAGTGGACTGGAAATCTGCCACTTGACCACCTTAGGTATGGGACATAGCCCTTGGTACCTTCACAACCTTAACAGAATGAGAAAGGGAATTCTATTCTTTCTTCAAGAAAGGAGATAGGATAGTTCCCTAGTTGGATGGAATGAGAAAGCGTTGGAAAGTTCCCGATCTTACTGAATGAAAAAGAGAAGAAAGCGTTGGCACAGGAAACTTGACTCTGGGAGGTTTAAGGACATTCCCAGCGTTGGCAGTTACCTAGTTGGAACGAGAGGTATTTGATTACTCTCTCTCCTCTCTAAGAAAAGAGAGAAACAAAACAAACGAAAAGTCTCGCCAATGAAGAACTGGTAATGGGAACTTGAAATCTTTCTAGGCTTGGCGAGTGTTCGTCTATCAATGAATGGAATCGGTAAAGTGGTCTCGGCGGTTCGACTGCTTTGTTCTCCACGCCTTCGTTCATTTGCCAACTTTCTGACTGCAAAAGCCTGTCCGAGGTTGGAGTTAGAGTTCCGGGGCCTTACGTACGAGAGTGAAATCTAGAGTGAGAGTCTTGACCGCAACTGAGTAAGTCAGTGATTTTCTGAGTCACTTAGGCAACTGAACTTGGTACTGATTCCGGGTAACCGCATCGGATTCTGGGAGAAGGCTTCATACGCTTTCCGTTGATAGCTACAAGTGCCTACTTCAACTTCCCACAGGTGAGTGGCTTACACATTAGATGCCCCCCATCTACTCCATTTTGAGAATGGAAAAAGAAGAGAATTGAAATAGGTTTCCTCTCCTGTAGTCTTTCCAACTGCAGTAATAGTCAACGATCCTAGAGCATCCGTAGGAATATGCGATGGATTCCTTTTTTTAGTAAATAGAACCTCTAGTATTTAGTGTAGGTTTAATTGAAGACATAAAAGCTTGCTTGCTCAAAAGAGCGGGCTTAATATTGAGTGAAAGTTCGAAGCACATGCTGTACTTGATAATCCTGAGTAGATACTGAGCTACCGTATTCTTTGGTTAAGTCTTTAAGATAATTCAACGTTTCGATAAGACATTCCCAGCACAAAGCTTTCCCTCTCGTCTTTGACCCATGGAGTGAGCGTCCTTGTCCTTCTACTCTCACTGTCTCCGTATACAGTCAAAAGGAGCTGTCTACTTTGACTTACTTTCTAAGCGAGCTATTTAGGCATATTCTGGAATGAATCTATTTACTTACTTATTTTTATTACTTAATTGATCTAACTTTCAATTTCGTGTTGGCCTTATACTATAAACCAGTGCACTCCCAATCGTCCCTCTTCATTATATATATTTCTATGTGTTTTTGAGCTTCTACTATACTCTACCATTTCTTTGATCTACGAGTGCCAGATTAGTAATTATTTGTCTTCCTTGTCCTCCTAGGTCTCTTCCTTCTGTTTTGCTGCTTTATTGTTTTTTATTTACCCACTTCTACCAAGAACCAGATGTTAATATAGATACGATAGTCCCATCTTTGTCCAACGCTATGGCACCGAAATGAAGATTAGTTTGCTTTCCTGGATTCAACGTGAGCACCTGTGTTGAAAGTCCCATATCCTCAGTCTGTTGAACGAAAGACTTAATACGATTCTTATTCTCTTGTTCATCTCCTTCGCGTACAAAGATGAAAGCATAAAACTCATAAAAGACTACTTCATGCATGATGAATACACCTTAAGGAAGTTTAAAGCTTAGGCTTGGTCATTCATAAATTAAGAAAAAATATTCATAAATATAGCGAACAGGAGAAAGCGCAGCTGAGATATGCAAAGACGGTCCACCCGAAGAAATCAAAACGCTTGTGCTTGTGGGGGAAGCATCAATCCATCTTCATTAATGCAATACACAAAAGGTTGCAAAAGATAAGAACACACGAATGCAAATAGATAATAACAAGGTGCTTGTTTCAAGACTTCACCCGCGATTATCCTAAAAGTCTCTTCATAAATAAGAAGGAGCAGGCACGAGGCGCGCAGCGGTTCAAATTCACTATATGTATGAAGTGCCTTCACATTTGACCTACTAGACAGACCATGTAAAAACGACTCCTTCTCCGGAGTAGAAAGAAATGAGGGATAATTCCTTTTTAGCAATAACTTGCCAAGCGAACTGAGCACTAACTCATCAATCGGTTGCATATAAACCGTTTAATACTCTATATCTATCTAAAGATCTATATATCTAAAGGTTTTGTCAGAGGGAACACAGGTACACCTTTGTAGAATCCATCTGAACCAACCACACTTCGCTATAAATAGATGAGGCAATTGGGTTTGAGTTTGTAATTTTGATCCCGAATTTTCTCACTGGCAATTCTTATATCATCCATTGTGACAGAAGAAAATCGAGGTTGACTCGCACAAGAAAGATAGAGTGACGAAAGGTTTGAAATCCATTCTTCTGCTACGAAACGGTACGGAGTGAGATCAAGATTCATGGATCGAACTATTGGGCTCGTCATATACCCGAGGCTCTCGAATGAGCTTTCAGAGTACTTTGAAAGATAGGGGTGGTGATCAAACCATTCGTTCCTGGATCCGATACTAGCTTTTCACATTCAATAAAAAGACTTGCCGAATCAAGATCTTCTTTTCCTCCTAAACCCACTCCAGCCCTAGGGCTACTAGAGACTTCGGTTCTTCGCCGGGCATCACTGCTCAAATGCGAGCTGAGCTGTCCCTTTTGACTTCTCCATGTTAAAAGTAGTTGACCTACGGGGTGGTTTTGGGGGGGGATGCCCCACAAAAAGAATTCATCTGCGTCGGAAGTGGGCTTAAAGGGCTTGAAAGAGCGAAACACAATGCAGCAAGAGAAGGAGATGACGGCGTCAAAGATCAAGATGAAGTAGGAGTAGGTATAATGTCCTAATAAGGTAGCTAGATGTTCTCTCTTGTGCCCTAGCTGCCACTTGTTATACAGAGAGAAAGCCTTTCAAAATGGATAAAAATTATCTCCTCTCCTTCTCATGGGACAGCAGTCTCAGGAAAAGCTCCCAGGTTGGCTAAAAGGAAAGAAAAGTTAGTGACCTCATCCCCTTCCTTGCACCAGCACCAACCATAATCGCTTTTGCTTTTTCCTGGGTCACTCACTCATTGCTTTCTCCGGAGCTGAAGTTCTTTCAATTATCCTTTGACTATTTCCTTCTTTCTAGAAGATTTCTGTGAAGTTCGATGCCGGTATTCTTTCTTGAGGAAATGCCTCAGAGAGTGAAATGAAGACTATTGCTTGGGGAAGCAGCTACTCGAATCTATACGCCGATTCTAACTCTACACTAGTAATGAGTTGATTTCTTGGAATAGGGCAAGGGAAAACACTATTTAGATAGGGCATTGACAGTAGGTAACTCCCCTCTCTCTGCAGCAGTTCCATATGTTTTCATATATAGTTATCGTACTTTCATTGAATAGTATGATCTGCAGTCAGTTGAAAAACCCATGGATCTATGAAGAAATACCATAGCATACTAAATACTAGAAGTAAATTCAAACTTGCAGTGACAGGCCATTGCCTTTTGTTGCGTTGACCTACATAGTAAAAGAGTGGATTTTAGTACCTACTAGTTTAATTTTGTGGTTACAGAAGCACATTCATAAGCATATGAAAAAAATAAAATTGTAGTTAGTCAACCAAGTGAGAAATTCTCACATAATTTGCAATCTCAAGTCCAAATGCCAACATATTCATTTTCACGATGTATGTAATTTGACCTTCTATTTATTTCTTTCACAATGGAAGGACCCACAAATCTCTAACGGTGGGATGTAGGGATTTGAGGTGATATACCCATACAAAGCGACAATGGAGCACGCGGTGATACCGGCGGTGGGTGCATTCAGAAGTAAAGACATTGAAGGTGCCAGAAATCTGTTGAGAATAGCTATTCAAGTTCTTCTACTAGTGAAAGCTGTCAATACCATTATCCTCGCATTTCCTTCTTGCGCTCTTTCGGAATGATGAAACACAAACTAACTATATATGATAATATGGAAAGAAATACTCAAAAGCAATGACAGATTCTAGTTTCCCATTTCCTCATCTATAGGTGACCTCCTTGGACAGAATGGAGTAGAGGATGGTATTTCGTCGAAGCAGTCAGGCCTCTTCCAGAAGACTCTTACCCATAGCCTCATAACGGGTATTGAAGAGATCAATCGGACGACTATAGTATTCGGAGCCTACCGCCCTTTCTAGAGGGGGCATCAGCACGGCTACCTTGTGACGACGACTTAACTCCAGTCACTACTGCGGTACAAAAGAAAGAGGAAGACGCTCGTAGGCATTTTGCGACAACACTCTGACAATTCGGAAGGCTTGTGTTAAGCATAACGTAATCGCCAACATTCATAAGCATACAAGCACACTTGTCAAAGCTAAGCACCCATTCATTGGACTCTTGTCTATCGATCATACCATCCAGGAGAGTAGCGCTCCGTAGAGATTTAATTTAATTCGACATTCTTATCCATATCCACCCACAGATAGAGAAATTCGCCCTTTCAAGTTATACCCAGCCTAGTTCCTTTATAAACTTCTTTAGTTGGTGGTGCACTCTTTCCCACCTGACCCGAGAGAGAGAGTGTTTTTTTGATTCACTACAACAACTCTTTCCTTTATACTAGCAGATTAGAAAATCCCCAACGAAGCGAAGTTCACAACCCGCAGATCAAGGTTATCGTTGGGCTACATAGCCAAAGCTTCCTCATTTATTTCTTTGTTGAAAGATTCCATAGGATATGCTTTATATAGGAAAGAGAGATCTGCCTTCCGGTTTCCTCTCATCCGGCTCAAGTAGTTGCACTAAATAAAAAAGGAGTTCTTTCAAACCTTGGGCAAAGACTCGATGGCAAAGCTGGCTTTTCAGTTCACGAACGAGAGCTATCTCACTTGAAGTGGGCGGATTATCTATTAAGATAGCCAAAAAAGGTAGTCAAGGATAGATAGTTTTTGGAATGAAGTGCTTGTTAAGCTTGGAATTCTGACTAGAGCATAGGGCAAAAGCTAACCTTAAAATGTGAAGTTACTACGGGCAGAAATTCTTACTTATCACAAAACAAGGAAAGCTTTAAAGTAGCAGTTACCGAGGGGGCTGGGAATGGAGAAATGCTAGTGGGTTGGACAATCAAATCTTACAAAAAGTTAGTTATCTACCAAAGTCAATCTCGCAAAGGAGGCTAGTCAAGTTAAGAGGGTAAATCTTTCAAAATGTGATGTGAAGTAGGCATTGAAAGCAATTGGAGGAGTTATCCCCTCACCACCCAAAGCAAATATCACTTGAAGTGGAGGATCTGAGCTAAGAGAGGCAAAGAAATCTCACTCTAACTTGAAGTGGGCAGAGATGATCACGCCATTCTTCTTAGTTACGATACTATGGCAGAGATCTGACTTGAACAACTTGAGCCTCCCCGTTTTCCAGCACACCGTGCACCCTTACCAGCTATTATGGGCCTGCGGCCTCACGTCACAACGGCGTGGACGGACCACTATTGCCGGTAGGCTGGGAGATCAGAAGGAGAAGGATGAAGATCATAAGACGTACATTAACTTCGTAAAAGCATGAAAAGCCAGCCCACTTCTCTTCTTTGGATTTAAATTACCCGCTCGCTAAGAAAGCGCCTTCCTTTCATCCTCTTGTTCCACTCTTGTCAACTAAAATAGTAAAGAGGCAGTGGTTGATGGCTGAGCTGGACCTATAGTGATAGTGAAGAGGGATCAAGATTTTAGAATCTCTAAATTTCTTTCGAAAAAAGCGAATAATAAGTCGAATTCTTTACGTCACAGGCCGTTTCCAAAGATTAAAGAACGGGAATCCACTGTAAACTTATCTTGGAATTCCCCTATTTTGATCTTCCTGTCCTCCTTGGTACCGTCACTAAGCAAATGTTCGAGGATCTGAGACCATAAATGAGTATCTTCGATCTGAAGCTTTTCGACCCCATATTTGACTCCTTTCGCCATGCTATCTTAGTTGGCAAAGAAAGCTTTCCTCCCTCTTGAAGTTTATGGGATTTTTCTGTCACAATCCACATATGCTAAGGAGCTCGTTAAGAAATTGAGTCTTTATGATTCCAAGGCCACTCGGAATCCCATGAGCACGAGTGTGAAACTAAGCAAAGAAGAAAAGCAAGTCCATTAACTCTTCCCTCAGAAACTAGCCCTAGTAGCCCTATTGCTAAGACATGATAGTCCCGAGTTACCTCCTTTTTCAGTAGTATAGTGAGACTTTCCTGTCACTTCCCCTAGCACCAATTCCAATTCATCAACTCAGACATAAACTACTGCTTATACTAATAAATAATACGTCGCCTTATGTTTACTTGACCTACTGTACTTGCTTTCCCTAGTCCGAAGTAATGCCTATGCCAAGCAAAGATCTAGTCCAGCCAATGCCATACTTGACTCAATTTCCTCTTTCCTACTTTGGTTCTACTTATTACTGAAATTGCCTGAATTTCCTTTCTTTTTGCGTAGTCTACCCCAAAAAGCCATACTTGCCTTTTGCCTTAGGAAGACTTTCTGTCAATTACTATTTTTGACGAAAGACCGTGTTTTTTGTAATAAATGCTATTTGCCTAAGGAAAACTAATTGGAAATGAAAAAAAAAGTAGTACTTTTCCATATATATGAAACAAACTTTCCATCAATTTGAAATAATGTTACCGAGGGAGAATCACTGTGATAACTTTGACATCTATATTAGATAAAAACACAAGCAGAAACACATATCTACTTTGCTTATCTAGTAGTCCTACTCTGACTTCCCCTAGCTCCAAGCACTACTTTACCTAAGCTGCTTCAAGTCCAAGATGTTTACCCATAACAATCAAGAACTACTCTTTCCTCCCATTGGTTGACAACCAAATACACATGATAGATAGTATAGCTGCTTGCCATAGTCATAATCACCTATTTGACCTAATCCAGCAGTTTCTTTATTAACTTCCTCATCTGCATATACGAGTGAGAATCTAGGTAAGTTCTTCGTTCTATTGGGATTTGCGGCGTTATAGGGAGAGCGCAGCTCTACTTAGAAAAGCTAGTACGGGATTTTTAGTTTAAGGCATCCCCCGAAGAAAAGAAGTCAAGGCTCTATCCGTTGTAGGAGTGTTACGGCGGGGGTTCAGTCCAATTCGGGTCCTTTAGTGGTTCGCTGGAGTTCAGGGCCAGTCTCGTATCTATCTCAATCCTAGGAGGTAGTTTACTCGCTTCGGTCCGTCTTTTACTGTGAATTCCTTTTTTCCAACAGCTTAATGAAGCTCAGTAGGGTTTTCGCGGGCAAGCCGTAGTCAGAGAAGAAGCTGTTGCAAGCAAAAGCAAGTATCCGTATCCGTCTTGTAGCTCACTTCAGGCAATAGGAATAAATCAAATATCTTCTATGAATAGGGAAGCTTGCTTGCCAGGCAGAAGAAGAAGAAGTAAAGGAAGAAGACCGCACCGAAGAAGAAGGCGGAGTGAAGTTAGGGCATAATCCAGGCAGGGCGAAGTGCAGAGAAATTCCTATCAAATAAAAGCGAGCACTAGTATATTTATTATTATAAATGCTTGAACTGTACCATTTCTTAGGTTGCTTTCATTAGATGCTTTTGTCCAAATATGAACTTCCTTAGAAAAAGTATATACTCACGTCTTGTTTTCAAAGCATGAATATTGGACTGCCAATCTCATCACATGACCACCTATTCTTTAAGCTTACACAGCGTAAGGTTTCCTCAAAAAAAGCACGAGCTGAGCGTCTGAAAGCAGGCACGCGGTGCGATTAGTTTCTTTTAGTTTCGAGTGAGGGAGTAGAGTAAAGAATTAATAGATTTTTCAGAAGTAATACATATTATTCGATAGGAAATCATAGAAGAGAAGAGAGATGAGAACAGTTTCGTATAGTTTCGTTGAGGTAGCTATGGTAGAAGAAGAGAAGGCTTATACCGGAGTAAGAAAAGAAGAGAATACATTCACAACAGACAGAATCGAGGTTAGTTTGCCCTATCCCGAATGCCCATACCTAGCCACCCCATTACCTTTTTTTCCTTAGCTTCCAAGCGCTATGCCAGGTAGCTGAGACCTACTTTCCGCTATCCTTATGCTTGTTTGGAACTCCCCTACTACTATGTTTAGTAATACGCTGGCAATGCCAATCGCTACTCTTTCCCCGTTGTTTCCTAATCGGTCACTGTAACTACTACTCTTGCCCTAGACACAAGAAAAGATTATTATATAATAAATTCTTCATTGACTAGCCCCACCCCAGCTTACCCTAGCAATTACCTATGCCCTCCCTAGCTTATCCATAAGAACAGACATTTCTTCATATATAGTATTTTACCACTTCTCACAAGCCCTATTCCAGGAATACATCAAGTAATATCTCTTATAGGCAAAAAGAAAACACATATATATCGGCGTAAAGAGTTACCCAAGTCCGAAGTAATGCGTCTTTCTATCTAGTCCAACATGCTTACCCATAATAAGACCCAACTTCTTCACGCCCGATCGCCTTCGTCTTCTTCATTCATACCAGCCGAAGCCATCTTCTTTATCTCCTCGATTGCTTCGAATGGATTTAAGAAGATCAAAGAAGGGGCCTCTCTTGCTCTCCAGTGGATCAAGGAGAAGTGCCAGAAGAGATGCCACATTAAAGAGCTATGAGTTTGATTCTTACTGATCCGATCCTATTGAGTCGAGCTGGTACGAGGGCCTATTCGAATGAGCTGTGAACCTGTCATCAGGTATTTAATGAAAGTAGTGAGCGATCTTGCTGGACGAACTTAATGATCGAACTACCCTTCTTTAATTAGCTTTTATTGACTGATAAACAATGGCCTGTTAACAAGAGGAACGGAAGTGGTACAGTTAAAGTACGGGCAGAGTCTGATTCAAAACCGTCTGTGACGTCGGACTGAAGCACTTAAGAAAGAAGCTGAGAACTTTTGGTTTATTTTATGCTCATTCTGACACGGTTCAGAAGGTCACAGCACAGGCATAACCCGGTTGCTGCTACTTTAACTTACACCCTACATGAGCTATTACAAGTACAGGTACAGCTACACAAACAACATACGCTACAGTGGTAACAAGGGCATCCTGAGCTTCACTCGTAGTTCTGATGACTAGTAAACTACTCTTCACTTTAAACTGTTCCGCAATCTCATTAGGGTCCACCCCTTGACGCGTACCCCGTCTGTCAACCGTAACCCTCATATTTTCCTAAAAGACGAACTAGCACTTTGGGATCTAGTGTTTGAGAGAGCAGGAAATAGAGAGTAAACCCGGGTAACAGGGGCAAGTCAAGGTATTAGGCTTAGCCTTTCTTCGGATCAATCAATCCACCTAAAAAGTATATTCCTATTGGTTAGGAAGTCGAATAACTAAATAGCTCACCTCTCCTTTCCCCGCGTGGGTCGGGATACCCTTTTGGATGCTTTTTTGGAGAGAGAAAAGGAGACGAAGAAGTGGAATAAATAGAGTCAACCGTGGAAGGGGAGAGGAAGATAAATCCATAGGATCCACAGGCAAGCCTGTTCTCCGTAACCCGAGACTCTTTCCTTTATTATGATATTACGGTGATATGAGTTTTCCAACTAACTGGACGATGAGTGGTCATCTTTTCCCAGCCCTCATAAAGACCTAGGCAGCTGTTCATCGGAGGTATGGTTGAGAAGGTCTACTGAAAGAACACACACCCGTCAAAATTGACTAGAAGGAGAGCTGCTCATAGGGTCGTTCTGCTGAATCTACTAAGGCTTTTCCGGTACGGGTGGATCCTAGTACGGCAGGCTTCGGACTTCACGTTCTGTAAGGCCGGGTAAGATAGGCCCTCCCGTCTCATTCCATTTCCTAAGATCCGTCGATGATTTATGAATCGTGGTTCGGAGTCTCTTAGCGATCTTTCTTCCTTCTTCCACGAGGGCCTGTGACTACCGACCTGTTGTACCCGGAAAAACAGTATTGGACTAGCCTGTGTTAAGCATCGGAAGACTGATACGGAGTGAAAAGAAAATCTACTATATATGAAACATAAGCCTATTCTTCTTTTTCTCCACTGCAACATGCTTACTCAAGTTACCCACTTTGCCTAAGAACTAATATTTAGTATACATTAACTCATCCATATTATAACCTGCTCCACTGGCCAATACCTTGCTTTACCTGCTTGTCCTAGCCTTATTTCTTTCCCTAGTGACAATGCAATTAAATCCACTCATATCTCTTATAGGCAAAGAGAAAACACATATCCAGTATACTCCAGTAAAGAAGCGCCGGTCCAGTCGCTGAGACCCACTTTACCTATAGCAATCAAAGCCCTTACTTGACTTCGCCCTATCGTACTAATAGGTCGCTTGCCCTACTGGCCGGCCGGCGCTTCTGGATATTCTTTGACTTAGTCACAAGCAACAAGCCCTATAACAATCCATTGCTTCTTTTTTTACTCATTTGACATCAACGAATAGATAATAGAGTTCTGGTAGCTTACATAAACTCTGACCTACTGTACCTAGAACCATCCAGATCTCCTTTCCCTTGGGTGGAGGTAGAATTTACTCATTTGGGCCCCATTGTACACTACGAATGCCATCTTTAGCCCCATGATTGATGTGTTTACCTCAAAATGACCATGAAAAAACCATAGACCCGCACAGAATAGGCATGCATTTGAATTAATCTGATATCTTATGTAAACATCACCTAAGCTTTAATCAATTCAGAATTGAATATAGCAGCACAATACATAAAAAATACCATGCATCTTCTTTTTATATATGCCGATCAAAAGGATATGCTTTAAATAATGAAGAGGCCGCCCTTAATACACACATACATGCATGTTGCACCTTCTTATATTGTTACATACATCATTACTTTCAAAAGTTTTGTTGTTCTCTACCGCTTTGTTTGGTACAGTCCCGAATTCCACTCTGGCAAGTTGCATAAATGCAAGAATATAAGTTGTATTTTATATGCACAAGTAATTAAGACAATGCTTGTTATAGCTTGCATACTTTGCATGTATATTAGTGGTCTTTTTTATGCAATGTAGGGCAACCATTGTAATTGTTTTGTTTGAGCTTCTCTTCCTATGATGGGATTTTGAGCTTCTTAGTTATATATATGTAAGCTTGGTCTTTCTAGCTTTTGTGTGTGCCAAAGAGAGCTCATTTCGTTGGTAGATTAGGGCTTGTTAGAGAAAGAAATGGAGAGACACCAATTGTAGAGAGAGAAAAAAGCTTGCTTGTGGGATTGTAAGAATCTTCTAATCGATATTCTCCTTCCTTCCTATAGTAGAAGTTGATTCAGTCCATGGCCTACCGGTAGGGTATCCTAAATACTTGAAATTGGTGTTTTTGGTAGATTTTAGCACTTTTCTTTATTTCCTTCTTGTAGGTTTTTTTACTTTGGCTTTCTTGTGTGCTTTGTATTGATTGGTGTGGTTTTTTTCTAATTAGTCAGCCTAAACTGCTTGCACTTTCCCTAATCAATTCTCTAATAACTGGTATTGTTAGGCCCTACTGTAATATTAGTGGTTTAGTAGGTTTTGGTAGGGTTTTAGATTTCTTATAGTGTAGTCCTTCCTGCTATAAATAAAAGAAAGAGCAAGCATCTGTACAAGGAAGGAAGGTGCTCATATAGGCAATTCCTCAAGCACTAATGCGGCCTGGCAAATATATATATGTGTGGGAGAACGAAGTGCCAACCAAAGAACTGCTATTAAATAAAGGTGAAACTCTTCCTTCCACCTAAATACTTAAAATAGGATAGGAGCAAGCAAAGAGTCGATCAAATCAAAGAAACCGAAAAACAAAGCACTGGACGGACTATGGACTATATATGAAAAAGGGGTAAAAGGGGAAATCAAAGGTAGTCTCACATACTCAACGATAGATAGTGTTATTGGAATTATTCACAACCAATGATTGGAGAAGAGCTTACACTTCCTAAGAAGGAAAGCAAACAATTCCAAGGTGAGCAAGAAAGCCCGAACCAAGGGACGAAGTGAAAAGTAAGTAAGTGTCCCATATCCATTTCCTCGTGCACATTCGCATAGTTCCAAATAGATAGTAAGGATTTAATTTTCATTGCACCCGACTTCGATCATTCCCTTCTACCCTCTATCCTATCTGGATGATAAGCTTTTCTTGTTCCAGCTTCAGGATCGCTATTGACTACAGACTTCTCAGAGTAAGGGCTTGCTTCGGTGAGACTTTTCGTGATGATTTCAATTCCATACTTACTGCTCCTGGGAAGCGCTGCCGGAGGGAGAAGTGCTTAATGCAAAGAAAGATATGAAGACAGTGATTCAGGGCAAAGCTTTATCCCTCCTTCAATCTTTTCTGGTCCTCATTTTGCTCTCATAGAGTTTGGATATGAACCTGCGGATTTCCACCTACCAGATATTTGGAAAGGTATTCCCCCTCGTTTGGCAAAAGGCTCAAGGCGAGTACACCCTATGAATGAATGCATAGAGGCCTATGGATGGGCGGGCACCTTAGCTCTTAGTATCTTAGGCAGGCCCTGGGTGGAATCCTATATATAGGTAGGCAATTGCCGAGGCTTTCACAAAATAATATAAAGACTTTGTGGAACCCACTTCTCAAAGACTACTCAAAGACACCCACATAAACCAAAGGAGAAAAAGACCAACCATATATTGAATTCCAAGAAGAAATAATCATGCAAGATTGCTCTAGCTGCCCAACTACGAAGATTGTTATATATATATAATAGAAATACCAGTCATCACTCTCATCCACTGGAAAAACACTTTCCTAACTTGCATAACCTGCCTTAACTCGCATAACTCACACCTGGGTTCGTTCTCTTCTTCAGACAACATCGATTTGAAGGGGCATTTTTACTTTCCTCTTTCTTTTCGGTCATAGCAAATTCCTTTTAGTAAGTTAAGTAAGTAAGCAAATGCTAAGTCTGCTTCTGTTGAGGATAGAAAGAGTTCAGAGTGTTATATGTGTGAGATCGATTCGTTTCGAAACTTAGAATATTCTCTCTTCTTTACTAATAGTTGTTTCGACAAGGAAAACTCAGAAAGATAAAATCTTACCACTTTTCACACTAATATTCAGTATATAAATAAAAAGGGGAACTACTCACTCCTATACAATTCAACAAAAACTACTAGTGCTTCAACAATTCAAAGACACTACAGAAGGCAACACAAAGAAAGTGTTTCACTCAATGAAAAAAGGAAGGGTTTTGCTTCATACGTGAAGAACGCTTTACTCAATTGGTAGGGTTCCCATGAAGTCAGTGCATCAGAAGGAGATTGTGGAAAAGATCAAAACATATATTGTACATTCATAATACCCGATACCTTTGTAGCCAGGAGATAGCGGTTACCGGGGGGCAGGTCAAGACGAAGAGGAGTATGGAAAAAGCATCCAACAACTTGAATCCATACTACGTGGGCAAGCGGACGGAGGGAGGTCAGCAACAAGGTTTCATCAATATGTATGGCTACTCGCCTTTTCCGATGCTCACTTAACTATTCACGACTAGTCTAGTCCATTCAATCACTACTTTAGACTTTATTGCTCTTTTTTCATTTGGTACATATTCAAAAACGACCCATATTCGAATTCTATACAATCTATCGTGACCAAGGGAAAGATTCAAACAAACAATGGTTCTGCGCTAAGAACACCCTACCTTAATTCTTTTTTGAAGCTGTGAGGAGGACCGTCCTCTTTATTGTTATTTCCACTATAGCAAGGAGAGTCAGTCAGCTCCAGCCCGCCCTTATAGAGCTTATTACCTGGAAAGCCTTTCTTTTGGGCTTTGCAAGACAAGGGTATACACCCAGAACTCCACTCTGATACGAAGAGGCTGCCCTCCGGCTGGACATGGGACTGACGACGGGTACTTCTTATTAGCTATTTACCGGGGGATTCCTCGAGGTTGGCTTTCCACTCTTTTCATATTCTCAAAAACTCATACATTACTGAAAGAGGTAGGTTACTGCCGAAAGGCTACGCACGGTTTGTTCTAGTGCTGGTATTGCTTCAAAATAACTTCTCAAATTAGAAAGCAGCATACATAATTGAATAAAAAAAGGAAATTGACCTTATTTTGCACTGAGCACACCAAGCAATTTGCCCCTTTGAATGCATCTGCCAAAAGAGGGAACAGATACCTTCTCTCGTTAGAAACTAACATACTTCATTCCAAAAAGAATACAAAAAAGGGGATAAACCGTTAAGAAATTCTAACAAAAGCAAGCAGGTCAACCAATTAAAGAAGTCAACGCATAGTTTTGAACTTCTCAGTAGAAAAGAGAGATAACAGAAAATGCGTGTTCCAAGGATTAATCAGAGCAGCCTCTTCTTTCTCCAGCGAATAGAACCAAATTCTAAGTTTCATAGCATAAGGTCTGCTAGCTAAGGAAAAACAAAACAAGCCTCTTGCTCAGTGCACTCTACAATTGCAACGCAAGACGACCCATTTCTTCTAGAGTTTTGATCTAAGGCTCTCCTTGTGGTGAAGCATGAGCCCGGGGCAGGGATTGAACGATTGAATACTACAAGCATTTCTTTGATTGAACGAGAAAAAACACACATACATACATAAAAGAAAGAAAAACAGGGTATTACAAACAAGTGAACCATTGGATATGTTACAAACAGAAAAGCCAAGAAAGTATGACCAAAAGCATATACCTGAAACAAGTGAACCATTGAATACTTGAAACTGCACAAGTGAATGATCAAAAAGAAAGAAGCATTTTACCGGCACAAGAATATGTCTTTTTTCTTACAAGTTCATGATAAAAAACTATGAGAAAGGACTGCCTTTTTTCGTCATATTATCTGATTGAGACTTTGCTGCGAGCATTTCGTTATGTAAAGATGCAGAGCAGATAGACTCTCTCTTTATATATGGGGTGACTCCCCCGGGTCTTCCCCAAAAGGAGGTAGCCCCGGTTAGCTGCGATGGCATGTGAAGTAGCTTTAATTATTACATTGTATGAATTCATTCTGTTAGCACGAAGACAAAGTGAACTGGGAAGAGAAAGACAATAATAAAGTATAGAAAGAGAAGGTCAGGCATGCATCTGGGTAGATAAATTCCATGGATCTTATTTCCGGAGTTTCTAATTCAATTCCAGTTTTTTTAGATAAGGGTCCATCCACCCAAACAAAATATAGGTTAGGGCATCCATCTGCAGATGTCTCCTCCGCCAAGTGAGAAAGAAGGAATTTTTTGAAGGTCTAGAAGCAAGGGACTTATTGGGGAAGGAACTTCCGGGCTTCGAGAATTAGTTCTTAGCAAGAAAAGAATAGGGGGTAGCAGTCCTTAGCCAGGCCTCTATGAAATCGGGCGTGGGCCGACTAAGCTTTTTCATTGATTGAGTCCAAAAGAACGGGGTTGGATGCGAGATTCGGTGATTTCTAATAGAAGTGAAATAACCCGCTTAAACGCTTTTTGAGTTCAAAAGGGGATTGGTTCTCATTCTTGAGAAATAGGAATCATAGCCTCTTATAGTAGCCCAGAAAATAAGTCAACTTCTGGGATGGCGAGAATCCGGATGCCGAGAAAGAGCTCTTTTCAGCTTTTCATTTCACCGGTGGTAGCTCAAGGCTTTACAAGGAAAACGAATACCAAGCGCAAGGCAATCTTTTAATACGTTTTTGTCGGAATTCCTAGTCGAAGGGATCGCTCTCACAACCGGAGCAGCGAAATGCGTGAGTTCTTTTCACCGGATCTCAAATGGGGCTAGGGAAAGCAAGTACAGTAGGTCAAGTAAACATAAGGCGACGTATTATTTATTAGTAGCAGCAGTAGGCAGTAGGGCCACAAGTCTAACTCTAGTAGATTCTGTCAACGCAATAGGCCGGCCGATATGTCTTTCTTTGGGAGCTAGGGGAAGCTGCCTGCCTTCTTTCGTTGCTGCACTCTCCTCCGCTTCTGTTAGCAAGCATTTTTCTTATCATGGCTTTTACTATAATAGGTTCCAGTACTATTTGGTACATCAAAATTGGTACAGAATCAAATAACTTTGGCCTCTCAGTTACCTACCGCTCGGTCTACAAAACATGTTATACACATGTACTAGATGGACATACCTGTCCACCCCCTTTTCTTTCTCCGTCAAGAGAGCACTGGAGTTGGTAGACAACTCAGCAGATGGGCCTTCGTTTCCCAGCCTAACAACTTTCTTCTGCGGATGCTTCACTAGTTGTTTGTCCAAAATAACCTACTTAAAGCAATTGAGTCACTGACACATAATTGAGGCTTTATTGCACAATTCAAGGTTAAGTTGACGATGAATTTGCGTAAAGAGAACGCTCGTTCCAGCAAGAAAACGGCCTAGCTTAAGCTATACGGCTTTCTAGCTAGCTAGCTCATCTAAAGCAGCTCGTTCAGAAGCGTATGCGTCAAGTCAGTTATTTGAATCATCACCAAGCTCAGATATTCCACACACGATAGGCGCTTCAACCTGCAATCCATAAAAAAGCAAATTATCTAAACCTCCCATTCCACTTCCTTCAGCACAATAATTACCAGAGCATTCAGTATTTCAGTACCAATACCGGTACCCGCATAATAAAAGAAATAAAAGTACTATCAGTACCTAGCCAGTATAGTACTGCTGAACCTAACATTAGTGTTTTTTCTTCAGTGGATTTTACCCTGCTTTGCTTTGTCCCATGATTTTTATATTTATTAAATAAAGCGTATACCTATGGATAGGACTTTCGATGAAGAAAGCTTTCCGCAAGCAGTTCAAGGGAGTGGAAGGGGTCGTCACGATCGACGAGTTGTTTGATATAAAGCAAAAAGATAACGAAGGAATCATATTACTTTAAAAAGCCTCATTGATTCTAGCACTCGCGAACTTATGGAGCCAAGCGCCAAAGAAAAGAAAGCACTAGTCTCATTGCAGAAAGAAGAGGAAAGCAAAGTAGTGTATCCAGGAATCTAGCCAATAGAAGGATAAGCTTGATTCTGTGTTGAGTAGTAGGCCGGTTTCTGGCTAGGAAGGAAGAAAATGAAGGTTGAGTTCTTTTGTCTACTTTCTTGTCCTTGTAGCGAAAGAACTTGTTGATGCTGGCACTGTCAGAACAGAAGCAAGAAGATAAAGAAGTGAAAGAACTATCTAGTTTCTTTTCTCGTGTAGTTGACGACTGATCAGTCTAGCAATATGTCTGTATAGACGAATATCAAGTGGAGTTGATCTATCAAGCCTAGTTTTGTGCATGCATATAGAAGAAGCTGTTCACTTTGTCCTTTCTTCTTCTAGGACACCAATCAAGTACTTTCCTATTAGACTAACTTGCACTCAAAGTAGTGAGGAGAAAGAAATGATCTATTAGTTCCGAAAATGGATGTGCCTATAATGCACTGCCTTCGGTCCAGCAAAGTTATGTGGGATACGGAAAGAATTCGGCTGTTACGAAGTCTAGTAGTTGCTTAAACGCTTGTGGATGCTGGCTTCAAAGCAAGCAAAAGAGAAAGAAAAGTGCCGTAGTTTGAGTTCAAGCTATCTTATCTGACTCACTCCTGCGTGCGCTCCGTCGCTTGTTGCTGCTTGTTGAATCAAAGGCCCTATTTTGACTAAAGTACTGTTTGATTGATGATTTCCTTTCTGCGCACACTACTCTGTAAGACAAGAACGAGAGAACAAAGTTGTTAGATATAGCTTTTTCACTAAAAGAGACTGACACCTTAAGCAGATACCGGCACAGTTCAGTACTACCGACGGATATACAAATATGTATGGGCTAATACTAATTAAGCTTTCTTTTGACTCAACGTCTTTAGACCATTTGTGATTATATCCTCTCAATCTAAAGCATCTTGGTCTGCAATTTCAAAGAGGTGCCTACCAAAGTGAAAGACTTCTTCTGTCGTTCCAACTCTCACTTCTGACTACTAAGAACTTCATGGAAGGCATAAACGTAATGATCTTTTGTGCCCTTCTTCCTTCTTCTTCTCAAAGTGAGTAGACTATTAAATGCTTGCTGGTAGTCAAGGAGATTGTTCAAGCTAGAAAGGACCCCAGATCTTACTTTCTTTTGGCTTTGATATACCAACAAACCTGATAGAGGAAAACATACTTGATCTTGAGCTCTCAGGTATTTGGATCTTCTACGGTTCCTACCCTGCGCCTCTAGTGCTAGTACTCTTTTGAGCAGCGGCATCAATATGTTTGAGATCAAAACAATGGCATGGACTGGGCGAGGTCATAGGGCTTTTGTAGTCTGACTGCTACAAATGCTAACTAAGTCAGATGAGTTAGGACATGCTCTTTGAGTCTAAAAAGAAGCGGGAAAGAATGAATTGACAATGAAAAGAATTGTACGCACAGCAGTATAATCAAGAAAGTGGTGGTGCCTCAGTTATTGAAGTGTCTGTGTCTCTGATCCAAGCAGCTTCATTTTATTCTGCCAGAAACTAGAATGAGGAAATGGAATTCATTTCCATCAACGATGCTAGAAAATCAAGGAAAAGGTGGAATTAGAGAGTAGGGATCTCTATTCAGGAAGTGGTAAGAGTCAGGTGAAAGCAGAATATCGAGATTCAGTCTTCAATGTTTTAGATGCTGGAAAAGAGGAAAGCAATATTTCTTTGACTCGCAGAAAGTGGAGAAAAAGCTGAGTGAAATGCAGAGGGAAATTGAAGAAAGCAGCACACACTCTCTTTTCAAAACCCAGAATGTGTATATTATGGATTCCCTCTCATGATGGATATGTTAATCAAGAAGGATGAGGATATAGAAAAAGCTCCTCTCCGAATAGTAGGTTTCTTCTTACTTGAGTTTCTTTCTGATCAGTAGAAAAATAGTAGCTGTGAGGATATGAAAAGAGGGAAAAGCTATAGAAAAGGTGCTCGTGTGAGAATGCAAATGATGTTGAGAGCCCATCAGAATTCTACCTCTTTTGAGTAACCAATGATTTGTCAGCCTTTACTATTCAAAGGATTGCTAGATCGAAAGGAAGGATAAGCGGGAAAGTACCTTCTTTCTTGGCTTTGGCTCTGCTACTAACACTGACAAAAGGCTCAAAACCATAACCTTTCTCATACATATAGGTACCCTTCATATACAAGTTTGACAGTGAAGAGCAAACTTCAATTTCAAGTCAAACTACACATGTAGAGCAAGCTTAAGGATTGGCACTATCAATACTGCTGTCAACTAGTTCTTTTGAAAGAGATTACCAGTCGTCTCATTTCCATTTCTTGTTGACTCAGCTCTTTATAAGCGTGTCAGCGGCCGGAAGAAAGCATGAAATTCAGTTACTCTCGTATTCGGAAAAAGGTTCTTTCATTCTACTTCTCTCTCAAAGGAGATGCTCTTTTGTTCTTTAGTGCATAGTTCTCTACTCTTTTTTTATTTCATTTGTTGAATTCCAATGCTTTAAGTAGTTGAGAAGGCAATAATGACTTCTTTCTGGTTTTCTGAAAGCTTAGGCAAAGTTGCTACTTAACAAACTTTTTTTTCTATCTAGAATAGTTTCTGATCTACACACAAGATCAATCGAGTAGAGAATAGCAGGTATCTTTCGGTATCGAGTAGAGAATAGCAGGTTCGGTTTCGAATTTGAATGTTCGTTGTTCTTGAAAGAAAAGGAAGTAGTCAGTCTTGTGTGTTCTTATCTGTGTGATTTGATGGGGTGGGTCAATTTCACACGTTGTTTCGGCCGCTAGTCCAAGAAAAAGTGTATGAAACCCAGACTCTAGTTTTTCCGTCGAGTGTTGATGGCAAAGAATAAGCAATGACAAGCAGAACATAGTGACACATTCAAAGTCAAAAGCACAATGCAAGAGTCTATAGAAATAGAGAATGGACTACAGGCAAAATAGAGACAATCTCATTGCTTACAGGCAACTGCTTCATAGGCCTACACTTGATGAGAAAGCTCTCGCCTTACCAATTTTCCCTATTTTCCCCAGCGAGTAACTACTAACGAGCTCGTAACTACTAATGTTACGAGCCAAAAAGAGCAAAAAGAGCTATTCAAATAGCATCGTTTTGTTGTGAAATTCTTTGTTTTAGTGCAAGACAGATTTGAGATGAACATCAGGTCTTTGATCTTGTTCCCCTCACTCTTCTCCTTTCCTTTTTCAATGTTAGAGCCATTGTCCTATATTACTACTTCTTAAGAAAGACCTGTCTCAACCCGTCTGGGTGAAGTGCTGCCTGCCGTAGTGGGCCTCGTTCTCAAGCGAGATATGGGGGATATGCCTTCTTTTCTTTTGCCAATCTATTCAATAATCTCAATCTAGTGCCAGGAGTAGTAAGTACGGCCGGATCTGAGGCATACAGAGCTATTTAGCAATGGAAAGGTCTATGCGGGGTAGAACCACAACATAGGCAGGCAAACGAAACTTTAGGTAGCTTCTGACAAACATGCATTCTGGCGCTTTCGCAAGCACTATGGCAGTCAAGTCTGGTAAGCACTAAAATAGGCTGAACTGGATGCATTGCGCTTTCATAGAAAGCAGAACATAGGCATTCCTCAAGTTTACTTGCTAGTCAAAATCCTAAGCTTTAATAGTACATGTAGTTTCGCTTTGTCTATTGTTTTTTCTTATAAGAAAGAACCGGAAAGAAGAAGTTATCTAGGCAAGACCATCCCATTAAGAAAGCCAAGCTGCGGAACGAAAGAGAAAGAAAGCTGAATCAAAGGCAAGAAAATAATTTGAGTTTGTCCTTGAAACAAGCAATATCATATTCAGTTTACTTTGACGTGTACTCAGCCCAGGCATAAAAAGAATAAGCAAGTGATGTGCCAGCAAGAATAACTGAATTGAAATAGGAATAAAGAAGTGTAGTTTGAAGTTACGTTTGCTTCTGCTGGCACTATTTATTCGTTTATTCTATTCCTGCCAGGATGTGTTGTAGGAAATTGTTCTTTCAAGAAGAAAAGGTATTAAGAAGAGATTCTACGGGAGGTTTACTCAATCTATAGTAGATGCAAAACAAGTAGTGCTTTTCATTTAAAAGAAAGTTGGAATGAAATTGCTAGGTAGTTTATTGAAACACGGGTTGCCATCTCTCTACAGCACAAAAGTAGGTGTCTTTACTGCTTGATTATATTAATAGAACTCCGAGTGACCAGTGTAGTTTGACGTTGTTATCTTTATTAATAATCTATTCTGTTCTTTCCTATTCCTTGCCAACAAGAAATTACCTATTTATATTAGGCACCGGTCTTTCTCTCTAGCCTACACTTGCTTCTTTTCCTATTCAAATATATTTGTTGTTCCTATTATAGCCATCTGTGCTCAAGCCTTTCTTTTTCCTTACTACTCCTATCTCTTATACGTTCTCGGTACGGGTGACTGTTCCATGCTTTTTCCTAAACCTTCCTACTACGTGAAAGCTATGCTTACCTTTCATTCAAAGTTTTGTACTCCCTTGCATCCCAGTGCCAAGGTTCAAAGAAGCTATAAGACAAGGCATCTCTAGACCATGCTTATACCTATTTGGATTAACTGACCTTACTAGACTTTTTGAACTGTGTATTAAAGTAAGACCTATACTTTACTCAATACTTCCTTTCATTAAAAGCATATGCGGGTATCTATGCCTATCTCAAGTTTTCTCTCTTGGCTACAAAAGCGTTACATGCCTCTAAGCTCTTTCTAGCATAAAGCCATGCCTATCCTTCCCCCACCATAGAGCCCTATCAAGCATATACTCTAAAGAAAGAAAAGCTTGTTTGCATAAACAGCATAGATTATTAATAAATAGTGTAGTTTTGAGTTTCTCGAAGTGCCATCATATCATATAGTAGTGACGAATATAGAGCAAGTAGTTGACTTTCATAAGTAGTAGTTTGCTTGCTTCTTCTGTTTAGTAAACTACTAGGGAGGAACCACACAAGCAAGGGATTGTTTCGCATACCAGCAATCAAAGTCGAGTTAAGAAGTAGTGTACTTTTTCCTTTTCTTGCAACGTTTTTCGTTCTTTTCTTTTTTGCATCCTTTTATCAATGTCTTATTTGATCTCTTCTACCTTGCCTATGCCTATCGGGTATCCTGTCCCGAAAATGTGTATGTACCATAATTGATTTTAGCATAAGAACTGTGCTCTTCCTCGTTGGCTCGGTCCCCCCTCTCTCGTTGTCAGTTTGTCCACTAATTATTCTTACCAAGGCACAAGTTAATCTGCTGCATCTATTTCAAGAGTTGCACCTCACTCGTCACCACGCCATATTGGCTTGTCTCTTGCCACTGCCTCAGCCACCACGTTTTCCAACGCAGCATAATCCTTGACGAGATCGTAATGCTTAATTAGTTCCAGCCACGCTGTGTCAGATTGAATTCCTTATGCATTTTTCTTTCTTTGTTTGTCTGGTTCTTCTCTTTGAAAAGTCGGCACCCGTAGAGATAATGTAAACAGATCTTCAGTGCGAATATTAGAGCAGACAACTCCAAATCGTGCGTAGGATAGTTATGCTAGTGGGCAACTGGCCTTTCCCATAGGCTATGACACTGCATAAGAAGAAAGCTTCGCTCAGCCTAAGTCAATAGGGTATGATCTGTCTCTGGCACGGGCATGGCTAGAATGGGCACGAACTGGTCATTGTCATAGGGATGCTAGCCATGGTGTAGTAGCATGATTATAATAGGGTTGAGGTCAAACTTTCTATTTGAATAGGGACCAGTTAATATATACATTGATAAACTCTAAGGTGTTTCCAACGCTTCAAAGTCTGGGTCGAATAAAGAGAAACTCTACTGGTAATGTGAAAAGAGCCCTACCCGCGTTCATAGAAGATAAGACGGAACAAACTTATTCTTTGAAACTAGGCTAAGGCTTGTATTCTTGCTAGTATTTGTTTGAATTCTTTATTGCATCTCCTTTCTTGCTGCTTTGGAAAGAGTTATCTAGCGTTATTCTATTACCGTCCCTTGCCCCGGTACTTTCCTTATGATAGATGGTAGTTCGGTCGTTTTTTAACCCAGCGAGTAACTACGGCACGTTACGAGCCAGGAAGCCTAGTTTCAGTGAAGAATTGCTTGCTCTACCTACTACAAGAAGAACCTATCTCCGCATACTATGGCAAATTTAAGGGTGTGTGGACTTAATGACAAAGATTCAGGCCAGTACCTGTGTGTACTTGTGGTACAGTAAGTGGTAAAAGGCAGGCTACTAAAGAAAAATCTTAATGTCGAAAGAAATGATAAAAACAGGTTCACAGTAGAATCACTGAAGTTCAAAACTGTACTATCAGAAAAAGCGGGACACTTTCCTTCATTCTTTCCTATTGACTTATCCCCGTATCCATCTTCTGCTTTGACTACCCAGTGGAATAAAGAAAGTGATTGAAATGTTCATTAGGAATGGAAGAGTCAAATGGAAATGGGCCGGAGAAAATGAACAAATAGCTATTGCCAGAGCTTTGAGCCAGTGAGTTGAGTGGAATTTTCCTTCCTTTTTTGCTTGTTCGGCCTCTTCTGCATTTTGTCTTGTTTGGGGGCGGAGCTCGTACTCATTAGGGAAAGTCATTTGCTAATAGAATCGCTTGTGCAAGAAGATGTGATCTTATCCACTGATGGGTCTTGTTCTAAGCCCAATCCTCTCGTCTTAGGATATCCATAAACCTTAAATCACGGGAACTTCTCCTTTTTGGTTGCGTAAGGATTTCGAAATATTGGAGTTCTTAAAGTACAAAGACTTCAAACGCGGACAGCTTGAAACCAACTTTCAGTATCAGACTCTGAGATGATGCATTTGTTTTGCGCAAGAAGAAAGCATTTTGTTTGGAGGGAGTGAGCCCCTCTCTTTAAAAAATAACTTGATCTAGTTTGAGAAAGAAATAGTAGAAAGAGATGCTCGCATTCTCCCATTCAACTGCCAAGCAGTTATGAAAGGGGTGGATTGCTTCTTGGTTTCTTCACTGAAGATCTCACCCCATTCATGTGCTCGTGCACTCTCATTATGAGCAATAACTGGAACAGGGAAAAAAGAGAATATAAGAACCAAACAAACTAAACAGATTTAGGATTTCATTCTCATATATTAACTTTCATGAACTTGTCAAGGTAAGCATAGAGCAGGTCATGCATGCGAGGCATTGGGTATAATGAAGTTGAAACACTACCTTATTTTTGGTTTAGGATTTCTTGTGGGAAAGAAGCAGATTCAGTCTTGAAAGCAGAATCAAGTAAAACATAACTAAATGCTTGTACTAAACATCTTTTTTTCTTGTCCTTGCTAGCTACTTTTCTTCTTTCAGTATACATTTCTTGCCTTGCCGGCGCATTCTTCTATACCTACCTTTATGTGCAATTAGTAGGAATCTGCCCTAGGACTTTAGTCTTCCCTTACACTACTTTGACTTGTATGGTCCTCTTCAAATATCATATGATAGACCTTTCGATCGAAATAAATAAAACTTGCTTCAAGGAACTGACACTTTAGGATGTGGTGGAGCAAGTGCTTAATACCTTCGCAGCCTTCTAACAAGCAAAACCTAGCTATCACTCCGTTGCTTGTTACTAGTGAGCCAGAAAACTCCTGTGCCTCTCTCCTTCGCTTCCTACAGGTCTTTTGCTCTTATTCTTTCTTCTTTCTTTCTGCAAAAGAGCCTCAAAAGTCTAATTCAAATAAGTTCCGGCCGCCCTTGCTTATTCTGAATGGAGAAGGGCTATGGTTGAAGAGAAGGAGGCACTAAAAAAGAATGGAAGGAACTTGTTATATTGCTGGAAGGGCCAACTTGACTTAACTTATTAAAGTAAGGTTTAGACTCTTAAATAGTTTGATGCTGGATCGATTGATCGATATAAAGCTCGGCTTCTTAAAAAGGGATTAAGCCATAGATGGGTATCTCTTATTTATAGACCTTTGCTTGCTCCTGTTGCCAAACTTCACTCTATCCGCCCTGTCCTTTCCATTGCAGTCAACAAAGACTGGCCTATTCACCAATGTAAAGAATGCTTTCTGCAGAGATTAGATTCTGGAATTATCTGACACCTGGATTCATAGCAAAGAGGGAGTTAAAGTATGTCGATTGAAGAAGGATTCAATCTACAAAAGTCTCTTTTCAAGGGGGCGTAGCGTAGCCAACGCTTTTGAAGTAGTGCTTTCAGAAATTAGAGTCGTCCCAACGTTCAAGACAATGGCCTCCGTTGAATGAGCCATCACCTCTCCAAAAGAAGCGTCGCTCGATGCGCTAAGATACCAAATCCAGGTTTGCAAACGTCAATTGTTTAGTTTGTGTGTGAAAGGTGGTCCTTTTCCATGGTGAAATGGGTTTTGGTAAAGAAGAACATAAAATTTGAGGTGGAAATAATATTTCCTTACCTGCTAGTTTATTTCCAGAGCTATGTCTGGAGAGTTCTGATCTCGGGCAAGGGAACTTTTGTTCTATCACAGTCATAGGAGATGTATAAACTAGAAAGAGATCAGCTTGCCACATGTTCCTTTCCTCTTTTCCTTTTTCTTTTTGGTTTGGGAGTTTATGTAGGTGTTAGGTCAGAGGCGAGAAAACCATATAAAGAGAGCACTTGTAAACGGGAAAAGCATGACCATGAAAATGTAGAATGCTACTTCCTTCTTATTAGCAATTTATATTTAAAAAACATTTCCATTTTCTAAACTCAAGAAATTTCCTTTCACAATTTCATTGCCTTTTTTTCCATTTATCCTTCTTCTTCTTTCTTTGCCTCAAACCAAGTCAAAGAGCAAAAGTACACTTCTTTTCATATTTCATCACCTGCCAACTCTGTTCCCATTTCCATTCTCCAACTGTGAACCCGCCGGTCTATTCCTAGCTCAGGCCCCGAAACGCCCACCAATCTCTGGGCTCCACATATGAAAAAATCAATGTAGAACCTCTTATTACTTATTAGTAGAACTGGTATACCTCATTTTTTTCTTCTCTTTCATTTTTCCTGAGGCCACGTCACCTCTCTCTTCACATTGCCAAACCAGAGCTCTTAAGCCATAAAACATATATAAAGAAAATGAACTATACTATGTTAATGGTGAACTATACAAAAGAAAAAGGCATATTGAGACGGAAGAAGTTACCCTGGATTTCTTTTCCCATGCCTTGGTATTTTGGCTTTTTGCAATTAGATCATATCCTACATTCTTTTACATACAGCTCTTTCCTTATATGCTCTAGTTATTCCCATTCTTTGTCATCTCCCAATAAGCCTAAGGCAGTGCAAGCAGATCTTCAAGTTTGGTGTAGCCGTTTACTTTTCTTATATCTTCTTAACTTGTTGCTCCTTTCACAACATTCAGAAGCATACTTAGATAGTACCGTTCACCAGCCGAGGGATGGACATACATAATCCTACCTATTCGCTTGCCACGTTTCCTCTTTCTTACTTAGCCTGACACCTCTAAGTTGAGTGCAAAAAAAAAAATGGGATGGAATTAGAGCATAAGTGAGCGACCTGGACTCATTATTGTGCTTATTTAGTTAGCTCGAACCATTCTGTTAACATGGTCAGCTTAGCATGGTAACTATAAATTACCTCTTGAAGAGGTTGGTTCTCCTTGTATAAGCTCTGTGCTATCATGTCTATAAAAAAATGATATCGCATCTGAATGTGTTTGGTTTTTCCATGATACTCGGGGTCTTTTGAGTATGCTAAAGCAGCCATACTATCAAAAGAAATTCTCAAAGGACTCTTTGGAATTGTGACAACCTCCTAGAAATCACACACATAAAAGCTAATAAGGCTGAGGAACTAGCTAGCTCCTTCAACTGTAGCGTTTTGACTTCTTCTATAGGGGAAAACACCTCCCCACAGGTGTATATTCGCTGGGCGATTCGATTGGGACATCAAGAAAAAAACCCATCTCATGTCCCTTCTCTTTATTTCCCTGCCTTAGGCTAGTCATATAGCAATGTCTTTCCCCTTGTGGATCCCCCCACCAAATGGAAAGTCAAAACATTCCCATGAGGTGTTGGTATTTTCGTGGCCAAAAGAGCAGTAGAAACAACTGCACCAAGCTTGTTTATAGTGGGTTTGGCAAGTATCGCATTGTAGGCTGACGGCAGATACACCACCTGGTTAACATCAAAAATTATTTAAGAGTGAGTTCTCCTTTCCAAATTACATGGGCAATGTAGCGTATCCCAAAGGTCTGAGATAATTACCAGTTAATCCGGTTAATGGACTGTGAGAAGGGCGAATGCGCATTCTATCGTAACCCATTCTATTGTAAGTCTGAGATACAACACATCTGCTGAACTACCCGTATCGACTAAGATCCTGGCGGGTTCAACCCAATCCATGCGGCAACTATCAAACAAAGCATCATCATGTGGCCTCTGGATGCCTTTGCTGTCGTCTTTAGTGAAAAGAATTGAAACTTCTTCAATGATTATTTTCTTCCCTCTCGTAATAAATTTGCCTTTTCCCTGTCTTGGGATCATGATCTCGAACACCGGTTATCATTGAAAAACGTTTTTTTTCTTTCTGACTGAAAAGCCCTACACACTTTATCACACATTTATGGTTATAGTTTGATACAGGTATCACACACTTCTGACTTATGCCATATGGAAAAAAGAGAATTTCAAGGCGGAAATCCATGTCCGTGCTAGACAGAGGACGGCATAGATGGTCTATAAATCTTAACCTTGATTTAGAATATAATGAACTTTGCTTTTTTTTAGTTGTGGGAGGTTTAGAATATGTTTTTGGATAGAAGAAGTGAGTCTATGGAGTGCTTTCTTTTGGTGCCTCCCCTTCAAATGAGCCTAACTCGCCAGATAAAAGGGAGTGGGCTGGGCGTGCAGATAGTTGTTTCGCTAACGAGACATAAGAAGTTTAAAGAAAGTAAGTCCGTCAACGCAGTGCTTCCAAATGATAAGCCACGCCCATCAAAAGTATAAGTAGCGGTCGGTACAAGGGTGAGCTCCGACCCTACACTAATCTTATGTATGGCAAACCCAGTCTCAGTCTAGGCCGGAAAGAGAGAGTTTCTATCGTTCAAACTGTGATTCCCAAATCAATTCTATCTTACCGAGCCAAGATCACATCAAGTGCCCGTTGGGCCCCTGAAGAAGGGGTGCGCGTGCCTTCACAATTTCAGTCCATTCCCAAGCCTCACTTACGACCTTGCAGCATATCGAGTCATTCTATTCAAAGCATGCTCCTCCTCAAACTTAATGAATTAATTCTCAGAAATAGTCTTTTCTATCGGATCTCTCGAATACTTAAATGTTTATGTTTAATTAATACGACGGACGATATTTTTGATTAGGTTTTCCGATCAACGTTGTTAATAGAATACGACCTCTCTCTATACTCTAATCTTTCCTAGCTTTTATTCTAGCCGGAGATAGTATGAAGTTCCGCGAGCAGCCTTTCTCTTTCGTTAGTTAGAACTGGGGAAGTGACAAGCCTTCCCAGGGTTTCCAACGATTGGTGCCGCATCGAAGATTTTCGTAGATAGAAAGATCTTGCTTTTCTTTTGGAAGAAAGTAGCGGTACCAAGGTGATCCAATGGCGCTATATGCTGAAATAAGGTAGTTTTGTTCAGGTAGCTCAGTTGGTTAGAGCAAAGGACTGAAAATCCTTGTGTCAGTGGTTCGAATCCACTTCTGAGCGGGCTTTTGGTCCACCGAGAGCGAGCCGCAGAAAGGAGAGTTTGATTGGTGGGGCCCCGGGTTGAACTGAAAGAACTCGTTGGGTTGTTGGCTTCTTTCCAAAAAGCGGTGGTTCTCGCCTCCCTGTGCCCAAAGCGGGGGGCCGGTTCGAGTCTTCTTTATGGGTGGATCCAGGTTAGGTTGAGACGAGGTGTAGCGCAGTCTGGTCAGCGCATCTGTTTTGGGTACAGAGGGCCATAGGTTCGAATCCTGTCACCTTGATGTGGGGCCGAAATTCAAAGCCCCGTAGCTGGTAGGGAAGTCTAAAATGAATGTGTGAAAAACTAGGTAGGCTCTTAGCCACTGAAAGAAAGTATTTTGGAGTATAAAGCTAGGTATAGAGCAGAGGAGGAAAGGTAGGAACTAGTAATTTATCGTGGATAGGAGAGTGTCTAGCAGAAGGAGGGAGACAAAGAGATTCAATGAGGGGGATACGAAGGACGTGGGCCACATAAATAAATGAACTGCTTCTCCCTCCCCAAAAAAACTTATTGTTTCAAAGGCCTTCCTTCTGAAAGACAGCTACAGGAAGATAAGCAATTGGCCTAGGTTGTGAAAAAGTGAACTTCTCCTTTTTGAACGTGGTGTTAGAATCCTTATGAAGTTACCGGAGTACTCCCTCCTTCCCAGATCGCTACTAAGAGAGAGATATATTGGGTCTACCCATCAGCCTGATCTAATAAATAGAGAAAAAAGAAATAGCAAAAAGATCTAAAATATGTATGTAGATTGTGCCTGAATTTGGCAAAACCAGTGGTAGTTGTTTCAAGGCACAATACCAAAGCCTTACTTTGTTTTAAGTACAAAATATCAAACTTGTCCATCCCTTTATCACTGGCCGGATGGACGTACCAGTGTTAATTGTTTACGGCACAAGTTAACAAAGCCATTTTGTGGATTGGTGGAATCTCACTTTCACTCGAGTTATGGCACTCGTCGATGAAGCCGTGAAGGTTCCTTTTTGGGGTTTTTGCATGGGTTTTATTTTTGGTTTTGGTTTGTATAAGACTTTATTTCTTTGGATTTTTGGCTTTGGGTTTGTGGATTATGGATTGGAATTTTATTTATGGATTGTGGACTTAGTTCTTTATTTGTGGGTTTCGGTTTGAAGATTTTCCGATTAGACGTAGTATTTCTTGAGGTACCTTCCATTTATGGGTGGTATGAACTTGACTCCTTGGTGGTCAACGAGTTGGTAAGCGCCTCCTTCAAAGGCCTGCTCTATCACATACGGGCCTTCCCAGTTTGATGAGAATTTCGGACCTACATGTCGGCCGGTGATGGGTCTCTTTAGCACAAGGACTAGTTCTCCTTTACGGAATGTTCGGGGTCGCATCATTTTTTCATATGCTCGCGTCATTTGAGCTTGGTACAACTCTAAACTTTGCTGGGCAATGATTCTTTTTTCATCCATAGAATCAAGCTCATCTAATCTGAGCCTTGCGCGTTCACTTATCGGCATTTCGGCTTGTAGGGCTGGGACGGAATCTCGACTTCAAGAGGTAACACTGCTTCGACTCCAAACACCAGAGAGTACGGAGTTGATTGGGTGGGTGTTCGATATGTTGTACGATACGCCCACAATGCTTCGGGCAACTTTTCATGCCAACTTTTATGGTTTTTATCAACCATTTTCCTTAGCAAACGTATTAAAGTTTTGTTGAATGCTTCTGCCAGTCCATTGGCTCTTGGGTTATAGATGGAGGAATATCCCCAATCTATCTTGTATTGATTTGCAAACGCATATACCTTAGCATTTTTGAATGCTGTTCCGTTATCGGAGATTATCCTTCTCGGGGTTCCTTACCTGAATAAAACTTGGGTACGAAAGAATTTGACTACATCAGTCGCTTTCACCTCTTTTAATGCCACAGCTTCGGCCCATTTAGAGAAGTAATCGGTTGTCGCCAATATGAATCTATGACCTCCTGATGAAGGTGGATCAATGGGTCCTACAATATCGGTGCCCCATGAATCAAAGGGCCATGATGCCACCGTAGGGTGTAGCGGATTTGGGTGTTGATGAATGAAGTCACCGTGTATTTGACACAGATGACATTTCTTCGCATGTTCTTCGCAGTCGGACACCATGGAAGGCCAATAGTATCAAAAGCGCTTGATCTTAAATCGCATTTTAGGCCCAGATTGATGTGCGCCACACAAACCCGAGTGGATTTCTTTCATGATTTGTCTAGCTTCTTGCTGTGAGACACATCGTAATCATAATTGATCGTATGACCGTCTGTAGAGGGTATTATTGAGGTAAGCAAAACGAAGAGCTCGCTTTTGAAGTTGTTCTTGCATAGACTTTCCTTCAGGCAAAGTGCCATGTTTGAAATATTCTATGAAGGGTTGTCTCCAATCCCCTTCTGTTTGAACCACCATGGTTTCGGTTGAGGGCTCATCTTGACTAACAGGTGTCTTGCATTCTTCTTGTTCTTGTAGTGCATCGTTCCCTTGGTTTTCGTCGGAGAAGTATGAGAACAAAGGTCGTCTATTCCTGACGGTGATGTGGACTTCAGTATCGTCTGGTTCGCACAACTCTTTGGCTACCCTAGCGAGTGCATCTGCTTTACCATTAGCAGCCCTTGATATCTTTTCATAGGTGACCTCTGGGATTTCCTTCATTAATTCCACTGCCTTTTGATGGTATTTTACCAACTCTGGCTTAAGCACTTTGTATTCTCCAACGACCTGATTTAGAATCAATTGCGAATCACCGTACACCCGAATTTTCTGGATGCCTGCTTTTAATGCGAGCTCAAGTCCTACTATTAGCGCTTCGTACTCTGCCTCGTTGTTTGTGCAAGGCTCCGTCAAAGCTAGGGAATGGCGTATGATCCCTTTTTCTGGAGTTACAAATACTAAGCCTATGCCGGCTCGAATCTTTGGAATTTGCTTGCCGGTGGTGGGTCGTATCGAGGATGCACCGTCGAAGTACATTTCCCAACCGGGGTCTTCTTCTTCTACATGCATCACCTCTTCACCCGGGAATTCGCATGCTAAAGGGGAATCATCTGGTATGGGATATTCTGCCAAGAAATCGGCTAAGGCTTGTCCTTTGATAGCTTTTTGTGGCATATATGTGATATCAAATTCTGTTAAGATGATGGCCCATTTCGCCAATCTTCCTGTGAGCATAGGTCTTGTCATGAGATATTTGAGTGGGTCTACTTTGGATATGAGTGTGACCCGGTGCGCTAGCATATAGTGTCGCAGCTTCTTGATAGCAAACACTAATGTCAAACAATGCTTTTCAATTGGAGAATAGGCATGTTCTGCCCCCACCAACACGCGGCTGAGGTAATACAGAGCGAGCATTCTCTTTCCCTTCTTCGTTTTCTTGAGCTAGGAGAGCGCCAAGTGATCCCTCCAAGGCCGTGGTATAGAGTAAGAGTGGCTTTCCCAGAATTGGTGCCGACAATACAGGCGGGTTGAGCAGATATTGCTTTATGCGGTCTAATGCCATTTGGCAATCTGAGTCCCACTTAAATGGGACATCCTTTTTGGTGAGCCTTGTAAATTGTTGAATTTGACCAGACAGGTTGGCAATAAACCGTCTGATGTAGGCCAGTCGTCCTTGAAGAAAGAGACCGGAGTTGTTTGAGATTCCTTGGAGGCGTCAATTCGAGTATAGCTTTGATCTTACTCGGGTCGATTTATATTCCCCTATGTCTTACAACAAAACCAAGGAACTTGCCTGATGAGACCATGAATGCACATTTCAAAGGGTTCAGTTTTAACGCATGTTGCCTTAATCTGTCGAACACCGTTTTGAGGTGTTGAAGATGTTCTTCATGAGACATGGCCTTAACCACCAAGTCGTCCACATAGCATTCGACGATCTTATGTATCAGATCATCAAATATATTAGTCATGGCGCGTTGATATGTGGCACCAGCATTCTTGAGGCCAAAGGGCATCACTTTGTAGCAATATATGCCCATGGGAGTGTGGAAGGCCGTGTGTTTTTGGTCTTCTTCATCCATTTTGATTTGGTTGTAACCCGAATACCCGTCCATGAAGGAAAACACTTCATAAGACGAGGTGTGATCAATGATGATTTAAGTCACTGGTAAGGGAAAATCGTCTTTGGGACACGCCTTATTTAGGTCCCGAAAGTCGACGCATATACGGATTTGCCCGTTCTTCTTCTTTACTGGGACTATGCTGGCTATCCAGTCGGGGTTTTCTTCTTCTCGCACGAATCCTGCTTCGATGAGCGGTTTCGGATACGACTTTTTCTTCAAGTTCTACCCTCATTCGGCGTGGTGCCTGTTTCACGGGTTTGAACTCTGGGTCTATCTTGAGTTTGTAGACCGGGGTCTAAACCCGGCATTTCATGATAGTTCCAGGCAAAACAATCGATGTACTCTCGAAGGAATGAAGTGAGTTGTTCTTGCTTGTCATTCGGCAGGGATGCACTGATATAGGTGGGCCTGGGGTCTTCTTCAGTTTCCAGATTTATTTCAACCAATTCATCAATTTGATTTTGCCCGCCTTCTTCTAATTCTTTCGGCGCATTCTTGGCTATGATCACATAATCTTCTGATTCTGGCTCTTCTTAGACCATATGGCATGATTCGCGAGGGATATCTTCCGACCTAGTGCGATTTCTTCTCCTGGGTTCTACGCCTCATTCTGCGCCTTAGCCTTGCCTGAGCTCTTTGTATACTCAGAGTGCACCTTTGACAATGCCATTTGTTCCATCTGTCATCATTACTTTCTACGATTTCACTTTCGGGCAAGCAGCAGGATGGGTGATATGCGTCTCCACATCCGTTGCACATGAACATTTCATATGAATCTTCGGGCATTCCGCAAGCTTTGCAGAAGACGAAAACTTCAAAATTGTCAGCTCGCGGGTAGGGGAATTGCTGATCAGGCTCGGTGTTTATCATGTTACACGAGACTTCTGATCGGTCTTCATCGTCTGAGCTATACAGGGGCTTCTTGCCATATACTACCTGGCTACTCATTTTGCTTTGACACTCGTTCACGAGTTGTTGATACTGGGCTTTGGTAAAGGTGATTATAATGGGTTCATGCCCTTTCTTTCTAAGATTTGTGTCATCGCCTGGCTTCTTAAGAGTCATTTTCATCAAGCGAGTGAAACGTCAGTGGAACGAGCAAAAAGAGCACAGGTCGTCCTTGTCTTGAATTTCATTAATCGGCTTCTTCAACCGCCTTTTTTGAGATCTTTTGTAAAAGCGTCTGGAATATGCACGGTGTTTGACAAAGATTGGATTTTCTAGTACGCCTTCGCCTTCATATCCCAATCCCCGGATTTTAGATTTCCGTCCACACCCACGGTCGGAAACATTTTGCCAAAAATGGCTTTTCTTGGATTTAGAAATTACTTTCGAACATCCCGCCCTCTTCAAAAGGCGAGCCAGGTTTCTCCCGTTCCAAATCAAATCCAAATTAAGATGCAAATTTTCACTATTTAGCATTCATTCATTAAAGAGTTACAATAGGGAAGAGATGTCCCCCTTTCAAATTTATCACCAGGTATAAAGTATTGTAGTATCAGTAATTGGGGTTTAGTTAGAGGTGAGAGCATGGCTCTTATCTTAAGAGCTTACTTGCCAATTTGATTTGAAAAGGGTTATTCTTTAGTTGCTTATTTGGTAAAGCTGAATTAATTCCTTTCTCTTTTGTTATCTGTAAAGCCTATCGATCCATCCCTCACAAAGTAGAATCGTACCGATTAGCGATGACATCAGACAGTTTATTTCACAGAAGAGATCCGTGTTGCCAAAACCCTCTCTTGATCTGGTAATTAATTTAGCTGTGTTTTTTTTATTTTAGCTGGAATATGCTGGTGCCTGTTCTGAATGCACGGTAACAGACTGCTATAATGTTCTGACCACATCAAATGCCCAACTCAGCCAACTAGAGAAAAAATGTACTGCCTGAACAACCTAAATTAGCTTGGGTTACCATGCATTTCTGCAATTCAATCTCAATTAGGCTTCTGTGTACCATCGGCTTTACAGCTATGTAGCACTCAAGCTAACATTAAGAAAAAAAAAGGAATGTGGTAAAAAAGGTCAAATTGGTAGCTACACCAGCATATCCACCACATTAGTTCGTAAATAATGGCTCTTCATTCATGTACCAGTAAAATACCTTGTGTCGACAAAAAGAATATCTCTTCTGACTAGAACCTTGCCTCTTCTGTTCTTCTTTCCTATTTATTTCAGTTGAAAGAATATGTTTCAGGAGCTCATGCTAAATCGTCTTCCAGGTTCTTCTTCAAGTCATAGACAAGAAGACAATATTGTGGACGAGGAACTGGAGGAGGCAAGAAGATAATATTGTGGACGAAGAGCGGGAGGTGATTGGCAGCCCCAGGTCGGCTGATTTGGCTGAGTCTTTTCACAATGACGCCTCAAAAAACCTGCCTTCTCAGAACGCCCTTGATGCTGATAAGACAGCCAGTGAACCTTTGCAAGAAAATAAGCCCACAACAGTGGTACTCTTTTTCTTTTCTTCTTTCTTTTACTTTTGAAGTGAAACACGTCAAATTTGAGTCGCTCATTTGAAGAAAGATGCAAATAAGGGGGAAATCGTGCATTGTGTACCACTGAAAAGTTTCAATACCATTATGCCCCGACGAAGCAGGAGATATGTGCCCTGTCTTGCTGAGTTGCTCCATTTTATCATCATCAATGGGTTATAAGGCAAATTAGGCTATTTTAGAGAATTTCTAAGAGAGGGGGGGTTCCGCTGATATATTCCGTAGGTGCTCAGGAGATTTTCTCTTTTATGTTATACATGATTTTTTGGGGGTTCTCTAGGAGCTCATATGAAGTGTTTCCTTTCCATATAGATGATATAATTTATGATTTACTACTTGAATGAATTCCGTCCGTAATTATACTTTTTTTTCTATCATTACAGCTTAAAGAACCTTTCCCACAGACGAGCATTCCAACCCAAATGAAAACGAGACAATTTTGAGGTCCAATGCCGACCAGTTGGATGACCTGAATGTTTGCGAGAGTTACTTTATGGGCTCTCAGATACCCTTCTCAGAACAGAACCAGTGCATTATATGTAACAAAGGAGGTCAATTGTTGACTTGTACAAGAGATGGCTGTGATATAACTGTGCATGAGAGCTGCATAATGGTCACCCGACAGTTCTTGCTTCAATTCATTTGCTGTTTTTGAGTTGTGGGAGAGTAGAATCAGGTATCGGAGTAGTTGGAAAGGGGATAGGTTGAGATAGGTGTTAACGAGGTCGTAAAAGCTGGAAAATCAAATCAATTGTTGACCTGCAAATTGACTTTCTCTTTGAATTTTTGAACTCACTTCCTTCACAGTTCACACTTATACTTTACCTGAACTCACCTACTTTAGTTAGGTGTTTGAGGTGATGAATTAAGGTCACAAGCAAATACTGTTGGTGGAGACAGCTAAATAAAAAGTGCCTATAGGATAGCTTCATACTTTCTATATCTGGGATCGGCATATGTTAGGAAAGCTACTACTACTACTGATGCTGGAGACACAACTAAAGCTGGAGCCTAAGACCAACGGGAGAGGAAAGCTACTACATCTTCTGTTCTCAACGAAAGCCTCTCATGTTCATGTCGACCCAGCGAGTAATAACGGATTGGAATGTGACGAGTAGGAGTACTTCCATTTCTTTCAATCAACGTTGTTCACTCACCGTCTATCCGATCTCTTTCACTTGACTCCTAATCACACACAGACCATTACCTATCTTTCTTGGCGGTGGGCTGCCTTGAGGTGCATTCTTTAGTGAGGTCTATCTAAAGTAGCCAAGTAAACGCCGATAGCTTGGAGATGAGCGTTAGGAAAGGAAAAAAAAGGGAATTATCACCCGCTGCTTCTTTAACCAGCTATAAGAAACTATATCACAATCGAGTATTTTCATACATATTTGGTTTGGTTGGGGGTTAGACCGCTGGCTAGATCGATTCGAAGGAACTAAGCAAGCAGGTAGGTAAAGAGGCTACCATAGGAACTCGGCTGGTAAAGAAGAATCCGCCTAGATCAATTGTTTGGAACTAAGCTGGTAGGTCAGGTAAAGAGGCTAACTGGAAAGCTGGTTTCGGCTGAACACACATCCAAAACAGGAAAGTCCGCGGCTCGTTCATGAACTGGGTGGGGTTCTGGCTTACTATTATAGGCTCGTCGGGTACGTTCAACGAAAGCAAAATAACTCCCTCCCAGGGCCTTCCCTTTTCTTCCTCCTTCCCCATCCGTTCCGAGTATCGATTGTAGCTGGCCAGTTAAGTAGTTACCAGTATCGATGGTAGCTGCAGTGACCAGTCTGAGCAAAAAGCCTAAGTAGGGGTTAGTGCGCCTACCTAAAGAAAAAGATAAGTAAAAGAGCTGACGGAAAAGCAAAATGGAAGAAGGAAAAGAAATAAGAGGAGTAGTGTAGAGAAAGAAGGAAAATCAATAAGAAGTGTAGCTCCGCGTCTGTCTGCAGGTACCTAATCATCAGGAGTAGGCTGGCTTTAATCCATCTCTTCAACTCTTGTCATAGGGTATCTTGTCATAGGGTACGTACCTAAGAAGAATTAAAGGAAGAGGATCGGGTATTACCTACATAAACTACCTGGTCTACGGCTGTCAGAGGAATTCATAGGTACTTGGTCGGCTCACCTTCCACTCGGACCTTCTGGTAAGCTCTTTATTTCTGGGGTACGTAATATGAAAAAAAGATAATATAAAGAGTATCTCGATCGAGAAAATCAGCCCATATAGAAAAGTAAGGGGCGTGCCTCGAAGCAAGAGGTGCTCGTTCTTCATTACCAAATAAATGCTGCTCGAAGCCAGGTCTTTCTCGGGCCAACTTCTGGAACTGAGGCAGTCCGCTTATACTCTCATTTTTATATTAAATTAAAGCATTAAAGTAAATAAAGGCATTGTCAAGAGGATTCTTATAGCTTTGAAATGGGATTAAGGGAATTCTTACTAATAAAAAGCGTGCTTTGTTATGAACCGCAGGATGGTGGGTGTCTTCAGACAGACATATGGGATGAGGCAAAGGGATCAAAAGTGTCATAGCTCTTCTACCTATAAAGGAAGGCAGCTCCTACCTACAGGAAAAGCAATGACCTCCTAGTCCGGCAGCTGCTTTCTTAACTTCCTCATAAACTAAGATTCGAGTAGTTTACCACCCATAAGCCGAAAGGAAGAACTCATAGAAGAGTAAGAACAATTATCTATTATAGCATAAGGTTAGTAGAATTAGAATCTAGGTTAGTTATCCTTTACCTATCCCCACCCAAGAAATGATCTAGTCACAAACAATGCAAAGAAAGAAAGTCATGGGGGAGCACATACCGAGATCAAGTCAAGTTAGACTTTCACAGCCGCCATAGCTCTATCAATAGGAAGCCTAGCTGTCGCGGGACTAGAAAGAGGAAGGATGAAAGCTACAGCTCGACTGTAAAGTTCGTCCTTGCCCAGCTAGAAATGGACATTTTCAATAAGTAATATGCCAAGCACGAATAGGAAATAAACCTCTCTGGATCCAGAAAAGTCGAAAGCTCATCTGTTTCTTCTTCTGCAGCGAACCAATACGAGGAGGTGCAGTCGCCATAGCTGCTGGTAGCGCTAGTTACAGGCAGAGATCAAGGCCCTATCCTGTACTTCTTTCCTAACCTAGTCCGTAACTGAAACTACTACCCAAGAACTAGTACATATTCTAGTCCCACTGTAAATGACCTAGCACCATTAGTTGGAAAGAAAAGGTAGCTTACTAATCCGGCACTTAAAGCATGCTTACCTCTTGACTCGTGAGTGAAACTCCAGAAACTCTTATTCGAGTTCTTACTTTCCCGATTGCGTATCTTACCTGCTCTACCTATAAGCATTCCTCCCCTCAGTCACTAGTTTGCTTATCTTTTCCTTTCTTTTCTCATATCTAGTTGTGGCAGGCAGACCACCCTACTTCCCCGAGTCCTATGTGTACTACTTTCTCTAGTGTCCCTATGTTCATGAGAGCTGTAAATGCCCTCCCTATGCCAGGTTCCTATATTAAAGTGTTTCGTACTCCTTTGTTTGATATCTATGCCCAAGCAATGACATTAACGAATACCTACCTATTGGATTTTGTTTGTGAATTTAAAGATAAACTCAATAAACTCACTCTTTACTAGTATAGAACGATTTGCTGCCCTATTATCAACTTCACTCCTGTACCTAGTTAGTCCCAACCAATGCAACTCCATGAACTCATATCTCTTGCTGCTTTCCCTCGTCCTACTTTACCTAGTTCCAAGAGCCAGGGAGCTTACACCTATAACAATCAATGCAAAGATGTCGGATAACTTACTTTGACTTTTACTAACATTCTTCCTTTATTCTACTTCTTTCTCTAATGTGTCAATGTTATCGTACTACGGAAAGAATAGTACTACTTTTATTAAAGAGTTTATGATAAAATGAATAGTCGAATAGGCTTATCATTACTTTCCTCTTCGGCGCTTTTGTCTAACTCAACTCTCATCTTTGCTTTGCTTTTTCCAACCTTGTCAACCTTGGTATAGAAGTTTGGAGCCCCTATCTTGAAAGTTCTTTTCCCTGCCCGGACTCTTCTCTCTTTTCCCGGAGTTGTAGCTCTTATCTGTTAGGTATTAGCTCATTTATCTAGGAATCGAAGCCCAGCTAGGCGCTTTTATTTCTAGGTGTAGCTAGGAGCTCTGCCTTTCCCTTCGGCTGACTTGACTCCTTCTTCCCACTTGCTTTGGGATTCTTCTCGAAAGAGAATCCCAGTTACTGGTTTATGAAAAACCGCCGCCGTGTTCAAATCCTTAGTCACTAGTGCTTACTCCCGATCCAATGCACCCTCATTTTGTCCACTACTTGTCTTCCTCCTCAAAATAGTCAACTAAAGCGAAGCACAGAAGCTCAAGAGGGATCCCTTAGAGCTAGTATCCTATACCTGTTTAAGTTGTGCTATGGTTCCGGGAAAGAGAAAAGTCAAGAAGTTGTCTTAGGCCTAGTAGATTGGCAACAGCAGTTAGCAGCTAAACGTAGTAAACCTTCCGTCGCTTCATTCATGCTTCGCCAGCCAGCTAGAGAAGAGTTGGAAGGGCGAAAGGTCTCGACTGGGGAATACCCGCTCCTAGAGTTAGGAAGACCTAAGTCGGATATTAGCTCTTGACCTACCTTTCGGATAATTTGCTGCTATGTGCGTAGAATAGTCTGTTCTGTTAGGTTCTTAGTGACTTTTGCGTACAATTGTCCGATCAGAGCATATTCTCTTTTCCTATGTATCAATGGCTATTGAATGAAGTTCGACGTACGTAGTTCTTCTCGCTTCAATCTCTTTCCTTCCTTTGATCTTACTCGTCAAATCCAAGCCTGTGGGGCCTAGTCTTACTCATACCAATCCAAATGCGTCTGTGCGCCTAGCCTACTCTAATTCCAATATTCAAGGCTAAGGATCCCTTCTTAATCGTAGACCAACCAGTCACAATGAAAGCCTTTGGTAGATACAGATTACGCTAAAGCTAGACTAAGGACAATTGTTGCTACGAAGACAGAAAGAGCTTTGACTTTCTTATTATTATTATTGCTGGATCCAAATTCTCATTTGTCTCAGTGCTTCACCGCCTTATTGAGTGGCTCTCCACATTCACAGGGGCTTGGCACATGATGCTGACTACAAGGGTGATATACGTATTTTGAACGGCTTGAACAAGTTGTCCTAGATCCGGTGAACACAAAGCGGCGGGTTTTTCGAGTATTTGTTCCGGTACATGGAACCACCAAAGGGAAAAGCCGATCAATAGGCACGTCAAAAGTACAAATCGCATATCCTTTAAATACGAGTATAATATTGCATCGGAAAGCTTTAATTCCTTTATCCTGTTAGGCCTTCTTATTATATCTGCCAAACCCTCTTTTCGCTCGGGCGACCGCAGGAGCTTCTCTCCTTCTGCTATCTTGAAGGGGAGTTGATTCCTATTTGCCTGGTAAGGTTTCCAAGGGCCAACCGGGTTGTCTTTCACCTTGCCTTCTTACTGTAGGCCATGCCTGCCTTTCCTTTTGAGGCCGGGGTTGATGTTCTTTCGTCCTAAACCAGCAGAGGAACTCATTCCCTAACCTTCGGACAACCGAGGTGTTCGGAGGGCCTAGGCCGGGCATTTATCTTCGTCCTGCATCTGATTGAGAGCCTGCCTGAAAAGGGAAACAAGTCATTAGGTAGGGGCAACCACCGGGAAACAAATGATGAGGTGTTTCAGTCTATAAATCATCTAAGTCAGTAGGAGTTGGGAAGTTCTCAAAGGAAGGAGACAGAGTCAACAAGTATCGATCTTTCTTCTTAGCCAACAGGATGATCTGCTGTTCGGATTCGGATGATGTAGTCTACATCTACATCCACGTCGGAGGCAGTGGACTTCGTTGACCCGGATTGGAGCAAACACGCAATACACACGGAGGTGGGAACTGCAGTATATTATATATAAGTCAAGGCGACCCTCCCCCATCTTCCTTAAATGGGCAAGACTCGGGCATGGTAGAAGTAAAATAGTTTAGTGAACAAGTACTACTTAGAGGATGCAATGGAATTGAATCATTACTCCAAAAGCCATCCCATGAGTCTAGATGACCCCACAACCTGTATAAAGCGTACATCTCCGCTCAGGGAATAGGTAAAAGTTTGATAAGAAAAGTAAAAAGCTGGAGTACGATAAGACCCCCTCAGACCTTCTTGTAAACCAATTCGTCGGTGAAAGACTCAAGCTTGCAAAGAAGAAGATTCGTAGAGATTCTCCCTACTACCCGACTGATAGAATGACGAATCCACTAAGAAGGGAGTCGACCAACATAGAGAGTCTTTGACCGAGCACCCGTTTTAATATTTGTTTGCCCTTGAAATGACACTGATCTACGATCACCCTCAACGATTCTGCCCACCGCTCGACTCAATCTAACTTACCTCAAAGAAGGATAGCGAAGCGAGACCAAGGTGGGTTCGTTAGGCAAGTGGGTTGCTAGTGGGAATCCCGCTGTGAGTCATCGGGTCTCCTCAAGTTTGGCGCCTTGCTTGGGTGAGTCGCTTAGCCTATGATTTCTTTGGCGCTGAGCCCGGGGTGGGAAATTACCTACTCAAAAGTGGAGTTGCATTTGATTGTGGTGCGCCCTCCTAGAGAAGCCTTACATTACCTGAAAAGTGCTATTGCAAATATGTTATCTTAAATCAGACATGAAGTACAAAATAACATAGACTAAAAAGGGGTGCTTCTTTTGTAGTTAACCAGACATTATAGATACCAGTGACTGTCGACTCAAATGACTGGTACCGGTATATACCAGAAAGAGTAATACTCCTTTGAAATATGGCGAATTACTTAACTTAGTAGTTAAGAAATAATCATTCAATTCAAAGAAGGTAAATGCCCTTGAAGACATGAATATGCAAATAGTTGGAGATGTGATCTAATACAGAACTAGGCAATCTAGAAAGAATTTGACGAGCTAATGATTGGGGATCTTCTACCTAGAGAGTATACAGCTGAACCCATTCCAGCCAATATTGATGAAAGTGGAAGCAATGTTCGCTAATCCTGGATCGACTATATGATAGGCGATAGCACCAGTTTGACATTCCTCAAAAAGAAGACGGATTCGAGAATAGTATAGACTTCTTTATTCCTCTCAGTCGGGTCACACAGGGATTTCTCTTTACTTTAAAAGAACTTCTTAAGTGGATAACATCACATTTCTTATTCATCTGCACCTGAGAGGAAAACTGAGAAAAGTTAATTCATTGCCGAAAAAGCACCTGGATTCACTGGGCAAGCTCAAAAAGGGATATTGACTTGTGCGCGGAAATCGAAAAAGTCTGTCAACTCCTAGCTGTCGAAAGAACTGCTGCCTACCGAACATGATCTCTACCCATGGCGATTGCCAGCCAAGAAAGCACTTTCCCCTTTATCCCCGCCCTCAGAGGAAGATTCTAGCTCTGTCCCTGATTCCATCCAAACGAGCTAAATAGTGACCGGCCCGGTCTTTCAAAAGAATTTGACCCGACAGCTTCTTTTTTTGATGACACTTGGGATAAAATCATTTGAGCCGGGTCCAGGGATTGACTGGCTGGCGCTTCTTCTCCCTAGAATTCTCCGTGGTAAAGCCGAATCTCTCCCCTTTCAGTCGAGGTTTTACAGCTCCTCGGGAGTGGACCTGAGACCCGATCCCGTTAGTCTGGTATATGAGATCTCCAATCCGGAATGAAAAAGCATTTCTATTAGCATGGCTGGTTGTCCAGTCCACCCAATATAAGCCGGCACCGGGTTGAGCAGGCAGGCATTTCTTATTATCTCCTTACCCGCCGAGCAAGCGGAGAAACAACCTATATTAACAAGCTATTTCATCCCTTTCAAAGATATGGCAAGCAAGATCGCTACGTAGCTACAGCTAGGAACCAAGCACTGAGAACACCAACGGAAAACTCTCTTACCCCTACTGACCTGCTAGTGTGCAATGACGCAAGCTACTCTATTTTATTAGCTGCACTATTCTAGATGCTACTTACTTACCTTACAAAGTTTTCTTTCACAAGGTAGCGCATCTATATAGCATAGCGGAAAGCGGTTCCCATAGCGTGTAGTAGGCTTAGCCTCCTCTATCTATATAAAAAATAATATCACCAGTGGACAGCGAACAAGCCACACTAATAAAGCAATCAGGAACAGGGAGTTAGGGTCTAATGCCATCATTTAGTGGTAGAACCCAGAAGAGCTTCCTATTAAGTTTCGGGGGCCTCTGGAACAAGGATGCTAGCTAGATTGATTGGTAGATTAGAGGTCTTCCGTCTAGCCTCTTGCTCCTTCTCTAAGACAGGGCACAACGGGTAAGGAAAGTGCTGTTAGGCCGGAGTGTCTTTTCGGGGTCGAGTAGCTTTTGGTGATTTCATTATCCGAGAGTGGGACGAAGTCTTTCTTTTCCTTTTTCGTTCTTCAAAAAAGTATCCGCATTCAGTCTCTCAACTGAGATCTACGACATTTCCTCTAACCTTTGGTAATTTAAGCTAATCCAATAATGGAACTACGGGGTGAAGGAAGCCCTCTTCCTAACGGGATCAGCCCTACGCTTGCTTGAACTCGCCGCTGCTGTCTACAATGACCGCTATTATAAAGATAGAAGTTCCCAAATTGGTATCTGGTCAAAGCTCGTAAGAGATGATCGAACCTGCTTCAGTTTGCCCGGGATATCCAGTCGTATCGTACAACTTTTTATATTTCTTTATATAAGGTCTAAACACATATTCAATACCAACGTTGTACACAATCAGTTGTGGAGCTCCTACTCTGGCTAGTACTATTTACCTCGCCTCGGAGGGAGAGCATTAAAGAATATTGCAGGTAGGGGTAGGCTAGTTATGGGCCTCCTAGTGTTGTTGGTTTGGAATGGAGGACCTATATAGATGTAAGAGAATGAATGCTAGGTATACTGGCTTTCGTAAGTAAGCGAATCTGAACACACGCTGAATCCATAAGAAAGAAGCTGAAGCGAAGCCGGTTGATACACAGATATAATACCAAGTGCGATAGGGGTAAAGTACTTCTTCTCTCTTACGCTGCTGCATACCATCTTGTCACTTTCCTCTCATGCATGCATTATTACCATAGGTGAGGTGTTGTAAGGTTCCATAGGTGAGGTGTTCTAAGGTTTCCTGAAGGTAATGATAAAAAGGGTTTTGAACTGCTTTGTTTGCCACAAGAAAGTTCAGTAATCCACGGATTTAACACAAACAATTAGGTTGGTCGTGGGAAAAGGGATCGAGCGAGCGGCTCTCTCTTTAAGCAATGTTATACAGCAAAAGTGGAATAAGTGATCAGGGTAGTCTTTTTGTCAGCAGTTTTAGGAGTTTATCCTTGGTGCAAATGCTGAAGAAGGAAGGAGGGAGTTTGGGCTTATCACATGGTTTATTCCATATAGGATAGGCGCTCATAAAGTACCGTTCTAAAAGACAGGTAGGTCTTCTTCTTATATCGGTTCTTACTTAAACCCAGGTGTTCTTGTCTCATTAAGATGCCGGCTGGAGTCAAACTTGCTGGTCATGTAGGTAGGACGGCCTTGATTGTTGCGCTTGACAAATGCGAGTAAGAGATGGTTAACCTCAAGGAAGGGAATAGGTAGGCTTCCTTGTTGATGTATTAGCCAATGTGCTATGCTCTATCTAGTCTCAAAGATCTACTTAGTAAGAAGTTCCTATATATAGATGTCTATTAGCTTGTTATCTCTCTCATTGGTGGTTGTAAGTTCGTATACTCGGTACTGGTTAATTGGACAGCCTCGGGACCAAGGAAGAAATAAAGAGGGAGCGTGCAGGGTAATCTTTTCTTTGTTGAAGGATACGTAGTTGAACAGGCTACTTTGCTAGCTAAAATGCTATTCTGAGGAGTTAGTTTGCCAAGAAGCAAGAAGGATTGATTGGGATATTATCTTAAAAGCGTGGGAATAACTAACTAAGGAGATATCGTCGAAATTAAGAGATCTAGTCTCGGGAGAGTGCACCAAGCAAATAAAATAAGGCGTAGTGGAATTTCTAGCTTTGGAGAATAGGTTTATAAATAAATAAGTAAGGTCCAGACATGGTGTATGCAGGCGGAGAACCTAGTACATATAACTAGGTGGTCTTTTGACTTACTAATAGGCGCCCCTCATAGAAGGAAGGAAAAAAGCTTGACCCCCAATGTTGATGTCTGTGAAGAAGAAGATCGATTGAGGTGGATGGTGCTGATTAGTCTGGTACCAGTTGGTCAGAGGCCTGGTAGGGAACAAGCAAGTGCAGGAAGGGAATTTTCTGTAGTGGTCTGATTTGCTTTGCATTCTGGATGTCATAATAAGGAGTTTTGAGGGGCTAGTTTGTAATTTTGAAGAGCTGCCAGTGTATTTGTTTCTGTATTCAGAAAGTCAGCTGTGGCTAGCACCTGAATTGTGGTTATTGCCTTTTTTTAGTTGGCTTGTGGGTGGGTAGGGGGTCTATTTCCTTTCAAACTTGATTGAAGTTCGTTTAGTCGACTCTACTAGTTTTTGGAATGTCAGAAGAAAAAAACCCAACCTCAGATCTTTTCACGATGAATTTGGAGAACCCAGATAAAGCTTCTTCACTAGACTTAGAAGAATTCCACTTCTGTGGAAAACCCATGACCAACCCAATCTGAAACCAAGCTAGAGGCTAAACGCGTCCCTTTTTAGTAGGAAACCTGCGTCGGATTTGGCCAACATAGGTGAATACTCCCCACCCAGCAAGTTGGACATCTGTTCCATGAAGCGTAGTCATTGTCCATGAAAAACGCTAAGTCAAGAAAGAGATAGGCCTTTCGTTTCATTAGTTCAGGAAATAGGTGTTTTGGGTTCTTATATAATTATAGGTAAGAGTAGGACTAGGGTAAGCTACCGAAGTCTAACTCTAATAGATATGTTTTTTCTCTTCTGGATGGAGTTTTCATAGGAGTCTATTTTACCGGTAGGTATTTTATCATATATAGTGTAGATTGCTTTTCTCTTTTCGTTTTCACTCTTTTTCTTCGATGTCTGTCGCGAATGAAGAATGCAAGATAACATAGTAATCTCCGCCCAAAGGTGCCCCTACGAGGGCCGGTCACCGGGGATGAAGTCAACTTGCTTCTTTATGAGGGCTGCTTTATTGATGAATAAGAGTGATTTTCTTATCTGATGTTATATGCTTAACACATAAAATTAGACACAGGATCGTTACCCCGCAACAGAAGAAGAACCCGCGCGCTCAAGAACACGCAAGGTTGTTCAACAAAAGCCGTTCGCAGGGAAGGAAAGTTTGATTGAGGATTGGAGAGGAGAGGTGGAATAAAAAGCTCGGGATGGATGATCGAGTCTTTGTGCGAGCCGTATGCGGTGAGAGTCGCACGTACGGTAAGGAGGGGGGTTCGCGTCTGTCTATACATGTAGTGTGGTGGTTGGGCCTACCCACCCTATTTGTTCCATGATCTATGGGTCTACTGGAGCTACCCACTTCGATCAATTAGCCAAGATTTTGACCGGATACGAAATCACTGGTGCTCCATCTAGTGGTATTTTGATGGGGATTATCTTTATCGCTGTAGGATTCCTATTCAAGATCACTGCAGTTCCTTTTCGGGCGGCTGATGGACGGACGGCCCCCTATAGGTAGTAGGGTAGGATGGGTGGTACCGCTCAGATTGCGGCCAATCTTCCTAACTGCGCGCGGGCCGGGCTTAGAGCGCGTGAAACTCATCACTACCTCGTCAGAGCTCAGAGACCATAGCATGTTACACAAAAGCGCTGCTTTCTCTGGAGTGTTGTCACACAGCTGCCCAACTAGAAGAGCTACTCGCTCTGTAGTGTTGTCACACAAGATAAGCACTAGCCCGCCTGCTGGCCGGGCGAATCGAAGTTCTCTTCCGGTCAACTGTACACCCAGTCAAGTGAAAAAACACAGTGGAATCACGCAACGCACGCTGCTGGTGTGCTCCCTGCCCACGAGGAAAGAAGAGCGACAAGGTTCAGATTTGACTGTTTGCAGCATGGGAGCTGATGACCCAAAAAATCCCTGGGAAAAAAGAAAAGATATCTCGGTAATGAAAACCATAGGAGGCTGTATTGGCGAGATCCAAGGGTTCAAAGCTGCCCAAAAGAAAAACCGCCTGGAAGTCCGAGGACTTTTAGTACCGTACCGAACCAGCAGCCTTCGCGCCAAGCGCCGACCGCCCTTGTCCCTTCCCTTTTTTCCATTCAGCCTACTTCTTCGCTTTCTTCCGTCAGTCTAAGGCAAAGCTGAAGAAGTGCTTCGCCTATCTTACCCACTTGACGAAAGGGGACGAACTTCCTTTCCTTGACGGCTTGATGGAGAGATTCAGTCAGCCTCATTCCTGACTTGTCAAAAGTAAGTGACGCTTTGCGTCTTCGCGTCCGAGGGTGCCCCGCAAGCTTTCGCTTTTTCGGCTTTCCACAACGCTTAAAAGACCCTACCGGAATTGTAAGTCTTCGTCGCCCAACGAGTGAATGAACGAGCGAAAGGAGCGAGCCTCTAATAAATAGTAGGTCACTATAAAACTGCTTGCCACACTGAAGTACCAAAGGTGCGCGGAGCCCGGCCAAAATGAATATGTTTGCTACTATTTAAAGAAGCCTCTTTACTAATATTCGCTTTCCTTTAGAATGCGCCGTAGCTATGAAGCCTAATCTACTGCCGATTAAAAAGGCGACTATAGTCGTATGGGTGGGGTCTTTGTGGGAAGCTGCTGCCTTGGGAGGAATTCCTTCCATATAAAAAAAGAAAAGACGAAAGGCTTCCTTGGTCCGTGACGAAGATATTTCTATCAATAAATAGGAATGAGTGTTCCTTATAGAAGATAGGGGAGAGGATCCATCTGCGCTTTCTCCATTTTCTTAGTGAGATGAAATTTCGAGAGAAAGAGCAGTGCAAACTTTCTTAATCAAATAAAAGGAGAATCGGGATGAAATAATAGATAAATAGACATCTCGACGTCAAAGGATGTATAAATTCAGGCTAGAAAGAAATCTCATCTATATCTTTTCTCTCTATGAATAAAGTCAAGAGAGTTTTGCATTTTTTGGTTCCCGCCCGGATTGGATCCTTTCTGCTTCTACCAACGAAATGAAGGCCTCGCCCCGCTTCCCCAATCCTGAAGTTCTCTAGAAGAGAATAAATTGCTGCTCCCACAACTCAAAAAAAGCAAATGAATTGAAGTTCTGTTTTTGAGTTGTGGGAGGTAGATGCGGCGGGGTAAGGAAAACGCTTTTGGAGATGTCGATTTATTTTTCATCGAAAACGCAGAAGGCCGAGGGTCCCGCAGCCTTCTTTAGGGCTTTGCCTGAACATTTAGAATAAAGAATTCCGGCTTGGCCCGGGAAAGCGCTGGCAACAACATAAAGGAAAGGGGTCCATGTAGCTGCTGCGCCCGCCCACGGAGCAGCAGGTTCGGCATCTACTAAAAAAGAGAGAATCCATTTCAGTCAGATAACCACGTCTCTGCTAGGCAGCGTGTGGAATGGCCGAGAGCGGATCAAATGGATATATAATCCAAGCCAAGAGTGGAGTTACGTGAACAGCCGTCTGATGGAAAAAAACTTTCACGTTCGGTTCATCGAGCACTTTTTTCGTCGAGAAAAACTCCTTCCCTTTTGTGTTCATTCCGCAGCGGCGAATTGAAAACTTGTGGGGCCCTATCTATTCAATCTCGCGAGCCCCCAAGAAATCAAACCCCCTCTCCCTCGGACTCAATCTATCTTTTGACTCTATATATGTGGGCACCTGATATCTATGAGGGTTCACCCACCCCGGTGACAGCATTCCTTTCTATTGCGCCGAAAATCTCTATTTTGGCAAATATGTTACGTGTTTTTATTGTTGCTTCCTATGGAGGTACATTGCAACAAATCTTCTTTTTCTGCAGCATTGCTTCTATGATCTTAGGAGCACTGGCCGCCATGGCCCAAACGAAAGTCAAAAGACTTCTAGCTTATAGTTCGATTGGACATGTAGGTTATATTTGTATTGGTTTATCATGTGGAACCATAGAAGGAATTCAATCACTACTCATTGGTATATTTATTTATGCATCAATGACGATAGATGCATTCGCCATAGTTTTAGCATTACGCCAAACCCGTGTAAAATATATAGCGGATTTGGGCGCTCTAGCCAAAACGAATCCTATTTTGGCTATTACCTTCTCCATGACAATGTTTTCATACGCAGGAATACCCCCGTTAGCCGGCTTTTGTAGCAAATTCTATTTGTTCTTCGCCGCTTTGGGTTGTGGGGCTTACTTCCTAGCCTTAGTGGGAGTAGTGACTAGCGTTATAGGTTGTTGGGCGGCCGGAAGGTTGCCATGAGTCAGGTTGGGGGACCGAAAGAAGTTTTCCGTGCACCGGACACGTAGCTTACCGAATCAGTTGCGACACAGATGGGAATGCATGCTACGAAAGAAAGGGTCGAGTCTGATACATCAACCGTCGACTCCATATCCTTGTACGAGTCCACAATCACTACACGAGATGAACCTGGGTTTGGTGAATGAAAGGGAGTTGGCGTTAGGTGGTTTAGGACCCCCAGTTACTGCGCGCGATCGTATACTGAGGTGCTACCCGCGGTTGTTGGAACGACGCGAGCCGGGCCTTGATTCCATTCATAAAGATGAAGGGGAAGAGGTAACTAATTCCCATCTCATTTGGGGCGGAAAACGAATCGACATCTCGATGTGAGAAAGCCCTTTCCCTTTTTCGTTGGGAAATAACGGCGAAGTCCATCCGAACCGTCCAATGAAGAAATAAGAGGAGAGCAAAGCGCCAATGGCGCGCGAAGCGCATGCAGAAGCGGCGCGGAGAAATCAAGAAGGGGCAACTCCATCACTTCAATTCATTTGCTTTTTTTGAGTTGTGGGAGAAAGAGCCGAGCTCATTCCCTTCGCTTCCTGGGCCAAAGCAGTGCTTTGTTTCCTGGAAAAATAAATCAAGGATTTGGCAAGCAAAAGATATATATATGAATCGAAATAAAGATAGATCCATCTATCTATCTATCCGGCTAAAAAAGAATCGATTTCGATTTCATTCAACCTTTTATTAAAAGAAGCTTAGCCCCCTCTCATGAAACGGCTCTGCTGCAATGGATGGCAGAGGGTCCGTAGTACCCGAAGCACTGGAGTGATCAAGTAGCCGGGAAGGGGCCTAGAAGTGCCTACTACTACACCACCACACTCCACTTGGCTCCATCCACACATTGAAAGATCTTACTCCTGTCCAGTGTCTGGCAGAACGTTGGGGCTTCAATCCTTACTCCTTATCCCCATCTAAGCCCAGGCTAACGGAGCCTGACTGATTCAGGGGAGAGAGTGGAGCCGCCTATGGAAGCACTCTTGAGAGTAAGATCCTTCCTTGGCTCCTCTTCATTCAGGTCTATGCCCGGGGCAAAGATGGAAAAGATCAAAGACGGGAATAAGAACCCAGCTCGCCTTTCTTTTTTATCATTTTGATAGAGGGGGATGGAGAAAGTGGACAAAACAGACTCACATTTTCCATTATAGGCTCGCAGGTTTTCGTCTCGACAAAGAAAGAATCCTCAAAACGCTCCTAACCCCTCCTTGTATGGTAAGTGATCCGAACCCGCCCGGAGCGAGCCCCCCTGAGAGGCAAGTGAAGTTGGTGAGCCGTATGATGGGCGACTATCTCCTGCGGTTCGGAGAGGACTCAGCTCTTAGTTAGTACCCCCCCTTTCGGGGTGGACCCTTTCACTCTATTTTATTATATACGCTTAGTGAAAAGAATGTTTTTTGATAAACCTAGGACATGGATTCTATATGAACCAATGGATCGTGAAAAGTCGTTACTACTAGCAATGACTTCCTCTTTCATTACTTCATCCTTTCCATATCCCTCTCCCTTGTTCGATCTTACTCATCAAATGGCACTAAGTTCATATCTGTAAATTCGATCATTTACAAGGTTCAAAGAAAGGGTGGACTGCTGCACTCAATAAAACCCCTTCTTTTCAGTGATTCAAAAACAAGGGCGTACGTAGCCCATAATAGTAGATTCCAGCCGAGAAGACCAGGAAAAGAGAAGGCGCGCAGCGAATGTCATATATCTCAGGAGCTAGATTACTTCCCGATGAACAAGTCAGAATTGCCTCAACTAAAATACATGGAATTGGACCTAAAAAAGCCATTCAGCTTTGTTATCGATTAGGTATCAGTGGGAACATCAAGATAAATGAGTTAACTAAGTATCAGATCGACCAAATTGCCCAAATGATAAGTTACTCTCATGTGGTTCATTGGGAATTGAGGAGGGGAGAACGAGCAGACATCGAACGATTAATTTCTATTTCTCGTTATCGTGGAATTCGTCATAAAAATGGATTGCCCTTACGCGGTCAACGAACTCATACTAATGCAAGGACTGCTCGCAAGCAAAGCAAATTCGGAAATAAAAGCAGTCTATCTAGCTCAAAGTCAGTTAAATAGTTCAGGTGGTTAGGCAGACGCCCCATGGTTCGTGGTGTTGCAATGAATCCAGTGGATCATCCTCATGGAGGAGGTGAGGGGCGCACGAAAGGGGGGTAGACCTTCGGTGTCACCTTGGGGTAAGCCCACCAAAGCAGGATTTCGGGCAAGGGGTGGTAAAAGTCAGAATTTCTTTTATGCCACGACGATCCATATGGAAGGGAAGTTTTGTTGATGCTTTCCTTTCACGAATGAAGAAGAAAGAAAGTCTGATGAGCAGGAAAATTTGGTCACGTAGATCTTCTATTTCGCCGGAATTCGTTGATTGCTCCGTACTCATTTACAATGGAAAAAGTCCTGTTCGTTGTCAGATTACTGAAGGAAAGGTTGGTCATAAATTTGGGGAGTTTGCTTCTACACGGAGACGACGAAGACCTTCTAAAACAAAGCGGAAATAGAAAATGCTTCGGGAGTCAGAACTAGTGATAGGGCACAGGGGGGGAAGGCCATAGGAAAGAGGGATGCCTACTTCAAATTGCTCGGAAATTCTCAGCTATATGGGTTACTTGGATGGTGAGCAAAAAGAATTGATAAAGAAATTGGTCAACTTTCGCATGAAAGATGGTAAAAGAACGAGAGTTCGTGCTATTGTTTATAAGACTTTTCATCACCTAGCTCGAAATGAACTCGATGTAATCAAACTGATGGTTGAGGCCGTAGATAATATTAAGCCCATATGCGAAGTGATCAAAGTAGGAGTCGCTGGTACTGTTTATGATGTCCCTGGGATTGTAGCCCGGAATCGTCAACAAACCTTAGCTATTCGTTGGATCATGTTCGCAGCTGTCAAACGACGTATAAGCTACAGGATAAGCTTAGAGAAATGTTTATTTGCTGAGATACTGGATGCTTACAACAAGAAGGGAATTGCACATAAGAGAAGGGAGAATCTTCATGGACTGGCTTCCACCAATCGAAATTTCGCCCATTTCAGATGGTGGTAAAGACCACATAAGGAGCACTTCCTCTTAGGCCAACCCCGGAGAGGGTCGGAGCCTCCTGCCCAGAGGAGGTGGCCGGTTCTACTTCGCGGGTGGTTGATCCACATGCACATGTGGGCAACCTGCCTGCTCTGCCTGAAGTAATAAACTTGGATCCTGAGCAACCCAGGTAGCACAAAATCCGGTAGAAAGGCCCAGTTACACCTTTACCCGAAGGGCTCCTCGAGCTCAACTGACTCCGGGTCATATGGATAGGTGGCTCGACGAATGGCTCGCCCAGGACGACATAAAGAAGAAACCGCGTCATGAGTAAGGGGCTTCTTTTTGAGGGAGTCGCGGGGTCCAGCTGGGTGGGAGCAAAAGGGGCGGCGGGCAAGTTGGCTTGGGTGGGAGGGATTGAAAAACCTTACTACACAGGGAGGAAGGGCACTTTTCTTATTATTATGAATAAGTGCCCAACGAACATTTGTGCTTTCATACATAACATGCCTTAGCGCATACTGGGGGTGGCAATGATTTTCTATCTATACACAAAAAGGCAGAGCACTCTATTCTCACTCCAACCAAGTAGTCCGCGATCTCGTACCTGTAACCTGACACTGGAATAAGCGATAGGTACTTAAGTAAGCGGTGCGGATAAATGACTTGATAAAGCAATCGATTCCGATAGAATGCGGATTGAGATCCGTACACGGACTCCCAGAAGAAAGAAGGAAGAAAAAATCACCAATCTCTTAGTCTGATTCAGCTAGTTATTAGGAAGTGGGTCATGTGATTTGATTTGGCAAGCAAGAAGACTTTTTAGCCGAGCCGAGCAGACACAGTACCTACCTCAGCCAAGATTTAGGACAGCTAAAGATGGCCAGGATGGTTCACAAGTAGAAAGCAAAACAAGGTTGATTTGTTGTAAATGCCTTTCCCGCCATGCCTTGGCCTATTATCAAGTGGTGCTCTGAGCATGCCACATGGAAGGCCAGGATTGATGGGTCGTTTATGTAGCAAGCTGAATCGACGGTTGCTATACAGTGATGGTAGTTTTCATCTGTGTGACGGGTCCCCCCCTTTTTCCTTGTTGAATACATGGAACCCATGTCTGCGCAAGTGGTAGCCCGTGTGTGTGGCAATGTTTTCCCCTTTGTTCAATTGGCAAACTTCACATTCCCTCACATAATTGAAATATCTTGCTTCATTTTGGGCCAATAACATGTTTCTTAAGTTGCTAATTCCAGCGTTTGAAAGATATGGACTTTGCACCATGGCACTGCACTCCACATTGAGGGCCACCGTTTCTTCATCCTGCAACTTTCTCTTATTGGACAAAATCTCTTTTCAAAACTTGGCATAAGAAGGAAGGCATGTGTTTGATTGCATCGGTGAAGGGGATCGTAATCTGCAACTTCTTAAGTGTCTCCAAGAACTTCGAGAATTGTTTGTCCAATTTGGCCTTGACTAGCCGGGAAAGGTATCGGCGGTCTGTAGGGTGGAGGATCATACCTGGGCCTTTCGGTGTGGTTTTTCTGACCTGATTGCCTTTGTTGTCGACTCCCGTTCTGCACTTCGGCTGGCACTTCGGATGGAGCTTCGGGTGGAGCTTCGGGTTGTGGTTCAGGCCGAAGTGTATCCTGGGGGTCGTCTTGGCGTGCTGGTTCAAACCGATTTAGTACCCGTTCCTCTTCTTCTTCAGGCATGCGAGGTCCGTCAATTTGGCGGCCACTTCGGGAGGTGATGTTCTTACACTGCTCCCCAGGTAGGATTTGGCGTGCTAGTTGAGTCAATTGTGATGTAAACACCTTGATCTTTTCCGCTAGCATGTCAAATTTGCGTTCGTAGCCTTCGTTCTTCTTTGCTTGGGTAGCAATGAACTCATCTTGTCGGGCATTGATTCTCTCTATCATCAATTCCAGGTTTGGCTTTTGTGGATATTGATGGTCGAACTGTCTAGGGGGTGGCTCTTGTTGATCCCAATTTTGATTAAGGTTTTGGTTTTGTTTTGAATTTGACCAATTGTGTTCGCCGGTTGGTGTTACCTAGGTCCAGGGAGCAGTTGTCCCCGTCATGACCCGATGCCTAGGCATTTAGTGGGCCATCATCCCCATCCTTCGAGGGATTACGATGATTGGACACCTGAGCGTGTTGGTAAGGTCGGGACTTATATAGCTACTGAGGGAGCTGCCCGTTTGGGAGAGTTTTATCCATCAGAACTTAGGGTTTGAGAGCCGTGTGTCTCTGAGGCTTCTCGCCCGGTTTTACGCATTCTTGGTTTGAGGATGCTTTTGGATCAGGCCGGATTTTCCGGATCGTCCTACAGACGAGTTGAAGAGGTGTCCCGGTCAGGTTGATTGGATCCGTTATGTACTTCGCCGTCACAGGGTTCTTTTGCAGAAGATTGGGATTTACGAGCCCGTATTTCTTTCCTTATTTCGTTATAGATGGGATTTCACCGTTCTTCGTGCCTTTGCGGAGCGTTGGAGTTACACTTCCAACACTCTTTGGAAGACCAGGAAATGACCTTGACGTTATGGGAGCTTCGACAATTGTAAGGTCTACCTGTTTATGGATTGTCGTATGAGGAGTTTCACCCTAGAGACCTTGACTCTCCGAGGCGTCCTGATTCTTTGAGGCGAGTCTTTCAGATTTATGAGAAGCTTCGAAACAGGAAAGGAGTTTCTTTTGAGCAGTGGTTGCGTCACTTCATAGATTTTTCTAAGGTGACTCGCCCATCTCCTGATGAGATTGATGATCCCCTAGGCACGGGGAGAGATTGATTGTCGGGTTCCCTGTCCACCTCCTGTCTCTATCGCTCATTCTGATGTAGACGAGGAGACATTTTTGACTGCTTTCCTAGCATGGTGGTTATGTTATTTTGTGATACCCTGTCGGCCAGGTGGTATGATTCGACCGGAGACGTTCGTTGTGGCCAGTGCTTTAGCCACGGGGTGTAGGGTTTCATGGGCTTGGCCAACATCTTTCGAGCTTTGAGGTTACTGGCATCTTCTCGGGATCCCTCTTCTTGTCTGGAGGTCATCCCCTTTCATTTCATTGGTGGATGGCTTCATATGTATTGGGCCGGTTTATATCAGACCGCTCTCTCTCCGAGCTTGGTGGGCGGGCTACCTCATATGGCCGAGATTGCCGGAGCTACCCTCTCTGTTTCTTCTCCCACCTCTGCACGGCTCCTTTTCTCCCAGAGATCGCACCCGTCAGTCTAGAGTGCGGGCTTTTTCTCGTGATTTGCCTCGCGAGAATGATTGGATGATTTTAGACGATATCACTAGTCTTGAGGATAGACTCGACGATGCCGAGTATCTGATCAGCTTACGGCCTAGTTGGTTGCCCGGGTGATCACATGATTTTGGAGTGTTATCAGCCGCACAGATGTGCACATCAGTTTGGACTAGATCAGATGATCCCTGTCACGGATTTTCCTATAGAGCGTCCTTCTTGAGGTCTAGAGTGCTTGGCCGCATGCTGGACTGCCATATTACGGCTTGATACTCGGTCCAGGTTTTGCATACCCACTACCTCCAGGATTGTCAGGTTTTCAGGGACATATCATTATTGGTACCAGGCTCTGATTTCGGTGTATCAGACCCATCATCCACATGAGGTGCAGGCACGTACTTGTCTTTCCAGACGAGATAGCGATAGGAAGAAAGAAAGGCTTCGAAAGGAAAGGGCAGAAGGCAAAAAGAGAGACCATGGCTCATCTTCTTCTCAGGATTTCCAGGGATGGCACCATTTCCTATGCCGGGCCCACAGAGCCTCCATCTTTACACCCAGGTGTGATTGGTTTCTTGAATAAATTCATTCGTTTTTCCTTTGTCTTTTCTTTACCCTTTGCTTATTTCCTGTCTTTGTCTTTAGATCACACTCCTGAGTTGGGGAGTGAGCCCATGACTCAGCCTGTTGACAGAGCAGTCCCTCAGGCTACGGCGGTGATCGAGGAGTCGGCTACGACGGCTGCTGAGACCCTTCCTAGGTTCCCAGGTATAACCTTGATATCTTGTTTTATTTTACACCTTCTTTTAGACATGTGTAGTCATAGGCGTGCTGATCGTTTTTACAGATAGCCCTTCTGCACTTAGGAGTGGGCCAGTGTCCCCTCCTGCAGTACTTGGCGAGGGCCTTCGTGCCTGTTCTCGTTCTGAGAGATCGAGGAAGAAGAGAAAGAGGGGTAGTGCTCCATGCTCTTCCGAGCCTTTAGTTTCAGGGCACCCTTACTGAGAGGGCTTCTCCGTCTTTACCGCCTGTTGAGGCCGTCGTTTCACCACCAGGTACATTTTATGTTCCTCTGTTGGTTTACTTCCTTTCTTGCTTTTTGGTTTTTTGATTTTAGTTATTTTGCAAGATTTTGGGCTTGTGGACGAGCTCGTGAACGAGCCTGTTGGTGAGCCATTACCTCATGCAGAGGAGGTACCTTTGACCGGAGCCACAGAGATAGTCGAGAGGCCAGTCATCGTGACTGCTGATATCACTACCCCGCTTCGTGCTTTTATCATTTTACTTTTCTTTCGTTCTCCTGCATACTTACTTGCTTTGTCTTTATTTCAGATGCTGTTCAGCCTGATAAGGCCTTTGTTTCGACCCAGGTCTTACCGAAGAAGGAGAGATTCTTGAGACATCTGCTGCACTTCCAGGTACGCATTTTCACCTCATGCTTAGCGCCCTTTTTCTTTCTTTACTTTTTCTGGTTTCAATTCTTTTTTCTAATTCCTCCATTTAAAAAGAATTAGAACTGTGGCTTCAAGACTTAATTACGCGCTAGGGATACTAAGATTAATATCATTAAGAAGTTAGGAATATTCTCACTTGAAATCAAACTAGAAAAGAGAGTGCTCTCAAATCAGACTATTTGCTCGTTTGGATCAATAAGATCGGGTAGATCTATATGAATGAAAAAACCTCTTTCCAGCTGGACTCTTGGAGAAAATATAGGTTGACTTTGGGTAGATAGCAGTTAGTTCCTTTTCTTTGGAGATTTGAAGATATAAATCTCTGAGTCCTTTGATGCAATAGGAATTCGATCGTCAATCTAAACCATTCAATTAGGGCGCCCCTTACATGGACACCAAAGAAATATCCTCTCTACTGTCTGATTTAGATAGAGTTTCCCATATCCCCATCTATTATAAGCTGGTCTCAGGCTAATCCTATGGATTTTCTAAGCTAAGGCAAATTCCCTTTTTGAAAACGATTCCAGAGGGAAAAGCCTTATCCCCCTTTGGTTTTTATTTACACCCACATAGTCTATTTTTAAACACCTTAAAGTTTAGCTGCTAGCTACTCAACTATGAAAATGAGTGAATGATCGTGCGAAGTGAGAACGGACGGTATGTGACTTACTATTACAAGCTTGAATGAAGAATTCCTTGCTTTTGCATTATCTGATCTCAGCTTTTTCAGAAGTAATAAATACCACCTAGTTATTTCAAAACTGTTTATTTGTGTACAGTCGTGGAAAACACAGAAAGAAGGAAAGAAGAGTTCGCATCCTTTCTGCGGATCCGTGAATCTGACAACTTCAACTTGTTAAAGAGCCCATGAAACACATAATTATGGAACCAAAGCCAAAATAGGTAAAAACTCTTTGGATTACTAAGGAAGAGAAAAAGTACCACCAAATGAAAAAACGACACTCTTATTAAAAAGAAGAGATTTTTTCTTTCTGGTTTAGCGTTCTTCATTTGCAACTCGTCATTTGCCCACTGGTTGCCTCGTAACTCGTACTCAGTCTTACTCGTCAGTTCACTCTGGCGCACTGGCCACCTCATAAGTACTCTCCAGTGTTGGCTTACCTACCTACAAATTGCTGAGGAAGCAACAACGATGGAGCTTGCCCGCCCTGATTTCCTCGGGACAGCTTTTACGTGATTGATGGGAAGTTTTTACTTTGCATCTGAACCTGGTCTCAGAGCTATCTTGGTATCTATCTCTAGTCTTAAAGTGCGGAACCTCTTTCCTTTTGTGTAATGAGGCGGCTTTACTAGAAAGAAATAACCTATTTTAACTTTTATTAAGAAGGTACAATTTCTTTGACAGGTTGTGAATGCTCTCATGCTCTTACTTATGCAAGGTAAGCGCAGAGAAAATAGTGATTGTCAGTATGTTCCTTCAAAGTTAGTAGGTAAGTAGGCCTAGGGAAACAGAAAGAAAGACAACGAAGTAAGTCGTATTCAAGCTTTTCCATTTAGCGATGCGCCCACCTTAACATTTCCTCTTTTTCCCTCATATTTATTGCCTTTTCTAATGCTCTCCATCAGCCTTAGAATTATTGGGTCTTGGGGCCCGCCCGCCTTCCCAATCACAACGTTGTTTTTTATTGCAACTTTTTTTTCATACATATAAGATACAGAAAGAGCTTTCTTTATAGTTAAGTACTCTCTTTTAAGTATGTTCCAGACAGAAAAGTGCTTTTTCAGTGTATTGATTTCAGCATTTGCACTTTAATTCAGCATTGAATTCTGGTAGGGATGGTAAAGCAAACTGAAATAGGGCGAGGACAGTATAGTAAAGTAGTTTGAACCACTTGACCGTCTTGATATGAAGGGGATCTCTTTGATGCCATTAAGTTCTGATTCTGGTGCGCAAGTTTTGGTTTCATGGGTATATCTTCCTATAAGTAATTATTGTGTGTTCTTGGTAGCGTTGGAAAGTAGACTCACCAAGCTTTCTAAAAGTATAATGCTTTGGGGAGGCGGGGCATAGCAGAGATTGGTGGGACCATAGAGAACGAAAATACATATATGTACTATAGAACGGAAAGCCAACATCTTGCCTATCAGCGGGGCACCTCATTGCCGATACTTCGAAAAGAGCTACTATGAGTAAGAATTCAAAATTAAAGAAGATAAAGGACCGGTTCCTATTGCTCCAGCTGACTTGTATGTCTTGTTCCGGTCAGGTTCCAATGCCGATGGGTTCTCTAGCTCCAGCTTCACTTCCATTCGATCGATTGCCCCCTTACCTTTGAATCAGAACTCCGGAATCAGTCCCGGGGAACAAGCCAGTGATTGGCCGAGTACGAATATGGAATCATATTTATTTGAACAAAGGAACCGGCTAATGGCTGTGATGCGGCATGGCAAGAAGGTGTAGCGGGAGTCATCGCGGTTCATAAGAAAAGTGCTGACGAGCTTTAAGACAAAGGAAGCTGTAAAGGTTAGAGTCAATCCCTACTAAGTAAATGGTAGGTAGCTATTGATTTTTTTTGGTCGGATGCCCCCCTTAGAGTGCCAGTATAGATGGCTCATGCTACGAGTAGTGGTATAGAAAGGTAGTGCCCTTCCAACATTGATGCGCTCGGTAGCAACTGAATGAATTGATAGATTGGGTGAGATAGAAGCCAATACCTCCTTCCTTAATGCTTGCTACCAGAACGACTTAACTGAACCGGGAAATTTTTAGTTAATGTGTGGCTTTCGATTCAATTAGACTCTTTTTCTTGTTAAACTGGTGGTCTTTGGAATCAGTCACATTGCCTCTCTTACATTCAAGGATTCACAAAAACTCACAAACGAGTTAGAAGACGAGCTGCTAATACTACCTGCCTTCAAAATCGCTTCTTTTTCAACTGCTGGATCTAATCTAATAGAGGAAATGAAGTGAATAAAGAAGCAACCTAGTAGCCTTAGTAGCAGTAGGAGTCAAGAGTTTATAAGGATAAGTCTACTAGTCAAGAGTTCTTTTCCAATAGGAAATAGTAGTTGTTAGGTCAAATCACAGGGCTTTGTGACGAGGCTAGGGCAAGTGGGTAAGTGCCCAAATAAGCTTGTTAAAGGTAAAGTAGATCTGCTGGGTGGGGATAAATAAGTACAGCAGTGAAGTTGGGACGGACTAGGTAAGCTACCTGCCATAGTACACATGCTTAGGAACTAGGTCAACTACCTGGCATAGGGCAGGGGCATAGGAAAAAAAGGGGGTTAGGGAAAGCAGCTCATAAGAGAGATGAGTGGATGTAGTTTAATGAGTTTCTTGTGACTAGGTCAAGTCGTTCCTATATAGTATAGCTAGAAAAAGTCAACCACGGCCAGAGAGAAAAGATGTAGCGCTGTAGGTGGGACCACTTACTAAGCTTAAACAGAAACTCATAGTGTAGTTTAGTTCTTTTCTTCACTCATATATAGTAAATAAACAACTCATATAGGCGTAGAGTTCTCTTCTTTCTTGAACATTTACTCACTGCTTAATAAAGAAATAAAGAAATAACATTCACTTCTAAATAAATACAGAAAGAAATACATAGTTTCGTTTATTAAATAGTTAGCCTCCTTTGCTGGCGCTTCAATGTTATGAGTTTCCTCCCTTCTTTCAACGTAGAGCTTCAACCCGAGGAAGAAAGAGACCTTTCCTGCTTTACCGGTGAAGAGGTTGCGGCAGAAGATCTTGCCTCTGTGATCGGGGAAGGAAGTCTTTAGCCGCTAGTGAAACTACTAGGAATGAGTCCCCCTCCATCACGAACTTCTTAGTGTAGCATATTGTACCCTCTCTTTCTTAGCTTAGTCGGGCTAGGAACCTACTTTCCGGCTTAGCTTCTTTGTACCACCTTGATATAATCCAGCCACATCCTCTGCCCTTTACTCAACAATAGTGCAATCTCCTTAACTTTATTTGGTTTATCAAATTCCCCTTAAACCAGATATGGATCCCTTGACTTACCCTAGTTCCCCTTTTCTGCATTCAATAGATATTGCATAAGTGATGTTCGAAATCATATTCTGACACCGGTACGCCTGTTTCTGGTTAACCTCTCTATTAATCCTGGTCTACTCCTTCGGCAAATAGTACTCCCGGCGCTTTTTTTTTCTTCTTAAAACGGCCTAGATTGAATAATGGTCTATCGCTGCCGTGCAATTACGGATTACTACAGTGGATGGATGCCAATCCGTGTCTAGGGAGTTGCCAGGGTCGCTTCTTTATGCAATCAAATAATGCACCTAATTGAATTTGGTACAAAGAAAAGAAAAAATTCACCTGGACCCGTTAGTGACAGCTGGAAGGGGCTTCTTAACAGGTGCAGCTTGCTTCTTTCTCAGAGTTCACGCACAAAGCTATGTGCCTATCTTGCTTGCCCCTCTGACAGATTCAAGAGAAAAAACAGAAGGAGCAGCTATTGATGCTAGAATGGAAGAAATCACTTCTTAATAAGCTTTTCGGAATAAGTGCTGTGCTAGAATCTGCCTTATAGGATGACATTCCTGTGTTAGTCAAAATCTGGTTTTCGAAGGGCTGTCCCTTCTTATTTAATCTTCTTCCATTTCTTTAAGAGGAACTTCTCTCGAGATCGAGGTTTATGAGTCGCCTACCCTGACCTCCCAAGCACCACCAGAAGTGCACGAATGCAACCTTCCAGGATCCCGCCCACACCGGCGTGCTCGACGGCGCTTGATCGAAGAGTAATAACACAGCAGTGAGGAATGAAAGAATGAGCATATACTTTCTGTTGTGTCTTTTGGATAAGGAAAGTAGATATGATAAGAGTTTATTGAGTTTGAATAGGAGTCCTAATGATTCAGTTAAGAAAGAAGCTGCCGTCTGCTTTACGTAACTGATACCAGATTGAAATCAGTCCATCCCCTTTGCACAGAGCCCCTACCTCTGCCCACCAGAGAGATGAAAGGCCTACTGGAGAAGGAAATTCAGTACAATGAATGCGGTACCTCAGAACCTCACTTTCACGGTGCTCAGTTGATTTCAGTACATCTTTTATATACATTCGCTTATTAAGACCAACTTCCTTAGCCTAATCAGAAGAATGACCTTTAGAGAGAGACCTTTTAACCCGTAGTGGAGAACCAATTGTTCCCGTAGTGTAGAACCGGGCAGCATAGTGCGAAGTTGCCAAGACTGACTCAAACTCTCTCCCAATCCTCCCTCATCACCCGCCTGTGCTTTGTCCTCACTCACTCCCCATAGATAGCGATGGCTACTGCAGCAGCAAGGACCAAACTGGCTTTAAGCGATAGTGAATGGAAGACATGCGATCATCATTTAGATAATCTAAATCAGATAAGAGAGATCTTGATGACTTAGCTTCCGCGCCAGATATTCTAAGCCGATTCCAGAGAAATACAGCTCGTCTCGACACATCAAGTAATCCATATGACTTCACACCTTTTCAGATCTATGTTGATTGGATCACATGTTCGATGCCTTTACACCTTTTCAGTTCCGCAAAACCTACTCATAGTTTAATCCCAACAGGATTCGATCCTACTCATTAGATCCATCATTGTTGCGGCTGGGCGACCCATCTCTCTTTAAAGATAACGACACCTCTTATTGGTCCGGAGAGTTCGCCTATTCACACTTCCCTGATCTTCGGAAAGTCGTTTCACATCGTGACCAAGTAACCAGGTTAAGGAATGATATTTCACACGCCGTAGCTATAAAGAGCCAGCCAGATCTTGTCTAACTAAATAAATACCTAACCACTTCTTTCTGTTAGGGTCCTTACGAGAAATCGATCAGGCACTTCGCTACTCTCATGATGACCACAGACGAGAGTCGCCGGTTTCCGCTTCTATAGTTATGTCTGCGTTTTCATCCTTCTACTCGAGACGCAGGGAACTCTCGGCTAATCTTGCCAATGGTCATAGGGGCCTCACAACGTTGTATTTCTAGTTTTTCCTTCTTTCTGCTTCTTCCTCGTCTTTTTCTATCTACTTAATTCTCATTCCTTCAACATTTCATTCTTTGTTCTCTCGTGCTTCCCCTGCGGTTGGTTGTTTTTCTTTCGGCAGGTGCCTTTCGTCTATGTTCTTGTCTAACTAATAGATAGAGTTTAAACTAAAACGACGTTCTTAGGCCTTCCCACCTACCTCTAGTAATCTCTTATTCGACCTCAAAACTTGATTTGAATGCATCTCAGGTCGTTTTTCAAATACGGATTGATTGGTTTCGTCGGGAAACTATGGCTTCGCTTCGCTATTTCCTCTCCTCCTCCGTTTTTGCACGTAGGTAGAGAAAGCGGGTCAGCATATTGGAGTTCTTGCTACCACATTAGGTCAAGCAGGTCAGGGATTGCTTATTATTAAGGAAAAGAGAATAGGTCACAGTGATCCGTATTCGTGAGGAGAAGTTGTCAGAGAAGAATAGGCACTAGGGTAAGCATCTTGTACTTGAAGCGCTTCTTAGGATTAGGGAAGAAAGTAGGTGTAATTCGAAAAGGTATTCCTTTCTGTCTTTAGTAAATTCTATAGAAATATGTGTTTTGTCAACCAATGTAATTGTTCTTCCTTCCTATGAATATGCATGAGTTGTGACTAGGGCAAGGATGATAACTAAGCTAGAATATATATCACCAAAGTAGTAAAGAGAAAGAGCAAATGGATGTGACGGCAAGAAAGAGTAGTTATTAGAGGAGAATAGGGCAACGGACTAGCCTAGATCATTTCTTGGTTTTGAAGGAAAGTAAACATAAGGAACCTAGGGCAGGGTTATTGTTTCTAATGAGCAGTGACTTTCTGTCAAAGATAGATTTGAGTATCTTAACAAACAAAAGAAAAAAGGGCTAAGTTACCTGGCATAGATGAGTTTCTTTCTTACTACGCAGGGTTCTCATAATTGGCATTGCCTGGTACTAAGTCAAGTAGATCATTTATTTTGTATAACGAGGAATGAAAGCATATGAGATAGGTAAACTAGATGGGAGGATAGGCTTGTTGTACTACTAGTTCTAGGGATAGGTCATTTCTAGCAGTAAGAGTTTATGTAGTAGCAGTAGGAGTTGATGTAGGAAATTAAGTTTCAGAATAGGCGCTTATCTATCATATAGAGTTAGTTGTCTTTGCATTTCTTGTGACTAGGCATGGCATTTACTAAAGTAGGGCGGCTAGGATTAGGCAACATAGGGAATGGGGATCTACTAGAATATGTGAATGTCTTAGGTACAATTCACTAACCTATCATCTCACAAAAGTAGGAAAGAGGAAATGGGATTCAATTAAGGTAGCGAGATCAGGTAAGTCGACTAGAAGAGGAAAAACCTTTTAACAAAAAGAGATAAGAAGGGAAGAGCTAAAGTTAGGAACCAGGGATATAAGAATGTGAAAAGCGATACGATAACACAGTCATCTCACACGCTAGGCCCACAGCCTATTCCTTATCTTCTTCTCTTTCTATAAATATCATAAATCAAGATCAAGGACACTCTCTCCATTTTTTTTGACCCCCACCGAGTCGCACGTTTCCCTTTCTACTTTTTTTATTTTTATACTATTATCTAATTGAGTATGCGAGGCGCCTTTCGTTGAGAAAAACGATCACGAAGATCTGCCCAAACATCATAGGCAGTCTCCTTTTATATCACGCTATTGGCAATATCCTTTGAGGAGCCATGAGAGCACCATACTCTTGCAGCGTGCCCATTGAAGAAGGTGTGGAGAAGTAGCTGCTGGCTTGGGTGGGAAGAGTTCCCTTGATGAACCCGACTTTGTGCTTGCCAAAAAGAACCATATGCATGGCACGGCTCCAAGTGGGATAATTCCATTCAAGGCTTGTGAAAGAAGGAAAGCTCCTGGCTTATCGGAGTGATGAATAAAATAAGGAATTCTTTGAATGCCCAAAGATCAGCCTTCAAGAGCCCGCCCAGGAAGATGTGGCATTAGGGGAAGCCGGACTATGCTGTCAGCGCACATCCGTTTTCTTTCCTTTTGGAACTCGATCGAACTGCGGGTTATAAGTCTAGCCAACCGAGGGTGGATTACTCTCTCTCCCGATGTCAATTCGAAGCAAAGGGAAAAGTGCTCTTTCACTTCGTTTTAGGCACTGCAACCCGCTTATCCCTAATTATGCTTACGGATCAGAAGAGTTTGAGGGGAAAAGCTTTTTTCGAGCATAGAGATGGTCCTCAAAAAGATCCATGTACCGTGTGCTAATCTTTTGACTGCATGCAGTACACATGACCATTATCTGGGTCAAGGGGAACGGAACTTTCACTTTGCCATTTATTTAATATTGAAAGGATTTCTTTGTTTTAGTACCAAATAGTGATGACTAGCACATTCAGAAAACCTTTGACTTGCAAAACTTATCCACCACTGACGCGGTTGCGTAAGCACAAGAGATTGAATAAACCAATGCTAGCCTGACCCGTCATCAAAAGAAGCAAGCCGGGATGATATATTATTACGCTTTTTTTAGACGCTAAACTGATCACTGAAGGGTTTCATCATTCCGGTGCACAAGATACAGTAATCTTTCTTTCTCCATCTTAGGCGCTATTGCTTATAGTTAAAGATAAGAGCTAGTCTTTCTCTGAGTAGACATCGGAAAAAGATGTTGATAAGTTCTTAGTCAATGCATGCCCCCTTTCTCCATTACTTAATCAATTCGAGTTGGAATAAACTTTCCAATCGGTTGGACAAGAAGAAAGCAAAGCGTACGTCAGTCGCGTGCCAACATGGAATTCTTTCTATTCTCTTGCTAGCTCTCGGGTTCCAGCGAATCTTCCTGCTACGCCCTAAATAATTAGGCTTTGCCAGAGGTGAAATTCATGATTTGCAATCGGTGACGGCAGCCAAGTTGGTCAGGAATGTTGCCGGTTAATTGGTTGCCTTGGAGGTATAAATAACGAAGAGACGAGAGATTTCCAATATAAGGACTGATATAACCAGTCAAGCCTAGGCCTTTGAAATTCAAGGTGGTGACTCTGTCGTCGTTGTCACAACGAATGCCGCTCCATTGGCAAAAAGGAGAGCTTTCATTCCAAGAAGATAGTGTATTGGTAGGGTCTTTGGTTATCATGGACTTCATTGATAGTAGTGCCTCTTTATCTTTGGCATTTTGGGCCAATAACATGTTTCTTAAGTTGCTAATTCCAGCGTTTGAAAGATATGGACTTTGACCAGGCTATGGGATAGAAATTCTATATAAAGAGATATCGAACTCCATTATGAGGGCCTAATATTCAGCTTCGTTATTAGTCCTTGCTTCTTTAAGAGAGAAGGAGTGCCGAATTATCCCAGGGTAATGAAAAGCAGCCCTACCCCAACTTTCACCCTGGGGATTATGGGGCAAATTCCTGGCTCTCATTAAAAGAAATGAAAAAGAGGTATTCTTTCAAAGTTCTTCGTCTTAAAGATTATACTCTTAACCAAACTTACGAACTCCTCAACGCGCCACCATCTCTGTTGATTCTGCTAGAGTCTTTTGCAAGAGAAAATACCAGTGCAATTGTTCCACTTTTATTGTTCAAGGTGACCTCAGATATGTTTTTTGGACCTAGATATGTTATCATAATATTCCAGAATAAATCAAAACTGTACTTGGAACAGCTAAAAAGAGTTGAAGAAGAGGTGTACCAAAACTCTAGTAGACTTGTCCGTCCAACTTCCTCTTTTCTTGAGCTCGCTCCAGTGCTATCGCTACATGGGCTTTGAGAAGGGGAATAAATAGGTGGGTTTCAACCATCTTAAAAGAGTATATGTACTTGACAGCATCTAGGTGTATCCCCTTTTTTCTCATCCTATCTGTTAGCTCAGTTCCCGGAGGGTAAGCAAAACATCTCGTATTAGTTATAAATCCCCTTGCTTTACAAATCATGTTAGAAAAGGAAGAAGATATACTTTTGAATCTACACTGCAATGGAAACATGTGATGGTTTTTCTAGTTTAAGAAAGATCAAATTATCGCCCCGAATAAAAATACCCTTTGTTATCACCATATTGGCACTGTCCAGATAAGGACTTTATAATGGATAATGCCAGCCTTTTCTAATAGCTCTTTAAATTAGCCCAAGCATACCAGTAAAGGATTAATAGACTCAGATCTCAATACTTTACCAATTCTCCAAAAAAGGCGGCGGTAAGCATCAAGGAGAGAGAATAGCGGAGCACCAGAACTGAAACTCAGGAACGCGGAAAATAAGACGCCGGCTAGTAGATGCGGATCTTGGTGTGTTGTTCGTTCAATCTTTTGAGACAAGCGATTCAATGACAGTTCAGTAGTAAGTAAGGCTGTTAGTGGTGTATGCCCTCATCTTATGCTTCATGCTGAATAGTGTACGCAGTAATATGGGTTTATATTTTCAAGATGGAACTTTAATTTATTCTACTTTTTATCATGAGCTAGCCAACAATCCATAGGGGATTGCAAATCACCGCCGTAACCAAACCGAGTATAGTTCTCGTAAGAGGTCAGTATTCCCGAGATTCTTTCTCCCCCCACGCCCAAAATCCAATTGAGAACAAATGGGTAAAGCAGCAGCAACCGGATACAATTATAGCGCGACGCGCTGCTTCAAAGGCTCGATATGAAAGATGACCAGCTCGTAAACTTTTGGTGCCATATAGTGAACTATCTTCTACCTCTACTATTCCACCCGACTACCTACACAAGAATTCTGACCAAGGTCGAAAGAACAAAGTAATTAAAAAAAGAATACCCAGCGAGTAACTACGGCACGTTACGAGCCAGGAAGCCGAAGAACGAAGAAAAATAACTAGAATTATAAGCCTTCTCTTTCTTTACTTCTCTCCTGGTGGGGCCAGCGACATTCATTTGTTTTTTCGTTTCGAGTCGTCGGAAATAGTTGTTAGCGAAAGAGCGGAAGTACAACTAGCGACTATTGGAGCTTTCAAATATCATTCCGTCAAAAGTGGCTGGTGCCTTTGTGGGCATTACTTTCAATTCGTAATGACACACACGAATGTGTTCTAAATGCGGTTTTTGGAATGTCAGCTTCATGCATTCTGGTATCCAGATTTATGATCGATATTTGATCAAAACTTTGCATCATGCAAGGAAGTCGTCAATAATTGGCATTTTTGACCACTGTGAGAGAGTTCAATTGTCTATAGTCGATACACATCTGCCATGTTCCATCCTTCTTTTTGAACTAAGAGAACTAGAGAGGCAAAGAAAGGGGGGCTGGTGGAGGGGAGGATCAGTGAGTTGTTCAACTCTTCCTCAATTCTTTTCTCAATGTAAAGCTTTTCAAAGTATGAATATCCATATGGTCTTTGGTTGACATGGAGTTGGGTAGTCAAGGAATTTTTTCATCAATGGCTCGGAGGTCTGTTTTTGGCTAGGTCTTGGTACTGGTGAAGTACTTTCTCTAGTTATGCACCAACTCATCATTTCTCTCTGAAGCTGAAGCTCTGAACAGATGTGCCATTATCACTTAATTCCCCTTTTTACTCTCCTCTTCTGCATTCCATACTCCTTGAAAAAGCCTCACCTCATCTACATCATGCTACCCAAAGATCTTGGTCATATAAATTACTTCTTGGGAATGGAGGCTCATGCATCCGTTATGACGCTGCTCTATTGTAGCCCCTACATACTTGATCTTCTGAAACGAGCTAAGATGGATGGTGCCAACCCTTGTGCTACTCCTATGCCTGCTGGTACTCCACTTTCCAAGTGTGGTAGTACCCCACCTCATCTTTATCGTAGTAGAGTTTCTTTTCACTATCACAAGAGCGGATATCCCTTTTTTAATGGGCTAAATTGGTGCACAACCCCGACACATTGGCTTTTTGTCAAAAGGATTCTTCGATACCCGACACTACTCGGTGACCTTTTCTAAACCAATATTGACCGTACAGGCAATGGTGGAAACCAATAATTCATTTGAAACGAAATACAACAAGAACTTGAAAAACATGAAAGAATACTATCTTGACCTTTACCAGACAGCGGCGATCTGTACACCGAAAACAAGAAGAGATTAATCCTAGTTTCAATATCAACCAATAACCTGGCCTTTCTCTATAAGCTGCACAGCTCTATGCAGGTCTTAATTCTGAACAATTATATGTGTGTGTGTATTTATATATCAAATCTTTCCTACATTCCGTCTACCAGGCCATACATTCTTTTTATATGGACACGGTGGTACCGGCAAGACCTATCTATGGAGGTCACTTATAGCTAGGCAACGATCCGAAAGCAATATAGTTTGACCTGGAGTGAAGCTGAGGCTTTTGCCTATTATATCAGGATGGAAGAGTGGACCTCACCGCTCTATGAATAGCTCCTTATCTTGGTCATAAAGGGAGTGAGTGCAATATTTTACTAGGACTAAGGTGGAGCACTAGGTTTTGTTCAATAGGTTAGGGCGAGGACAGGAGAAAGGAACTTCACTTCGTTGCTGGGGAAAAAGAAGGAAAGCAGTCGACTGGGTCACAACTCTTATTCAAAAGCACTTTTTGACAGGACCTACATCTCAGAAGGGAAAGAACACAGGCACATCGATACTATGAAAAGCATGGAGTGGAAATGTCCCTTTTTCTAGTTCTATTCAAAGCATATGGAAAGATATTCCGCTCGACATCAAAGATACTACGAGTGGTACCCGCTTGACTCACTTTGATTGGAATCCGATTTACTTGTGACCTGCTTACTTCACTACCACAGGAGAGCTAACAGTAAGAGCAGATTCGTTTAGAATAAGAACTAAAAGAATCACTGACCGAAGAGCTTGATGAATGGCAGTTCATTACTGACGTCTCCTTACCGCCCCACTCGCCACTTTCTTACTAGTAGGAAGACGGATCAAAAAGTAAGTAAGCAATGCCTACTTCCTAGTCTAGTGGATCTGCTACGTAGAGCCCAATCTTCTACCCTGACCTCACTTCTTTTATTTTCTTCACCGGTTATCCTTTATACCTTTTTTCAGACTCTCTCTCAATCCTTGCCTGAAGCACCTGACCAACGCGGCGCCTCACCAAAGACAAGCCCTCCTAAGCAAGAAGTCAACAAAGAGAATTGCATAAAGTAAGATAAGAAAAGAGAAAAGGTCCAGAAGAAAAAAAGAGTACACTAATAAAGTTTCATATATATATAGATGTGGACTGGAGAGTTGGGATTGAGTTGAAGATATCGTAGTTGGACGGCTGGAGGATTCAAAGTCTCTTAGGTGTTGGCATCACACATAGAGCATGTGTTACGTGAGTGAGAGGTCAATCACTCTCAGTTCTTCTTGAAAAATTCTAGAACAACAAACTCTTATCGGAAAAAGGCTGCTGAGTAGAAATTCTTTATTGCTTCTTCTTAGAAAGTACACATATATATATAGTATTGAAGAGAATCATCTTTTATTAATTGCAGAGATCTTAGATGTGGAGTAAATGTGAACCTCTTAGAGCTCTTTCTACGAGAGCATGCAGCTTCTAATGTGGTATATATATCTCCAAAGTGTTAAGTGAGGTCTGCGGGCGGTATCTTTCCCCTCTTTCAATAAGCGGATGATTATCTCATTAGAGAAAGAGAATCTCGTACAAGGCCTCTTTCTTTTTTATAAGAAAATGTTTGACTTTAGCACTATTTTTGCTTGCGAGAAAGTTCCAGTAGTTCCGGTATCCACAGTCCCTCTTTCTAGCTAAAATCCATAATTTCTTGGAGGGAAAATAAGTTCTCAAGCGAGTGAGCAATCCTTTCTATTCAGTGAAAGAAAAGCAATCCGTATCCATAAGTACTATACTCATCAGTAGGCCCATGCTGCTATCTAAGCGCCTAGCCAAGGTGTAAATCTTACTATAATAATTCTATATTTAGTATGTGCCACAAAAAGCTATCAAGGGACAAGAAAAAAGCTTTTTCGGGAATGGGGATCGTCGGATAGAGAGTAAAAAGCCAAAAGAAAGCTAGACGAGAAGTAGAATGTAATTTGCTTCCGCTCGCTCGTTCCACTGTAGTTTCACTCGCTGGATAGAGAAGATTAAACTGAATACTCCTCACTACAGAAAGGAAAGTGTAGAATGGGTAAATGACGGGAATTGCTCTTTTTATATTAGGTGGGACAGCAGAAAATCGCCTAGCAACAGATCCCTCACGACCGATAGATAGACAAGAAAGATACCTACTTGGGCGACCACGTACAAGAAAGGCGCAAAAACACAAACGGTACGTTCTATTTCGTCCGCGCGCATTCGACTTATTTTTCTGTTTATGTTGTGAGTAGACCTGTCTATCTACTTACCCTACTCTTCTACGAAATCTTTGCCTGAAAAGAGTGTAAGTACTTTCTTAACATATAGATAAATCTAATTGCTTGTCTTACTTGCCCCCTTTGGTATTGCTGCTTTTCTATGCTGTTCACATCATCTAGAACTAGCGTGTGGAGGGATTTCTTTTTACTTAGAGTGCTATTTTTCTTTTGCTTTCTTTTTTTATTGATTAATATTTAGTGTTAGACGAAGGAGCTTCTTCGGAATGTACTGCTGCCAGAATAACTTCATGAGGTGATCAGCTCGGCCTTACCAACTTCTCCTCAAAAAAGCCTTTTCTATTAGCTTTCCTAGTCAGTAACAACCGTAAGATAGATGTGGACGATAATTAAGGACGGGTTCCATAAGACCTTAAACCTGGTATAAGATACTTGACTTATGTTGAGCACCGACTTGACCATGATCATGATTTGAGCGAGCTGTAGATGAGGAGTAGCAATGAGATCTATTTCATCAACGAGTATACCCTTCTACCCCATCTAGCCTAGAAATAAGTTCTGACAAATATAGCTTTTTTTTAATAAGAGTTTCCGGAAAACAGCGCAAAACTAATAAGTGCAATCCGTGCAATGCGGTGTGATGTTTGCAAAATTGAAATGTAACTGAAACAGCAAAGTGGAAAATGAACGTGGTTACTTCACATCAAGTACTGCAGGAAATAATACATTAAGCAGCTTAAGATGGCATACAGACCATCACAAGTTGAGTTCACATCAAGGTTTTTGGCAAAATATTTCAAACATAAGTAGTTCTTTTTCATAATAGTTTAGTCGGTACAAAAGATAATTAATAGTAAGGGTTGTGAACTAAATAGGCAGCCTATCATACCGGGGACAATTAAGAAGATTGTGCGGAGCAACAGCCCTATACTTTGCCATCAAGCGTGGAGCATCGAAAAGTAAACTTTCCTTTATTTAAACTTATAAGCTCGGCATACTTAACAACCATTATGCCGGATTGGTCTCGTGCAAAGTATTGAGTGCATTGCCCATACTTGAGAGCTGAGCCAACTATTTCTCTCCGTCCTGATATCTCTGATATGAACGTAAAATTAGATTCTCAGCATGCTGTAAGGTATGGTCGTCGGAGAGGTAAGGATGATACATTGTGATAGTTGAATCAGACATATCGAATGCAATGAGTACCCACCAGACATTAAGTCTAAGTGGAATGAACAACCATCGTAAGCGACAGAACCGATCGGGGGGGTCCACTTGAACTTGCTGCACCTTGTGTTGGCCGGTAGAAAGGTATTACATGCTGCATAGTATTTAATAATAATCACGAAGATAGTACCATTCATTTGCTTGCCTTCAATTGATGAAAGTATATGTAATAATAGCACAAACCATTAGATGTGGAGGTACATACTGACAATCACCATTGTCCTTACCTTTTCCTTGGAGTAGAAATAACATCAGTGCATTAACACCCTGCAGAGTAGGAAGAGCATTAGGAATTTATTCATGTATCATTTACTATCACAGTAAGGAATTTTACAATGAAGTAGAAAAATTGTAAATGGAGAACTCACTTGATCTGGTAGATCAGAACCCCAAAGAAGCATCTTAGCTTCTTCGGTGCTGACAAAAACATCATTTTGGCGGAATGCAATGCCATCTTGGTTCATGTTTGATCGAACCCACTTGTCAATTTCTTCTATGGTGTGCTCTGGACGTCCAGGATATTCGTACTTACGAGCAACTGGGCGATAAAATGGTTGAGAGTCGACGCACTCGACAAGGACATCATTTGCATCGAAGAAGGGGCTTCTTTGGAAGTTTGTCTCCTTTGTGTGGAGTGGGAGCATTTTCCAAATCTGTGATGGGGGGTGTCTGCGAATCAAGATGTAGTTGGAAGGAATCCTCGAAAGGAACATTTGATTGGAGCTGTTGGAGCGGGGCTAGTCATCAACTATAAGCAAAAAGAAGAGTTGCCTATTCAAATAGGAGCATCACAGACTAGGTAGGATTTGATTGACCTATCTATGTGTCAAAGTTGTCAAGTCAATTTCCCCTCCACAAACCTATTACACCAGATAAAAAAAGTAGGAAAGACCGAAGCCCTACTTCTCATTTCCCTCGGGAGACTTCTAGTTACTAAAAGTAGGATCACTATATGGGCATGGGCAAAAGTAATAATCCACCATTTCACTTATAAGACAAGATCACAAATGAGAGAAAGGGAGGATACCCCACTACTATTGGAAACGACACCAGGGAAGATGCTAGCTAGAAAAGCAATCCCTCTTCGATTGTGTGTGTGAAAAAAAGTCCACTTTACACAAATTCAAAGAGAGAAGGAGAGGAAAAGAGAGAATAGAAGAGAAAGAAAAGAATTCAATTTTCTTTCATTTATTTTCTTACAGTACATAGCTCTATTATATATCCTCCCTTTAACAGAATACCACGGAAAATAAAAAGAACGCCTCAGCAACATAAGCTATCCTCTCCAGTTCATATTTTTATTACACCAGTTGCGGTATATTTTATAAACCCAGTGCCTTAATAAGGTCCCAGCTGTCAGTGCTTCCTCTAACGGAACGGCTACCAGATCTTCTATTGCCTCCAACGGCTATTTTCACGCGTTTATCCCTTCCAGCGCCTGACATTCCCCCTTCCTTCGCCAATTCCTTGTCCTCAAGGAATAATTCTGGAAATTTCGACTTGATTTGCTCGTAATCCTCCCGCATCCGAATCTGCCGAATTGGACCATTTAATTAGTAATTGCATCACACCTTCATTGTTTCGCTTAATCAAGCGGCGATCCAGTATCTCTAATGGCGGGCGATACGCGCAGCTTCCCATCTGGACCCACTAACGGAAGGGAAGGAGCAATTCCCACATTACGTCCAATCCTCTCCTTGAGCTGTGACACGTGGAACACCGGATGGATTTGGGACCCACTTGGAAGGGCGGTATGCCACCTCACCAATCCTTTCCAGTACCTCAAACGGTCCATAGAACCTAGGGCTGTGGCGCAATTGGCAACTGAAATCTGTCGGTAAGGCTTTAAACGAAGATAGACCCAATCCCCACTGAAGGCACCGGAGCCAATCTTGCTTGAAGGCGACATGGTGCTGCAACTGCAAAGAAAGACAGTTAGAACTCAGAGACCAAGAACTAGCACGCTTGAAGAAGCAGGCAGACGAGAGCATAACCATGTTCAACATGATGAAGCAATTCTTTGCCAACCAAGGATCAGCATCAGGCGAAGAAGGGACAAGGCAACAGCGAGAGACCGGTCCTCAACACACTACCACACCACAAACATTGACAAAAAGAGAAGTTCAAGAGTGGATATCTAACCAACTCCAAGCCGTCGGCGCGGGCTCTGGTCTTCCACCATTCAAGAAGACAGGGAGGGGGGAGACCATATCCCTCAGCGTTTGATGTTCTCCCCTATCCGCAAGGATACACCGTGCCTAAGTTCAAGACGTTCACTGGCGAAGGACCTAAGATGGCCAGCCCTGATCCACACCTAGCACACTTCATGGCTACTTTAAATTCTTGCATCAGGTTATTCAGGTATTAGAAAACCTTGGTGAGATCCCGGGTTTGCATTATGTGCTTGCTTTTACTAAAGAAAGTAGTTCTGGTTGTAATGTTATATCTTTGACTTATTACGCGCGTATTGTATATAGTGAAAGGAAGAAGAGTCGTTATCACATCCTTTTTGAAAAATAAACACTAGTCTTCCCGGCTTTCTTTAAACTCTGCATAGAGTGTTAAGAACGCCTTTTCTCGCCCAAGCGCCTCGGCTCGCGAGGTCGTTGGGAGATTTCTCTTGGAGGAAATCCTTTATATACTCCCGGATTTCGTCTCTTCTTTGTCTTTGTCCCAGAGTCCGGTTTCTCAATTCTGTTTTTTTCTCGATCCTTTCCGTCCACGATACGCAAGGAATATGAGAGAGAAGTTTACTTCTACTTCTTCAATGTGCACGATGTGCCCGGACGATGATAAGTAAGTATTTCCTTTTTTCGATTTCCGGAATTTATTTCTTCGAACAAAGTCTACTTACTATCTATGTTCAAATCTATAAAATAGGTAATCTTACGACTGTGCTTCTTCCCGCCGATGAGTGAGGATCATTGCGTGGGGTGAGGACATAAATAGCTGACTATTCGGAGTACGCATTTAATAACGAAAGAGTTTCAAAATATGGCTATGGCCTTGACGGGCGGTGCAAGTGCTACTTAATTGGCTAAACCAAGAGCATCATAGTTGGTTTAAGAGCCCGAAGCATCCTTGCTAGTTAAAGCTCTCCCTCGTCCGGTTCTACCCCATTCTTCATCCCTATCACGATCTCGAAAGTGTTCCATTTCCTACTAGGAAGATCGGGGAAGTCCTCGTCGTATAGGTAGGTAAAGAGCGAGGGGGTCTTCGAGACTATGAATCTTTCATCTCTTCCCCTCCCGCGATAAGGACGTGCCTAAGGATGCTACTTTGGACGGGCGTGCTTCTTTCTATGGAGGCGCGCATCACTTTGGACGTGCTCTACCGGCAGATGCATTAGTCGGAACGTAATAGCTAGGAACGTCGTGGGAGGAGAATAAGAAAAATCTGTTGCATAATAAAAGTAAGAGTCAACATCTCGCTAATCAAAATCATCATCACGAGCAGTAGCTGAAACTGCTAGTCGATCTACCGGATCAACTTCTGCCTACCCCGCCCGGTCAAGGATCGTCGGGAGTGTTTTTTCTTCAACGGGAGGTCAGCCTATTATCCCACCCACGTCTATCCATAAGTAGTGAGAGCGAGCTTGGTTCTCCGGCGCCTGGCTATTTCACCCTTCCAGTCCCCCCGGTTGGGCCAAGCTAATGAGATCCGGGCTCAGCCCATTTGTAGTAAACGCAGCTTAAACACTATCACTATTCCAAAACATTTATTTTTCGATGAAAGAAAATCCATACTAGTTATTCCCGAGTTAATCACTTGATTTATCAGAAGAAACGTCCACTTCTTCCCCCTTATGCTATGGGGGTCGTTAGCGCTACCAGTGCATTTCTTCCTCTGCTTGTCCGCTATCCTTAATAATGCCTTCCGTCAGTATGAGTGAGCCTCTTTTCCAGCTCCCGGTCTTTCTAAACAACAACGGGTTCTAATAAATTAAGCCTTGTCATGGCTGGTTGGGGTTAGAATTCGGTGGGTAGATATGGCTGCAGTAGATTCTGACGGCCGAGTCCCAGTGGCAGAGTCCTGAGGCACAGATCCAATGTCAAGTTCAATTACTCCAACAGTCTGGCGGACGGAATTTGCGAATGCTCCGACCGTCATCGTCTTTCTCTTCATATCTCCATGCCCCAGCCCCAAGGCCTTTACACTGCTCAACGTGCAAACATCTCAATGGACTTCATCTCGGCATTGCCTAAGGTGGGAGAGTTGGGTACCTTGCTTCTATACCTCAAAAGAGCTTATTCGATCACAGTTGATTCCGTGCCTGAATGTGCAGTCTGTCCGTCCCTCAATCCGATGCCGGGGCATGCCCTTTCTCCTAGTGCCTTACTGACTTTTGAAAGCAGACATCTGTCCATTCAATCGGAATTTCTATTTATAGAGGTATACTAAATTTAGCGATATCCCACTTCTCTTCCTGAAAGTGCCACACCGGATACGCATTCAGTTACCTTTCTAAGAGCTACTTCAAATTCTCTTCTTTGCTCTGATTCAATTCCAAAAAACCTTCTTGCAAACAAGCCATTCGCTTCCGGACCAGGGGATTTGCCCACTGCTCCTCCTAAGACCAGTAATCCCGCATCTATTGATTCAATTGGGCTTGGCCCGGTAATTCCATCAAAGCACCTTCGACCTTCCCTAGTTTCCTTAGACAACAGCAAAGACAGATTCTACTTCCTATTCACAGGCATATTCCTTACCGACAAAATCAATTCGTTTACAAGCAGCAAAGACACGGACAGCTATATATGATAGATAAGCCGCCTATTCTGCTAAATCAAGTAGAGTAAGTAATACCATCTTATCAATCAAAACCTAAGACATATCATAGTTCTCTTCACCTATATTCCGTACAATAAAAGAAGCCTATTCCAGCCAATGCCCTACCTGACTGCCCTACTCCCATGCGCTTTACATGGAGAAATGAAAGAGGATTGAAAAGGTATGTAAATCTAATAAGATTGGTAGTGAATCGGTCAAAACTTGAATTATTCAAGTAGTCATCAATTTGACTCCCCGGCGGCCCCTCAATTAATCATTTAATTGTCACTCTTCTCTATTAGATTAGCAGGTATGTAATATGCAATATAGCAATGATGGAGTTGAATTATCAGATCAGCACCTTGTCTAGGTTGGGGGCTTTGTCCTCAATATGATAATGCATCTATGCCCTTTCCTCAAGAAAAAGCAGCTCCTAAGGTTGTCTTGTGAAGTGCAAAAAGAGATCCAAGGCCCTAAAAGAAATTTCCAATAAAGAAATAAAGAGGAATTACATTGAAAGAAGGAGTAGCGTTATATTAGACCGATCAGCTTTCCCAGACCTTACGAATTAATTTGATTGATCGTGCAGGTGCAATAGGAACTGCAAGAGGAAGTGAACAGCATCTCGTGCACCGGAATTGGCTTGTTCGATATTATCTTGTACCAAGCACACTCATTCAAGCGCCAGCCGTTGACTAGCCAACCAGAAATCCATTTTGGAAGAAAGAAGCCAAAGCGACGTACCTACCGAATTCCACTACTTCGCCAGCCAAGCATTATGTTCCAACACCGGCAACTCCCACAACCACATGTTGTAACCAAGCAACTTCCGCGCCTCCCACTCGAACTGGAAGAGGAGCCGCAACAGACCGGATTCGGGATTCACTCCAACAGAAGAAAGCCCAGATATCGAATCATAATGGAGCACTCGTACTTCGCTACCTTTCTCCGAGCGACTAATCAGATTAACTGATTGCGTCTGCTAGAGATGCTTTACCTAAAGATTACTTTCAAGTGATTCTGATTTCTTTAGAAAGAACTGGAGCGGCTAGCGGGGCATACCAGGCCTGAATGCAGTACTGGATAAAGCATGGTCATCAGGTTGCAACGTTGACTACTACGTCTACGAGCTAGGAGTTTGTGAATTATGCCTCATACTATCATCCTTATCACCTTCTTCGGTGCTTTCATGCTGGGTGTTATAACAATTCATCAGAAGGGACCTAAGGCTGTCAGATTTAATATCCACTTTTTCTATTTTGAAAGGTAATGTATCTACTATCAGTCCTGAACTAGGATCGTACACGGGGATCCTTTTAACAGAATCCGGGGGTTTCAACTCATACTCCAACACTTTATTGGATATTCTTGGGAGTATGACACACTAAAAGCATTTGACACTTTCACTATTTCCTTCTTTCCCATATTGAAATATTGATCTTTGTACCATCTCATGCTAACATGATCCTTGGTGGCCCCTTTATGAGCTACTACCTCCTCACCATCATCCCTTATGATGCCGTAGCTCTTGGGCGCCAGGAAGTAGGCCTCTTTCACTTTAGAAACTAGTTGAAACTTCCCGAGTTCAGTATTGGAGACTTTTTCATCAGTAAGAGGGTTCTTTAGGAAGACTGAGTCAGTATCAGTATAGTAGCAATCCTCTCTACTTATATAGGGGTACATATGGATCCTAGCATTAGCGGTAATAGCAGCAGATATCTGAACAGCAGAGTTATTAGGATGATGAATATTATCAATATAATAGACGGATGATTTGTACACACATAACATATGATTAGGCCCCAGACGCATTCTTTAACTTATTATGCTTCGTTAATAAATAGCTTATAGCGTTCTATATCGCAGATTTCAGCTACAGACCTATTAGGGTCAATCCCTAGCCTGCCAAAGAGACTATTCATGAGTAGTTTATAAACATAGGATAAGCCAGTATGGCCCGCTTCCCTGGCTTTCTTTCTATTATTATAAAGCGAAAGGACACAATCGTCAAACATACCATACCCCTTTTTCATAAATATAGCCTTTGAAAGGCACTATAGTGTAGCCTACCGTTTCAGCATATTTCAGCTCCTCACTATAGTAAACACCTATTAATTTACGGGAAAAGAAGCACACTGCTCTTAGAACTTCTATAGGGAAGCATAGGTTTGTTAATGGAAGCAGGGCATTCTACATAAGCCTCGATAAAACCATATAAATAAGATAACTTATGACCTCTGAAATAAGAATACCTTTTAGGTTGACCAATAGGCATTGGAACACCAGTCATGGAAAAAGGATAAAGTGAATTAACATCATAATATAACAAGTTCTCACCTCTAGGTTTATATACATCGACGTGGCCGCCATAGCATAGAAACCCTTTCTAACAAATTGATCCACATTTCGGTTCGGGATAGCAATAGGACACCTCTCTCCGTCATAGAAATTTATGCGATAGATTGACAGAGCTAGAGCAGGGGCTGTCCTCTTAGTAAGTGGGTCTATTTTGAACTCCCTTTGTATTAATTCTTGGGCGGGCCCTGAGCAGGACCACGCCTAACAAAAGAATATCCTGTTTCATATAAGAATTTAATTCACCCCAGGATATTGCCCATATTGACCTGTGTATGATCAATAGCACCTTTGCCACCTAGTGGTGGGCATAAACTTGAAGCTAGATTGGCTAGACTGCCGGGAAATAGCAGACATGAATCTCGAAAGACCATTTTCCTTCCGCTCGCTCGTTCCACTGTAGTTTCACTCGCTGGGTAAAATGAACTACTAGTTCGTAAAGAACATTATTATTCATCAAAAGTTCAAGTTTCCATTCTGGGTGCCTATCTATAAGATGTCTTATAAGCAGGATTCCATCAAAGCGAGAAAAATTATGAAAATAAATATTTACTATTTTCTTTTCTTTCCTAGTTACCTTGGTTAGATAGCCTATGAACGAATCCAGCATTTTGGTGCTTTTCTCGTGGAAAGTCTCCAAGGTCCTCTGAGAACCAATATGAAATTGAACCACTACTAGGCAGCCCTTTTGCAGGATCAACCCTCATTACACCAGCAGCATAAAGCACATGCTGTTCTTTTTGATCCAGCACTGTTTCGATATCAGCTACGAGGAAGGGCCTCAGCATGCCTACTGAACCTATTTTGTGTTTTAGCTTTGTCATGAAACCGCGTGAATAAGCCCTATCTATACGTTCTGCTGATTCACTACCCACTGATTCCACTATCCTACGATTTCTTATTCTCTTTGCAGCGGGGGGTTTAGGAGGCGGTGTATCATGCTGCTCTCTAGGTAGGTTTGATATAATATCATTCACGTATCTATTCTTTTCAGCTATTTTCCTGTTAGTTATCTTAGGGATTTCAGTATTATAAACACGAATTAGGATTGTTTTAACCTTCCCTTTACTATAATCCACCCCCTTCACATTTCGCTCCAAAATATATTTTTAATGTGTATAATATTCATCCAGCAATACCTTCTCACCAGACTCATCTGTAATAGGTATAGCAGGGCTAATGGTTACATGGTAACTTTCCATTTCATTATATTCTGGAATCACCTCGTAACACATATTAACTTTGGCATAACCCATAAGGTGGGGTGCAATATGTAATGATATAGCTTCCAAAATATCAAAAAAAAGTTCTATATTACCACTGTCTGGATACGCCTGCTGGTATTTGATGGTTACAGTAGAAATATTATCCCGTACCTCCAATTTGACGCTTTTGTTTCCCCCAGTAAGAACTTGAGAGCTTGGTGTCAGATCTTTTGAGCAAGCCAGAAAGTTTTTTTTTTTTACTCTTCATTCGAACTAGAATAATGGACCCAAACAACTTCACATAACTATTCATGTTCCGCATCATATCACTAATTCAAGTTGTTTCTTAGGGGTGGATAAGCCTTTCGTACTCACTCTGTGCTTAATTGAGTGGTCGGTTCCAGCCTGGGACTTGAAATCCGGGATGTCTCAGGTCAGTGTGATTTGGGATTCCTTACTGAAAAGTTTAACATCGTCGGAGGAGTTTTCTCAACCCACTTACTAGTCAAACCTAAGGAGAACATCAAGGGCTTGACGAGCCCCAGTGCCACTAGAATTTGATCCCAAAAACACGGGTATCCCGATTGTATCTAGAGGACAGTGCAGCCCACATGAAGAGAAGAAACATTGTGCGGGGGAGTTTTCTGCACCCAGAGACTATGCTTGCTCCGAAGAAAAAGCGGACGTCTCTAAAACGCACTTTTCAAATACGAGTTTATAGGCTTTGAAGGAAGGCAGGTGTAATATTTGGGATGAAGCACCCATGAGTCACAAACACTGTTTCGAAGCGCTTGATCGTACTTTACGTGATCTAATGTCAACATATGACAGTCATAAACAAAAACCTTTTGGGGGGAAGACAATAGTTTGAGGTGGCGATTTCAGGAGAAAAAACACAGAGGAAAATCAAAAAAAGGAGTGAAAATCTCTTTCTTTGATCAATCAGGTACTTTTAATGAACATGAAGGTGAACCTTATGTCAAAGATTCTACTTAACTATTCCATACCCAGGGGTAGGGCACTAAATAAAGATCTTGAACATGTCGCTACTTTCACAGGAGGACAAGATGCATCGTTGGTAAACGTAAGAAAACTTTTCTTGCTGTTTCGTATTTTCGGTGGTCTTGCTATGTCTCTTCTATTTGTTCGTAACCTTGCAGGACCTTAACGCCAAAGTATTCCGTTCGAGATATTTTAAAAAATACCGTAGAGAAATATGCAACTATTGCGGATGCAATGCGAGCACTACGAGTCACTACTCAACAATAGAAAGAGGGATAGTAAAACACGGAGTCGAGTATTTGGGAGGATAGTGGCTAAACTGTTCACTTGAGGAGAGTGGGAAGTGACTAGTCCGATAGGAGAAGAGCGGAAGTTCGATCTTTCGATCCAATCTACGTCGACCAAAATCCATGTCTCATGGCACGAGGGCCATTGCGTGCGAGTTGGTGTTGTAGCTTTACCGTCACAGTCTGTCCTCAAGAGAGGCATCCATTCCTGGCCAGAAAAAGTTCCTCTTAGTTCTCTTAGAGGAAGCTAGTATACCTTCATGTGCCTAGTAGAACGAATTTGCCTTTTACACTCTTTTGTTCGTTCAGAACAATGCAAGTTGAACTTAAGAGGTTCAAGTTACGGTACTGGGTATCTAACGCAATGTTCATATTTTGTCGATATTCCTTTCGGATCACTAAATCCACTTTTCAAATCTTCTCAAAACCTTGAACTGAAGCATCGCTTTTCAGATCAACTGATCAACTCGAAACTAGCCATGCGTGTGGCTGTATTTAAGTTGGACCATTATTACAAGTTCACCCCGAACACTACAAACAAGATTTCTTGTTTGAACAATAAGAATAAGTATCAAACAAGAAATCAACAACTCGATGAGATGTTAGAATAGAAAGCAACAAACCAAAATTGCAAAAGAAAGATGAAACTTCATCTTTTTTGAAATAAAAATAGAAAAACCACCAATATACTTACTAGTTTTGATCGAAAGGATGGCTAACCATCCAACTCAATGCAATCTATTCCCTCAGGCTCCCCCCTTGTTCTCCAATGTTATCCACCGACGGAAGCATCTGAACCTCGTATTCCATCCCCTCCATCCGAGCGTTTTGAAGAGGGTGCCCCCTTCCCTCGAATGCTGCATTGGAGCGAGTTCTTCCACTGCCGAGTCAAGTTCTGGTAGCCATCCATATTATATTAAATTCATCCCACCTTTGATGAAAAAGTTTTGATATCTTCTTGACTTTTTAGAAACGGTATACTTTCTTCTCTATGTTGCCGTCTCATTCATCCATGAGCGTAGATTTATAGAAATGGCTTTTGTTGCCGGTAAATCTGTATTCCATTCTTAAGGTCTATCTAGTTTTGTGGCAGGTGATCCGCATCAGCAAATAGAGGGGTCAGAAGGAGCCACCCAATGATTATCCAGATCGCCCCCTCGTACATGAACTTGACGACCATTGTTCCTTCTTCGGTACACGGGAGAAGAGTCTTTCCTCCCACAAAACAACTCAAAAACATAACTTCAATTTCTGTTTTTTAGTTTGGAGAATAGCGAAGGTCTATTCGCCGAAAGCAGGCAGCTAGCAATGAGATTGACCTGCTCAGGCGGGAGTAGAGGGGGTCCACTCCTTTTTTGAGGGGTGCAAAAGCTCAGTTAATTCCCCTATGTATTTCAGACGAAAGAGAGTTTTTTATGTTTCATGAGCTCGATTGAGTAAGGGGTAACCCGAAAAGTTGTAAGAAGATGTGTGCTTACAACAATGCAAGTATCCGGTACTCTTTATCTTAGCGGGCAAGGAAGACCCGGCCAAAAGTTTGCCTCTCTACTCCGGTCAGGAACTACTCCATAAATTACTTTGCGGCAAAGAAAGTGAACTCTCCTTCCAAGCCTTCTACTGTACTGTTTAGCATTAGCAATCTACCTTCCATCGAGAGAGAAAGAGGGGGAGTCAGTCCCTGGCATAGCAGCGTCATACCATAAGCAGGTTTCCTTATTCTTTAATGTCAACGCCTAATCTTTGGAAATTTCGTATGAGGAGGGATGTGCGCTTTACAATAAAAGAGGATCTTTTTTTCTTCTAAGAAGACAAGGGAGGCAAAAAAAGAAGCAGGCAAGTATGGAATATATTTAATAATGCAAAAAGACTAGATCCTTTATCCAAAAACCAGGACATATATATGTTGTTTCAAAAAATTGATTTATTGCGGATGAGGGAAATCACTAGCAGAAGTGAAACTCACAAATGCCGCTCGCTCATGTGAGAGCGGGGAGTTTAAGTGGAGGCATTACTGCACAGGGGCTTGACTGTGCAAGTGCGGGAGAGTTTATACTTAATTTAGCTCAATTAGGAGTGGCGCTTTTCAAATTGAACTTCACTTCAAAGACTATAAAAAAAAGCCAAATAAATAAGAAAATCCGCGTGTGGCTGCTGGGATTAAAGCCCTGGTCTCTACGGCTACAACATAGTAATCTAACAACTAGATAAGGCCACTTTTTTGCTTAATTAGGAGTTAATTGAGTATTTTGGATTCTGGTGCCTAATGCCTCCATTTTGACGCTTCAATGGATCTCCTTTAACACATCCCATGGCATCAATTATAAGAAAACGTTTCGCTACCTTCTCTCCCAAGTGGAAATGGTTCTATCCTCGGTGCGACCCATTCGATCTTTCCAGTCCAAGTGAAATGGGTTTGGAGTTCTTGCGATCCCCTTAAGCTTAAGCATTTCTGGAATTTGCTTTTTTTAGGTCAAATGAGCCCTCCAAAGATTTACAAAGGGGGCCGCTAATGATATCATGTTCATATAGGATTTTCATTAACAAAGCATGCTCATAATTGATTGCTCTTGGTTGGTTCTTTGCCTACGCATTCCCATAATTATTTGATTATAAAATTTATAGCATGCAACAAAAGAATTTTTGGAGGACCCATAAGCTCGCTACATCCTTTCGCTCGCTGGGGTGAACAATTTGACGCCTCCTTCTTGGCTCCTGGGTTTGATTACTTTTTGAAAAGTTACTTCTAAAATGAAAAAAGTAAAGATTATATCACAAGAGATGTTAGGTATAGTGACTTACTAAGATAAGAAATTAATTGAATCTCTTAATTACGTCTACTACGATAACTTATTGAAATTTATCATCTTCTATTTCTATTTCTTTCATAGTTTATTTCCTTTTATGCAATTATGAAGAGAACGGAACTTTCTCGATTCCAATGCAACTTATCCTTTTGGAGCTGACGTAACAAACTACGCGAGCCTCCCAATGAAGCCAACATAAATCCTATCCGAATACTAAAAATAAAAGGCAATTTCATTATGGTAGTATACCAGCCGCCAGTTCTTGAACTTCCAGTTCCAATCGGAGCATATAGATCCGTAAATAGATTTGTATGTATAGCCACTTCAGTTGTGCTCCTCGTTTCTCGAATGGAAAAAAAGTATCTTCTTTCTGGGAACATGGTAAACCAGAAATTCTTATGTTCGTGATTCTTCATCCACCGATGCAGAAAATGTTCCAGTTTTCCATTCTCATATGAGGCAGGAAAGTTTATGGGCGAGAGGTCGGCACGAAGTGATTCATCATGTTCCAAAATGAACCTTTCGCTCGTTGGGGACGGTTTATAAATAATCAAATTACCACAAATGGAATGAGAAGTGGGTCCATGTAAATGATCGAGACCTCGCAAACAACAACGTTCCCCCCCCATATGGAGTTCGGGACCCAAAGGCAATCGTTGAGTGAACTGTATTTTATTCGTATTAGTTGACCTAAGCCGCACCATGATTGCTGGGGTGGGGCTCGGCCTCCGAACCGTACGTGGGACGAGTTTCTGCCTCATACAGCTCGGACCGAAGACCGGGGGAAGTTGAGGAGAGATGGGGGGACCCAACCGCTGCCGGTCGCTTTGTTCGGCTCGGGCACCAGACCACTTGTGCACGCCCATTATGTCTCGCCCCAAATGGAATGGCTCTCTTAGTTACGCTGTGCCCCGACCCGAGTTCCCACGTCTGCTTTTATCCGCCCGCAACCCGTCCAACACAACTTGAAGGTCGTCCCCCTCATTCTATGCTGCCACGGGTTTTCCGGGGCTGGCTTTTTGGGAAGCCCGTTCCCACCGTGCTCCCGGCCCGGCTGGCCTACCTGCGGTAGTGGAAATTCCCCCGTTCCCTGGTCAAAAAAAGGGTTGGTTGGATGCGGGATCTACCCCACGAGGAGCGGTACGGACGTAGATGATATCATCACGACCTATCTTTGCGTACCGCTAGGGATGCTTAACGCCACTTCGCCAACTGGCATTACCTGCGCTTTCGTGTCTCTCAGTGTGGTCAGCACTGGGTGTTTACGAGCAGCGAGGCTTACACCCATTTGCATTAGTTCATCCAAAGTTCCTTACCCTTATGCACGAATTTTGGGATAAGCCATCTTCCTATCAAGGTTAAGGAGTCAACTGAGCATCTCAGCGGCGGGATTGAATACCCGGATCGAATCAGAGTTCACGCCGCCCGCCCTGAACAAATAGAGGAGGCGTAGGCCACAGGTCGCACATAAGCCACCGGGTCGCACGACAGAAGAACACCCAACATAAAGATGCACGCTCCTACATGTGAAATAGGAATATTCATCTGAACTTTTTTGTAGTAGTCGTGACCAACAGCCATCAGCAGTCGGCTCGTTGGTAAGGTGAAAGCTTCAAGCCGCCCGATTTCAGGTGGCACACCCCCCAAAGAAGCACCACTCGACGAGGGGAAGACGGGGAAAGCTACAGGCCCCAAACCTTCGACCCTTCTTTCCATATTAATAAACTCGTGGAGCCCTTGCTCATTCTCTTCCGGCCGAAGTGTTAGGCCTTTCCTTTTCCGCGCCCGCTCACGCTCCGCTGACCTATTGCGTGGTAAAGAGAAAAGAGTACGAAAGAATTGTAAACAGAGCAGACCGCATAAAGATTCTAAATATGAAAAGTCCCCCATGGATTCGAGAAGAAGGAAATGCAGAAGGGGAACGAAAAAAAATAAAGCATTTCTGCTTCTACCAATTTTTTCTGGTAATAGAATAGGGCGGCTTGCTTTGACCAACACTCCACTTTTTGCTCTGTCCATGGAGCGTATGAATTTCCTGGAATGTAGGTAGACCAAAAAAGGGAATGAAGAGATAGGAATAGGAATTATAGTACCATTGAAAAAAGAGGCACCAGTGGAAACATCTCTACTAAAAAACCATTTCAATAGTAGGGGTGCTGCCGTGCCACAAGGCACGACCATGGAAGTAATGAAAAAGAAGAAGTTCTGTAGTTGGACCATCTGCTCTATCCGTTCTATTTGAGCTTCTCCAAAGAAGATGAGACGCTAAAAATAAATAAAAGTGTTCGCAACGCATACCGAAAAAAGGGTACCCATGTTGCAATCCGACCATTAATGACTAAAGACCTGTTTCCTAGGCTCGCTCCTTTCGCTCGCTTTTATAGGCGGGGTGGGCGGAGGGCGAAGCGTGAAAGAACTCGCGTTTTGGCTTGGGTAGACAACAATTTTGGACCTGCCGAACGTTTTCAATAATTTACTGATCAAAGGCTTCCGTTGCGGACTGCTCTACATTCAGCCACGCTACAGTTACTTCCGAAGTGCTACGGATGGGACGAAATCCGGCAACCAATTGCTGGCTCTTAATAATCAACCCAGCCAGAAGCTCTACTCTTCCATAACATAACGGGAGGGCGGGGTTGCGCGCGAGCCGAGTGACGTAAGTGCACAATAGTACTTCGCGCCACAATCATCTCTTTTTTATAGGTTCTACGGACCGATGCCTGCCGCTTCATCTGGTAGAAAAGAATCATAGATATGCCTGTAATGAGAAGGAAGAACCACCATAACAATTTGCCTCGTGTATCATCTGTAGCAAAACTATGAACGGAAGCTAGCAATCCGGACCGTATTGAAAAGGTTCCTAAGACACAGCATAGAAAAGTCAAAATATTAAGAAGCAAGGTCCAAGAATGAAGAAGGGGTAGAATGACTGAATGAATACAAGCTGTGGCTAATACCCAAGGCATAAAAGACGCATTTTCGACGGGATCCCAAAACCACCAGCCACCCCAACCTAATTCATGATAAGCCCACCAACTTCCTAGCGAGATGCCTACGGTTAAAAACAACCAACATGTCAAGATCCAAATTCGAATTGCTTCCTGGTCCTGGCCGGAGACCACGGTGTTCGCGCCGGCGGTCCAACAAAGAGGCGAAGTAGTGGTCTCTTTCTTTCCATTACGAAGGACACGCTTCGCCTGCTCCCTACCCGTGTCCATTAGCGCTCCTGCCCAGAGCGAAGAGAAGGAAAAAACACGCCGCCGAAGCAGCATGAGCAGGCTTCTATTGCTACGCAACAAAAGACCAGGTGCGCCACCCACAAAAAGTTTGAATGATCGAGTCAAGAGCGAGCTTCTTATATGGGATACGACGCATCCAGCAGAGCAAAGCAGCGTTCCATTCTTTTCGGCGGCATCCTTCCGCATTGGCGGCGAGTGGAGTTCCACAATCCCATTCATCATTTTTGATCTACATAAGCCAAAGCCCATAGCACTGGCGACGTCTCCGGCATAAATGCAAGGAGGATGTATAGCTAATATAGGATCTTGTAGAACAGGATTTAATTCAGCAAGCGCTTCGGTACAAACGAAGAAATTTCGCACAAAAGGATCGGAACTCGCTAATAGGAAAAGAGAGAAAAACAAAGCAATGCCAAGAGCTCCGTCAATCCGCTTTTCATCGATAGACGACGAAGCTCTCCCTTTTTCATCTCGTGCCAGATGCAACAAAAGATTAGTCCTTTTTCCTTCTCGCGAACCACGGGAGTCCCCAGCGCCCAGAAGAGCAAAGCTCATTTTCTTCAAAGGGTCAAGCGGCGCATTAAAAAGGGCTGGCCCGTGAAAAGGGCGCATCCTCCGCGAACGAAGTGATGAATCCACAAGGGCGTAGCGAACGAAGGAAGTGTACAACAGGTGGGGCGCAGCCCCTCCTTTTTGTTGGAGAGATAGAATGGGGTTCTTCACGAAGTTCGAGACAAAGGACAAAAGAAAAGTTTCTCTATAGCCTCTGAGTTTTGAGACATTATGGCTTTGGGGTCGACCCCGGTAAGAAAGAAGGAATCCATAAAAACTTGAGATCCAACACCATAATAAAATACTACCCTCATGATTAGACCATGTCCCTGAGATTTGATAAAAGAAAGGTGCATTCGCGGTTAATACGTTGTAATTGGATAAGTTATTTGGAATATGACAGAACAAAAGACCAAGGAAAGGAAAAAGAATGCACCAAAATGCGAGTGTTGCACCAAACGCTGGTGGTTGTTTCTTGTTGTAAGTGAATGCAACGAAAAGACCCAGAAAAAATGAATAATGAGAGAATTCATTTATAGACATTTCGTGTTCATTTCCAATTTCATGCTTAATAATTCCCATCATCCGGTAACCTAAGGATGATCCCCATAAAGTGATTCACGATTACGCATGCAATCTCTCTCTAGAGAACTCGTGCATAGATAACTAGATACTATAAAGAAGATAACTAGATAGAAAACTAGAAAGACGGAGGACGGACTTACGATCATCTACATCTATTAAAGCATATTGGCCCGGAGAGAAGAGAGCTCCGTTCATCCAAGCACAATCGGGGACACTAGTCACTTTACGGAATAGTACTTCGGAAAGACCTAAGTGCAAAATGAGAATTGAATAAGGTCAAAAAAGGCATTATCACTCCAAAAATTATAGTAGTTCGGAGAATCTACAACTTGCGGAACTACTGGATATGGGACCTCAGAATCAATATCTTAGTTATTTTTTTTCAGCAGGAATAGGAAGAAAAAAATTAGAGAATTTTGGTTCCTTGATACCTTGTTAAGCATAAAGAAGAAAAAACCACCATCATCGGAACACCAAAACTTCGAGTGCCACATGACTTGAAAAAGGAGCAATCGAAGCTTCATGAGGGCGGGGCCAACCAACCCACCCTTCAAAACGAAAAAACTATTTACGAGTAACTGAAATGAAAGACGAAAAAATACACTATTTACGAAAAAAACCAATTCCAAATACAAAAATACCAAAACTACATAACAAATTGGTTAGGATTTTCTGTTTTGACCAGGGAACCACCACAGAAAAAGAGAGGCTATCATTTTGAAAATCCTTAATCTCAATATGCTTAACACAGGCATGCCAGAGTGAAAAGCTTTACACAGAATCTATGCTATCAATTCCTCTTCTTCGTTCTCTCCAGTTCAACGTCTTTGTGTTGAATGATCGGCTTTCCTATTAAATTTTGCTTTCTGGGAAGTTCAGTTCCGGTGGCAAGTTGAGCGGATGGATTCACCGGGAGGAAGTAGTTCAAACCGATGCAATGGGAAAGCAAGCAACGCAATTGTATTAAAGAAAGGGCTGAGATATGAGAAGACAGAAACGTAGTAGAACGTTACCATACCTAGGGCCGCGTACCTGTTTACTTACTCAGCTCACTCGAAGAAGAACTCCAGCAGCTTGGCTATGATATTATGGCTTGCAACGTCGGGGCCTACTATTTAGATATAGATATCGCGCTAGCGCCCGCCCTTGCTTCTTGCCTAGAAAAGTGGCTCTGCTGCAAAATACGAAGTTCTCATATACTTTCCTAACGAGAGATAGTAATTTTTTTCGGCACTATAGACGCCCTAGGATGATGAGCTAGACTTATCTTTGCTTTAACGTTTTTTTGGTCTTGTTTAGCGATTGCACATTGCCGTGCTGTCTTCCGATCTCTACTCTTTTCCGGGCAACTCAAAAAAAGCAAATGAATTGAAGTGATGTGAATTAATTGCCGAAAAATAAAATTAAGTGGATGGTTTTTGGAAAGTTTCTAGAGTGACTCAAGCTTATTGACCAGAAAGACCGGCTTTCAAGAAAGCACCTTTGGGCAGTCATTTCTCTTTGGCAATGACTACTGCCCCGTACTGATCACCACCCCATATGGTGAATATCTTCCCGGGTTGGAATCTTCATCGCCGGGTGAGCGGTAGACACGATAGCCCCTAACTTATTCAGGGATGGCCTACCAAGGATCGCATTGTAAGGGGATGGCACGCCTACTACCAGAAAATTTACATCACATGAGACCCACCTCTTCGTTACTCTGAACGAATTTAAGAGGCAAGGGTGTGTATCCCCCCAGCGGGATTATAGAGTTTCCTGTGAAACCTGATAAGGGGCTGTCGGAGGGAGGGTCTGAGGTGCTTCCTCTCATACCCCATCTTGTCGAAGGCTGGGGCATATAGCACGTCCACAGAACTCCCTGTGTCCACTAGGATCTTGGTCACTGGGTGACTTCCTATCCAGGCATCATGAGAGGATATGGGGCTTATGAACTCCCAAACTATCATCCTTGGTGAAGAGGATCGGGAATTCCACAGCCCTATCAGCCAACTCATAATCAATCTGTCTCTTGAAAGAAAAGGGTTCGTGGGCGATTCCCCCTATGATCGTATCTATAAGTTTTTCTTTCTGGAAAGATCTCCCTATTCCTGAGATGGGGGATTCGGAGTTCTCTGTTGGCTTCGGCCCGAAACTGGGAAAATAAGGGTCGTAAGGAGGAATTTCCTCGCCCTTCTTCGTATCGTAACCACCTCCTTCTCTCCGTTGCTTCACCCCCTGCTCCTCTCGAGTCTCTCTCGCCCTATCCTTCTCCCTCTCCCATTTACTGCTGCTCGGATTCTCTTGCTACTGATACGGAGATCGAGCATCGTTTCTTTTCTCTTTATCGTTGGACCGTGGAGAATCAAGTGGCACAACGCAAAGAAGTTCAAGATGGTTCAAAGTTTCAAAAAGAAATCAATTGTCCGGTACGTGCAATCTCTCTCTGCCCCCTATTTCATCTGTTTGAATAACTCAACCATTCGTTTTTCTTTTTTTTGGTAGCTATTTGAATCTGCTAGTTAAATTCTTATTTTTGTTTGTATTACTCGGGAAAGAAAAGATTGAAATGCTGAATGGACTTACGATACCTTTTATCCAGCAGCTTCCACTTCATTTAATTGATTCAGTTTTAATGAATCAAAAATTCCAATTACAAATATGGATGGAGTCATATATTTTTTTAATCGCTTCAAGGGTGATTGTAGAATCCCATGTCAAATTGCCAATGACTACCACCTCCTCTTGCTAAATGAGGTTATTTCAAATTTATTGATGCATAAATTACGTCAAGTTGCAGGAAGTTCATAGAATGAACAAGGCAGGTCGACCTGGACCTGTTGATACTACAAGCAATGAACATAATGAAGCGGGGTCATGATCATAACAATTGCTTGAAGCTGGAATTGCTAATGATGTGAGTTATTATTTTGGCTTTTTTTTTATTTTTTCACTTCATGTAACCAAGCCCTTGGGGTTTCGATGGCTTGAAATGCCCACAATTTGAAGGTGCTAAATGTGAAATATGAGAATGTGGAGATGGAAATAGTGGCTCAAATAAATAAATATTTACTTCTTCCTGGCTCGTAACGTGCCGTAGTTACTCGCTCGGGATGAAATTCATCTGGCTATACTATATCATTGTAATTTAGTTACGAGAAAGATAAGTAGAACATTTTGCATTTTTTTGACAAGTTAAATTCAAAAAGGTGTTCAACAATTAAAAAGAATCTGATCTTATTTAGGCTTGAATTTCCAGGTAGCACAGTAGGAAGCAACGAAGAAAATTCAATACTGCTGCTAACTCGGATGACTCTTCTGTTAAAAAAGTTTCTTTGATAAGGTAAGAGCCGCAATGGTAAGGTACTGGGGTCTTTAGTTAAATTTCAGGTGAAAAGAGAGTCCATATGGTGTTTGCAGAGGATAAGGGGCAGGGGAAAGGGCGTAGCTTTTATTGAGGCCAAACAGGTTGCTCCCTATTTTTTGCCAATATTGCTGTTGGGTCTGGACCGGAATGCACCTGCACTCTCTTGTATTCACTGGGCCAAAATCTCGATTTTGCTGGTATGAATTAGGTACGGAGTGGTACAACTGCTGCAGCCGGTCATTGCTACTTTTCTGCTGCTGGAGGATTAGGGATAAATTGGAAGTCAAATGAGGGGGCTGGAGAACTACGTACCTTTGTTTTTATATATCCAGTTTGGGTTCGTACCGATCGGTTTGGTGCAGATTGGTACATGGCTGAGGTTGTGACTGCTTGTATCGTTATTTTTGCATATAATAACTTTTCATTTTTTCTCTGTTGTGCTGGGATGGTCATCTGTTATGGCTGGCTGATTTTCTGTTTCCTTTGTTTTTCTTTTCTGTACCAATCATATCTACCAATCAATATGAATTAATACAACTCAAGTTTTGAGCGGAGAGAAAACTGAAATCGTCAAATAAAAGATGCCATATATGAAAATATAATCAATAAAAGGTACATGTAGCACGAACTATCTCGGTATCATACCGGTTTCACTCACTTGTACCAACTAGATGGTTATAATAATACTAGTCAAAATACCCGCCCAATACAGCTCATGCATGGTATTAGAGTGTTTTCTAGGAAGGAAAATGACCCATAAATAAGAAATGAAATAGATAAAGTGAAATAATATTATCATGCAGCAGCACATGTGGATGAAATGTACATGTAGAACAAAGGAAGACCAAATAAATCCAGGTCATGGCTATAGAAACTACCAAATATAATACTTGCGCAAACATAATCAGAGTTTACTATCACCACCCAAAAGAATTTAAGTTAGCAATCAGCATATGCTGCTTTGGCATGAAACTTAATATCAAATGATTTAAACAAAACACATTAAAAATTCAGCAAAAAATCATGTTACTTTGCTGTACTTCCTGCGTAGGCTTTACTTCCTGCGTAGATCTGAATCTAGATTTTCTGTCCATCAATAGTAGCTGAACTCTAAGTAGTAATTCCATGTACTCTTTTATATGATATGATAGATTTTATATGAGTTGGTTGGTACCGAACCACTTGTTTTTAAGCTTTATATTAAAAAGCAACTGCCATGTTTTAATTTTTTTTGTTGAAGCTTTTTATTTTTATGGTTTCAAGTTAACAAATTGTGCTGTGCTGCTATGTTTTAATGTGGGTGAAGTTGTTGTGGTTTCAAGTTAACAATTGTGCGTGCTGGATTGATTTAAACGCTGATTAGGTCCCATATCATACCAGAATGTACAAGAAAAAATCTAATACCAGACTTTTCTTCCGTGAAAAGTAACACGTTCCCCAAAATTGAGTCTAACCAGTAAGTAGTTTTATAGAACCCTATCTCAACAATCATTAAATAATAATAGAATAAAAACCATACAAATATACACATCTTGTTCTCACTTTTGCAAAATAGAAAAAAAAAGAAGAAAACAAGGAACTTCTCACTTGCATCTTGAAACTACTATATATCATATATTCTACTAAATTTGTGAAATATTACCAATACATCCCGCACCTGCATTTTTTGAAAAGAAGAGAGAACTGCTACTATTTACTGCGGGTACTCATACAGAGCAGAGAAAAGATTATAGTGTGCATTTATTTCCAATTTCTAAGTATACATGTACTCCATTACAGGGAGATTAAGAGTAAGAATAAGGACAGAGGATACCATCTATTCCATACCACAATGTCAAGTTAAATTGACTCGTACATGCTAGAATACAATGCAAAGTTATCCAACATTCCCTCCTCCGACAGCATGCTATATTGCGAAAAGAGAGAATCTCAACCATGGCTGGGATACTCTAGCATCAGCCATCAACTGCCGTTGTTTCTTTGGCAGAGCAGCTGAGATGTCTCTGAGAATTCCAGCAGCCAAAAGCATTGCCGCATTGTCCCCAGAGAAAAGGAGGTATACTCTCGCACGAAGACAGGATTCGCCCCAATCAGGTGAGCAGTGTAAGGTGATAGGGATAAGCATTTGAGAGTGCTTGCTGCTGCCTTCATAATATCTCAATCAGCTCATGTTCGGTTTGACATCAACTCTAGAACTGAGAGCGGCGTGAGGATGTTGTCTGCAACAGATATGCAAGAGAAGCTCATCAAATTGAGCAATCAACTGGTTCAAGAAATGGCTTAATTAAAAAGGAAGACACCAAAATTCAAAGGAAAAGAAGCTTAATTCCAAATCCCAATGTGGCTTGAAAGATTACTGATAGGTATTTAATGGGCAAAAGCCCTTTTAATGTAAATATTAAAGTACAAATGAAAAATGAAATTGACATATAGAGAGAAGATTGAAGAGAAGGTCTGGAGAAGCAAACCAACAATCAAGAAAACCCACTCAAAGCTAAAATGGGTTGATTATTTATGATGATACAATGAGACGGGGTACGTGTTGCTAGTGAACAGGTACCAACCAGTCTTACTATGTACCGGTTAGATCATTGATTCCTTTAACTGCATACTAAAAAACACAACACAAGAATACTCAAAGAATTGCGTGAAACGGAAACTAGAATAACCAAAATAGCCCATCCAAGCACAGTAACCAAGACGTACAGTCCATTCCGGATTAGGTAGTATTTGCTATGGTGGCAGCAGGTTCAAATTTGGCGAGTTGGGTCCGCACGGGGCAGCCGGGGTTGGGACAATATGGAACAATATGTAAGTAGCGGTCTTGTATGAACTGGCAGTACCGGTCGGGGTAAAATCATCTGCATAAGTCGAGATAAATTTTTAATAAAAAAAAACAGTTGGAACGATATGAAATTACTTACATATGAAAAGGAAGCTAAATTAACACAACACTTGCTAATTTTTACTATGTAAACAACTATCAGATGTTTCCAATTTATTTAAGCATTTAAACAGACAGATTATGGGCTCAAAATTGGAACAGACTGAAAGGTTTAAGAACGTATGGGAAAGAAAAAAAAGAATAGAAGAGGCTGAACTCAGCTAAATTAAAATCTGCAAAACTTGAAGAGAATCAACAAGAAAGAGTAAAAGGGAACAAAAAAGGGAGAAGGTAGTATTACCATTTGCGTAGAAAAAAAGATGTGTCTTGAGCTCTTCCAACAGATTTCGCCATATTTACCAAAATTCCAACTAAAAATCCATTATCAGGCCTACAGTTTTGTAATGGCGGTTTAGAGCTCCAACTGAGAGAAAGGACAAAGGTGAAGAGTAAGAAACGGCCATAAACGCATTAAACCAACTCGGGGCAAGCCAAAGACCTCTAGAGCCTCAAGGAAGACTCAAGGACCAACCATCAAGGGCGGCCTCAAGAGCAATCCGAGTAAATAGCAGATAATACCCGAAAATTCAGACTCGAGATGCGGGCGAAGCGAGCAATAGAATTACCAATCGATCCAGGTTCTAGCTTATCCCAGCCAAGAGCTCCCTACTGGGCAAGCACACACCTAACTCACACAAGGGAATTAAGAGAAAGAGGAAGGGCAAATGAGGGGAGAGGTGAGGCACGCCAGTGGAGAAGAGTCAGGTTTCAGCTATGTGCCGCTGGATACACCATTTTGTTGTGGAGTGTAAACTCTCAAAAGAATTCCACAGTAAAGAAGTACGTAGTTGCCTTGTGTCTGTAAACCCAAACACATTATCTTGCATTGTATTTAGAAGGAAACTTAACCCGCAACTTAACCTTGAGAGTGAATTCCCTCCCAGACTCATCTTCCATACTCCCTCGCTCTTGTTGTTGAGTAGTTTGCCGTAGTGGCGGGAACATAGCAGCTGAAACTCTTCAACTCGGAACTCTTTGTCCTAGCTAGCGTGAACCTCATATCGTCAAGAGAATCGAAAAACTCAAGCAACCCGACCCGATATGAGCAACCCCATACGATAGTAATAGTTTTTAGTTTATGTAGTAAATAAAGAAAGTAGTCAAGAGAATCGTTCAACTCATATTGGTATTGTGGTCAACTCCTAAGCTCGTATATAACTCACTCCTAAGCTCGTATATAACTGTAGTCACACCCGAAGGAAGAAGGACTTTTTCTCATTGTTTTACTCATCTAGAGTCTTTCTAGTGTAGAATCGGCTTTAGTTAATTCCTTCTTTGAGAGAGTGAGTAGAATCCAAGTCAGAAAAGAAGGAAAGCTATGATCACTCTACTAGCCCATCCACATAACGTTGGCTTTCCTTTGATCCGATAGGGATGGATAAAAACCTGGTAGGACGAGAAGTAGGATGAAGAAGCGGGGGAATGCCCATGGCCATTGAAACTAGAAAGCTTTCGGCTCGGGCAAGTTCAAGCGAGCGGGAAAGCAACACTTGTTTTTTTTCTTTCATTGGTTGGCGTATTGCGTGAAAATTTCTTTATGATATATGCTTCAAGCTGCTGTTCTTTTTCCATTCAAAATGCATGTATTTATTCATGAATGGCGGATTCATAAATAGCCATAGAAGCTTTTTTTCAAGAAGCAAATTAAGCTGCTTTCCATTTTAATACACCCATTTGGCTTTTCATTTCTTTTTGTTGCAAAGTCAAACTTTCTGTATTGCTCAAAACCAAAATGAAACCGTGACAAGAACCGATGCATGGGACACGAGAAAAGCGACATGCTTCATGCAAAATCAAGTGGTAAAGTAACGTGATATAACAAGCACTTAAATAGAAAGCACTGTTAGATTTCTTGTAGCTCTCTAGCAGTTCTCATGTGGACCAAAGAATGTCCTCCTATTAAGCCCATGATCGGATGATATATTCCAAGTGGATATTGGATAGACATGTCTACATAAATATCACGATCACACTACATTTCAAAGCTCTAATTTCCACCCTGCTAAAAAGACCTCTTCAAGAAAGAAGTACAAGCCAAGAGCCTGTGTAGCCTATTGGGCTTGGGTCAGTATCTGTGGGCTTTTCAAAAGTATTGTTGGGACTAAGTGGCGCAATCAATATCTTACAAGGAAATAACACGTTAGGCCTAACGAGCGTTTAGTTTAGTCTTTACCTAAGAAAATTTCCATAATAAAAGAATAAATAACAAAGGATAAATTAAGATACTCTTTTTATCCCTTAGCTCTGTCCAACTAGTCGTTCCATTGGTTGGGTGCAGGGGAATGAGTATTCTGCTTTTGACAGTCACTATGGTTGTTCGGGTAAGAAAGAGTGAGTTCTGCTTCACTTGCACAAGCCATTCGTTCAACCTGTCCAACTAGTATATTCTCGAAAGTCAATAGCACTGGAGACATAGGTATAGCTTGTAACACTCGCTTTTTGGGAATAAGGTAGAGAAGTACAACGACCATGTCGGCAGGCAAGAAGAGGTTTGTTTTGTCGGCATGAATGAGTTCGAAGACGTGTGTGGGCGGTTGGAGTTTGACCGCATCAAGTTATGATTTCCCAACTTACTACTCGGGCAAAAGTAAGAAAGCCTCTTTTCCTTCAAGAAGCAGATCAGAAATGGGCATCAAGTTAGGATCATATAGTGGCAAAAGTCCTAGTTTTTTTACTTTTTTGAATCAATTTCTTTAGTGATAGTGAAAAAGCCAGTATGCCTGTGGGTTTCAGACTTTTGGTCATACAATCGGAACGGGGAATCAACTAAGAAAAAAAGGCTCAGAATAGAGGGGCGAGGCAGGAACTCAATAAAGTGATGTATGAGATCGGGTCAACCTCCCACAGCCGTCCAGTTCACACTCCCTCTAAGTCTCTTGCTCTGATACCAGCACCTGTAGAGGAATCTGAAGGGGGAGAGAGGCAAAGCCTAAACGAAGGGCGGCAGCACTCAGTATTAGTCAGTCAGGATGTTATTTGCGATATTACAAGATCTTTGCTGAAGGGCCATTACTCCTTCTCGCCCAAGTCTATAACGTTTATATAAAACCCTAATAACAGAGGTAAGTTCACCCCGTAGCGGAGCACTTACCTAGGGATAGTTTGGCAATGGAAAGCTTGCTGCAAGAGGAATTTGAGCCTATCTGCCTTCCTGAGTCAAAAGGATTTCTGGTAGCACGCGGCGGAGCAAAGGGCTTCTTTGATGAAGTTTCTCACTGGCCTGATATGGATTGGGTGGTGCACTGTTCTATCGTTCACTGCTATGATAGGATTGAGCACAAGCTACTGCGTCATTACCTTCTTCAGTGGGAAAGAAAACTCTGCCTTTGTTCATTTGGTTATTCGTTTTGTCAAAACTGACAACCAGGGGGCTAACTACAGACGCAAATATATGGGCATCCCACAAGGAAGCCCAATCTACACTACAACAAATCGTTAAGGAAAACTCTCCGCACACAAACACGCAAGACACTATATATGATATTGATACTATGAGTTTTATCAGGCAAGGCGAACTCACTTCTTTGGAGGTTCCTTTGTCGTTTTACTATATATGATATTCGCGCGGATTCTATTGAACCGTACCACATGCTCTTGTTTTTCTATCGTCAGGACTTCAGCTGTGTTGGCCCATATCTTGCCCAAGCTGGTTCAACCGAGTGCACACTTCATTCTTTCTTTTCTCTTTTTCTTATGAAATATCTCGTGCTGTGACATGTTCTCTATTTTCAGTGCTTTTAATGCACACTAGGAGCATTGGCGGAGGTTGCTGGACCAGGTCTAAGTCCTCACATCGGTGGAACTTTTATCCCAGCCTTGATAATTGCCATGGCTTATGAAGATGAGGTAAAAGTTCTCTTGCTAACTAGGATTTCTACTCTTTAAAAAATTCACTACAAAACTTATTTATTGTGGGGCAATTCATTTCTAGAGAGAGTGTAAATAAGGTCTGGTTTTGGATGGATTCATTGCAAGGTTACAAGTATTTCCCATTTGGTAGGTGAAATTTAAACCTGGCGGCCTTGATTCAATCTATACGCTAGTATAAATCTTTTAGGACAAACCAGCTCCGCGTTGCCTCTTTATTTCCCAAACACCTAACAGAATAGCTTTTTGGTGAATCTAATTTCTTCATAAAGCAGAAGATTTTGGCTTTGTTAAAATTTGATCTATTCCCAGTGAAAAGTTCAGCTAAGAAGGCAGCTGAAACAGTTGTACTTGTTGTTGACGAGGCGCGGAGCGGCACTGAGATCTTACTATCTATCTGAGTTTATCAAAGGAGCCTCTGATGCTCAGGTTCTCTCTCTCTAACATGATATCTCTCTTTAGGTTCTGCTAGGGGGGGGTAACCACCCCCGGTGGGATCACTAGTTGCACTTGCCTTCAATCAACGGTCACTAACCTTTTCTCTAGAAATCCGATCTTCCAGTATCTAAGGAACGACTACTCTATAAGGGTATTGTTCATCTCTCTGGCAAAAGGATCCACTCAAATCAGTCCTCCAGTATCTCGGGATAAAATAGGCTTCTTTCCCCACCCGAGTAAGCTTGGGCGGATCTAGGTCTCGGCTTAGAAGCTTCATTCAAGTGAAGCCTGTGTGAAACAAATGGGTTGTGCGGGGCAGAGTCAGCATATAAGGAGCTGAGTTTTTTCAGGTATGCCAGAGAGAAAGCATGAATATAAAACTCATAGATAATGGATGGATTGAAGCCAATGAAATTATTCTACGAGCAAGCATCCCCCGTAAGGAACTTTTTAACTCCCGCGCGCACACAACTCCTCGTCTTACTCAAGCTCCTTTTGTTCTTCACTCACATTGGAATGCCATATGTTGCTTTTTATTTCCTGCTTAGCGCCCTCTCCTTTTTCTTCTTTTCCCTTTCTCTATCCAACCCAAGCTCTATCGGTCATGGCTTAACTCTTCTCCTCTCTTCAATTCTTTGCGCCCAACCTAATTCCTCCCTAATCCGCACTAGCCCCAAACCCTAGCCCTGTCTGGAATCCCGATCTCTCTCCTACGACAAACCTATCCCACTTCTCAACGACTCTATTTGTCTCATGCATTGCTCCCTTTCTCTGATGACCATGAATGAGAAAGAGTTTCCCCCATACTCAGTAGTTGTTCTTTCGGTGGGTGAACCTGACCTTAACGTAACGTTACGTTAAACTAGTTAATCAAAACTAGATTCTATTCTATATGATATAATAAACTGAACTTCAATCTTCACTTCAAAACGCCCACTATTTCTTTAATAGTTTATGTGCATGCATCAGCAAGCGAAGGTGCCAAGTAAGGCTCACTAAAAGAGAGAAGAGGGTCACCAGTCATTCTATCTCAACACTGAATGAAGAATAAGAAAGAAAGGACCGAAGCTGAAGTCCGATTTCTTCTTTCTATATACGAGAATTCTAGGCGTCTATCTATTAAGTGGAATATGGAAGGAAAGAAAGAACGAAGAGAAAGTACCAATATCGTGAGGCGGAGTGAACGAGCGGGCAGGCACCCCGTAACTTCCAATGCAAAAGCCTTGTCTGAATATGCAAGGGATCAAACAAAACGTGAGTCCTTCCTTTCTGGGCTCTTTAGTCAGTTCTCCTCTTCTATCTAGAACAAGTAGCGGGAGTGGTTTGATACCGAACAAGTAGCGGCGAAAAGCCCGTGGAAGGATACTTCGCATACGAATCCCACTTGGCTTTGAAAGATTTTGATCTGGTGTCCGATCCAGAGCCCCTGAAGCTGGCAGAAAGTGACGACTAGCTGACTGAGCGTCAGACCCAAGAACAAAGGAAGGACCCTGAATGAAATGGACTCTTTCCATAGCTTGTTGAAGCTGAGCTAACTGAGCTATCCCTCAGGGCTCCTCACCCAATCTTTGGCGACAGTGGACCGGGCTCCTCCTGAGGCTTCTTCCCATTCCGTATTTCTTGAAAAAAAAGGATATTTCGTCGTATATAACGGAAGGGAATATCTGAGCACTCCCGGCACTAGCGGGTCGATATTTTGGCGTATAATCCCAAGTACTATTAGGCTAAAATCGAGTCCATTCGTAACCAGGTTCTTAACCTATAAAATATACGCTATCATTCTTTTAATCGCGAAGGATCTTGTTTAGAAACATCCGTCAATACATCCACGGTTGATAATTGTATAACTTTGCACAGAACGATATCAACGATACCAGACGGCGGGCGATAATTATTTATCTAGTTGATTCCATGACGATATTATACTCCTGGAGCTGTTAGTTCCATTCGGAAACGTAATGAAAATGCTGTACCATTGCTTCAAATACAGCAAAGATAAGGTAAAGTCTTCCAATATCTTTGGCATTGGTTGAGTAAAGCCATCGAACCACAGCTCAAAGATGTGGCATATCCTTAAACTCATAGCACTTGATGAAAGAATTCCTATTGGATGACTAAGCAATCTAAGATTTGAGAAAAAAAACGAAGATAGATACAATGTATTTCTTCTATTCATGTCAAAATTCTATTTATTCCTGCTAAGAAATAAGCCAAAATAGCCCGAGCAAGTATTTGGCAATTTATAGACTTTTTATAGGAGCACTATTTTAGTAATCCTAAGTCATTTGGTAATTTTACAGACAATTAGACATCGCCTACACCTCACCAATAGCGCTTTCTCCTAGAGGAACCTATACAAAAGAAGGAAGGTCTAACTCAGTCGCTTAGAGTGCGATTTTCTATTGCGTAGCTTCGAATCCTACAACCTTTATTGCTCTGCCCTCTCGGCGCTGGCTGAAAATTCTCAATAAATAAAAAACATTAAGTGCCACCAGCTTCAAATGGAATAAATAAAGACTAGGATGGTTTGAATCGAAGAACCCTTCTCTTTACCAAAAAATGATGTCTTTCCTCATCAACGAAAGGCATACTTTGAGAACCCAAAAACAATTATAAGAAATTTTACAGCAAACCGAATGAATAAGTAAAGGATAAAATGCTGACTACTAGAATCGAACTAGTGCCAAGTAATTACAAGTTACCTATTCTGAAATCGACATGATAAAAAGATTTCATTTCTTTTGGAATCCAGGAAAGAAGCTGGCCAAAGCTATGCCCATTGCTTTAGGAACCGAGGATAGCCTACTCATAGTTTGGGGCCAGGGAGCTAGGACGAGCCTACTTCTACTCTTCGGACTATCCAACCCGTGCTCACCGAATGGGGTTGGAACTCTGACAGCAGCCCTTTACTTCCTATGCTACCTCGACAAGAAGCTCTCAAGGTCGGCACACACTGAGGCCTTCTCAATGACCAAGACCGATAATCACGAAGTCGAGCAGTGGCAGCTATTTTTTTCTGAGCACAACAGTCTCTCTTCATGCCCGCTTCTCGGTCTGCAGTTACTATTTCAAGGGCGTGGAACTTATTCAATAGTCAGAAAAATTCTAGCGCTAGTGACAGGATTGAACGGTTTACTGAGGCGATAGTTTACGACATAGATAAAAGGGTCTTGTCTTCCCAGTAGCAACGCTTGTACTAAGGTGGATCCTCCTAAAATACAATGATCATCTCGGTTTTGACATATTCATATATACCTGATTCTAGATCCTGAATGTCCTGGGCTTCGATGCAATAAGCTTTCATGGCTCTGTAACTAGTTATGGAAGGGATCCGATTGAATAATCCGCGGGTGACGAGGGACAAAGCAGCAACCAATGAACCTTAGCCGACTTCGAGCACTTTGAAGGCGCTGACCAGTAGGATTAGAAAGAAGGGGTAGGCGATGACTGACTGAGAGGCGGATACGATTTAACTCTTTGGTGAAGGATTAGGACTTAGGTGGGCTCTTTTTGGCTCGTAACATTAGTAGTTACTCGCTGGAAATCCTTTTTTATAGTTTCATTCGTTATCTCATACCGATAGGTAGTTATGGAACTCGTCTCAACTTGAATGAAGCCAGTCCTTTCCTTTAGTTACAATTTTCTAGGAAAGACTGAGGCAATTGCACCGCTCGATCACGAGTACCGAACTTGACAGTCTGATCGATCAAGAGTTTCAGTTTCAGTAGGTCTTGAGTAGAGATCCAAAGCATTGCCTCCATGCCGATGTGTAAAGAAAGAAGAGATTTGGTACAGCTATTATCCGATTAAGGATCAGTCTAACCACGATGCTGATTTCTGAAAGAAAGTTATTCGCCTCTTCCCAGCATACCTGGCTCTACTAGTGAACTGAAACCTACAAGCTGCTTTTCTTCCGCTCGCTCGTTCCACTGTAGTTTCACTCGCTGGGTCGAGTGAGGTTTTTTCCTTTTGTTTTCGATCGAGACGAGCTTTAGCAGCAGACCAGACTAAGTCAAAAGAACCCAGGAGGAGAAAGAGCAAAAAGAATGTCCCTAGGGAGCTTAATCACTTGCCTACCAAAGGGATATCCAGGTAGTCGTCCATTCATAGGTAGGCAGTCCAGTAACTAGAGCAAATCTACATCACATCACGTCTTTACTTCAAGAATTATAAGCCACCCATCTTTACTACCCGCTAGTACCTCATACATTCCAGGTGCCATCCTTCCTGGTTTGTGAACTACCAAGGAAACTTGGGTATGGGCTTCGGTATAGGAAAGGAGTGGATCAAAAGTCTCTGCTATAAGCTCGCTCTTACATAGGCAGGTATTGAGTAAGCTTTCCTTGCGACTGATCTACGCTATACTTTTTGACCTTACCCAGAGTACCTCAAAACCTATTATACTTTGAATGAATCTCTTTCTTGTCCCAAGGAGAGTTTTGACTTGATTCTATCTTTCTTCTTCAATCTCACCCGGTTAATACGAATAGAGCAAATAAGAAACTAGAAATGTTCAATGTTTAACAAAGAAGAATTGATTGGTTTAGTGCTTATCCAACCTTTTCAGTGAATGCTTCGCGCAAGGCTCAAGAAGGTTTTTAATTCAAACCCAGCCTATGATCGGGCTAAACCAGTGACTTACTCCACTCAATATGTTTTTTCTATACAAGCTTATCTATGCTATGGAGGGAGTGCATTTGCCTATACGTACTAATTACCCTGTGCATACAGCATATCGTACGTGCTGTAAAACTGTTCTTCCTTACCTGGGACACAATCACCAACAGGAAGTTAACTAGTTGTTGAAGCTGGGCAAATTTCTATTCCATGCCTATCCTTACTCACCTGTGATAGAGTACTAGTTTTTTTTATATAGTAACTTTTCCTGTAACTAATGAGGATGTAGGAGGAGTAGGCTTAACGGATTTGAGTTTCAAAGCTGTAAGTAAGCCATACTATTCAAATACTACTTACTTGTCAAGCTACCAACTATTACCTAAAGCTTACGTACTTGACTTGTTAGTCACTTGGCTAGCTATACTTCTAACCAGTCTGTTTTACCATTGAATCTGGTTGGACGTAAAAATCTTTGGTTTCAGGATTTTTGAGTAGACACCTTGAATTCACCTTTTTAAGTACTTTGACTAGTAGCCGACCTTGCACAAGCCTTTTAAGCGTTACCTGTTTATGCTTCCCTAGCTGATCCAACTCAACTAATATTCCGAGCTGTGACTTAACTTAGCTACCTAGTTAACTACTTTTTGGTTGACCTAAGCCAAGTAAATAGGAATCCACCTTTTCCAGTAAAATCACCTTTTTGAGAAGCTACTATTCCAGGGAATGCTTATGCTGGCTATCCTGCTCATGCTGACTTTTGACTTGCTTCTGCATCTGCTTCTGCTACTGCGTCAACTTCAGCTTCTACTAACGCTGGGAAATTCTATTTAGCATATTTTTGATAAGTAAAAAAAGCATTTTACAAAGAAGCGAAACGCTAGCTAAGCCTATTAAACAAACTATCTCTTCTTTGCATTTTATGAAGAACAATCACTAAAAATTAATCAAAAGTCTGTCCAACTCAACCTAGGAATTCCGAAAAAACGTACTCTGATTAATCACTCGCCGATTAAACGTTAGCTGATACCTTGCGTTGATCGAGATAATTTATATTTCCAAACCTTGCTTCTCAAAGTCCTTTTCCTGGCTATCGTGAATATACAACTCATAGAAGTGAACTAGTGAGAATCAAGAAAATAAACCCTGGGGCCTTTGGCACTTATCTTGGATATTCATTCCCACCAACTAGCTAAACAAGAAATAAGCATGCATACACTCTTCTAGCTACTTTGTTTGAAGAGTACTTTTTCCCGTAATTTCTTCTGTTCACTAGTTTTGGTTGTGAAAAATACGTATATCCTTACTGAACGTATACAGTAACTTCCCCTACTACTTTATTTGCCTATTTCTTTTGAACCTTTCCCTTGCAGAAGTCTAAATCAGCTTCTTACCACTATTTTTTGTGACCCATTTCTTCTAATTCTTGCTTTTCCAAATCTGTATCTCTTTTCCATGCATAAACCTATGCACGAGCTAAACCCGTCACTACTTCAACTGTTCCTTTGAAAGCTTACACCTTTGCGCAAGCCTTGTCTGCCGAAGAAACCTTTGAATTCACCTTTGAAATACAAACCTGTGACTTAAGCTAGCTAGCAAGAAAGAGCATATGTTTATTCCGAATCTGTTTTATCAAGCCTATCCCTTCCATCTCGTCGTGCCTATCCCCTTTCAAGCCACCTTGCTTACCTACTTTATGCATCTTTCTTTGGCCAAATATTTCTTTTGTGGGGCGGAATTGAATTATGAAAATGTGCAATGTTTCACACAACTATTTTGATCACGAGTCAAATCTTTTGTATCTGGATAAGTTTCTGAAATGAAATACGTATCTCTTGTTTCTCCGCTAAGCTGTGCATTTCCCAACTTTTTAGAGTTCTGTTGCAAGCTTTCCTCTTACTGCCTATTCTGACTGAGCCTGTCCAACTTTGACGTAAGTTTATGCTTGAAAGTGTGTGCGCGCTTTCCTTGCTTTTACCTACCCATTTAAGTAAGAAAAATCCTGTCCAACTCAACCTGTGATTGCAAAAGCCTACTTTCTTTACGACTCTTTTACCGGTTCATACTTGACTAAAACACCTAGTCGCTATCCAGTTCCTGTTTCAACCGATGGAATTTTTTCATCTCTAGTTTCACAACTTTTGTTTGCTAGCCTATCCTGAGGATAGTCTTATACTGTTATTTGCTTCGTTGACGTGACTTACCTACCTGTTCATGCTTCTGTTTTTCCTTGACCGGGACTTCTTTCGCTTGACCTTACTTACCCAAGAAGTCAAGTATTATTTAACAAGTGTAGTTTTCGAGTACTTTTTTGATTCATTTCGTTCCTTTTCACACTTAGAAAACCTCTAGTTATAGTCAAACAAGATGGATTCCCTGGTGTAATATTCGTATTAAGCCTCTCCAAAGTCTTGACCAGCCCAAGCAAGCTATTTAGCTAGAACCCTCTCTTCTATGAAGACGGCATAAACTACTCAATAAGTATAAGAAACTCTTTCTTGCTCCCTCCTTTCTTAAGTCAATACCAGGTGTCGTTCCTACTAGAATGCATGCAGACCTAAAAGCCTATCTTTAGAAACCTTTGAATTCAGGTTCTACTGACGCCAATTCATCTTCCCCCTTACTACTGCTTTACGCTACTACTTTAGGAACTCTTGTTTACCCTTTTGACCTAAGTAACTTAACTTACCCGTGTGAGACCCTACTTTCAAAACTTACAGCTAGAAAATCTCTTTGGAATCAACATTTCTTCTCGCACTATTCGCACTATTCTGATTTATCACAAGCTTCTTCCGAGTAGTTTGCAAATCAAACTTTTCCTCTTACTGCTTATTTTCACGATGTCAACGCCCTTGATTGAAGCCTATAAAACTTCTTATCTTGTGACTTCACCTTGTCAAGACGTATCCCCTCTCCAATATCTCGTGAATTTCCTTTTGTTAGCTTTGGGCGTGACCTATTCTTAACTAGCAACTGACTATCCTGACTCCCCTTTGAATTCTTTTACCGGTACTCGCTTTTCCTTCCCAATACGTTACTTTTACTGCTACTCACGACTATACTCTCTTCCTGGGAATGAAGAATATCATCTAGCCTTTGCTAAGTACTTATGTTTAGCATCTTTCTCTATAACTAACATGCCTACTTTACTACCACTCAACCTCTAGACTTTCAAGATAAAGAGTAGAAAATGGGCAATCTAACCTGGTTATTACCTTTAGTAAGTTGATTGAAATGCTCAATGTTTCACACAACTAGGAATTTCTTGCCTACCCAACGCTACCTGTGATTGACTGACCTAAACACCTACTATTTGACTTTACTGGTTATCAGCTTATTTTCTAACAAGCTTATCTATCTCGTAACTCACAAATAAGTGCAATTCTGTTAGAAAAATACTACTCTCAAGGTGGGTCAATCTATTCTTCTTAATCACAAGCCCTACCCTAGGCCAAGCTATACTAACCCTATTTCTATCATTAGCAGAAAGCTGGGAATGCCCAATACCTGTTCTACTCATTCTTGCTTCCCTAACTACTGCTTTACCGTGCTCTAGACCATAGATTGCTTACCCATGTTTTTCCACTACTTAGTATTCACCTTGCTTTTATCACACATAAACCGTACGACTTGACCTTGTCAACATACTGCTTAGCAAAGCGTGATCAAAATAGACTCCATTTGTTTCACTAGTAGCCCTATAAGCTCGTGCATTTATATCCCGCTTGCATTGAAATAGTATTTTTCCCTACTACCTGTCACTTCCGATCTAGATGCCGCAAAGCGAGCGTACCTATAAATAGGCCTATCCACCATCGCTTCCAGGAAAAACGTTTGAAAGCAGCAGTCCCCAGGTAGGTCCAAATAGTTTATGCTCTTTATGCAGATGTGCCCACTGAAACGTCCGATGATGTGGTAGTCGGTTGTGACCAAAAGCACTATTCATATGCCTATTTATTAATAAAATACCTATTCCTAATACATACAAGTATGCCCAGCTTAGTTAGCATATGCCTACTCACCTGCTTTTCCAACTCTGTATTTGGGCTTGCTTACCAGTGACTTCTTATCTCACATATCTTGGTAAATACACACACAGCTTCCCCATGAACTTTACCTAAACCTTTGCTTGTTTACCCAACTACTAGAGCTATTAATTAATCACTCGCCCTTGCACACGCTTATCCTTCTCAAGCTCAACCTGGGCCAACCACTGGACTCCTCTTTGGACGCGCTTAACCAACAAGCAACCGCTTTCTAAAGGCAGCTCAATCCTAAGCTTGTTCGTTCGCGCATCCTCAACTTGCTGGAACGAGATCGAATTTCGTCAAATCGTCTCACCCTGGGCATTATTTTAGGATATGAACCCGGTCACTAAGAACAAGTACGATCTGCGAGGTGCCTTGATCCTCTCTTTTGGGGAATGATTACCACCCATGTATGTATGGCCTATTCGTCCTACCGAAAGTCTTCCTTTCAACATGGCGCTTTGGCCTCCCGAGTAGACATCGATTTGCTGATGAAGCCCTTTCTCGAATCGCGGAATGGTGCGAGGCAAGCGAAACGTAAAGTCCAGTACTTGCCTCGCCAGACCATATACACTTCGCAATAAAACCATTAGGGTTCACACCCTAATTGATATGGTATAAAACCTTGTTATACCAGTCGGTACGGGTACCGGAAAAACCCTAATACCTTGGCAAGGACCGAGATCAACCTTTTTCCTATGCTATGAATCACATAGACCAAGGGCGAGTAATGGTGAGACAACCTAAGGAAGCCCATGGGGGAAGGAGACTGACTGAGGGAAAGTAGCAATGGAGATAGGTTCAGGTCTTCCAATCTTTTTGGAGAAATATATTCGCCTTCCGCTCGCTCGTTCCACTGTAGTTTCACTCTGCTCTTTTGGCTCGTTCCACTGTAGTTTCACTCTGCTCTTTTGGCTCGTTCCACTGTAGTTTCACTCGCTGGGTCAAGTCAAAGATCAAGTAGTAATCAAAGTCTACTAACACAACCAGTTAACGCTATTCCTTTCCTCCAATATCTAACTAGTAAAATAGTCTTTGTATGCCTGGCCTTCTATAGACCAGAATGGCTCTCATAGCCTTTCCGACCTAATATTTCCAATATTAGATTATGAAAAGTGCCTAATAAAGCTAACCAAACTTACGAAGGTCAACCTAATGCGGCATGCAAAACGAAGCGCTTCCAGGGACTTCAAAATAAATGTAATTAATCGCCTGCTCTAGCATATTGGAAAAGGCGTGCATAGGTTGACTAGTCTAAAAAGAGAGGCTTGCTTATAAAGGCATTGTCGCTCGCTCGGATTCATTTTCCAGGTCTGTTCTAGGACTATAGATGATCCAACATGCCTCTAGTTTTCATTATTTTTTTCTGCTTGAGCCTCCTTTTATAAGCACTTACTTGGCCCATGCGAGTCGATTTCAAGATGTCAACTTTGACTATCTTTCTCTTCTTACTTGACTTATCCCTTACATTACTTTACCAAGTAACTTTTCAATAGGCATATCTTGTCTACCTTCCATATACCCTAGCATTTCTACTACTTGTTTTCTTGCATATATCCAACCTGAAATACCATTGCTTCTTGTAGGTTTTGACTAAATCAGCCTTCTACTTTCTTGACTATAATTACCTATACTTGCCATCCCGTCTTTCTATTCCTTTAAAGTCTACTTGTGACTTACCCAGCGAGTAACTACTAACGTTACGAGCCAGGAAGCCTTCGAAGCTATGAAAAAACCTATTATGTATAGAGCTTGACATGCCAACTACTATAGTACTTCTAGCTATTCCTACTTGTTTTTTTCCTACTTGACTAGTGCTGACTTACTTCTTTGCCTATGAGAATTCTTATTATTATCCAAACTGTGCTATCTGAAATGACCCACTTTCCTGACTGAGCAAAAGAAAGCTTACTACAGCACGGTCTTACATCCAGGAATGGAACATTCCATCTCTTCTTGTCCACTGGTATAGAAAGAATATGCATTTTCTTGATGTTTCAAACTAGGACTTTGGATTTATCCTATATTAAGTTGTTGGGTACGAAGGAGCTTATGTTGCGTATATAGATATCGATTTGGATTTCCTTATTATTTTGAGCAGGAAGCAGAAGAACTTTTCTTCTATATTCGCTATTTGGCACAAAGAGAGGAGAGATTACTTGAACAAGCCAGAAAAATAGATAATCTAAGCTCGTTGGTTCTTTTATCCGACAGGGAAAAGCAGCTCCTTCTTCAAAGGTAAATGCTCAAAATTCATTAGTAGGTATTGGAATGGTTTCAATATTTCCATGCCAAACTCACATGTACTGCATCAGTTACATATCTTTCAATTAAGTCGATGACCCTATGATTATTTGGTGAATTTTGATGTGTTTTGCTCTAAACATGCCTGTCTTTATTTGGTGTTTATTCAATCAATATTATTATTTCTTCTGTTTCCGCATTTCTTCTTTTTTTTTCATTAAAGAGTCAGAAGAAGAGAAGGCTAACTTGGTGCCCTGCACGTTCTGCAACGCAAGATGTAGCCGAGGTACAACTTATTTTCATCTTATTTTTAGGCGAGTTTTACTATATATTGATATTGACTAACTTGTCATTTCATATTCTTTACCAGCAATTATTGTGTCAGTGCAACCCAACTTTTAAACCCCCACCAGCCATTTATACTTAAATCAGCTGGGGTACTTGGTTATTTTGTACTGGTAATCAACCAGTGGCTCCCAAAAAATAACGTAAGCTGATTTGAAAAATGCGGTTCTATCTAACTGTAGATGTGAAATCCCAACCTTAAACCCTAGAACCTACACCAAAATCGGAACCCATACCCAGTTATAAGTCCTAAACCCTAAATCAAGAGGCAATTTTTCTATTGCTGTGGTGAACTTTTATTTTACTCGATGGTTCTGAATGTTAACCCAGGATACTTCAAAGTTGCATAGAGCAAGCTCAGGCGCAGCTCTCATCCCTTTTGAAGCACTAATAGAAGAAGATGAGTCTTGCCTGGATGAACTTGAGAATAGAAATATAGGCGGGATTCCTTTCCTTTGGAACCTCTCTTTGTTGAATGTTACCAGCAGAAGGAAGATTAGCTCTAAGGTACATATGCAACTAAAGCTTTAATTAAGATCCCTGTAACCCAATGGATTCAACTAAGCCGAAATACCCCTACCCTAATACATGCCATTTTTGACTCCATTTATCTTCAGTTGTGAATTATTAGATTGAGAAAATGAAATACAACCCAACTTGTTAACTTCTTGATACACAATAAGCCGCAACTGATGCTCAAATTGCACTCAGATCTAATCTAGTCTCAATTAATCTAATTGTCTTCTGCTTAACCTAAATCATCTTCATCTGATCTCAGAGTGTAACAAAACACTAAAGTACTTAAAGAAAGAGGGAAAAATTAATAAAGTTGATTTAGTTATATATCATTGTTATCTAATGGCTTACAATAGTAATAACTATTACATTGTTAAAGGATGTTATAATGCATGAATTCTTCCTTCAAAGTACATTCTTTTAATGTAGATTCTTATGCTGACTTATTTGCTCGTTTTATTTGTTTTTCTCAGGAAAACAATGAGGAGATTGCATACTTTAGTTCAGGTGAAAAGCCTAATGAACAAGCAGGAACTCCCGGGAAAAGTACGATTCAAAGCTTAACACTGAGAGAATCAGAAGCCATTTTGATTATCAAAAAATTAGAAGATCTGGTGATATATGTCAGACTTCCTTATTAGTGTTTTTCTTAGTTTTTATCCTGCTTTGCAAAAGAGCTGCTTGTTTCTCTACAAATTGAAATATCAATCAATTGAAGCACATTCTCTATCTGCCATGTTATTCCTAGAGAATATAGGTTACAATTCACTATGGTAAAAGGAGGGAGACTTCATAGTTGCGAGCAGTTCCGATACTTCAATTATTCATACATAACTTGACCTCTCCTTCTCAGAAGCAGAAGCCATTTGCAAATTAAAAATAGTACCAGGTTTCAATGTTATGGGCTATTATAACTGTGTATGAGCAGATTAAATTGCTAGAATTGGAGAAGGCATCGACTCAGAACAATTTGGATGACGTATGCAAGCTGGTAACTCAGCAAAAAAACACTTTCACAAAGAAGTATGAAGAGGTGAATGATTACGAGACTCTCCTTTTTCTCCTCATTTACGCTGGCCAATCCCTTGCTTTTTTTCCTCATTAGAAAGAATCTGCGATCAGCTGCCTCGTTTGCTTTCAACCGTTAAGTCTTCAAAAGTATTGAAAAGAGGCTTGTCTTTCTTGATTACGCTACTCTTTGAAAGTATTGCGAGTGACTTCAGTTGTTATCTCAGTTCTTTCTGTGAGTGCGTCAATGTTATGTTGTTATTCTAGTTCATCGCTAAGAAAGGTCGAAATAAAAGACTTAGTCTTCTCTACCAAAGGCTCCTTCCTATCTAGCTCCGTAAAAAAAAGGAGAAGTGCTGGAAAGGAAAAAGGGGGAGCATCAGGCTAGAAAGAAGCATATCGTGAAGTTCTTCTTTGCCTGCGTACCAGGTTCTCTACAACCTAAAAGAAAGAATCTATTCCAAAGATTCGCCCTAGGACACCCATCTACTTCCCTTCCAAGGTACTCCATGCTTTGATTAGCATCCATCCATATTCAAAGTACATGCTTGTCCATATTCTCACTCAAAGGACTTCCCTCTATATATAGAAAGTTTTTTTCATTCCGGTCCGAGCCATAGAAATATCATATATAAGTAAGTAATAAGTAGACTTCTTATTCCGGGAAGTTTATTTCATTCTAAAATTCCCTTGGAATTAATACGTCCCGTCAACGAACCCTTTCTTTCTCACCGCCCATCAAAGCCTACACACGTCAATCCACGAATCTACTGAACTTTGCATCCCGTAACTGAATGAGCTCTCCTTGCCAATTCAATCCCTTAGCCTGGGAGGAAGAAGTGTTTTAGGAAATTACTGGGAAGGAGAAAGAGAAGAAGAGATTAATTTTCGGTGAAAAGGGCTGTGTTGTTGGAAAAAGACAAGGCAAGGCCCAAGCGAGAAAAGAATTCAAATAGGCTTCCTGGCTCGTAACGTGCCGTAGTTACTCGCTGGATTTCCCTTTTTTAAAAAGAACTGATCGATCCTTTTTTTTAGTCTTCTTGGACCTCGTGCATCCTGCCTCTGGCGTAACCCATCCTCTCTCCTATGAAGAAATCAGAGTCTTTCTCTTTTACTGTCCGAAAGTAGCTCTGTGCACTGGCTTCAAACCTTATTTCTAGTCTTAGAGCGGGAGATTTAAAAGAAGGATTTTCCTTATTTTAGTAAAAGTAAAGGCTCAACCCTCCCTTTTTTGGATGGATTAACTAGGTACTCCGTAATTGCAACTCGGTAAACAAGGTGCTCCCCTGAATCTACCTTTGCCCACCGCAACTCTTGTTTTGCTGCTTAAAGAGAGGTTTATTTACCTGCGGCTCGTCGATACCTCCATGCGCTCTTCTCTTTTCCGCTTTGACATGAAATTCTAGCATATAGATTAGAAACCTTGGCATTGCACTAATCCCCTCTTTCGGAATAGAATAGAGTGAGCCTCCTCTAGTCCTCCGTTCACAAACTTCCTAACCATTCGAGTTGAATTACCGCTAAAGCCCTCAATCTTCTGTCGTTGATCTCCTTGTCTGCAACAAATCTCCAAGAAATACTCATCTCACATTCGTGGATGCCTGCTCTGATGTCCTCATCTTCACTGTATGATGGATTGAAAAAAACTCGATATTGGTAATCTGTGGAGCTCTACTAATAGTTGCAATGTTGTGTATCTATTCAACATGAATGGTTTATCAACTATTGGTATGAGAATAACTTACAAGTGTGCCTTCTGCTCAAGTTAGTAGCATAATATCTATGTAAGTCTCCATTGAACATATAGCAACAATAATTAGATATACATACCAAACGTGACAACATAATGGAATATCCCCAGAACAACTGCTAGTATTAGACAAATACTAAAAAACACTACATAAATATCAAACTGCAAAATGAAAGAATCTAAAAGTATTACATTTAGCACCAATACTGGATGTATACGACATGCCAACAACAAAACAAACAGCTCATTAAAAAAAATGGCAACCGATAACATAAGTATAAGACTAGGACCATTGACCAACAATCGGCCTATCATACTGAGGGCATGATGTGAAGTTGTACATAGCCAACGCACGATACTTGTCCATTTCCTCCTTTCCAGAATCAAACTCAACAGAAACATCATTTGCCTTTCCAATACTACCCCCCGATGGTCCTTCACCAGCATTAGCAACATTTCTGGAGCCCTACATGTCAACATAGTTGGAAAGTAGGGAAAAATTGTCACCAACCGGAGATCTCCATATGCTCAGATGGGGTTAGCTTTCTTCTTTGACTGGGCTCCTTTCTTCTGAGTCCATAGCAATTAGACTGTTGTTATGTTCAATCCGACCTTGGACAATTCAGGAATTATTTTCTTAAATTTAAATTAAGGATGTCAAAACTGTGCAGTACTCCAAGAATTACTAAATTGTGTAAAAAGACTAAGTGGTAGCACTCACATAAAGGGCCCATATCCTACCTAATATAATACTTGATAACCCTTCTCTAACTATTGAATTCTTGTCTTCTTCTTGTGTTTTAAAGGACCGTAGCACCAAGACAATTCTTCTTCAAGTAACAAGTTCTAAGGGCCTCTTCACTATTACTCTTGAGCACAATCGGTTTCCTCCTCAAGCTTTTCTTGGCACTCGAGTTTCGGCCGACACTTGGCCTGCTTCCTCATCTCCTTCCACTATAGGGTATTTTACTTAGTGCCAATGGCTATTAGACTTTCTATAATGAAGTTTTCTTTCCTACTTTCCTTTCTTTTCCAATACCTATTAGAGTGGTTTTTCTGTACCTATGCCAGCTAATGCCTATTCGAATGCATAAATTCATACATACAGCCCATTCTTCATAAGACTAAAGAGAATGAATTGACTTAAAACTCTGCAGGTGAGAATTTCCAGTAAGAAGAATGACATATGCCTACCTACTCTTAGCAAGAAATGCAAATACGTCGCTTAAACAACTTCCCATATACCTCCGTAGAAGAAGCCTGATACTATTAGAGGAGTAAGAATGGAATGCTAGAAGAGGAGAAAACACATATTCGAACAGTTTGCTTAGACTTGCCTTACCAATTTGTTTACTCATCCTAAGCCTCAGGTTATTCCCTTGCCTAAAAAGAAGAAGTTGAGTAAGAAAGTCCGTAATCTCTTTTTTCTTTGACTCGACTTTTCATCTGATTTCCTAAACTGAAACTCAAACTAACAACTAAAGTAAAGCCTTCTTGTTGCGATAAATGTCAAGCACTTGTCTATTATTTAGCAGAAACCTTTTCTCATATAGTTGAAAGAGATAGCAGCACTGAGAATCTTGATTCTTGACAAACCACTGCTTTAGTGCACTTTGGGCTATCAAATAAGGCAGCGCAAGCAATTCGACTTTCCTTCTTCTCGTTTTTGTACCACTTTCTAAGAACAACTCACTTCATTTCAAAACGCTATTCTCTCCCTATTTCTGTTGAATACACTACCTAGTATCAATGCAAAATCTCGTTGCATAGTCGTTGATGCCTTATGGATTGAGTGCTTATCGCTACACAGTATGGTGGCTTTCGTCTCTTTCTTTCTATATGAATGAACCTTTCAAGATATTATTTCTTTCTTAAACGTTTCTCATAGATAGACTGAATGTGAGGTGCGTACGGCTTTTTCGAGCAAAGAGAGGTAACTACTCAATACAGCTCACTAATTCTTTCACATAGTTTGTTGACGTAGGAGAGAGGATTCGATTATCCCTACCCTTGCCTTTGTTGTAGTGAGCCTATATTATATATAGAAATACTGGTAATAAAGATTTTCCTACTTTACTTTACGTACTGCCTTCTCTAGTGCACCCTATCCGTTCTGCTATAGTTCGAACTACTGGTATGGCATGCTTCCTCGGCCCATTCCCCACCTCTTCCTCGTCGTGTCCCTCCTTGGTAATGCTGCGGTCACATCACATTGCGAGCCCATAGAGCAAGTCAAGAAGAAAGTAGCCTAATATAATATATATAGTCAAGTAAAAAAGAAGCGTTCGTTCTTATTGTTATGAAGTCAAGATCGTTACCCGGTTTTGAAGAAAGTTGGAGGTATGGCTGAGTGGCTTAAGGCATTGGTTTGCTAAATCAACATACAAGAAGATTGTATCATGGGTTCGAATCCCATTTCCTCCGACAAGTTTGACGAGCGGGAACAAGAAAAAGAAGAAGATTTTTGGAGACAGATACCGACCACCACTGATACTGCAAACGCGAAAGGTACGCAGCATTAATAGGCAGAAAAAACACCTTCCCGCGTTCGGAGCACTAGTTGCAGGCTTAATTGGAACCGGCTAGCTATTACCAAGTATACTTTGCTTTTTATAGAGAAAGGGTCCTCTGGAAAGGTAGAAGTGAGGACCCAACCACTACACGGGCTAGTAGCAGCGGGAAGGAGGCATGGGAGTAGCATGAGCATGGCGGGATCTTGTACATAAAGTGAAGTTTCTCTTCCGAGTTGAGGGCTTGTTGTCCGATCAAGAAATTACTTGGTTGTATAAAAGGAAAGAAAGCTTCAAACAAAGTATGTACTTCCGGTTTGGAGGGATAACTCTACAAAATTAGAGAATGAAAACGCAAACTAAAATAAAGACACTGGTGGTTTATATGCTGGTGGATCTACTTGTTCTTTAGCTGTCCATTCATAAGATTTGCCATCAAATTGAAGTAGTTGTGGAAAACACTTGAAAGGACCTAGACAAAGCTTATCTTAATGCGGTAGTCAGGATGCTCTTCGATTCTCGCCCATGTTTGTTGCATCGCTTCCTTTCGCAAAAGCCTCCTCCCGTAAAGACAAATGGACTCATTATACCAATTTGCATTTCAACCATATCATCGACTCTTTAAAATGGATTATGGACATAGAAATCAGCATTGGCAGTGGTACTTTAGCTGCTGGCCTGTACAGTAACTGGTAGGTGACTTACTAGATGTGTCAGAACACTTCTACGATTTAAAAGGGTGCACTAGAAAGTGTCAAAGCCAATTGTTACCTTCCATTGCATACCGGATTGCATTTCTACAAGGTAGCATTCTTTTGACTGTACCTACCCTTTATTAACTGCTGATATGCCACGGCAAGAAGAGGAAGAGGAAATGTGACAGCTTTAGTCACATCTATCACAGATTTCTTCCAAGTCAATAAAAAAGAAAAAGACTAAATAGTGATTATCTAGAAAAAGCATGTCTCTTCGGTGTAAGCAGATACGCATTTAAGTCGGACCGATCCTACGCTAAAAGCCTCCTTCTTGGTGGCGTGTACAGAATTGTAAACTCATTTTTTGTTTGGAAAAAGAAAGAGACGAAAGCAAATACCGGCATGCCGGCTTATATAAATAGACTTTCTACCGTCACCACCCTGCTCCACGCAGGCCACCTTGTGTCACACACAAGTTCCTTTCCTTGCTCTCAAAAGTCCGCCTGACCCGCAGGCTTATTCCATCTTTCACGCTAGTCTTCATGCATCTCGCATGCAAGCTCATCCTAGACATCAAGTGCTTCATCCACATGATCCCCACTCTTCCCATCTTCCTCTCTATAAAGGCAGAAACTATATGCTCGTTAAACCTTATTGCAGAAACTATATGTTCGTTAAACCTTATTCTTTTTCTTTTAGTAATAACGTTTGATTCACACGGTTGCCACTACTTCACAAGAAGTGCAACTTCTCTTTTTTTCTTCATAATAGAACATTCTTGGTCATTTACGTATAACCAAGCAAAGTCACTCCTCACCCGCTTTTTCCAGGTTCTCGACGTCGACTCACCTATTGAAGAAAGTAGACCTTCTTTCGAAGCAGAATAGGACGGACCGGCAAGACAGGTGCGAAAAGCGTAAGGAATGCAATGAAGTTGTGTTGTATGTGCATCCAAAGTCGAAATGTGCCTATGAGATACTTCCGAGAACGCCGACCATAGCCTATCGTTACCAGCATGGGAGAAGAACCGATTCACCACACAGCAGCAATATCAGGACTTGGGCACACCATGGCATAAAACTGAAAACCGCTGATAAGGCCTTCTTCATTTCTTCTTTCTGGTGGGGCAATGCTTGGAACTGAAGGCAGATTGACCTCAAAGTTGAGAAGAAACTTCATTGGATGTCCGCCGCAAGAACAAGAAAAGAGAAAGGACACGACCTCTAAGCCTAGAAAGACCTACCCCGCTCACGAAAGAAAGGGTCTTGAACCGAAAAGTGGACATAGCAGCACGGCCACAGCTGTCAGTTCATGGCCCATAGAAATGGAAGTACCGAAGCATACAAAGTATAACTTTTTAACATAGGAGAATCATACAAAGTTGACTGTGATAATTCCGAGAAAATAGCAAGTATGTTGAAAGGTCAGCCACCCCGGATATGCATTACTTTGGTACTGAAAGATCTTTCTCCTGGTAAGCTGAGAATTCTATTTTGATGGCTTGTATTATATATATTCGCTATGGAGTTGATAGGACGTTACTACAAGGAAAGAATAGAGCAAAGGATATTGAGATAGACTTTTTTGGAGAGCAGCTCAGGATCAAAGTGTAAAGTAACATACTAGCTGTCCTGGCGATTGACTCTTCTCTATAGAATACCCTTGCAATTTCTATTTGATCTTTTTGATTCTTCAAACGTTTTGTAGTTGATGCCGAGCTATACATTCTTTTAGCATAAGAAAGTTTAATATAGTTTTTACTAGCTTCCGACTAACAAAGAACTTCAACAATTTTGTGTTCTACATTTATCGTTGTATGCCTTGACTTCAGATCTATATATTTACCTCAGTTCGTCAGTCTAGTTCAGTTTAGTAGAAAAGTAAGTCCGTCACGTAGGCTGATCTTCTTTGATTGTTATGTCTTAATAAGGTATATTCTTCGGTAGGTAAATCGTAGTTTCATACTTTTGAATAAATCCGTTCTTTGTTCGTCCGGAAAGAAGAAGAATAGATTCTATAGTTATCAGTGTATCAAGCTCTTACGTTTGTCCTTCTTTCTCAACTCAAACCTGTAAAATGAGAATTTTGATCAAATCACACACCGCAATATACTATTTGAATTCCTTAAGGGCGTAGCTCTAAAAGATTTGCGATAAGGAAGACGTTTTAAATACCACACATGAGTAACTGGACATGCGAGTTTGATGTATCCAATTTGATATCTTCGTATACGAGAATTACCAAATGGGTTGCCCAAGCCTTTATTTATTTGTTGAGGAGAAACTGGTACCATTTGAAGTTGTTGATGTTTATACTGGTCAGAAAATAAAATTGAAATAATGATTAGATCACACTTCCTATGAATCTGTAAGTTCTTTGAAGATAGAAGGAAATCATTCACCAAAGATCGTAGTTCTCGAACGATCAAAAAGATTCTGGAACATCGTGGAGGTGCTCTTCCTACTATAAGCATAGTATTGAATACTTCTTTACGAGCTATCATATGATCAGATTTCTCAGGTTGCTTTTCCTTGTCAAATATGAGCAAGACCAAATCCTTCTAGAGCCGCCCACCCAAACTTACTTTTCTCCGTCCTATAAGGGCTTGTTGTGTAACAAGTGTGTAAGGTCCAGTAGAACGTCCATGGATAAACTTTAGGATTTCATTTTAGGATATAGTACTTTCGGTTGTTCAAAAAGATCTCCTGTTCTTCCATCAAATATTCTGCTGCCGGGCGATCATACCCTTTTTTGTTTGTTTACTGGCTTCTTATAATGAATGAAACACTAGTAGTTTTAAGCCTCTTGCTCATTGGGTGCTATTCTATAATGTTAGCAGATCCCCTGCTAATCCAAGTGAGCATTCAAATATCTTTCCTACTCCGAAGACCAATAGGTCTTCTTGCAAAAAGGGCATGTCTTGTCTAGGCAAAATCTTGGAAATTCTACCTCCTTTACATGTCTTCTACTTTATCACCTACTTTTCTTTTACCTTTTATATACACAAATCATTTCTAAAATAGGAATCATCTCAATCCATTTCACATCAATAACGCGACCTCTTCTATAGGTAGTTTTATAGAAGTTTATTGTCCATACATACCAGCTCCTAATAATCTATCCTCTGGGAACGATTCATCCTCTTTTGGATCTACTATACACCTGTTTATACCCAAGCTCACAATTCCATTCTGGGGTATTTCCTTAGTGATTCTTTCAGGGGTAACATCAGTCTTGATTTCATATCTACAAATGTGAAAAGAAGTCTAAATATCTTCATATATAATACGTTCGCTAATTAGTACTGCATCTTCAGAATTGTAAGCTGGCATATAAGCTACTAATATGTGGTTTTTTCCTAAAGCGAGTTACCCACCAACTGTAGCTGCAGCGTCCGCTCTAATTTGCCCTTGATGAATAAAAGTTTTTTTGTCTTAACTAAAGGAATCTTTAGAGTATTCCCATTACTTGATAAAAGGATCTTGCGAGAGTATAAAAGACCTTTCGGCTATAACTCCCCGAATCTACAGCCGTTTGGCCTTCCTGTACAGAAAAAACAATAAACTTCTACGAGAAGAAAGCGGAACTGCTTGGCGCTGCATATTAGAACTCATTCAAGCCCGATTTGCATCATTATGCTCGATCAAAGGAATAAGATAAGCTACAATAGTTCAATAGTGGAAAAATGCTTCGTTGATGAATTTGTATGCAATAGTCCATAGGGAACAATCTCTTTTTACTTCATCGTTACCTACTGCTAAAATCTTCATCTATATTTGGTAGAAAGCTTCGCTAGCTCCTCGGAGTACCACTCTCTCAAGCTGCTTTTTGGATTCTTTTTCAAGCTCGAAAGGAAACTTTTAGACGGACAAGTTCGGCGAAGAATGAACAAAATCAGCCTACCTATGTATCGATTTTTTTTGACTACTTAATGGACCGACTCGTACTTAATCCCTCCTCTCGACAGAAAAGTAATTCTTTCCCTATCCGAAAGTAGACCTTAGAAGGGACACATTTCAGTTTGGCTACACGAGTCTACCATAGTATGACTGACGAAACTTTTGCCTTGAACCTTACACAGAACATATAGATTATGCCCTTGCACTCAACTACTAAACGTTAAAGCAGTAAGAATAAAATCAATGACTATGAATGAGCGGGTAAGGGTCAAGCTTCATACAGACGTCGATTTCCATTAGAAGTTGTTCTTGAAATTCAAACACTTTCGGCTAACAACTATTTCAAGCTAGATTTCTCACTGAACTCTTGAAAAGCACCTCGCTAAGTTCCTTATTATAGACTTTTTTCAATAGGCAGAGATTTAAGTTACCGACCAAGAAGCATAATCTGTTAAATAATAGGCTGAAGCCATGCGACAATAAAGACGTGGTGGTTGGACCGAATCACTTTATTTTTGTCAGCTTAGCGTGTATATTGTTTTGATCTCAGTTTCTATTTCAACTAGCTTATTTTCGTCAATTGTACAAATTCTATATTTCTTTTATAAATCAGATAAGTACTTTCTCTTGTTTACTTTATGTATTTAGTATCCTTTTCGCGTATATTTACATCTAATTCTATTTTCTTAGACCCACCTTGACTTTCACATAATAAGTAATAAGTAAGGGTTAATTTCTTTATAAGCAAGCAGCAGCCCAAATTCTCTGACTGAAAACCATCCACCCGGTCTTTTAGTTCCCTTCGTAGCCTGCTTTCAATGCTTTGTTCTTCTCTACTACTCTTTTCTAATAAGGTAGTCTGCTCGGTGTAGTAAGCGACAGACAGGTCGGTCGGTCTCTACGGGCCTATTTATGTAAAAGCATTTATGTCAAAGCTTTGGTAGTAACTTATTGCTCAAGTCTATCTTCTTTGTTCTAACAAGAACTTCTTTTGACTTGACCAACGCGGTATCCGCAAAGACCAGATCGAGGCATGTTTGTCGGATAGCAAGAAGATTGGACTCTCGCTTCGTAAGGAAGCCCCTACAATGCCTTACAGCTTACTAAGTAGTCCAGTCGAAACACTTATATTGGAATTGGCCTTAGCGGGAATTTCGGTGAAGAGAAAGAAGTCAAGAAGGGACAAAAGGGAACCCTACGTGCTGACAGAAGGACGGCATCTGAACCCCTCTTTTTAGACTCTGGCGCTTGGGTCATGGACTCTGCACGACGTGCACGTAGAATAGCAACAAGTGGTCTTTCCTGAATAAGTAGACACTCATTTGAGTAGCGCACACGCCTATCAGCACGACCCGGCAATCCTTTATTCAGAAGTAGGCATCAGGGCTTAATTGCAATTACTGGATACGCTGGAAAGGCCTATAGACTGATACAATGAAGAGGTATGCCAAATAAAGAAAGCACTCTAGAATAAAGAGGTGCATACCGGCACCCTTGATGTAGTGCCTAGCCACACCTGCTATCGAAGTAAATTGACCTATCCTATCATGTTTGTGCCTTAGGGCTTAAGGAAGACTGGGCTGTTACAGAGAGCAATGCCTTTCTTTCCTTTCTATCTATAACAACTTGAGTTCCCTTTTGATGGTCTAAGCCTTCTTTCAACGATGAGGTTTGACTCATCTGTCTAATAATTGATAATGCCTTTTTTTGCAAGGAATTAGCTATACTTCAAGGTTACGCATAAAAGTGAACATCCTCTTCCAGCTCCTGGTGCACAAGACAAGTATACGGATGAAAAGAAAGAAATATTGAGTCTTAGGCAGGCCTTATTAGTAGATATTTTCAGTAGGAAGGAGGCAGTGAGCGGATTCATCCTGCAAAAGTTTCCATACTAAGAGCTCTGGATAGTCCTTGCTTCATGAGGTAAATACTTATTCTGCTCCCTTACCATTCTCGGACACCTACATTCCCAACAGGCTAGGGCAAATACATGAAGTCGGAGTGATTCCAGCGCGATCCAGGGAATAGGTCCCGATCTTTCGAGTCTCTCTTATTGCCTTTCCTTATCCAAGTCATCCAGCCAGTGTGTTCTTATTTTCAGTGCCATTCTGCGTGGAAAAGAGGTTATGTTTTCCCTCTGGTGTCCGCCGTAGAATATCCGTTCAGTCGGACCTGTTGTCAATTTTCAAACTGGCCATCCGCTTGGGTACCTCTCTATTTTGGGGAGAAGGTGTATCCTGGCAAGTACTTTAATAAGTATGCTGTGCTTGGTAATGATGTGTGCATTGTCGATAAGCAGGTTGTGGCTCTGTATCGTGAAAGAGTTGAAAAGCTGGCAACTTGACTCAAACAGTTTGTGTGCCGGGTTTGTGCATTGCCCTTGTACATCAGATGATAGAAGATGATGGAAAAGAGGTCTCCCCACGGGATAGCTTGGCTTCTTGAAGATTAGAAGTCCTTAGCTGGTAGAGCTTCAGGTGGCTATAGGGCGGATATTCTCTACTACTACAGCGGGAAATGAGTATGCAAGCAGGAAAGAAAAAAAGCAACTATATGCTTCACACATTCTATACGGTCCTACCTACCGGGAAGCCTAGAGGTCACTTTAGCCTACCTATGTGCTTCATCGTCAAAAGAGAAAATAGTTATGTATGGCGGAAATAGAAGAAAAGATGACTTAGCCAAAGCACACCTAATCTTATCAACCCAAGCCGAAAAGCAAGGTTCCGAAGGAAAGCACCAACTACACAAAGAAAAGAAGAAAGAGGAGACCTCAAATTCCCACGTTCCAGCGTGCATTATGCCAACAGGTCCCACCCCTAACTCTAGCTTATAAGTTTAGTCACCCTCAAGAAGAGTTTCAAGAAAGAGATAGTCTATATCCTGTATCGATCATAGGATCACTCTATAAATAGGTAAATTCTCTGTGATCTCCCACCGTTCACGACATCCCTTGCTTCTTGCTGCGAACGGCTACTCGGTGGAGGAGTAGAAGCGCTGCCTTCGGTCAAGTTGCTTCTTCCTTGCTTATTGTGGTGGATAGGGCCGTCTGCTACTAGAAATTCAGAACCAAGGCAAGGCCTACATTGGCAATTTCAGTACATATGGTCAATATTATTGTGTAAAGAGGCCTAATTGCTCTGCTGGTCTATTGTGCTTGCAAACGAATTCTGAGAATGTCTTTTTCTACACCACTTGTTATTAATTATTTCTTTAACGCATAAGTAGTGTCTGTTCAAAGTACTTTATAGAACCACATACGGAAATCTCTGTCCAAGATGTGAGTCAAGATCTTCTAAAGTCCTTGAAAAAAAAACATCCCGTACATGATCATCTTTTTCTGCCTGATAAAAGCAAGTGGGCTAATCCACCGTCTGCTAAGAACTTATTTCTCCTCTGTTGACTAGGCTCTCAAAGCTGCAGGTCAGTGCTCTTATCTAATTTTTTGAATAAAAGTAGGACATTGCCCGCGCTAGGCATCTGATCTTCTCCTCTCCCTACAGACAAAGAGTGCTAATTCTTCTTAAGTCACTCTGCTATTCTTTTGATTGCATGAGCTCATCATTCCAATGTTCTAAGTCAATAGGAGTTAGTCCCTTTCATGCTAGAAATGGTAGTAGGGCCAGACACTCCTTTACGCTTAGGTCTCTCTCTTATTGAGCTCCCACATATCGATTATTTTATAGCACTCGAGCTGGTTGACAAGATCAAGGTAATGTTTGCTATTTTCAAAATCAACTCTAGCACCGGAATCACTTTCTCAATTGATTGACCCCGTGTGTATAAACCTACACTTAGCACAGTGACTGTACACTCTCAAGCCTTAGGCAGTAGGGCGGCTATCTTACTGAAGTGAAAGGGAATCTCCCAAACGTGTCAAGCCGAAAGAAAGTCGACGAAAGAAGACCAAAAGATATATATAATTAAACATGTGAGATATTAATTCACTCATCTTCTGAACATCAATCAAAGCAAAGCCTTTAAGTCAACTAGCCATTGAATCAAATTATACCAATGAAAACGTCGTACCAGTAGATGTAGACCAACGAAGTCAAAACATAAGCAATTGTCATCTTATTTGCACCAATTTCATATACTGGGCAGGGACTGGCTAGTAGGGCGTAGTATATGTTGAACCGAATCCGCATCAAGAGTAGAGAGGTCCAAGGAAGGACCCAACACACACGCAAAGCAGTCAAAAAGAGGTATGGTTGTTGCTCCTTTATTCAGGCTTGGCGAAGGTGTCTTATCTACTAGCTCTGCTGCAACCAATCCGAAGACTACAAGACCTTCTCTTCTTTCTCAAAGAAATTGGAAGAGGTTGTTGATTGCCAAAAAGTGTATTAGGCTGAATTGGAAGTTTGCTGCATAATATGTCGGTCCAGTGGCAGTTGCCAGTCATATAGTTGCAGTGCTTCTTCCTGCGAGATAATATCTTCGGTAAGCTTATAGCATTTAAGTGCTTCTGGTAAAATAATAATACTGTTATGAGAATTTTCTCTTGGGATATGAAAATCAGTTCTACCTGATAACTGGTGCCTTTATCAATACAACTATAGGTTTGAGTCATTTATAGATCTGTAGAAAACTTTGATAGATTAGATTAGCATTGATATAGATGGAATTTTCTCCATTGCTTGGGTCAATCATCTTACTGATGGCCAGTTCAAGAGTGACGGAAGTGCATAAAGCAACATCAAGTGCTCATGCAGAGTGCAAGACGTGTCTGACTTACTTTTTGTAAGTAAAAGGTCTTAGAGCTTTTTTTGGTAATTATCTTGAACTTCATTGAAAATTCTTTACCTCTTTAGTTTCTAATTAATGTCAAAAAAGATTTATACACGTATAGATATGTCAAAAAGAAGAAATGGATACCTCTTGCTTTAGTAGATCTTCATCAAATGCTATCTCTTGTTCTGCCTGACCCCAATCTTCAATGCTCTTCTTTCTCTTCCTCTTGACTATTGCTTATTTCCCTTGCCTACTTAACAACGCTTCCATCTGGAGTTACTTCAACCGGTCACGCATTAAAGAGAGAATGTATTTTATCCCGTCGAATTGCTACTTTGCAAGTGTAGGCCAGCCATAGAGTCTGTTCGATAACTAGCCAACTATGTAGACTGCTACTTGCTATTCCAAAATAAGTTACTACTAAATCCATTATTATTCGCTTTCTCTTTAAGTTTTTACCACAGCTGGGAAAACACCCCATCCTTATCCTTCCTTGAGACTACTGCCTTCCTTGAGACAACTGACTATCATAGGGGTATTCAGCTTGATGACAGGATTAGTGCTTACCAGTGAGACTGGCTATAGGATAGAAAGAAATAGCTTAGGTAGGTGGTGGAAAATCCTACTTTTTATGAGTTATGTCAACTCTATTTCTCTCTACTTGCTAACCTAAGTTCATGAGGCAATAAGTGAATAGTCAAATGGAAATCCCTTACTTATGATATTATGTGAAAAAAGAAAAGAAAGAAACTAATATAGCCAGAGTATAGTGAAGGTAGCTAGATTCCGTACTACAACCCAGAGTAATATAAATCTGACACAACAGATAGAGAAGCCTATGACACCTAGTTTCAATCAAAAACAAGAGATAAAACCTATTCACAGAAAGCAACTCCTATTCGAGTCCCCATTCATTCTATTGGAAATCCACTAACTCTTGACTTTTGGAAATCAACTAACTCTTGACTAGTAGACTTACCTAACTTCCTTTCTAAATAAACTGAATCAACTCAGACATGCCTATTCTAGTAAGTAGAGAAGAAGGACTTTACCTACCCCGTCACTTCCCCTGCGTATCTTACCTGCAGCAGAGTTACCCTACCATTCCCCCCTAGCCCTATCTCTATTGTACCTATCTCTAGTCCCCAGAAAAACTCCCAGCGCCTGTGACTACTTTCCTCATACTAAGCCCTAAGAACTAGTTTCGACTTGCCCGGATGCTATTAATCAAAGCAAATCCCTAATCTGCTTCTTTCTGAACTGAATAAAGGAAGCCGTAGAGTGACCTAGTTGCGTGAGATGGATGATATCGGCGTATAGCTTACCTGCTTGAGACTAATACCTTGCTTCTCTCTTTACATTAACTCATAAATATGCTAGTGCCAAGCGACTCTCTTTCAATGCCTGCCGTTCCACCAAGTAATGCTAATCCCTAGCTGAAACTACTACTCCGGTGTATACATAAACTGAATAAAGTCACTCAATAAACACTTTTTACTACTTTGGTTATCCAAGAGACGAGTACATTTTATATCTAGTTTCCTGAGACTTGACCTAATCCCAATTCCTACTACTACTAATGCCTATACTCTTACTTTTCTGTCTTTTACTGAACTACTTTCCTCAAACATACCATTCTTATCTATTCCATACTCCCTTCTTATCTTTCCTATTCTGAAAAAAGAGAAGCCAGGTGCGTAAGTCAAATAAATCCTTGTTCATACAGGGCTTCACAACCATGCCTGGGCCCGGCTCAACATTCTATGAAAAAAATCGAAAAGGGTTTTTGGCCATTCAATCTTGTAAACTAATCGAGACCAAAATTGGATAAAGAGATACAAAAAGGGAGGAATAACCTATTGATAAAAGAACATGAAAGCCTTCTGTTTCCATGGAGGTACAGGAAAGAGTTAGGGGCAATAAAGTAGGTAAAGTGGTGAAATTTTGCGAGCTGTTCCAACCGCTGCTGGATGTGATTCCAAGAGCCAAACAAGAATGAATACCACACAAAAGAGTCAAAACCAGGCTCCCTAATAGAATGTTTAACCGATCCATTCCGGATCGATCGAATTGGTACATAAGTTGTAACATGGGAAAAGCAAAGAAAACACAACTTATTTGAATAACCCAGTGACCTAACAATTGTAAAAGTAGGATCTTAGGCAAGCAAGAAGCACTGAAATAATATAATTCAAGTGTACCAGATTCTTTATCATTTCGAGGAAAAGGTTCGGGAGGAAAGGGAAACAACGGAGAGATCCAAATCAAACCTAAATGGTAATGACATGAAAAGTCTTTTTCAAAACCTATAATTAAGGGCGTGACGACGATATACAAGAGGAATAAAAAAAAACTCGTGATTGGTGTGGAAGGAAAGATCTGCTTATGAAATAGTGAAAGAAAGAGTCGTCTCATTTCCTGACTTATTCGTTTTTTATAATTAATTCACTTCAAGACTGGTTCTTAACCGGAATCGAGAAAAAGCGAGATGATAAGCTTACTATAAAAGGTATACCTTAAGTTCAGTAAGTCAAAAAAGAAGTTTGGAGTGAAAGCTCGGCCTGCTTAGCCATCAGTTAGTGCCGATGCATGACTTCTCGGATCACACGGGTTCGTCGGTCGAATCGGTCCAATCCTTTTGGAGTCCACTCCGCGTCGGTCTCGGCGAGACATAAAATGCCGTATTGAGAAAGCCAACCACTGCCTTCTCGTCTACATATCCATGTACTCCCGGTCTACGTACGCCACCCATTCATCTCCTGGCCCAGGGTGCTGCGCTGATCGGCTGATAACGGGGCTATACACTTATAGAGCCAACCGGAGAAACTGGGTAGGGGTTGCATCCCAATCGAATGTCGGTTCTCGGGTGCCCACAGTAATCAGTCTAGTGATAGATCGTTAGCTGGTTGTATTCGTTCACTCCTTGGGAAATAGGGCTTCGATAGCCGCCCACTCTACGATCAGTCAATACTCTGATTGCCCGAAGGTGACTGCTGTGGGGGCGATAGCCCCTTGTTTTGGGTGGCCTTCTAGAGGGAATCCCGATAGAAAAGGGTGCCAGTAGAGGGGGAATCACGAAAGTGTTTCGGGTGTCCCGCATAAGGGTAATCTTTTTCTAACGGGTGTCTTAATCTTAAGAAGGGGGAATCCCCAAAGTTGTGGGACTCTACTGTTCAGGACGTACGCTCGTTAAATAGTTTAAGTGGTCATCTATGATAAAACTCAAATCGATAAATTGGTCAATCACGTAAATCACCTATTTAATAATAGAAACCAAGCTCCTCGTGAAGTAGACGTAATGCATACATTTCGAAACTTCATGCTTTTTTTCTCAGTAGGAACAAGATATAGTTGATAGAACAATTGAGTAATTCAAATGGGAAAAATGCAAGGTTTTTTAACCATGCATAACATTATGGTTAGAGCAAAATGCTTGTCGAGCTACAACCATAAATAAAAAAGACTTTCTTTGTATGTTGACACGTTTAGTGTCTGTCCGTTCCTCATAGGCCTTTATTTTTCAATAAAGAGCAACAATCCCTATCTACCAAAAACCTTATGAAATCAACAATTTTCTATGTGTGACCTAGATAAGTAAAGTTATGTCACAAACCTATCCCACAATAATCATTGATGTATGTAAAAATGAACATTAGCAACGTTTGCGTTTATTAGTTTGCTATGTTTTTGAAGTTTAGTTTCAAGGGTGTGTGGTCTGAGGTCCTTGCTGGCAGATCGTTGAGTATAGGTAAAAAGGAGTGGAGTGGTTCGGAGTTCCAGTGTGAAGAGAGGAGGACTCGGTCAAGTTTGGAAAGCGTAGTATTTGCTCCGGGTATAGGTGTATTGCTTGCCCAGTAGTGGGACTGAAGATGAAGACCATGGATTAGAGTGTTTAAATGAAGGATTACTTCACCAACTTGTTCCAATGCCGGACCTAACCAAAGTTCACTAATTGACCCCAAACGCAAAAACAAAGTATTCTATTATGTTATGTTTTTCTGGTCCGCTTGTGTATTTTTTTTTAACAGTTTACAACACGAATCTGGAATCACCAAAGCATATTGTTCCAGAAGGCGTATTGCCTCCATCGCTTTATTTACTTGATAGGGTGAAACTCACAAAGGTAGAACCACCTAACCTAGGTCATCAAAGAGTTGCTACTCAGCTCAGCTCCCGATTTAGCTTTTACTGTCTTCTCAAAAGCTAAAGGTATTTAACCTAGTCTGATCTACTCCAACAGTTCGCCTTCAGCTCACCTTGGTCCAAGTCTCTTATTTTTCTTTCTTGATTGCACGGAAAAAAAATCTTCCGCTCCGGAGTTTGCTGAATTTTCCTCTCTGACTCTCTCTTGCTTCAGCGGATTCGTCATTGCTTTAAAGCAAGACGGTTCCCCATAGCCTTCTTTCTTTATTATCGCCAGTGGGATCTCTCCTCAATCAAATCAAAAAGGCGAGTTCTACTCCAGGAAAGACTTGACTTGACTTTACCTTATCCCTTTTTTCCATGTTCTGTCTACGCCGACAAGGCATTCCCTTCTTCGCACGGCGTACTATTTTTCTAGAACTCTTTTTAGTCGAACCTACAATAGGAATATAAAGTATCTATTCAAAGAATGGCTTTTAAATAGAGTCCCCAGCCAGGATGTTATGCAGAAATATGCATCGATTTCAAGGATAAAATTAAATGTGTTAAGCATAACGCGGAAGTCGCATGATTCTAGCTTCAACCTCCTCTTACAACGATTTTGGAGATAGTAAGCAAGACTTTCTACGCTACGATCTTGCTTATCTTCTAATATTTCTAGTTAGAAGAAGGAATGATCGAGAAAAGAACTCCGTCAAGAAAAGCAAGCATGAGAAAAGGATAGCACCATCGGCTTAGAGGAATCTTTTCTATCTGGCTGTGCTTGATGCATACATAGTTTTTGATTGAAATAAGAGTATGGGCTTTTTTGTTGGTGCTTTATCCACTAATGATGATGATTCTACCGCTGTTGGGTTTAGACTAGTCCTCTTCTTGCTTGGGTGCTTTACCAATCTATACATCTGGTGAGGGATCAGCTGTGAAGCTAGAAAAAAAAGCCAGATGAGGCTGGTGACAAGTTCAAATTGTACTGTGACCAATATCTGACCGAGAAATGATTGGCTTCCCCTTCCGCCAACCAAAGGGCGATCCGGGCCAGAGGTGGGTTTGTCAATCAGTAAGTAAGTAAATTAGGGTCACGGCTTTATAACCATGTGTTTACAGGCCGCGGGAATATCTCGCACTTTCAAAATAGAGGTGGGGGCGGATGGGATCCCATGGTTCCTTTCCGAAAGGAGGTTACCATAAGTCAAGTTACTCGGTAATCTGTTGAAAATCTTGGGTGGATATGATTGAGGGGCAGTGTGGTGAGCACTAGTGGACTCTGAAACTTTCCTCGCTTGGCCCACTCATCAGTTGTTTTCAGCCCTTGCAATGAGGGAATATAGCGAGCGGAGTATCTCTGAGATAGAGCGCTTCCTTGGGGCTTTTTCATATATGGGGCCCTCAGGTGCAGAGGTGGAGGGGGAGCTTGCGCTCTCTGATAATTGCCCTGCAAAATATGGGTGTACATAATGAAGGGTTTGTGGTACCAGAGTAAATAGTTATCTAAAAGGCTTCTATTTGGTTTGCTATCCCTAGCCCAAAACTCTAAAAAAATGATAAAAAAATATAGTCGATGAGAGAGTCAAATATTTTCATAATTTGAAGTTCAAGTTACATGGTTGTTGTAAGACAGCCGGCATGGTCTTTCTGACTTACACTTGCCGAAGATCCTGCAATTGCTGAACTCTGACGAACGTCAGGAGAATGTAGGGACCTAAGGTCCTGGTCGGATTTTTATGGACCAACTTTGCGAACTGACAAACTCCTTGAAGGGCTTGAAGCCGCAAAAGAATTAGGAGATTGCAAATAGTTACCGAGGCCTGAACCGATAAGTCCAGGGGAATATCCATAGCCTGTGGAGAGGTGACTTTGCGAAGGAAAAGAACCCGGTATATTAGCATTACTCTTTTCAGACTCAACGACCTCGTCGACAATAGAAGAGAAGGTCGAACGGGAACCACCAAAACCGCCAGGAAAGGAAGCTGCAAAACGGGTTCCAACCCGTTATCAATTATCTGGTTAGAAGTACTCAGATTGTTTTTCAGCATCATCTGTATCTTTTCCCACTTTATCAGGCTAGTGGTGTTAAGATCATCCTGAGTTACTGGCATGTGGCCTACATCGATCTCACCCACCCTTATGATACTTCTGACATCAGTAATTGAATTTCTTCTCTCTGCAGGTGGGACCCACTGTGCTTCCAGAAGATGGAAGACTGGCTGAAATTCTTTATCAAGCTGCATCAGTAAATAGTAGGAATTACCACATTGAGGGAATCCAATGATGGACATGTCTGATCCAAGAAGTATCTGCTTGGGAATCTTCAGACTATTCAAGGTCTGATCATATACCTGAAAAAGGAAAAGCAAAAGGGTTTAACATTGAACTTGGGTATGTGAAAAAGGGCACGCACTTTGTACAAGCAGGAGAGAAATTAAAAAAAACTGTTAGGGAAATAATATTGAACAATAAAAGGAGTAACTTAAACCAATCTTGACTATAACCAAACCCATAAACTAGAACTTCAACTTCTGAGAAAAAATCTAAAAACAACCCGAAGATTTACCCGCACAACCGAGTTGACCCTGACTTGACTGACCTGTAACCCGGACCAATCCAAACCCAAAATGCCCATTTACGGTGGCAACGAATCAAATGCTTTCTTGACTCAGGGACCTGCTGAGCGTTGATCGTCATTCTTGATAAGGGATGCAACAACTCTTTCGAACGTTGAGATCGGATTCTATCTCAATAGCCCCTTGTTCACAAGAAGATCCATTCAAGGGAACGGATGAAAATACCACTAGAGAAGTGAGCCCTATTTCACCCGCGAAGACTTATATAGGAAAACCACCACTAGCATCTCAATGCAACCATACTGAAAGTTCAGACGGTAGGAGGTTCAGAACTCGAAAAGACACATGGATCAAGCCCAGAAACTCTGGACGACACAGAAAAAAGCAACTACCAATATCGGAACTTACCTATAGATGATCTAGTGAGACTGGAAGGGGTGCAGGACAAAAGATCCCATAGCTTACTTGGACTATCGGAACATTTTTCTACATATGATATTGGAACCCAAATCCTGAGAAGAATCTATGAGCTGGATTTCAATCAACAGGTTTTATAGCTGACTTTTTTCTACCAAAACAGCCGACTATACTCTAGAAGATATTAGCTGCGCATGCACTATAGTAGATGATACGAAAAGACTGCAACGCTATCTCTTCGTACTGGCACTATTACCGCGCGCGCACACGCGCTACTCGTATCGTATATAGTTAGTTGAATGAATTTGTTAAAAAACGATATTTTCGAATTGGATTTTCACCAATGCCCACCCGGATCGTGATTCCCCTTTTCCTTTTGTATTCTTGCTTCTATCTCGAACACCAACTGTCAATCCAAAAATGATCGGTCGTGTAAATCAATCGGTCGTGTCAATCCTGATCGGTCTCATCTGTCTCCTGCTGTTTCGGCTCCTCTGTACTCTCGGTTTGATCTTACTTTTCCGCCGCTGTATCTACTTAGCTATCCTTATCTTCCTTTCTCGACCATCCTAATGGCCGTGGGCGGCTTATAATAAGTCCAACGCTTTTTCAGCGCTCGTCGCCCCTGCATTCGTCGATCAACTCTTCTTGTATTCTCACGATGGTATCTCCGAGCTGAGTGAGATACTCGTCCCTTACTTGCCAGATCGTTCTGCTGTGGTTGGTACCACTGATGTAGAAATCGGTTCATTTTTAAAACTCACGTGATGAGGATCAAACTAAAGAAGAACCGCTACAGCTTTGCTATAGATTGGGCGGAAAGTGGGTACTGGAAAGCAGTTCGTAGGTATGCCTCTACGTGTTCATTGAGTACCCTGAGGAAGTTGGTCATCGTTACAGGCTCCTCATTGTGTTCCATCTGCTTGATTACTTTATGTGCAGTGAGCCTTGATTGACAACGTTTCATTGGGATATTAACTTCAATGTGTCCGTCACCTGTCAAAGAGACAACGTTCCCGATAACCTGTAGATTCCCCCGTCCCTTCACAAAAATGAGAATTGGAAACCGGTCAATCTCCTTCCAGTAGAACTAGAGCTGTAACTCCTCTCACACATGTTTTACTATGGCTCGAATTTGCTCCTTTGCTCTGGCTGTATTTGGTACTTCATTCATTCGTGGAATGCCAAAAAAGAAAGATATCGTCTGCATACCTTGCATAGTATATCCTCACAGGCTCTTCTTGATCTTTGACTGGGATGTAAATGTCCCACCCCTGGAAGCGCACGTCTAGCTGGTTCAGGAAGAAATTCATTAAGACAGGCAAAGCTATACTCTAATCGTTGGCTCGTCCTAACATGGTAATCTGAGAGGATTCACCGACTCCTTGATCTTTTTCGTGTGTGAAAGCTAGCAAGGCACTTTTGAAGTGTTGGACTTATCAACGAACGTTCATGAAAAAATTATATCTATGGTTGGAGTCATAATGCATGTTCCGAATCGTCTTCCAGCAAGAGCTATACTCCTCTACTTTCCCTACCCAAACCTGAAAACTTAGTCTTTTATTCTTTCCTTTTATCCGGACTTACTCCACTCTCCTTTTTCCTGGAATTAATAGACTTTCTAAGGAGGATCTCAGGCAAGCATATTTTGGTCTTTCCCTTTTCTTCTGTGTTGTAGCCAAGGAATGCGGGAAGGTGCGTACCTGATCTTAGATCCTATTCCATCTTATCCTCATTCTCCCCCTGTCGCCAGTTCTGATTCACGTGCTAATTGGATCGTGTACCCTGAGTGAGTAAGCTTCAAGCATTGGCCCTTCTCCTGAAACTTCTTTCATTCAGCGCAGGAATCGAAGCAGCATCTCTGCGAGACAAAGAAAGATCTGAATCAGGCTTCTCCAACCAAGTAGTCGTACGTACTCTCGCCCAATCCTACTGAATTCTTTTTTTTTAATCAATATGGGCGGAAAGTAGTCTCCATCGGGATTCTTTCCGTTCCGGATGCTCCGTCCAATCGTCCGTAAGATAGACTTCTTCATTAATTAAGCTATTTAACCCTTTCATATAAAGGCGTGACCTATTAGCTAGACCCCAAACCCCGGGTTAAAAGCCCAGTGTTAAAAAGTAGCCCAACCCAAATAAGAAGAGGCTTATAAATGAGTGCTGGAGCATATTCATGATATCTTCTTTTAAGGCCCTGCCTTCCTGCTTGTGTGCTGAAAGAGTAGATTTCAAAATAGAAAGAAATGTAGTTCCCAGGGACAATCCACTTCTTATATCTGAATATGTAACTAACTTGCCCTATTCAATGATCTGATAACGAAGCAACAAGAAAACCTCATCTACTTCTCTGCAAAAAAGAAGAGGTCACTCCCAACTTGATAAGCACGCCGACCAAGCCTGCTGGCACGCTAATCTCCTCCTCGGGTGTCTTTCAACGTCATTCAATTCTCATAGATCAAGTACTTAGGGGTTGGAGCAATCACCAGACCTGTCTTACTCTGATTCCGAAAAGGATTTTATTGCAAAGGCCTGGTTGATTTACTACTTCAACTACTGGTATAGATACACAGGAATTGGACTTCAAAGAAGCAAATGGTACTTCTTCTCCACGACGATGATCGAAAGAACTCAATGGAATCCCATCTTCAAACTGTTGTAGCTGCTGCTCCGAAGATAAGTTTTTCTCTTTCCTGAGTACATGGAAGATACCAGACTCGTTCCTTCTGGTTTTATTTTTAAACTATTATTTATATAAACAAGATCACAATAATCTTTTCAAGAGGTGGATCTCGACACCCAAAGCCAGATCTGGACATATCCTCCTAAAAAAAGGAAGGCAAAGCTAGTTATTGCCCTTCAATTGCCTCTGCTCACAACCCTATTTCCGACAGTGGCTAAGAACTAACCTCTGATCCAAGGCCCCTGACTCTGCCTTTATATATTGTGTTCCGCCAACAGCTCCCGTTGCCGCCCTAACTGCCTCACCCACCGCCTGCTTCCCCGGAGAACTCCATAAAGGGATGAGCTTTTCTAATTGATAGGAGTTGTGTTTATTCTTCTTGTATATATAGTAAGGCGCTTTTTTGAAAGAAAGATGCACTGGGACAGGTAAACTCCGTTTCAATAAATGTCTTTTAACTACTAAATAGTACATAACTCTGGTAGCTTAAAGAAGTCATCCTTCCTTTCCTCAAACTCGATAAGTAAGAGAGACTTTGATTGGGCAGCTATTCGCTCGACTTTTTTGAAATCCATTAGCAGTTGGTTTTCATCATCATTCATTCGAAAGTAGAGAGGAAGCATCAGCTTGGACACGTGAAATTAAAGATACAGTAGAAGATGAGTTTGATGAATATCTTATCAAGAAATTAGTCAATTTAGCAAAAGGGGCTAAGAACCCCTTCCAATTCATTTCTTGCTTAATTAACCTTTGCAAGTGGAATATAAGCCGTTTCACTTATGGGAACTTGCCTATTAGTATGGATGCTTCCTCTAGTGCTTACCAAATTATGTCATACTTTCTATTGGATTATGAACTAGGTAGAAGTACAAATCTTCTGAAAGATAAGGTAATACGCGATCTTTATAAAGATATTCTTTATGATATAAAGCCACATCTTTATAAGACATTAGGTGAATCCCTCTATGAGATTGTTGAACCTCATCTTACCCGTAAGCTAATGAAAAAGATATATATGCCTATTGTCTATGGAAAGACTCATTTTAGTGCTATTAATGATGTAGAACAAGCACTAGAATACAGTATTTCTCGATCTGATGCATCCAAAGTGGCTGGTGCTCTATAAAAATACTGGGAAGTGAGATATCCAGCTATAAATAACCTTATGACACTAGTAAACGAAGTTGGTTGGTTTACTTCATTTTTAAATAAGCCTGTTCGCTATCAGTCTCATTATTTAACCACTGTTCAGGATTACATCAGATCAGATAATGTTACTACTACTATCTATAATAGAGCACTTAAGAAGAAACATAAGATTACCCTTGCAGTTCCAACTAAGAAGAAAGAAGACAGAGCTAAGGCCAGAAGGGAAGGGCCACTTTTGCTAACTTCATTCATCAAAAGGATGCTGCTATAGCTGCCCATGTTGTTCGATATTGTATGATGAATTATACATTCAATGTGTATACGGTACATGACTGTTTTATAGCTCCAGCTCCTAAAGCTAAAGCAGGAGGTCTGAGTTGTATTTACTGTGTGTGTTTAGCTGATATGATTCACCCGAATAATCAATAGATTGCAGGTGTCTAATTTATTTACTTATAGTAAACTCTTTCATAGGTATTATTTGTCTAATCATACTACGTTTTCACTATTCACAGGGTTAGTTGATAAGAAAGATAAAGGATTGTTGTTCAAGCCAGGCTCGCTCCTTCAATCAGGTAGATTTAGTTGTTTTAATTCTAAAGAATTGAAAGCATACATGGCTAGCTTAGAGCCAAAAGATCTATCTACAAAAGATAAGGAGCTGTGGGATGCACATGTCCTAGCACTTATGACAGCCTACGCTAAATATGCCATTCGTGTTATGGAATTAGCGTCTTATGAACGCTTTAAGGAAGGTTTATTAAACCATGCTACGGATGATGATTGTCGAGCTCTTCTTCCGAAATAGGAGGATTGGGGCTACCATCTACCTTTCACTTACGTAGTAGTAAACCACCTTAAATAGTCTTAAGATCTCGTAGATAGATGGTCAAATTCCATAGTTTCAGAATAGAATCAATAAGGAGGATGAGATAATAATAATATCCAATAATAAGGTGTCATAGTGATTGCAATGAGGTGTCATAGTGGGCGATAGAGATCAGCTGAAAGCATAGGAAAGACCCTGCACACGTTCTCATTATGAAATGCAATGCAAGGCATAGGCGAGTTATGAACAGCATGAGATGGTGGCTTAATAGCCCTCTATTAGTTCTTGCAGGAAGTATGATGAAGGGTTTCCATATATGAATGGAAAAGAAAAGTATGGTGAGGAATGAGCTCATGCAAGAGTGCTTTCATAGCACACATCTCCTTCCTTGCTCAGTGTCAAGTTTGTTAAGAAGCAGGAAGTAGGGCATCATCTATGCTAGGCTTTTGAAGACAGAACTGAGATATGCATTGATCATTCCTTTTCTCTATTCAGCATGCAATCAACGTATTAGAAAGTGAGCGCCTCCCTCACACTATGTCTGATTTCACTTCTTCTTTCAAGCCATACCGCATCCCTTCTTCTCTTCCGCTTTTGGCGAGTATTTTCTTAGATAATGTAGAATCAGTGGCATCAAAAAAAGGATCCACACTACAGAAAAAGGAAGATATGGTTTGGATTGGATGGTGAAACTTTTGGAAAAAGGGCTACTTTGGTACGTAAAGAAAATAACTAGTGAGAGGGCAAAGAGGGGATTGGAGTTGACACTACCCATGATTGACAAGTTAGTTGACTACGTGGATGCACTATGGGTGGCCAATCCATCCAGATATCCTTGGCGTCATGAGCAGGAAGTGGAGCTAATAAAAGATGCTTTGAGACAGGGGGCGGGCGTATCAGTTCAGTCCGATGTATAGGACCTTGATTCCTAAACCGAAGAAGCCAGGTGAGTTTCGACCAATCACTCAACCTGCAGACAAGGATCGACTGGTACTCCACGCCATGGCTCTCGTACTTAGAGATGAACTGGAACCCGTCTTTCTTCGTGCATCCCAGGGTGGCGCGGGGCACTAAGACTTTCTTTCAGGACGTGATGATGAGCTGGCCTCCGATGGATTACCTCATTCAGTGCGATGTGGTGAAATGCTTTGATTGCATTAGACATGACCTTCTTCTCCCGCTTCTCGGGGAATGTTTCGGCCCGGAGAATGAAGACTTCGTGAAGCTCATCCAAGCCTTCCTGACCACGGAAATATTTGACAAGAACGGCAGGAACTATGCTTGCCGCGAGGTGGGTATTCCTCAGGGCAGCCCAATCTCACCAGTGCTCATGAACGTGTTCCTTCACCAGCTGGACAAGCAGCTATTTGAGTCCTTCCTCGGGGTGCCAGGGCCTGAGGGGGTCGACGAGTGGCAGGTCAAGATCTTTTACGCGCGGTACGCAGATGACATTCTTTTTGGCATTCCTCGAGTCACAGAAGCACCCGACATGCTCAAACTCAAGGAAAACCTGCGAACTGTCAAAGGAGTTCCAATGTTTCGCATTGGAGTTGGGTGGGGAAGTGCCCGTTCAAAAAGTACAACTTTGACAAGAATGAAAACTTTTCCCCTTTTTGATCGACTTTCCGAAGGGAAAATTAGATTGACAACTTTCAAACCATGTCACTTTCTCTGTAGAATGCTATGCTCCACCCCAAAGCCTACTCCCGGCACCTTCCTCTGCACCTCCCCTTCACCCCCCCTTTATTAAACATTAACTGCTTCCTGTCTCTTCGTTTAGGCTTTGACGAACGACTTCTACTACCAAGATCGAAATCACGAACTACTATGCGATGCCCCCAGTCCGGAGTTTTCTCCGGGTGACTCTATAGCGTCAGCTGATATTTTGAAAGATGCCCGAAAGCGCCGCAGTCTTTGAGCCGCGTGAGTGATATGTTGATGGTTAGGATAGTTGGGTGGGTTTGTTTTGCTTGTTTCGCCTTTTGGCGAGCTTTTGGTGAGCATAGGAGGGTTGAGTAGGTCTAGGTCCGGTTCGCTTTCACCCATTTTTCTCAGATTGGAACAGATATGAAAACGCGGGTCCACGAGGTCATAAGGTGTGCGTGCGTTAATGGAAAGATCCGGCAGTGCAACAAGCTCAAGTCTCAGATGGCTGAGGAGCAACTTTCCTACTACGACTTAAAGACTCCACCCTCGTTCGCCTCCTGGCATGAAGAACAAGGCAAGCACCTAAAAGGTCAATCTATTTTTCCTTTCTTTTTCCTACTTGGAGTTCGACTTCGGGTAAGAAATCGCTGTTTCAGAGGTCAAATTAGTATCTGCCTCGCCCCGAAGATCTAATTTCTACTAGTATGGCTTACGATCTGTAGCAATCCCATAGATAATTTAGATCGCTTTTCACTATCGAATTTTCTAATTAAGTAGCTCCTTCGGTTGGCGCTTCGCTCACTCATAGCAAGCAGTAAGATAATAGTAGTTCGTACCCAGACGAGTTTCTTTAACTCTTTAAGGCCATGTGGCACCTTTTGCATTGGGAGAATCGTGTAAGGGCCGAGGCTTGGGCCGATCCTGACAGGCCCGGATATTATTTATTGAGCAAGACTTTGAAGACCCTACTTTGACCTACCCCTTCAGAAATGAAGTAGATGCGGGCGACTTCTCTATAACCCTCAATGCTGGACCAAGGGCTAATGAAGGTTTAACCTCTCGCGTTAGGAAAGGTGTTAGTACTGAAACAGCACTTGCTGCTTTGATTGCGCTCTGGTTGTCACCATACTGCCTTCCTTGTACGGGGCACTTCGCTTCCATCCATCCCTTTCATCATGTACTTCTGCATCTACGTCATTTCTTGAATCACTCACTTTTTCCTTTGCTAGCTCAGTATCGGTTTACTGAGTCGTAGGTGCATCAAATTCTCCCTTTTCTGGGGATTCTTACCTTGCTTGCCTTGCCCTTCAAAGCATCTTCTCGAAAGGTAGTTCAGCGAGGCATTTCTCTTCCCATATCTTTCTCGTTGAAGGAAAACCCCTTTTTTTGAAGGAATAGGAGCTGCACTACTGAAATCATAAGGAATGGAGACCTATCCGCTCTTGATGGTATGGCATCAGTAGCAAAGGAAGAAGGACCCAGCTTAACTTCCTCACCAGGGGCTTAGCGAAGGTCTGGTTCGAAAGGACCTGTCTTGATGCTCTTTATATCGCTCTGGAGCTCTTACCGTTACGTATATGTACCTCTCTTGTGGCGAGTGACTACTACACTCGACCATAGCATTTTATCTTTCTTTGGCTTGATCGAAGGTTCCTCTTCTTTCAATAATAAAGATTAGGCTTGTCGAGCTCTTTTTGCTCTTTTTGGCTCGTAACATTAGTAGTTACGAGCTCGTTAGTAGTTACTCGCTGGGAAAAGAGTTTGAATCTATACAAATTGACAATATACCTTCGGCTGGCTCGCTGGGTGACATTCCTATATATATTTGAACTACTGCTTTCGTCCCCTAGCACACTGACCACTCAACCCGAAGTTCAACCCGTAGATAAAGTTCAACACGAAGACCTCAAACTAGTTGCTGGTGGAAACCCCTACGCTCTACTATTTCCTTCCTCGAGTCAATGTTGGCAAAAAAGCCAATTCATTCCATTCGCGTAGTAAGGCATTCCGACATTCCATTCCATCTATAGAGATTGAGCCAGAAGAGCTTTCTTCCTTTTCTTTGCCAGGCTCAACCACAACCTCGGTTACTGCCACATAGAAAGTTCCTTTCAAAAGTAGTACTACACTTAGGGATATCGGCTATCATGTCAAAAATGGAGGAGAGACGCTCGGAACAGCTTTCCTCGCTTTGACCTCTATATTCCCGGGTCAGCTTGGGAACCTAGCGAAGGACAGACCAGAGAAAAAAATTCAAAGTATTAAGCTCTATAATAAATAGGTCGTTTTAAAATGTGCACATGAACTCGTTCTGGCTCGCAAAATCCTTCGCTCGCTGGCATCGATCCTCTCATCAAGATCAAGGATTGGTTTATGGTCCATGTGATGTGCGTAAATGGAGTTCTATTAGATAGAGAGGACGGGACGTAAGATGATGGAAAGCATTGTTCCCCTTCTTTCCTCTTTCTGTTTCAATGCAATGGGTATACAATCAATGTATTAAAATGTAGAAAAACAGGAGGGAGCACTTAAGGCCAGTGAACAAGTAAAAGAACGAATAGATCGAACTGTAGAAGTAGCGCCGGGGTATTAAAAGAAGTTCAGTGATCCTAGGGAGAAATATTAGTTAGATGGTTATTTGATAAACGAAAACATGTTTGAAGCATCTAGTCTCAGTACCCAATGATTCATTTTCCAGGGAGTGGATAAAAACCATAAAGAAATGTGAGGATCCTACGGATCGAACCAAAAAGATTACCTTTTGTTGCGACTGGGATCATGGAAAAAGAGTTTGTTTTGTTCAAAGAAGCATGCATGCTTAACACAGTCTATAGCGTAAAGGCATTCTCGCAAGAGAAAAGCAATTCGTATTCTTATTATGAGAGCGGAAGTCAAGTATTTTTTCAAAGCAGAGAACTTTCCGTGGAAAGAAAAGCTGGAACGTGGCAATCGATCTCTTATTAGTTAGCAACGTTTGGGTCCGATCCACTCTCCTATTAGCCTGTTTTCTCTGTGCTTTCAGAAACTACTATATAGTGTATGTATGATTTTCTTTTTGGAGGTGGAATTGGGTTTTCTCATATATAGTGTCGTGTTTGTTTTTAGGGTTTCTAGTGCTTCCTTACTCCTTGTCCAATTCAAAGTGGGCGGATTCCCTCTCTTACAACTTCGGTGAACAATTGGCAACTCCTACTTGACTTTCTACTGAATGAATCCGTGTTTTTTTTTTTAATTCCTTGATCTCAATAGTGAGAAGCCAGCTCTTTCAACTCCTACTCCATCATCTCGCTTGGAAGCCCCCTACGGTAGCAATTTGTTCTCACCGAAGCGAGGCAAGAGCTAGAGGAAAGAGGAAGAAGAATGCAAGGTGGGTTTGGATAGAAGAGGATTTCGTTCTTAGAAGCATTCGGATAGAAAGAAATTGGCGTGTAAAATCTTTGTGTGTCGTGCTCCCGGCTCAGAAGTGAATATGAACCCGCTCGCTAGTGGCACTTACCCCTCTTTGCTTGTGGGAAAAGGGCCTCGGGTCAGCATTGATATACTGCCTTGACCTACCCCCTACCATCGAATAGGGATCTTTTCACCTACCATATTGTAAGTTGTTTTTATTAAGCTCAATTCTGGGGAAGGAAGCAGTTCAGTGCAAGCACCAACTGAGAAGAAAATATAGACTGAAAATGGGGGATTCCCATTCATCTTCCTATCCGCTAAAGCAGTATGATCTCTGTCACTGAGGGCAAGCCTTGATAGGTATGGCAAGGAAAGTCTCTACCCTTAACTTTCAACTAGACCCTCGACTTTAAATGAAAGAATCCTTATCTACCGATCCCTTGCAGCTTCTTCCTACATATGATTAGTATGGAGCCGACGTCGCAGAGACTCCCGCTACAAGAAATTAGGGTAATTTGCTAATTTTAGTTCTTTGTCCGTTGCATATTATTCTTTTTACTGTTTCCTACATAAATAAATTGACATTGCCGACCGTTTCATGTTGCTATTTTCAGAATAACCTTATTAGAATAGAAAGGCTACATATTTCCATCCATGAGAATTTTTTTATATACATCACGTGTTGTGTTATTCCACAAGCCATATAAAGGTTAATATTTCGTAACTCTCCTTCCCCAATATATTTAAAAACTCTACCACGGTCGTATCCGCAACAGAGGAATCCCGGCGTAACTTGGGACTTCTTCACCTGATCGTTCCAGTGCGCTAGGTCGGGGAGTCGCTTTAGGTCAGCATTTTTAAACTCCAGGTAATGAAGTTTTATTTGAATTATTATTTTGATCAAACTTTCCATTTTTTAATAAACTAAATGAAGAAATATGACAACTAGCCATAATGCTTGATCAACACTTGCATGGCTAAAATAAACTAATTTGTACTTTTTGTATGTAGTGGATATTTATTTTTAGCAACTACTTATAGGAGGTTGGGATGAATTTCTTGTTAGTAGTGAATTGAAAAAATTCTCTTACGATGGTTATTTTATTTGGAGCTAATTGGGGTTTTTAGGTTATAATGAACAAAAAAGGGACCTATATGATAAAAGCTTCTATTTTGGGTTAAAATATACACGTACAACATGTTATGTGTTCAAAATCTTGTCTTTATTCCACTCAAATTCATCTCCACACAATATTGCATACCCACTTTAACACACACAACATATCTCTTACTGACTAAAGTACAAGGTAAGCCACTAATTTTTCAATTGATTGATATGAGGCGAAATAGTTTAATATTTAATTAAAGGTTAATATGTGATTCATGGTTTACTAGAAGTTTTTTCGTCTCTTCAATTTCATTAACTTTTAAGTTTGTTTTTATTTACTAAGTTTAATTTAAAATTAAGGAATCGATTCGAAATTTATATTAGAGTATTTGTAGTATAATAGTAAATGGAACAAAAAGGCATGATTTAGCTTTTCAAATAGAAATGGTAGGCTTGATTGAAATGGCGGAGGATCGAAGTTGGATGTATAATCGGATTTGAAGTAATAAAACCATCAATCCGGACTTTGTTAATGGAGGATTTTCTTAATAAAGCTTTTAGCACGAGGCAATGCATAACTATACGAGAAGAATCTTATTTCATGCCCATGCTGTGTGTGACAATAGACAATTTTGAGAGCGTGACGAAGTTAGCAAGCACCTTTTGAAGAAAGGCTCTCGTCCCCTATACCATAGTAGGTACATGCATGGTGAACCGTATCCCAAGCAAGCAGACCGGCGAGATTTCAGTGGCATCAGAGGAAGAGACTATGATAGAGATGATGGTGATGGACGCTGCGGGTCCTTATTTTAATTGGTATACACCTGAGGAGTCACCGAATGCAAAAGCAAAAGCATTTTACGAGGGCAGATAAGCCGTTGTCGAAAATCGAGTTCAAAGGCGAAAACACTATATACTGTGAGGTGAGAAGCACACAGTATTGTCAGCCGTTGCTCAATGTTTAACTCTGAAATAAGATTTTAAAATGAGCGAAGATTGCGAATGTTATCGATCAAAAAAAGCATGCTCCCTTTGTATGAGGAACTGCCGCAAAACTACTACCAAGCAAAGAAGAAGGTCCGTGGACTTGGAATGGAGTACAAAAAGATTTATGCTTGCCCGAATGATTGCATGCTCTATTACAAGCCCGAAGATCTATTAATAAATGTGACATTTGCGGAGAACCTCGATATAAAATAAAAACCGTGGCAACAAACAAAAGGGAAAGCCCATTCCACAAAAGGTCTTGCGCTACCTTCCTATCACTCCAAGGCTTCAGAGACTATACATGTCTCCATCAACTTCAATTCATATGGTATGGCACCAAGAAGGGGTTTTTTATAAACCCGATCTTATGGTGCACCCAGCAGACGGTGAAGCATGGAATAAATTTGATGAAGCCCATCCGGAGTTTGCTTGTGAGGCGCGAAATGTGCGGCTCGGACTTGCACCCCATATACATGAATGCGGCTCCTTATACTTGCTGGCCGGTATTTGTCTTCCCTTATAATCTACCACCCAAAGACGAAAGCTTTTTCCTAGCATTGATTATTCCTGGACCAAGAAGTCCAGGTCGAGATATATACATTTACCTTCAGCCATTGATGGATGAATGAAAAGACCTTCACTGCTGGCGATACCCTTGGTCTCTCTCTCTATTCGATCCAAAGAGGAACCCTAGGCTGATCAAAGCGACTGCCAGTCTCGCCGTTGTACTAATTCTCGTAAGTTCTCTCTTCCTCTCTCCGATCTAGATCGTAACGATTCGTCTAACTCATCGCTCAGATCTAATAGAGTACTTCTTAGTTTCTTCTGATTTGTGTGAGGGCTGCGATCTATGGTTGTTGTTCTAGTTTCTATCCAAATCTGACATCACCGAGCATTTTGGTACTTCCAATCCAGATTCTTTCCTTGTTAAAGCCATGGACTTCAACTAACCAATTGAATTTTAAATTCTTCACTTGAAAGCTTTCAATCATGTTTTGTTTTTTTCTAGATAACAAGGATTTCAATGAAAACCCCCATATCTCAAGAAAGGCCCACCATATTGCGATCTTCAAGAATAAATGTTTTATAAGGGCATACATTATGTTAAACAAACAAAGTTAACCTGACCCAGCGAGTGAAACTACAGTGGAACGAGCGAGCGGAAGCATCACTTAATAGAAAACATTTTGTTTGGAAAAGAAGGATAACCTGAAAAAAATACTCTTTTCTCTTCCGATGATTCAGCAATAGTTAAATTTTGAAGAGGGAAAAAAAGTAAGTAAACCAAAATGCTTCTTAATCTTGGACCTGAGGTCATTTTAATTAGAGTATATATAAAGGACCGACTTAATAGTAGATTTAAAAATATGAAGTATGTCTATTAGCTTTTATTACTGTCATGAGTTTAGATTGTACGTAAATTGTACAAATGATGATTACTATCTCTTTTTTACCTCAGAATTCAAAAGCTTGACCGAACAACACTGATTATCTAATCTTATTACTAAGCACCTGGCACATCGCAAGTGTCCAGCTAGCACGATATTATATATATAACATGATACGACATGATACTTATTTTATTCACTTTCTATATATCGGGATGTGAGTACTATTATCGTGTCGGACACGACATGACTCTAGAAAAGTACATACTATATAGTCATATAGAGGCTAAAAAATCCATTCCTAGATATGCTATTCGTATAACTCTTTTTAGTGCAGGATCAAAATCCTGAGTTGGGGACTTGTATCAATTATCCAAAAATTAGAATAAATTCTCCATTAACCTAACAACCACCTGTCTTCTCATTCTAAGACTTTGGTTTGAGTTAATAATTAATCGATGTAATATAAGCTTGAGAGATATGATCCATGTATACTTTAGTAATCCAAGCAATCTGGAATATTAACTGCTTCCATTACCGAAAAGGATAGAAGAAAGAGATTAGATGGGTTTAACTTAAAAGTATTTGAAATGACTTGCTAAACTGTTTAAAGCTTAGCTTAATTATGTGATATGGCAAAGGGCTTAACCTAAACTTGCCTGTAGAGTGTTGAGAATCTGGGACAGAAGCGATATTCTATGCATCTCCAGTTCTGTACTTCTTAATAAAGACAAGCATACATGTAGATTTTTTTACCATTTGTACTCAAAAGCAAGCGCCAGAGTGTCGCGAGAGAGATCGAGAAAGTTCCTGCATGCAAGAATCACGTATGAGAAACATAAAAAGCACAGTCCATTTCGCCAAATCCACCCATTTTCTCGCCAAATTTACTTAGAACATTATGTCCTTCTGTTTGTTTTTTTACATTTTTAGAACTCTCTACTACAATAGAACGTTTTGCCTGCTACATAAAAAACCAAACTCTATACTATAATAGAAAGTTGTTGAAACCCATGGTTTAGAATACAGCATGTAGACAGTGATACCTCATAGCAAGCAGTATGTAGATGAATCTAACTTCCTTCTCTCTCAAACCCGGGTGCACGTAGGATAATCGCCTTATGTAGGTTTCTCACTATGGATTAATGTGCTAAAAGAGACGCTGAAACATGGTCTAGCACCCAACCGACTATTTGCATCTCACTGTAGGTGGGACCCTCTAAACGGAGTAAGCGGCCAGGCGGGACCGCACGCAGATTAGCAATGTGTATGAGCTTGAGATTTTGACAGGTTAATTCTGTTTTTTTGAACTTAATAATTGGAATTAAGTTGGAGTTTATTTTTATTTAAGGTTTCTCTAAACCAATTGCATGCATGTCGAAGTGAAGGAAAAGGAGATACTGTGGCTCAGCTAAATAGAACAGAATTCCTCCGATCTATTCTACCCCACTCTAGATGGTCTAGGAAAGTGTGGGATAATTACTAGAGCTAGAATTGCACTTGAACCAGCTCCTAAGATGGTAACTTGAAAAAATATACACTAGTAGACTTGTATTTTGCACCTTTGTTATATGCTATATTAAAGAAAGCTAGTTGTCTAGAAAAAGAGTTGCAAGATGTATCGATCTAGTCATTTCAATAAATGCATTCTCAAAAACGAAACATATTAGTTTAGTTAGACGTGTTTTTTATTTTACCTTTCTGGTTCAGTGGATTAGGGTTTTGTACTCGGACTTCGCGACATTCACCGAGGATCAAGAAATGCTCATATCAATGGGGAAAACATTTTACTATATTGAGGAATTTGTGATCATTAATAGAACGGGGCTGCTTAAGAATTGGTGGTCTTCGTTCAAGCCGCAAGACCCGGTTCAGGCGAGCCGGTTTCGACGGGCGGACACTGTTTTGTCTAGAAATGAAAAAAAACTACAACCGGGTTTGAAAATCTATTGATTTTATCTGACTGAAAAAACCAGGGTTCTAGAAAGTACGTATATATAACCATTTGCATATGTTGAAATTTCTTTGACTGTCCAACATCAGCTGAAAAACCTAAAACATGTAAATAAAATACAACATATATTAAAGAAAGAGCACACTCCTTTTTTTGATAACAATCTACAGCATGCACGGGAATGTGTAGTGTAGTAACGTTCGACCAAGCCAAAATCTTGACAAGCTTTTTTTTGATGTGTATAGAAGGATGGTGGATCGCTGTGCTGCTATTCACTTTCAAGGCTAATGGAAGATGGAAGATGCATACTAAATGATTTGAAGATATGACCCGATGAAGCCTGTGTGTCGTAAGCGACCGCTCAGTAAGATCACTTGCAACCTGAAGCTTGATTTCGATCTGATCTTGATGGGAATTTCCTTTTGACGTTGAGACGGGAATAGAAAGAAGTACAAGTGATAGACTTTGAACTTCTCAGAGAGAGATAGGCTTATTTATTCAACCACAATATTTTGACTCTTTGCTATACTACTTAAAGTCAGTCGATTGATAGGCTTCTTCTTTGATCTAGCTATAATAAGAATACGAGAAGTTATTCGAAAGCTTGACTACTCAAAAAACGAAGAAAGACTACTTCACTTTTCTTTTGGAAGTATATATTATTTCTTGCTTTGGGACCTCCGCTTGGCACTTCAAAAGCAATATACTTGTTCGATTCAGAAACTGAACACTCTTACTTCTATCATTCAATTCACTTCGTTCTTCTTGTCCCTGTACGACCGATCAACACAGTACAAGCACTATGGCCCATACGTGCCTGCCATACTGACTAGATTCTAATAGTACGCTTGCGAATCTACTCCTTGATTGTCTAGTTTCAATTCATTGCAATATGAGTTATAGAGAGAAGACAAATGAAACTAAAGAAGAGGTAGAATAGATCCAGCTCGCTCGTTTAGTTACTCTCCTAAAAAAACCTGTCTCAAATCAAGGACTATCTGCATAAGAATCTTGCATGATGGTACGAAGAGCAATTGGAATCCGTACCGAGTGCTTCATGCCAAGTCAAGCTTCAAAATGTGTAATTGCCTTGCACCAACTAAAGAGAATGACACGAATCCATATGCACCCTTACATAAGTAGAGAGGATTGCTTCTATACTGATACGGACTCTGTAGTAATTAGTGAGCCCTTATCTGATGAAATAGTCTCGGCGTCAGAGATAGGTAAGTTGAAACTCGAATACAAGGTTCAAGAAGGAATCTTCAACGCACCAAAAAGCTATTGTTTAGTTCAAGGAAAAACAGGATGTCTTGGTACACAAAGGAGCTGCTAAGAGGCATGTCACCAGAGAAGGGTTTCAAAAACAATATAGAGACATGTCTCTGACAACGAGAGTCAAGGTAATAAAAAAACCCCTTCCGCGTTGACTTAAAAGAGATGAGTATACGCAAACAAGAATCAGAGTTTACACTGAGCGGATTCAACCAAAAGGGAATCTTAGATAAGAAGACTGGGTTATGGGTGGATACTAAACCATATCATATAGATGAAAAGGAAGGTCTTCCTTCTACTCAACGAATACTTATTAAAACCCTTGAAAAGGAGATCCAAGAAAAAAATACTTCTATTTAAGAAGATTAAGTGCTTTCATCTAATACTGATATAGACCTTCAATACCCACAGAGCGAAAAAAGATAAAAGCAATCCTACCAAAGAACAAAACAGACAAGATCTGTAGCAAAAAAAGTCACCGAACTAAGCTATCACGAAGCCTTTTAAGGACATGTGACGTTGTGTTTTAATTCAATCCGACTGGGCGCCGCCCCCCCCAGCCACGCGAGTTTCCTCCCCCTTTTCCGAGCAATTAAAAACACCCCAGAAAAATAAAAAAGTAAAAAGAAGAAACATTTGCTCGTAACGTGCCGTAGTTACTCGCTGGCAAAGAAGCAATGAAAATGATACACTATAAATGAACCAAACAAAACCGAAACACAAACACTACACTATTTACGATCAAAACCAATTCCAAATACAAAAATCATAAATACACTATATATGAGTTTATTCCCCACCAGTAAGCATGATGAGCTACTTACGTCCTTGCTAGTATGAAGTTGTTTCATTCCATGACAAGTGGGACGTCAATTTCAATGTTTTAAGACTCTCTAAACATATGAAGATATTCTCTAAAACATTTATTCCTAATTAACTAAAGTCTGTGCTAGGCGTTGGGAAGAATGCTGAAATTAGCTACATTTTGAGTTGCAACCATTTCATCTAGGGATGCTTGAGAAGTCTCTGGTAAATAGCCCCACCCCAAACTCCCATCTAATCTATCTTGAAGTAAATGTCCCTAAAGAACGTGTCCTTAGATAAGCAAAATCCTTCTATGCTTTTTCTTTTCTTTTTTACTGGATCAACATTATTAAAAAAATAACCTGTCAACGGGTCTGACTCGACCTGACCCGGGGCAACAAACACGTGACCCGTACCCTGCCCTGACTTCGAGAAGAGGCCTCTTCTTCACCCTTGGAACATGTTAATATAGCGCTTTTGGCGGGTGTCAGCGCAGTAGCGTACTCTCATACATACACTCCGTATATATCCCAAATGTACTATCAGAGTTGCCCTAGTAAACCCAATAGTTTCTTAAGGTTCCAAGTAACGAAGCTCACAGGATCTAGGAGTCTCGCTACAAGTCGAGTTGAAATGTGGTTATTTAGATGGTTTCTGGACCATCCGATCTGAAAAAAATGTATGTAATTGTACAATTGGAGAGGAGCAGAGTGAGAGGTTGATTGACTGGTCCAAAAGCAAATTGGAGAAGTAATATAGGAACTTCAAGAGTCACGCGCAGGATCTTTTCTATATCAAAAGTTTGGACTGATTCCTTGGTTGGTCACAGCTGAAGGTCTCATAAATGCAGCAGGGGCATTCGTCAAACGGCATTACTCTAAATGAGTAGTGGCCATAACGTGTCCTAAAGGAAGATTTCGGAATATCCTCCTTCTTTATTTTAAGTTGGTGGTATCCCGCAAATCCATGTTGGAGAACACTTGAGCGCCACTCAACTGATCGAACAGGTCATCCATTCTTGGCAGTGGATATTTTTTCCTAATGGTCACCTTATTTAGTTCGCGGTAATCGACACACAGCTGTAGAGAGCCATCTTTCTTTTTCACGAACAAGACGGGCCGGAGAAACACTCGGCCGAATGAACCCCTTCCTTGTCTAACAACTCTTGCAGTTGCTCTCTCAACTCTCTTAGTTCGGCCGGAGCCATTCTGTACGGGGCCTTATCTAAGGGATGAGTTCCTGGAAGCACGTCAATCGCGAACTCCACAACTCGATCTGGCGGTAAACCCGGAGGGTCATCCGGAAACACGTCTGGAAATTCAGATGCCACCGGTATTTCATCAATCTTCAGCTCCCCTTCCTCGCTCTTCCTCTGACTGTGACCTATTTTCCCTAACCTTTTGACCAGCTACTAGAAATATAAACATAAAACTATCCAGATAAGAGGGCATTCTTTTTCCTTCCCTTCGGGAGTAAGGTATGCTTTTGATTGAGGGTTATAAAGCTTTTTCCCTGTTCCGACCAGAAGACAGAACAAACATTTTGTTGGCTCCCGGAGGGGCAACTCAAAAAAAGAACTTCAATTCATTTGCTTTTTTTGAGTTGTGGGAGGATTAAACTATTAAAGGACGAGTATACATCCAATCATTCTTTGGAAGCCGATCCTGGAGAGCAAGCTTACCTTTATTGGAATTTTCTATCGATCGATAAGGTGGACCCGTGTAGAATTGCTCTAAATTTCTAGTGAGAAAGACAAGAAAGATAGGTATATTGGCAACCAACTCAGGAGTAGTTCTGTCCCAGCCGCAGCTTCATATGGGTTGGGGGTTTAGATCCGGTCGATACATAGAGGTGTGTGTTTCCTCTACCACATTGAGAGAGATCCCAGCTCCTTTCGGCAATAAAGGACTTGGCAATTAGGAAAGTCTTCGGCTGATGCGTGTCAATAGAATTCAGAAATCCATCAAAAATAGGCAATCCCAGAAATACCAACTTGACCAGAAAGTCAGAGATAGTACTTCAACTACTTTGATTCTAGTCAGGATTGGGATAAGGGGTAGATAGAGGGATTGAAGTTGGTGGATTTACCTTATTTCAGGGGTAGTTTGGTCATCTGTACCTTCGTCCATCATTGCTCCATGCCGACCGAAAGGTAACATAATTTGGCTTTTTTGAAAGGAGACTCGTTTGGAACTCAAAACAACATATCTTTGAGACAAAATTGATTCATTAGGCTGTTGTGTCCGATCTGATTCTACCTACTTATTTATGCAATGCTTTTGTCTGGGGGTTCGGATTATTGTTTAATAGAGGCAGTTTTTCTTAAGTCATTGATAGAGATGAATGCCCTAATTTCTCTTGGTGGGGGAAGAGCTCTTAGTACTAGAAGTGGTGAGGTAGCTGAGAACTTCAAATTCGTGGGCGAAGCAGAGAAGAGAAGAAGTAATTGAATCCCCGTGCTGTAGGCCTGAGATTACAGTACTACGCCTAGAAGAGGTATTTGTCATAAGCTTTCTCTTCCCTTTTACAGAGTACTCCTTATCCTGCTCTCGACGAAGGCACAGCCTATCACGTCAGAGCTCGCTCTTGGGAATATGTTGCCAATCTATAACTTACTCCGCGCGGGATTTCACAAGTCACTGCAACATTTACTTCACTCGTCATCTAATCTCTACCGGTTCCCATGCTGCAATCGAAGGAAAGGCGCATCACGCTCCAACGCAAGAAAAGCCTTTTTATTTGAGAGCGCGCTCACGTTTAATCGAGTGTTTTGCTTGTTTTAAAAACGTTGAAGGACGTACGTCACGGGAACATAAAGTGGACGTTGACCCGAAGACTTTTTGGAGCCCTCGCTTGTGGTACGTGATTTTCATCGACTATGCACCTATAGCCTGCCTAGGTATACTTGCTCTTGACAATCCAGGTGGGCTAGCCCGCACCCCAGTGGAATAGAAAAAACCAAGTCAAAGTCATTACTTCATGCTCCAGTTTGGGTGAGCCCAGGGGAAATGAATTCAAAGCGCTAGTCTTTGACTATATGCCTAATGGCTGCATTTGCCTATGTATCAATATTTCCAGCCGCCTATTTATTTTATTAGACGCATATGGCTTCCAGCCAATTTCCTACCAGTTGGACTCTCTTTCGACCTGCACTGCCTGCAGGATCTGAAAGGGGTGCTATATTACTAAGTTCCTTGCCAAACCTTCCTGCTTGAGAGAGAGGGGACTGACCTTGCTAGGATTTGTAGAGAATAGGAAAAGCTGCCCACGTGAGGGGGAATTCCAGAGCCAGAGAAGAGGGAGGCTACTAATTTCTAAGATCAAGCGGCTCTTACTTGACTAGTAAGCCTCACTATTACGAAGCCTTGCTCCGCGGACTAACCTGGAAACATTAGTTTTCTTTACCAAGGGATTTTAGAATGCATAAACGCTGGGGTGGAGAAAAGGGGTTTTGCTATTGTTGCATGATTCTCCTGAGAGGGCGCCTTCTTCTTTATTTCCAAAATCTTCTTTGTAGTGCTAAGAATCTACCTGTACTCGGAGAATGAAATCTTGCTTACCTTGCTTCTTTCAATAAGGTAGGGAGGTTTTTATTGTAGTGTGATAGGACGTATTTTGAGTATAGTGGAAAAAGTCAACTGGAGTTGGGAAGCCCGGCGAGCGTGTTGAAGTGAGATGGAGTAGCCGCCATGTATATGCATAACTTTCCGCCCTTGCAGCCCGCCAGCTATTCATGCGTAAGGGAACAGACCGAGAGGCGCCCCTTTCTTTACTCGTTATATGCCAGGTAGGTAAAAGATGAATTCATGGTGCCCAATAAAAGTCTATCCTAGGGAAAATCTGAGATGTAGAATTTTTTCTCAGCCTAAGGATGGATGGCTACCATTTCAGACCGGGGATCGAATAATGGATACATACAACCCAAATTCTTGTGCGCACCAGTTCGGTTACGACCAGGTTGTCCCGGCGCCTGCTTTGTATAGAGAGCTACTGTCTTGTGACATGATGACGCTCTCCATGTCTTGGTCTTCCTTCTTTCGTCTTCTCCAGCTAGTATAGCCGACCGGTCCCTTCTTCGCATCTCGAAAGATAAAGATAAAGAATATGTTCCAAAATCGGGGAATTCATTTTTCTCAAATCTTCCTCCGCACCTACAGGCAGGATAAAGTTTATAATACTACTACTCCTCTTTGGCTCGTTCTATTCTATCGCTACTGAGAAAGCATGCTCGTGTTCACTTTGTCTCGCGTAATTCAAATAGGATTTGCTTATTGCTTATATGATTTCTTCTTTCACGTCGTTTCTCTCATTAGTTCAACTTAAATACTTCGATCTGTATAATACCAACATTAAGGCCGTGAGCTTGGAGAATTGGTAAACCTAAGATTCTTACTCCTCTCCCACATGCCATTAGAAAGAATCCCAAATGGGGTGATGTGCTATACTATGGATATTGCCTCAACCTCATATTGTTTTTTCCTCCCAGTTACCGGGATTACCAGCATATGATAGCAAGGCTCCAGGGGTGAAACATCAAGCCTTATCTACCTATGAGAAGGAATTACTGGCATTGGTGGCAGCTGTACAGAAATGGCAGCATTATCTTCAAAGTGGAAGATTTTTGATTCAAACTGATCATGAGAGTTTAAAGCACTTACTCAGCCAGAGGTTTACTCACAACCTACAACAAAAGAGTCTTTGCAAATTGTTTGGTCTTGACTATGAAATACAATACAAAAAAGGGAAGGTTGTTCGACAAAGGATGCATTGTCCAGAAGGGCAAAACTGGAAATTGCTGAGGTGAATGCAGTAACTTCTCTAATACCAACTTGGGTGAAAGACCTAACTGACAGCTCTGTTGGGGATGCTTTTGCTCAACAACTAATCACTGAACTGCAAGGCGACAAAGAAGCACGACCTCCTTTCTCTCTAACTGATGGAGTCCTGAGCAAAATAGATTGTTCCGCTCGCTCGTTCCACTGTAGTTTCACTCGCTGGGTCAAATGGTCAGTGGAGACATACATAAGGTGCTTTCTACAAGAAATGCATGATTCAGCAGTAGGAGGTCATTCAGGTATCCTTGGCACATACCAAGGGTCTAAACAAGTGTGCTACTGGGCAGGGTGAAAAAGGGAAGTACATCAGCATGTCAGTACTTGTGATATCTGTCAAATGCATAAACATGAGAATATAAACTCACCTGGACTACTAAAACCAATTCTAGCTCCTAATTCTTGGGAAGGTGTGTGTATGGATTTCATTACTGGACTGCCAAAGTCAGAAGGTAGAGATATCCTTATGGTGGTAGTGGAAAGATTCACTAAATCTGCTCACTTCATTGCTTTGTCTCATCCGATCTCAGCTTCAAAGGTAGCAAAGGTATTCTTTGATCATGTTTATAAACTCCATGGACTTCCTTCTGTGATAATTTAAGATAGAGATCCTCTTTTGACCAGCAAATTCTGGTCTGTTGGAAAGGTTAGGAGTCAAATTAAACCTGACATTTTCTTATCATCCTCAAATGGCCAATGTGAAAGAGTGAATCAATGTGTCGAAAACTACCTCAGATGCATGACTTCTAGCAAACCCAGGCAGTGGTACCACTGGTTAGCCCTACCACAGCGGTGGTACAACAGCAACTTCCACACTGCTATCAAGGTTACCCCTTTTGAAGCCCTTTTCGGGTATCCACCTCCTCAACTTCCTTTGGGCTCAATTCCAAGCAGTAGAGTAACTGCAGTTGACGCAATTCTACAAGAAAGACATCTAACTATGCTGGAGCTAAGAGATAACCTCATTAAAGCACAAGAGCGCATGAAACGATATGCTGACAAATCTCGCACTGAACGAAAATTACACAAAGGTGACTGGGTGTTCCCCAAATTCAAACCTGACAGACGGTTGCAAATCGTTCGAATTTGAAACTCAGCCCTGCGCCTGGTACTAGATTCTATAAAAAATAGGAGAAGTGGCCCATCGATTAAACTTACCGATAGGATCTAAAATCCATCTGGTTTTTCATGTTTCGCAATTAAAGAAGAGGATTGGCAGGGGAATAGCAACCTCACCTTCTCTGCCAATAGAGTTGGGCCTGACGGCAGATTGCAAGTAGCACCAGCAGAAGTTATCGACAGACGGATGATTCAAAAAGGAAATGTAGAAAATAGAAAAAGGTTTTCACTTATCACAACTACAGGCGAAACCCTGTATGTAATGCTTTCCTTGCCCGGAACCGGGCCTGGTCCTTCTCGTCTTCATCTATGAATTTCGAATTCTCCTTCTGCTTTTGTGCTTAGAGCCAAGCTAGACTATCTGGTAAAGCTCAACAAGAAAAAATCTCCTGGTCAGAGAGCTGCTAATAAAAGATAAGCTCCCGTGAAATAAAAAGCAGAAGGTCACCGTGAGACTGCAAGCGGATGTAGCATTCATTTCCACATATAGATAAGAAGCAGTTGCCGTGTACTACTCAAGGACGGCAGGAAGCCCAAGCGAGCATAATCTTAGGTTTATATTATAGTTTTATTAGAACCTATCTATGATTTTGAGCAGGCTAATAAAAAGCTTTGCAGGAGATTGCAGATGGAAAGTTATTTTAGTATGATGTGTAGCGAAAATTGTGGTGATGTGGAGGGCGTTAGCTTGAAATAAATTCCATACACTGCCATGATCAGGTTGTTACCATTCCAGGTGGAGGAAAAGGGCCAAGCATCTGCGGTCTTCTCCTTCGTCTATGCAAAGTGTACAGTAGGGGAGAGAATAGACTTTTGGCAAGAGCTGTCGATGCTATCTGCATCTATATAACTCCCTTGGTTAGTGGGTCGGATCGGGTAGTAAGGGGAGCCAAGTTAGGAGTTTTTTTAGTTCGTCGGGTGCTAAAAGCAGCTTACCTTGTTGGCTATCTCCCTTCCTGTACTTACCTGTGCCTACCCATTAAACCAAATGCCTATCCGCAACCTCTTCTTTCTATACTTGCCTTGCATAAACTCTTGTATACACCGACCGGTGCTTGGCCTTCTTTATTTGAATGCCTATCCGGATACCCGGGCATACTTGAACGCATATACTTTGATGACTTACCTTTCCGACTACTACTCTCTTACCTATCCATACTTATCTACCTATTCACAAAGGTAAATTTCTACTACTGGGGGAACTATACCTTGTCAACAAAAACTATTTGACCTGTGAATTAACCCTATACGCATATATCCTAGTCCTCGCTTATCCATAAACCTTGCTATACGGTACGTGCTTTGCCTTGTATACTTACTTGCTTTTCTTTTTTACCTATCTCGTGCACTTGACTTGTTGAAGGCCTATCTGTGACTTATCCACAAAACCTATTGCTACGTAGGGGCATGTCTATCAGCTTCTCCTGTCCATGAATGAAACTCTGTGCTATTCCTATTCACAGATGCATATCCCGTGCTAGCAGCTCTTGGTTACTATTCAAAATCATGAGTGACGTATAAACCTAATAGACCGGGGAATCTCTACTTTTGGACTTATCTGTGACTTGCCTATGACTTCTTTCTAGTCCTAGCCTGTCTCCTCTTTCTATTCTAGTCCTGTGCTTGTCTTTCTTCCTGAATTCTTATGCATTTTGCATTTATTTCCTGAATAGCAGTTTTTTCTTTAACTTGTGAGTGCTTCAAACAATTCCAAAATAAGAGCGCCAGTGTAAGTCGGATATCTCGGGAAAAGGGTAACGTGCAGGCCAGAAGTGAAAGTTTCATATTTCTCCTCCGCTGCGCGCCTTGGCTGAATCGACCCCAGCCGTTAATTGCCCAGACCGAAGCTTTTATTTTTCTTCCCCGCGTATCGAAATCGAAGGAAGCCAGCCATTGTAGATATAGATTTTGATCCTGGCTTAGGTTTATTGTGAGTTATTCGAGAAAGATTCTAGTAAGTGGAAGGGGAGTTCAGTACAGTAATTGCCCGTGCATTATCAGTAGTTTCCCATCCATAAGCAGTGGACAACTCTTTATAAGGCCTTTACGTTGTGTCCACCCCATATGTCTTTTTTATTGGCATTGTATTAGTACTTTCTAGTTTCAGTACTAGCTTCGAGGAATTCCTTTTCTTTGAAAGTAGATTTGCTTCTTTTGGTTGTGTAAGAGCTTGGAAAGCAGAAATTACTTCTTTTCTTTTTGCACTTTTTCGAGTTCATCGCTCCGCGCCTCTTAAATGCATCTATCTCCTCCCAGAAATGGAAAATATGCTGCCTGAAATGTCGCTTATCCAATGACTACTTCTCCTCTTTTCTACTCATCTCGCTTTCCTTCGGGATGCCAACAAGCCCTTCAAAGCCCCTAGCAAAACAACTCGATCCCTACGTTTTTCAAAATTACCATAAGCTCAACGCTACTCAAAATGTGAGACACTTTTTGGCCTTCTTTCAAACCGGGTAGCATATCTTAAATTGGAGTTAAGAAGATTTAACATTTGCAATAGGAAAGAAAAAAATTTAAATAATTACAAAATGTACAAAGGTGTTGTGAAGGATACGGTGAGAGAGAATAAAGGGCTTGTTTTGACTCTTGATGTCGTCACAGTACTCTCTCGCTAGGACGTTGACCTTCCTTCTACACACCTGTCTCCAATTCACTAAAGCATATTTCCTGCCCAGCGAGTGTAACGGAAGTGAAACGAGCAAGAAGAGCAGAAGTGAATGGTTCTGAACTGAAGAAAGATGTCATCAAAGAGGCCTAGTTTGAAACTCAGTTGTCTACCCGCCTCTCAACATCGTTCACTACTTCGGGACTGTTAGAAGATAGCTGACCGTCTACCATCGCGTTTACTGCGCCTATCAGATATAGCGCTGTGCATGGTGGTATCCGGATTCGCTTTATAAGCACCCGGCTACTTACTTCATTTATGCTAGACTAAGATACTCCTGTGCAGTACTGTGCGCTTTTATTGTTCTTCTTCATATTCATAACCTAATTAGGTTAACTACGTTCATACGGCTCATAATCCGTATTCTTCACTCCACTACCTTATTCAAGTACGATCTTTTTTCTGATGATTTGAACGAGAAACTCGACCATGAGTAACTAGATGATCTCAGTGAGCAAATTGATTAGGAATAATTTCGTAGGCTGAAATAACGTGTAATGGCTGCAACATGCTTAGCGCCCTTATGAAATTAAGTAGCTCACAAAGCAAGAAAGAGTAGGCTGGGCGAAAGATGATAAGCAAGAGACCAACCAAAGAATAGAATGATAAGAAAATGGATCCTCAAAGAAATAACAATATTGTTGTTTGTTTTCTTCTTTTGGCACTACAGTTACTCATGCAGATCCAATAATGCATCATTCACTTCATATAATATACGGTTTTGTTTGGCATAATCTATTCTTTGTTATGGGTTTGTGGTAAACCAAGTCTATTCTGTTCTTTCTTTGGCATGCCCGCCATTAGCGAGCGTACTTTATCCATGGGTGAAACAAAAGCAAGAGAACACATTTAAGACGACATTCTTTTTCTTCCAGCAAGAATTAGTAAAATAAGAGTAAACAACTGATACCTAGCCACTTTCTTCTCAAAACAACTTGCCCTATTCCCCTTTTGCCCTTGCCCTGTCTGCTATTCTTTCTCGTCTCAAACGCTTCTTTAGTCCTGCGCTCAAGCCGTGGTAGTTAGTGCTTTTCACTTGTCTCATTCGTCAGCACCATAGCCGCCAGTGTAATCTTTTGATACTCTTTAGCTCCCTTCCTTTGATCTGATTTTCACTGCTTATTCACGGACTACTTGTTCTCCCTCTCCACCCATCCATCGCCAAGCATCCTCACAATCAACTTTCCATTACTCCTTCAACCTATTTAATTCTACAACCTCATGTGCACTACCAATATCATTTAACTTGTTCTATAACACTTAGTAAACCCTGCCTTCTTTAGATTAGATTAGCTTTTATGTGGCGCAAGCACCAATGGTGAGCATGACCATCATCCGGAAAAAATACCCTGTGCACTCCTTATTCCCAGAGAATCGATCAGATATAATGCAAACTTTTCTATCACGCGTAAAAAACTCCTTTCAAGAGCGAAGCACTCCCAATTATTCCCTTTTTCCTTATCACATATAGCAAAAGCTAGCCTAGTAAAGGCCGAGAGCAAGTCACGCTGCCAAGTAAGCAATTCATTCCCTTCTTTCGTTTTCAATTTACTCTCTCTCATTCGGTGCCTACTTTCTTTTCAGGCAGATATAACTTGATGGATTGTATCACCCTGATTTGCCACCTCATCCTTCCCTTGCTACCGTAGAGTCGGACCCAGCGAGTGGAAGAATGGAGCGAGAAGAACGCTTTATTAGAATTGATTTGTTTTATACCCAAGTGAATGGAAGCATTCCGGAACGTCGATCTATGAATCTTCCATCTATAGCGTGGATGGATAAGCCTGAAGGTGCTACTAAGTGGTCTAACTCTAATCCCCTGGAATGGGTAAATGGGAAAGCTTTCCAGGCCTTTCTTCGGACTCTTCTACTTGGTTGGGACTTCTAAATAAATAGTGGATAAACTGCTGCTACAACTCTATTTCCTCGCTGATGGATTCTTTCCAATCTGGGCGGACGAGGGCGTATGCGTGTGAACGCTTGCTTGGTTCAAGCTCTTCACATAGACATGATCGGAAGACTCGTTTTTATACCGAAGCGATTCTTTGAACGGAGTTCTTTCTCTCTCTTTCTTGCGAATGATGATGGTTGGATTCAATGTTCTGGATCTGGTCGGTCCCTTATAGCTTGATTTCAACCTCGTTCTTTAAAAAAAAGAACTACATTCAGTCAGTGACACAGCTGAGTCAATAGCTGCGAGCTTGATTCCGTCTCAGTTAATCTAAAGAAAGGGAGGGTGCGTAGTCCTTTCCTCTAGCTTTCCCTCCTCCCAAAGAAAAACTGGATTAAATTAAGGTTGGCCCCCTCTCTCCTATCGCTCCGCTTTCTGCTTCAGTGTTTTGTGTCTTCTCTCTAGCTGGGTCCCATTCGTCAGAGTGTATCAGATCAAAAGCAGCATTGGTAGTGGAATTGCTTAGTAAAGCATGTTGTTTGGATCAATTGCAATCAATACAACCAGAGGATTTGAATGTAACAATTAGCCCAGATTCACAAAGTTGCCCAACAGATAGTAAATTCATGGACAACTTTGGAATAAAGAGAACTTTTGGTACAGATCACCTCTTTGTCATAATAGATCCAGTGTGGGTAGCAACCGTAGGTGACCCATCAGCGGTATATATCACAGAGGGAGAGGTCATTGGTTGTGGCTTGTGCAATCAAATGTCATTTGGTTTGAGGCACCTGAATCTAAGAGCCCTTTACCATTTCGCATACCTGGGAGGGTAGCATTCATTGGAGGAAGAAACTTGACCAGTATTAGGGAGAGTCTGCCGAATCATGTTCTTCACATCATCCACAGTAAGAGGCGATGACACCACACTTGATTAAATATCTTGACATCAAATACTTGTGGATGTGGGCACAGCTGCGAATAATGAGGAGAGGGTGCTAATACCGGAGCCCGTCCATGGTACCAAGCACAGGTTAGTCAAATGCATATTTCATCAAGCAGGATGCGTAGGAGGAATATAACTTTCTAGAAAAAGTAGTTGAGAGCTTTCTCTAAGTTGCTTTGTTGTTTATTTATCCAATTTAGAGTCCGGCTAAAATGGAGGCCTCATTGCTCAAATGCTGGTCAGTTGAGACTTGATTCCACTCGCGGGTTAGCTCTACCTTTCTTGCTCAGTCATGCACCATACTAGTCCTTGTCATACCAAAAGATACTTGCCACATCTTTTAACCGGGTGAAAATTGCTTGAGAAATGGGTCCTTTTTCAAGGGCCTTACCTTTAGTAAGAAACTCACACGCGGGGTTAAAAACCTTGCCAAGAAAGACCAAAGTCCCCTTTAATTAGAAGTGTTAAAATTTTCCCATTTGTTAAAGTGAGATCTTGTAGTAAAAGATCAATACAAAAAGTTGTTAATACGCTAGCTCCGTTTGGACCACAAGTGATTGATAAAATGCACGCTATGAAGTCACCTAAGACCCATGACTTCCTCTCAATGTCCAGTACGGATCAAATCACTACCAGAGAACACCTTTTTCTCTTCTAGAGAATCTTTTCCAGTGTACTCGGGTTGCTATCTCCGCTGAACCAAACCCGGAAGAACATGATTCAAGCAGCAGTCTACGTTTTCTATTTATTCTTTCTTTATCTACTTCATTGATCTGGCCTTACAAGTAGAAGGGAGGACTACGTGATCCGTGAAACTAAAAAGAATCTGATCTTGCTCTAAAGAGAAAAAACCATTTAAACGTTGGTAGGTTTTGTACCCTTGTTGATGACTAGTACAAGGATGCCATATCATACCAGAAAACTACTGTACCATCATTCTATTTATACTGGTCATGGCAATCAAAACTTGGCAAAACCAAACCTCCTAGATTTATTCACTTAACTAAACTGGTTGCCATACCAATACCAAGCAAGTGGTACATTACTCAAGTTGGGGACAGCCATTCTGTGGAAGCTCAGTTGAGGGAAGAAAGAAAGGGATACGAAAACCAAGGAGGAGGATGCTTGCAAGCAAAGGTGGGGAATTCTATTCTAAATCGATTCTTTTGCTCCTCATCATCCTCCATGTCACTCTTGAAAAGATCAAATATAATTCACCAACATCCATGAGAACACCTTAAAAGCAATAAATAAATAATGCAGTAAGTATTTCAACTGAAACGTTGTACTACTACAAGTGAAACTATGTTGGTTGTGCATTTTTTGATTATTTTCAGTTCTCAAAGTTTTTTCTCAAGAAATGAGTTTAGATGGGAAACTTGAACAACGAAAATTGAACGTTTATGATTATGATATCCGCATGAAATCATGGTTCAAGAGATCGTAGAAGAAGCATCAATCGTTCTAAGGGCAAGCAAAAAAACCAGCCTAATATGTTTCATCTGCATAGAGTAGTTTGTGTTTCAAAAGTAATAACTCGGGAGAAGCAGGAACCAGCAACTCTATTGTCGTCTATTTCCTCCATGCCCTTCCTCCAGAATCTCAATGAGACGCCTAACCTTACCTCACCTTTTGACAAGGAAAAGGAAGATCTCGCTCTGCCAGAGAAAGGGATAGTCCTTGGAGGGTTGGATGCATAATAGAGTTATTTATGTGTTCAGGCAGGTTCAAAAGGAAAGGTAGTTAGAGAAGTGATCACGTAGCTCCAGGTCATCTTGCATCACCATTTCCATATTCTTTCTCCTCTTCCGGCTGGATGCATAGGCGTGAAAAAAGCAGTATTATCGTCACCCAAGCCACCGCACCTTTGCTCTTTTTGCCCAATACATCTCTTGCATTTTTCAAAGCTCTCACCGTTTTTCTTTCACCATTGTTCGAAGGCGTCGCTCTCTTGATACCAGTGGTCTACAAGGGTCAAGATCGTGTTTAAGATCTTCTTTCCACACTCCAAAATAAGGGATCTGCTTGTCAAAGGTAAGCGAACACTATTAGCTTTCAACCAATGATTTTCTTCAACTTTCTGACTGAGGAAACCAAAAAAACGGACACATACTCGTAGTCTTTGTGAGTTGGTTCGAAATAACTTGACATGGACGGAAAGAGTTACTGAGCCACAGAAGGGCTTGCTTATTGTATAGATTTTCTAGGAAAGACCAGAATATATATTTTCTATAGAAAACAGTGTTGCGGTTATTTATGAAGTATGTATTCCCAGCTATAGATGGTTATGCTAAAATGAATCTATGAAATGGTTATGCCAACTGGTAATATCCTTTTAACGCTTGGTGAAGCTATTCCTTGTTCAGATCAGGAAGGAGTAGAATTGGATCTGCGTTCTTTCTATGGTCAGTTGTTTCACTTGATGACCAAGAAAATTGAGTCGGAGGATGAACGAAAAGCACATATTGCTGGAATATGTATTCCAGTTGAGACTACTAAAAAAAGATGTTAGGGAAGAAATGAGCTATTCTGATATAGAGTGGAAAATTCCATCATTACTTTCATCCGAAATCGAGGTTCCTCAGCCATCTCCGACTTTCTTCTATTAACTAGAAAAACCAAATAAACTATTCCATTTTTTGGCAATTGAGGATGCTGCCACGTGTTGAATTCTATAGAATTTTTTGCTCTTCTTTAGATATTGTTTTCCTTTTTTGCTCATTGGCAGGCACTTTTGTATTTTATTTTTTCATGTTTGTTTGCCCTTTCAAGGCTGAATCTGGTACAGGTATGAACCAGGTTTATCTATACCACCACAATGTCAGGTCACTAAACTCAGACTTCATTTATGCAGGCTGTACAATTTGGGTTGGACATCAAGTGTAGAGTTGCAGCTTCACAAAAGGATGATAAGGATACTAGTAAAAATTGATCGGATCAGAATGATATGATCTGGTATGTACTTCCTCTGTTTAGAAAAAGTTAGCAGCACTAGATTAAATGACCTTTGCATATTTCTCTCTCTATTCTTCTATAAACTTAGTACTGCTTGGTATGCCTTTTTTCTTCTGGTTTCAACTTGCAACTTCACCTGAACCATGCACCAGAGGTAGTTGATTTTAATTGGAAAAACCACTCCAGTCTGGCCAGTATTTGGGGTGTTCTCAGTAGTACCGTAAGTAGCAGAAAAAAAGCGAGCTTCTTTTTTCTGTTTTCTCTTGTTTCTTTGTTTGGTTGTGTGTGTATGTGTGTGTTTCTGTGTCTTTTACTGTGGCAAGTAATCGATATGAAGATGTGGATAAAGAAGCGGTAATAGCTGAATTCAGCAAGTACAAAATTGGATACTTGCTAGTTTGACGTTGGTGATGAAGGCTATGGTTAATACTCATTCATAGTTTACTTGTTGGAATTCACTCGTTAACAGCAGATACATGTACCACCAGTACATGCTGTGAACTAGAAATATGATTGATGATATACTTTTCAAAAGAAATAGATAAGTATGCTGGCCTAATTCATTCTGAAGTTACTGGTACTTTAGAAGTACCAAAATCCTAAGAACTGGAATCATGCTAAACAGACATAGTGAACTATTAGTTGAAAATGGATCAACTTCTCACTTACTTATCAACGAGATAACTGTTTCTTAATTGACAACTTTTTGATGATTATCATTTCAGTTTGTTTTTTTAAGTTTTTTAAGTATCAGTTAGACTATGGATATAGCGCGTATACTATTGTAGAAAGAGAAAATCCTTTTTTTTATCGAAACGTTCAAATTCCAACTTCCTTTAGTAGATCACGAATCATGTATGCCAACATTATTATGTGCCCTTTTGAGCGCTTATTTCAGAAACGGGGCGGCACATTCTAAGGCCTGGTTAATAAACCATTCACCACACAATCCGCTCAGGATTCGGATTTTAGAGAGTTGGGCCCAAACAAAAAGCCGGCTGCTCAGCCCCACCCCAAGCCAAGCTATCTAAAAGAAAGAATTAAATCTCGGAACTAGGGAACTAGAACTTTCAGGTTAAGCTTTTCTTTTCGCACCTTTCCCTACGCCTCGAGCACTCCCTCGAATCGAACATGAGGAGATAAGTGAACCCACTTCAAAGAAGCTATACAAATACAAAGCATTCCAGTACCGTTCGGAACAAAGCTTTCAAAACATAGTTAGTAGGAGCCTGAGAAGGAATGACAGCCATTGGGAGTTCTCCAAAAAAGTTATTGACTCAAATATGACATAAATGCCCATAGCTCTATTCTGTGTTAGCTCGTAGGAACTCCTGGAAAGGCAATCGACGAGTATGCCTAAATAAAAAATAAAGCAAAGAAGCTTGGCGCAATGCGCCAGTTTAAGTAAGTATCTAGTAGCTAAATTCCAAATCTAGACGTGGTAATTTTGAGGTTTCTTTTTTTATTTGTTTAGTCAAAATAACAGTATAGACCCGGGACGAAGAATTTCAATTCATGTTAGACGAAGCACCAATGGATGAGAAAATGCACATAGCAGTCATTAATGAACAAGAGAAAGGGCCTCTCGTACCAAGGTAAAAACAGTCCCATACTTACCGTTACAATACCATACTGGCACGCTATAATCAAAGCCAAAGAAAAAAAGGTGCATTTGGTCAGATTGACAAATAATCATTTATTATTCAATAGGATAAGGAGATCTTCTCTAAGCATGTCAACCTACGGTCCATTTCGTCCGGTACGGTATGGCTATTCTTTTTCCATGGTCTAGAATAATAACATGTATCCGGCCAAGTTGGTTGCTTACTTGGGTGGGGATTTTACTCCTCCTATTCATCCACTTTCTTTATGAGTGAGATTTACCGTACGTAGTACGTCATTTCCTTCCAACCAATACCCCTATCCTGTCAGCCAACTAATTCCTTCCGGGTGCACTAAGAGTTCTTTCATAAGGAAAACCATTCGTGGACGCTCACACTTAAGCTTTCAAGATCCGATCTTGTCTTTACTAACCGACCGCCTTTCAACTGGAACTCCCCATTTGCACTTTAGACATGAAGAAGCGCGCTTGCCTTGAGTATATGGCACCCCCTGACACCTTCGATCATGTCAACGCTTTATCCTGCCTTACTTTACTTGAGACTTCCGGCTGAGACTAGTCATCCAATGAACATCGTCTTCTATTCTTCTGAGAGAAACTCAATCAAGTAGAAAAAATAATAGAAGGTGAACATCAGTCGTATGGAAGGAAAGTTCTTGGAGACTCGAGAGAGCTTTTATTGCATAAAGCGAGGCGATCGAGCATCGGACATGCATAAAAGAAAAAAGTATATTTAGGAAATAGGGGATTTGTAAACACAGGCCTCGTGTTAACAACTAAACTTTTGATTTGCTTTTGCTTTCCCACAGTAGCTTTAGAAGTCGGAAGCCATCCTTGGTATTCTAACACCACCAGCTGTACGGACAAGGTTGGCTACTTGGCTGCCTAAACTTGTGAGCCCATCCACAGGTTCCAAAATTTCTGACTTTTTCTTGCTTGTTCTCTACTTTTTTATTTTTTTTATCAGCGCTGTTTGTGCTAACTGAATAAAATTTCTTTCCATGTGTTGGTCTTTAAAAAATTGAGCTGGTCCAAAGAATTGAAACGTTTCATTGCTAAAGGGGTTTATCTACATGAGCTGTGCAATTGTGTGTTGGTTGGTTTAAGTTGGTTTTTCATATCACTGACTTTATTTTTCTGATCAAGAGTCGTTTGATAAACTTGATTTTAGATGTTTCATTCTAGCATACTATTGTATAAATAAGTCTGAAAAAATGAAGTGTTTTGACATAAATTTTTAATAGGATATGAGACGAAAGCTTGGTAAACCTTCCCGTCTTCAGAAACTACCACCCGAGGTCCTGATCTAATATGTGTTTAAGTAATCCTCCCTCCACTCACTTGAGCTAAAAAAAATTAGGTATAGGAATTAGAATAAACAAAACAGAACAATTGAGCGAAAGTTTGGTTACTTTACTCAATTCGAAGAAGAACCAGTACACAGGCTTTTTACTGTTCTACTTATTTACTACTTAGTAAATGCCTTATCACTGTTTAGTTTACTTTGACCATAACACAGAGACCGAGGTTCAACCACGTGACTCTTTCTTTTAGCTAATCAAAACCACTCCACTAATTTGAAAAAACCTTTCAAGTATGGGGTTGTCCTTTTATGACAAGGTATCATGTGTTGTTGTCAAACGGGGAGAATTTACAGCAGTCACAGCACTAGCGGCTGAAGAAAAGCTTTAACACCTAACTAGAATTACCAGATAAATGAAATTTGGCCAGTTTATGTGTAAACCAGCAGCAAATCGGCTTCTTCGATATTGGAGAGGCAACCGGGTCTTTTACTATCTTCACAATCATCCTTCCAGCTACGGGCTTCATTTGATTCGAAAAGCCAACTTCCCTCATTTCTTGAGGTTCTCTCAGTCCTTCTGCGACTATAGATTCCAACTTCTTTTGGACTCTAAATTACTGGGAAAATCCTGCAAGAAGAATACCTTTTTCGAATAACTTACTTGACTTACCCAGCGAGCGAAGGAGCGAGCTTATGGAATTGTCTGGAGCGAGTGTCAGAATGAAACGAGTTGCTTTCTTCTGAAAGGGGAAGAAAATTGAAACATCAATTTCAACAATCAGAGAATACCCCTTCCTTTATGCTTTTTCTTTCTTATTATTCTAAGGCTGCTCAACTCGCTGCTGAAGGGAATGCTCCGGCGCACATAAAAGGCTGTTTCTCTTGATTGAATAGTAGGTGGGGTACTAAAGTCATTACTCTCATGATCTCCCTCATTATCTCCACGATCATAGCAAGGATCGATGTGGTTCGCAGGCATAATAATGCTTTTGATTTTTACTATAGCCGGGGCTAACCTCCTCCATTTTTTCTTCTATTATCCGATAAGTGCTCAAAAAATTTCTAGAATAATCTTATTCATTCGTCTGGGTTTTTCAGTTTATACGCGAGAGGACCAAGTCCAGATTCCAATATGGTCTTCGCTTTAGAAAGCATGTATTGGATGAGCTCGTAACTGTCTTTTAGAAGAGAATATGTTCCAAAAAAAGGCGAAAGGTAATATGAATGCGAAAGCAAACAACTAATTCAAAAAACTTATGAACAGGATAGATCCTTTTAGTTGCACTAAAGAAACAACTCATCTATCTGGAAGAACGCCTTTCCTTTTGAGTAAAGTTGACTTGAAGTTCGTTTCAACAATACAAGAAAGCAATTGAAAGAAAAAAACCAAGTTCAATCCTAATAATAACTCCTGCTACCCGCAACCCATTGCCCGTTACCTTTGGTCCGGTCCATACGAGATTTCCAGGCGAGCTTCTCTTTTAGCTAGTTACCTGCTGCCAGAAAGAAGTTCTCTTACGCAAGCCAGTGCCGCTAGTCTTAGTTTATGAGGAGTTCTCATTTAGGTGAACCCGAATTTTTTCAGGCGATTGGCGACCATTGGTTCCCAGACTCTGAATTGACCGTGCGTACACTTGCGATTTTTAAACTCACGGATGTGATGATCTTCCCCAAGTAGAACTTAGTTCCGGAAAATCTGAGACCCCTAGAGATCGAGTTAAGATCTCATGTAATAACAACCTAGGTATGCCAAAGACCAATCAGGGAAGGATTAATCTTTGAACTCGTGGACGTCCACCATAGCTGTTTGAGCTCGAATCTATTGCATTCTCCACGCACCCACTATTCGTTAGCAGCGAAAAAGCATCATTACTACCAGTCATTTTACTCGACTATGTAGTCAGCAGTACCCTTGGTTTCGGTTGAATAAAGGCCTACTAACCTTGACATTATCGGGGTAGTGGTAGCCAAGTACATATAAAGATACATATTTCCTATATTATGCTCTCCTAATAAACCTTTTTGGACTTACTTAATTGGTTGGTTGGCTCGATTCCTCTTTCCTTTTTCGGAGATCTCTTGCTTGAGCTCCAAGGTTGCTTCCTTTTATGGCTGGCGGCAGCCCTTTCCTTCTCTGTACGCGGAGTCTCTTGACATCTTTGGATGCGCAGCCTTTGGCCAGACCCTGGGATGGGACTACGGAGTGACCTTACGCAGTCCTCTTACGCAGTCTTCTTTCATTTCAGAGTCTTCTTGCGGGAGCTTGAGGAGGGACAGGAGCTGACGTGCCACTGCTTAATATGGGGAAATGTGGGCACCCTGATTGTCGCCCAAGGATGATAAAAGCCTTCGCGAACAGGTAAGCTCCGACACGTCTTTTTTTCGTTAAACCACCAGTGGCAATTTCGCATCACCCTAGAGTTTTCAATAACAACAGGTGACACCCGAGATTTAAAAAAGAAGTATGCATGGGCGTAAAGAAATATATACAGACGAACCAGGGGAGCATTTCACTAGCACCTTCATGATTGCATATAGAAAGAAAACCCATTTGGTTTACATAAAATTGCATAGATAGATATGAAATTCTCAACTATCTTAAGAGACGATCCAATAAAATGCAAAAAGTAGGAAAGACCGTGAAAACAAACGTCCTTGATAGACAATAGGTGCTCTGCCCTTTTGTGTATAGATAGAAAATCATTGCCACCCCCAGTATGCGCTAAGGCATGTTATGTATCACAATACAAATTAAGGGCACTTTATATATATATTTTTTTAGATATTATTAAAAAGTGCCCTTCCTCCCTGTGTAGTAAGGTTTTTCAATCCCTCCCACCCAAGCCAACTTGCACTTGCCCGCCCTTCCTTCTCACGCCTCGCGACAAACTGACAGTACTCCTTCTCACGTCACGGAAATAAAAACTACTCAACTCCTCTGTCCTGCTTTTGCAGTTGATAGTCGATAAATTCCTTAAAGAGAGGGGAATGCTTCCCGAGTGCTATGCTACGAGGGCGGCGGAATCGGGTTTTTTTTAGAGTGCTTGCATCTCTCTGCTTAAGGAAGTCAGCAAAGGATGCTTGGATCTCCGGATTATCCTTGATCCGGCCGGAGCCCCCGATCGTTTACAGGGGGGAAAGGCAAAGCAACAGGGTTCTCTTACATGAAATCAAAAGCGCTCTCTTTTAAAAAAGCATCTAGTTCTTTTTTTTTCTCCGCGTTGAAACCGCCTTGAACTAGGAAGGATTTAATTAAGTCAGGATTGATACTACTTAGAATCGCTCTTTCATATTGAGAAATTTTGTCGAGTGGCATTCGATCACAGAACCCATTGACAGCTGCATAAATGACTACAATTTGTTTTTCAATAGGAATTGGCTCATATTGTGGTTGTTTTAGCACTTCTGTCAGTCTTGCACCTCGATTCAGTAATGCCTGAGTGGCAGCATCCAGGTCTGAACCAAATTGAGCGAAGGCAGCTACTTCTCTATATTGGGCTAATTCGAGTTTTAAGCTTCCACATACTTGCTTCATAGTTTTTAACTGAGCGGCGGACCCTACACGACTCACGGATAAGCCGACGTTAATAGCTGGGCGAATCCCTCGATAAAAGAGCTCTGTTTCCAAACAGATTTGTCCATCTGTAATAGAAATTACATTCGTAGGAATATAGGCCGAGACGTCCCCAGCTTGTGTTTCAATGACGGGTAAGGCAGTTAAGCTACCTGCACCTGTTTGATCTGAACGCTTAGCGGCTCTTTCTAAGAGACGGGAATGCAAATAGAAAACATCCCCAGGGAAAGCCTCACGGCCTGGTGGGCGGCGTAGCAACAAAGACATTTGTCGATATGCCACTGCCTGTTTACTGAGATCATCATAGATAATTAATGCGTGCATGCCATTATCGCGGAAAAATTCTCCCATAGCACACCCAGAATATGGGGCCAGAAATTGCAGAGGAGCCGGATCTGAAGCGGTGGCTGCTACTAGAATTGAATACTCCAAAGCATTTGCTTCAGACAGGATTTTAACTAATTGTGCTACCGTTGAGCGTTTTTGACCTATCGCAACATAAACACAATATAATTTCTCATTCTCTTTTCCTTTTGAGTTCAATTCCTTTTGGTTTAATATAGTATCTATTGCTATAGCTGTTTTTCCTGTTTGTCTGTCCCCAATGATTAATTCACGTTGACCACGGCCAATAGGGACCAAGCTATCTACTGCTTTTAACCCAGTTTGCATAGGTTCGTGCACGGATTTACGCTCAATAATACCTGGCGCTTTCACTTCAACACGTCTTCGTTCGTGATCGCTGAGAGCTCCTTTCCCATCAATAGGTACTCCCAAGCCGTCGACCACACGGCCTAACAGGGCCCTTCCCGCAGGAACATCCACAATAGATCCAGTGCGCTTGACAAGATCTCCTTCTTTGATAGCCGTATCACTACCAAAAACAACAATCCCTACATTTTCATTCTCCAAATTCAGTGCTATTCCTTTAACACCGCTGGCGAATTCCACCATTTCTCCTGCTTGAATCTCGTTCAATCCATAAACACGTGCAATCCCATCTCCAACTGAGACTACACGCCCGATTTCATCCACTTTCAAATCGGTATAATAGTTGATTATCCTATTTTCTAATAGAGTAGTAAGTTCTGCAGCTCTTGGAGTAAATTCCATAATTAGATACAATTCCTTTTTTTTTTAAGACTCTTCCAGCCCGACGTCTCCTCTCCTGACGTCGGCTCTCCTCATCCTCTGGATTTGAAGAGGATGATGATGCAGGATACTTCCGAACCAAACCAAATATGTATGATAATATGAGATTGTGATATAGTATCTTATAGCTGCTTCTTTAACCAACAAAAAAGAAACTCTATTCCAGTCTGCTCTTGTCGGTAGCCGACTCCTTCTCAAAGAGAAGATCTAGCTACCATTTACTGGCAAACTATTCAATTCAAGAAGCAATGAAAATAATACACTATAACTATATTTAAAAAAATACACTAAATATGATAAAAAAAAGAAAAGAACTTGGAGCGAAATATGTGTAAAAAAAAGGTCTAGTGAATGATAGGTAGGTAACAGTGAAGTAGGCGGCGCACCGTCTATAAAGAAGCACACGATCTAATCTACTCTTATTGTGAGTCTCTCTATAAAGAAGAAGCACACCATCTACTAGCATCTCTTCTATGTTATTGTCTCTAGTGTAGAGTTTTTCCTGTCATATGGCCCACTCTGAACTTGACTACCAAAACATCTACACTGCATCAAGCCACGTTGTAAGCTTGCTTTGAAGTTTTATTACATACATGAAAGAAAGAAGAATTTAAGCTAACACTATTTACTTCGACTTTTCACGTGGTCTTTCTCTAGCCGAAAGCTTAGGTACCGATACCCGATTTATTGCATCCGTTTCCGTTGCTTGCCTATCATCCGTTGAAGGAAATAGAAACATAGTTAGTCAAGGGAGTAGTGCCTTAGAAAAGAAATCCCATCATGACCATTATTCCCCATTTACAATTTGCTATTGCTCGTTACCTTCCATTCCCACACTGTGACGAGGTATTTCTACTACGATCACTGGCCTATCCTTATCTAGGGTGCCTGCAGCGGCTAGCTTGTAAAGTGCGTCGTCCTTGCCTTGGTCTTTTGTTCCCTGGGTACGTATAAAATGGAAGCTTGTTCTAAGTTTGGATATCTTTGAAGTATTTTACCAAATTCTCATACCTAGCCTCTCTCCTCCTATCTTATTCACGACCAACTGCGAATAACTGTACAAACACACCAACCTCGCACCCACAATCAATGCATCTCGGCTACATTATTTGATGTCTTTGACATGCATAATTTAGTGTATATCCCTTCGTCCCAATCATCGTGACACCTGCCCCCAGCCCCACATTGTCCATTTGTTATACACTGCCCCTTATTCCGAGGCCGCTAAGGTTGCGGCATATTATACTAGAAAGTAGTCGGCTAGTTTCTGGGGGGATGGAATTCAAAATTTAGTACAACTCCAATGCCCCATTTAAAAGTCTACCTGATACATCGAGATGGAACAAAGCCTTACTTAAGGGGATATTGGCAGGCGCCAATATAGCCTCAACTTTATTGTTGCTATCAAAAATAAGACGTGGGTGGATACCTTGTCTCTGCATATCAACTAATTAGGTATAACAAATACACTGCCTCCTGCGGCCTTTTCTTCTCGTACCAGCACTCACCGCTCTGTAACTTGCTGCCAAGTATACAAAGAATGTATAAGGCAAAGGTCGACTTATCCGTGGCGAGGTACTCCATAAACTTGTAAAAAGCTGTAAACCATTTATCATTCCATTCGAATCCCTTTCACATCATCAAATATATATATGTTGATTTTATTTTCGACAAGCAAAAGAAGCTTTTATTCGGGTTCAGCCTCATGCCTACTTTGTTCATGGTCTCAAAAGGGCTCCGCGCCTTTATCTTTTTTTCTCCCGATGTACTTTTTACGAGCATGTCATCGACATAAGCTTCCATATATATTTCTTACTCTTTGCTTTTAGAACACTTTTTTGACCATTCTATGCTATCTTGCCTCCAACACAAAAGGCATGCTATAGCTACCCAAGGTCTGCGATGAACGTGGTCTTATCTTGGATGCTTTCTTTACTCTTTTTCTTTATCCGGGGCCCGTAGACAAAAAACTCAATATTAGGCAAAGGAAATGGATCCTTGGGGCAGGCCTTATTTCAATCCGTGACGATGTAAACCTTCGCCTTCTTCACCAACACTTTCATAACATATTCAATAAAAAAGACTTAACGTATTTAGTAAGTAAGCTCATTTTTCTTTTTTACCGAAAGCGGCTATGAGTAAAAAGAACCTTCTTTCTATACCCGGCATGTCTTCGACCAGGCTCAGATATGTAGATTTTCTTTCTTTTAGTGAAGTAAATTGCTCTCTTTCTTCCTAGTGGCTCTTCTTTTCAACATTTAATAGTTAATCCCTTTTATCTTGAAAAAAGTAGTGTGCGAAAGACAGAAAGTAGTACTTTTTCCTACGGCTGGCATAAAAAGTTCATTTGAAAAATGCACTTACTTAGGGAAAACTGGGTTTATTACTTTTATCGGTAGGGAAGTATAAAAAGTTGCACTTTTCAAAGTGTCTTACTGAGGGAAAAGTGGTTTTATCACTTTTGACTATGGCTGGCATAAAACAAAAGAGATTAGCCTTCCCTCTGGTGAATAGATGTTCTCTTTCTTCTTCTAGTCAGTATAATTCCGAACTTAATCAATTAATTGCTATCTTGCTAGATCGAATTCGGATTATGTCCGCTGGTACTGAATCCTACACTCCTCCTACTAAAGTGAGTCAGATGCGTACGCAATAGAGTAGTAATATATTTGATCCATTGATTCGAAGCTCTGAAGAGATAAAGGCTTGGACTGGTACTCAATCAAGTAGATGAAAAAAGGGAAGATCATTCAGGTATACGGGATTTCTCCCTGGTCTCAGTACCTCATTCATCAGTCGCATAAAGGTACTCGGTGCGTGCATGGGTGAGACTGAACGGCATCACGAGCCAAGAAAAGAGGGCAGGAGCTTACGGATCTTGTTTGGGGTTGCCCCGGGTTCCAATTGGAGTTTGAGGAACCATTGGAGTATCTTACTAGTCCATTTCGAATCCGCTTCGCGCCTTTAGGGTAATGAAAGTTCAAGAGCAATTCAATAGCCGTTTTCCTTCTCTTGCTTGTGTCGGGAGTGGCGGGCGTTGGAGTTTTTGCTTTTATGACGGTTTTAGTTGTAATAAAAATGAAAATTTATGCTATATGCCTCTGGTCAAGCAATCTTTTGAGAAAGTAAAGTGAGGGCGCAGCTGTTTCTATGGATTTTTGTAAAAAGCAAGTGAGGCGCGTGCGGCAAGCCAGTTTGATTCCGTCGGACATTCTAGGAGTTAGACGAGCATAATTGGAGTTAGACGAGCCATTCTAGGAGTCTTTCAGTCTTGAAAATGGCAGGAAGTCAAATGGGTAGGAAAGTCTTTAGATTGAAAGCTAGAGAGAAATTTCTCTTTATAGTATATATCCCAGTCCTAGGATCAGTCCCGCTTCGCGCCTATTCCGGAAGTTTTTTACCACTGAAGATTAGAAAGTAGCTAAAGACCAGCTACGTATCAAGGGCTCGGGCCGAAACGCATCCTTTATAGTCGATCTACCGCCCATACAGGAACGAATCTCCAGTAAGTGGGTAGCCCATCTGATCTCCCCTACTCTCTCTTTACCTGCTACTGTGCTCAGGCTTCCCTTCGTTCAGCAAATAGGCCAGACCAAGCGCTCGAAAGCAAGTAAAGAATTAGCTCAGGTGAACAGAAAGAAGAAAGAATCAAAAGAAGATTCGGAGATAGTATCCCAGGAATGAGGATATAGAAAAGTCAAGGAACTGAACTGCTCTAAGGCATGGCATATTATAGAATGAGAATGCAGGCCCTTTTTGGCATTCGGCCTATGACTCAACAGTCCAATCTCGGGCAAATGATGGGCTCAACGTGGGTCCCCTGTTTGCGACGAAGATGCTGCAGGTCTTTTACGCTACGCACCATCGAATCCAAGTGGCACCTTTTTCTGCCCGGAGAAAACCGCTTAAGAAATATGCACTCCCTGGATCAACCACATAAGGTACTGAACAGCTACTCCGCTGCCCACACTCGGGTTTTTCCGGTTCCCGCGAAAAGCCAGGAGGCTGAAATGGGTTAAATGGAAGAAAGAATAGAGCAGCAGCCTGCGGCCTTAGTGGCCCCAGTCATCGTCTTTTCAATCTGGATTTACCCGTTGTCGCATTTGATGAGGCCAGCGCCGCGACCCCAATAGCGAAAGGAGTACCTGAATAAGCGATCCTCGAGGCAAACGCAAACGTTTCAAGTCTAATCAAGGTGCCTGCGTCAGACGTTTGTTTTGGGTCTGGTCGGGAAAAATTAAAACTATATAAATAATGATGCGATTGACCGATAAATGGAAACATTGTGGACTTCTCCCCTGGAGGTATACTAGAGTATAGTAAAATCACCCACCCTCGCTTATGTGAGCATTTCGGGCTGAACGAGTGCGGTATCAGCTCTTGGGCTTGGCTAACTAAAAGCAGCAACTCGGTACATCTATTAAACATATCTTTGCTATCGGTGACTTACTTTTCTATGGGCTTACCCTCGCTTCTAGTTGAATACCTATACCTTGCTAAAACACCTATGCTTCTTACTCGACTTAAGCACCTGGTGACTGACCTTGGTTACTAAGAAACCCATTTGATTGACATTGCCATGCCTACTACTACTTTGAAACCGGTGCCTAAACAAATGCATATTTCGATTCTTCCCTGGTGACTTTTCTAAACAATACACCTATCCCATATGCCTATTGATAGTCCTATGCATGCATATCCCTTGCTTACCTATTCCTTGACTTTGACTATTCTGCATAAACCCGTGCAAAAACGAACTCTCCAAAATGCCTATCTTCTGGGCTATTCACAAACCTCTTAGGATACCCTTGTATAAACCGCTTCGCGCCTGCTGACCTTTCACGTTCTATCGAAGAATTACTGTCTTACCTCCTCCGCTGACCTACTCACGTGCCAGCCTGCCCACAAAATATGCCTATCTGCTGACCTGGTAATGCTGACCAAGGACTATACCAATAAGCCCATGCATGCTTTCAAAGACCTACTCCCTTTTTCCTATGCTGCCCGGGCTTGATGAGACCTATCTGCTTCATGTCTATTCCAATAAGTCTTCCTTGACAACAGCATATTATAAAAAGCCTGCTTCCCATGCTGACAAAGCCTATCTATCTATAGTAGAGAAGAGAAGAAGCAGATTCTGAACCCAGAAGACCATGATTCAAGCAGCAGTCTACGTTTTCTATTTTTATCTACTTCAATTTACGGCCGAGGAAGAAAAAAGTATGATGAACCTGTGGGTGGAAAAGTTATGGGCTCGCTTCTTTACTGCCTTTTAGCATAAGTCTTAGTGGCTTGGCTAACTCTAAAAGAGCATTGGTGCTTACACCAAGGCATTTGGTGGCCAAGCAAGAGTATTTTACTCAGCTACCTCAGCAGGCAAGTTGTCTTACCAACTACCTATTCTCAGGCTCACTGTCTTGTACCTCCGTCTCGTGAAGACGTCTCTACCCACGGACAAAGAACTATACTCTTGCTCTTAGTCTTAAGCATCGCGTTCTCTTGCCCCATACTACAGCTTTTCAGGCTCGTGAACAGGAACTCAGGTATCTGGAATCGGTAAACAGTCTCTGTTAGGGTACCCACCTATCGGGAACTAAGTATCAGGCTTAAGAAAGGAAGCCAGTCTCAGGAGAGGAGTTAGAGTAATATAATCCTTTATCGATAACGCAAGCACTCTACTGCTTTTCATAAGCAATCAATTCCTATACCATCCCCTTTCAACAAATAAAGTATCAGGTAATCCAGATGCGGGGTAAGTCCAGTTCACCAAGCCTGCTCTTCCGGATAAGCAGATCCCTAGAATCTTGGGGAGACCCTTTCTTGCTACCGCAGGGGCGGTAATTGACGTGAAAAATGGAAGGCTTTCCCGGGGACGAGAAGGTAGAATTCAATCTCTCAAAGTCCATTAACCTTCTATTGATAGTTCTTGTTGCAGGATCGAGATGCTAGAAGAAAGGGTACGTAGACAGAAGTGCTCGAAAGACGGTCCTATCGTGCATTTATGTTTAAAACATTTTGATCCGAGGTTCAAGAGAGTACGAAAGAGCGCCAGGCCCACATGTCTCAAATCTCAATCAATCTCCTCCCTCCATTGATAATAGGAAAATGCAGAAGTGGATGGGCTTAACCTGCAAATAAGGAGGAGAGAGCTACTTGATCTAGCTTGCCATGCCAACAACTTTCGACTGTGCATAAACCAGACACTAATACATCCTTTTCACTTGTTCTTTTTCTTCGCTGCGCCCCTGTCCAACTTTAGACTTTTTTCTATCCTGGCTCTCCTTACTTATTTTTTTTTTTTAAAGTCTTGCCTTCCCAACTTCAATTCAATCTTTATCGAAGCTATTTCCCGTGCTTGTCTTCTTCTTCAACGAAAAGAAAAATCTCTATAGCAAAGCCATGCCTTTGTCAAGGAAGGGCCAAGTTCCTGGCGCTTCGGTCAGTCATTCCCGGCAAGCAATCAAGCACTCCTTCGAAGCAAAGTAGGCAAGCAGAGGAGGATAGAGATTTTAAAAAATAATTTGTGGGCGTCAGCCTACTACCCCTATTATCCGAAGTGCTTTTACCACTCCCTTAGCATATAGATCATATAATTAAGACCATGCTTCAAGAACGAAATTTGATTTATCACTATGCATTTGACTTCAGTAATAGCGGAGAAAGACTTTGATCAAAATCTAGTTACTCTTGACACGCCATTTAACTTAAATTACATCTTTCAATACTCAGGTATATGGAATCGCCCCAGGGGACTCTACTTTCCATTTCAGGAGGGGATCCATTTCTATTGATCAGAAGATGTCCATCAATATTCATGTTTTCTAATGGATTTACGATTAACCGGTATGCAATTAGGATTAACTACAAGCTTATGTTTTTACGATCTTAATTTTTATTTACTATACACTTTTATGATGCTATAAATCTCCATTAAGACGTACTATCTTGTTAGCTTGAATTTCATAATTGAATAAAAAAGAACACTTTTCAGGATAGATGAAATCCATCTTCTTGGTCTACCGGGCGGAAACAAAGGTTAGCGCTTTTTCCATTACGCGAGTAGGAAGTGTTTCAATTCACACCTCCGCCACGGGCAGGTTAGTGATGGAATCGATCCTACTCATTCGATGCTGTCTGACTCTGGTTGATGGATATAGGGAAGCCTCTTTACAGATGTGTAATCTCGCTCTTGCTTAGCTGCCCCCGCCCCCCCGGGCGAAAGATGCTTAGTGAGAATTCCCACTAGTGGTCGGATAGCTTTTCTCGATTTATCTTCTGAATGGCGGTGGTTTTCTTGCTCACTCACTCTTTCTCATTTCTTAATAACAACCGAGCTTGTTGACTCTCTCTTTCATCATAGACTAAGTGGTAGTCTTTCAAGATCATGTTCAAGGGGGGCCATCCACTACCGACCTGATTGAAGTCTACAAGAACCTACTCCACCGCTACGCGCCTTTCCGTACCCGTAGTGGGAAGAGCTTCGAGAGCAGCTAACAACTCATCCGGCCAAAGATGAGAGGAAGTCAAGTTGGCTTCGATAGTCGAGTGGAATCTCCGGGGACTAGGTCGGGATACGGAGGAGTGAGAGACCTGGAGAAATCGACCACAAAAAGACCCATCTTTTTGGCATAGCCAGTTTTTCGTGGGAGCAAAGAAATAAGTTGGATAAATACCCGGGTAGCCTAAAAGCTCCTATTTTCATTCTTCCTGCTGAGCGCCCTATCTTTCAAGTACCGAGAACGTTTAGGAAGCTTGGGTAGTTGTCCGATTGGAGTTTAGGTGCCTATAGCAGTTAAGGAAAGAAAGGTTAGCAGTTTAGCGAATGCCTACTAAGCGTTGAAGTCAGTTGTTACCTATTTGAGTGGAGTTCCTTGCTTTATAAGCTGGGGTTTGAAAGGCTTGATCGATCCAACCTTGGCTCCGCTCTTCTTTCTTCTAGGTAACAAGTCAAGTACAACTAGGACTACTTTTGGCCGGCTTTAATACCTGCTTCTTTCACTTCCGTTCGAGGTTTCGGAGCAGCCCCACCCAGGGAATCAATTCATTCGGCGGACAAGGCAGGCCGCAGGAGGGGTAAACATTCTATGAACTGGTATTAAAATGCTATATCTTTTCCCAGGAATAACACAGACAAATGAACAAGGAAGGCTAGGCAGGGAAGAGTTTTTCGAATCAATCCTGTGTTGGTATTTGGAATCAATCTATTCTTTTTTCAATTAAAAAGTAAAACACTCTCTTCGAGGGGTAAATCCATCTGGGTTCAATTCTAGAAATTCGATTTTTAAAATTGAAACAAATCCAATTCGTAAGCGAAAGAACTACATCCAATATTCAACAATGTTCTCGGAAATGACCTCACCCAGTCCAATAAGTCTGGTCAGTCTGGTAATTCATTCGTTAATAACTAACTCCACTTAATAGTATCAAATGAAAGACCGAAATCATTTTTCTATATTATAATATGCACCCGGATAAAAAAACATTGATTAGGAATCTTGGAAGTCAGAATGGCCTTCCTGCTTCAAGAGATAGCTGACAATCTACCCAGTTGATATTGGATTAGGCCTAGGGAGGAACTCGGCATTGAACTAGTAAGCATTCATACCGAGGTTGAGATCTGCTTCTAAATAGGGAGGGATCTCATGGTGACTGAACCAAGAAAAGACTAATAGGGCATCGCAGGGAGTCACTCCGATAACACCCAAAGGAGGGTGTAGGGTAAAACGTATCTTCTCACTGGAACTTCGCGTAAATATTCAACAAAGATGGGTGCGTTAGAGAAGACGGGCCCTCACACCCAAAGGACACTCCCCCACGCTTGCTTAACTGCATTCCACATCTGTTGTTGGCTAGTGCCTAAGGCATAGGCAGATTTCGAACTGAAATTTCCACTCCAGATCAGAGAGTCTGTGAAATTATCCTCTTTCAAAGGTTTGAGAGCTTTGATATGGGGTATCCAGTTCATGGAGATCAGCTCCACAAAGTAACTCAACTTCCAATTTCCATCTTCATCAATGGTTTCAAAGACCCGAGCATGTACAGGTGGAATTTGCTGGCTTGCTATGTCCACCAGTGGGCCTTCACCTACCCACCAGTCAAGCAAGAAAGAAGCTCTTTGCCCATTCCAAATTACCCATTTACTTCCGGATGTCCTTCCCCTTTGGCAAATTCTAATGCTTCTCCAAGGTTGAGGCGCACAGCGAAGAGCGATGAATTTCCTTCACAATTGAAGAAAGAGGCACAGAAAGAACTCTCCAAACAAGCAGGCTTTCAGGCACGCGATAAAAAGAAACTAGATACACATCTTCACACACCGCTGCGCGCCTACTACTTGTATTGTTCTGCTATAGGCTTTCAAGATCCTCACACTAATCATACCAACGATCATAAATACCAGCTATTTATTGAAAAATTCAAACATTCCATGCGCTGTAAAGCGCTGCTAGCTAAGTAGCAAGACGCACATACCTTTTCAAGAGCCACATCTAGTCTTACCGTTTTAGTCAGTATACGATCATTCAGTCAAAGAATATAGAACAGAATAGAAGGCCGCAGGTTGTCCTACAAAGCAATTTATACAATCAGAAATTGATTGAATTAGAGCATTCCTTGCTTTAGTTTATACTTTCAGGCTTATTCACACAGACTTCCAACTTTATTCAGTGATAGGCGCTTGAGGAGTAGCTTACACCTTCAATGCTTGTCTAAGAAAGACGATGAGTTCACTACGGAATGAACAAGATACAGAATCATGATAAGCTGATTACCACTGGCTTTTGATTGAAACTAGAGGGGCTTTCTTGTAATGTTTTTAAACAACAAGTACAAACCCAAGATAAGAGATCACTTCTTTTCTTCCAGCTCTTCCTTCGACTCACATTAAGCACTCCTTTCTTTCAGGTCTTTATCTACATGTATTGTGAACACCTCCTATCCTCAAATACAATCCTAACAAAGACCTTCGGCCTATACATTTCTAGAGAGATGCCCTTAATGACCGACCAGGGGAGCTTCGATCTATAGGATACATAGTTCTCCTTATCCTCAATAAGGAAATCAGTAATCTTCTATGGGATCTTAACACGTATCTAGTGGTCAAGAAATGAGGTAGCAAATGTAATTTGCTACGGGTCGAGAATATCCCTATCGACTCTAGGGTGAGCTGAGTCTGGTTCCTCATATTATTAACAAATCCCCATCTATTAGATGAAAGGGGTGCTCATATGGTTTAGATCCTATGGGCCTAGGAGATGCAAGGTGTTTTTTAAGGATCGATCCCAGGGAGTTAATTCACTCGTTTACGGGTGGAAAGGACCATAACTGACTAAATTGAAACTATGAACTAGCACAGCACAGGCCCTAAAAAGAAGAAGGAGCAAAGTAGATTGGATTAAAAAGACCAAAAGTGTGGCTTTCCCGCTCGCTTGAACTTGCCTTCCTTCAGCGATGATCAGGAAAGCAAGCATATCTCTTAACGATATTACTGGAGAAGAAAAGAGAATAAACCAAAATGGACTTTTTGGCATCGACCTTCGACTACCCGCATCTGGCTATTGATACTGCCTTTTCCGTGCGTGATTCACCCTCTCAGTTCAGCTTTCTACAACACAAAGAAAAGAAATGAATACCAATATCAATGAGGAGTTCGTGTACCATTGAAGAATAAGGCTCGAGCTCAATAAATAGCTTCTTGGTCTAGCAGTTCGGACCCTATCCCATTCTCATCCGCTGATACCACCTATTGCCTTACCCACATCTTTGCCGCTTGAAGCTTTCTCTCTCGGCTTAAACACTCTTTCTTCGAAGGACTACTGCTCTTTCAAACTTCATCCATCCAGTTAATCGATATATGTCAGTCTTTTCAGACTTACTAACTTCTTACCCGGAAGAAGAGCTATCACTAGGAAAGAAAGTGTGCACACATGCTTGTCACGCTTTATATACTCTGATGGGGAATTTCATCTTTCTTCATGACTCATTTCATTGATTTCTTCAGTGATTTTCTTCTTTCTTTTCCTCTGCCTCGATGATGAATTTTCACTCATACCAGGATCCACCATTTGTATATTGATCACAACAGCTAAAGAATTAATAATACTACTTGTAAATAGAAACAAGCATAATACATAGGTGCGTGCTATTTTATAGGAAAAAGGGGGTAGCAAAGACATAAACTAAATCATAGGAAAAAGTGAATAAATCTGTTACCTCGATGATCAAAGAAAGGCATAAACTAAACCATAGGAAGTGCCAACGATAATGTGCAAAAAGCAGTCTCCATCAAGGTCAGCAACAGTCGGAGAAGAATACATGTAAGCCCGGAAGCTTCTAGAATCAGTGCTCACATCAAGATCAACAGACCACTTCACTTGTTTTGTATCCAGAATGAATAAAACGATGCCGCTTGCCACGTACTTAGATATGTCAATGTCACCCAAATCCGCTCGGTTCTCTTGCTTATCGTAGTATCTGCCCATTCACATGGTGTAATCCCGCACAATAAATTTCAGATAATACCAAATCAGGCAAAGAAAATATTTCTATATACATATTAAACAGCCACCGACCAATATTTATAGCTTGGCACATTGATATAAATCGATTAGGAAATCCTTATACGTTATGCCAGTCCAACAAAATATGTCACTGAATTGGCAGATGATTGAAACAAAGAATGTTAATTTATGACTAGGTAGCATCTTCAGGCTTGAGAGAAAAAGACTTACTCCCGGTCAAAGAAGTAGGAAACAGCAACAACGATAGTAGAGTAGGTCCACCACTGGTTAATCTCTCCTTTCATGTCAGTAGAATAGTTATCGTCAAGTCAGTCCGAGCAGTACCTCGGGTTAAAGCCAGTAGCCAGTCTTTCTCAACGATACAGAAAGATGCTAAGACAGAGGGTTGTGACCATACAGTAAAGGAAGGAATGTTCTGGGCCAGGAGGATTGGATTCTTTCTTTCATTCAGAAAATAGGAGATAGTTCTGCCTTTTGCTTCTACTCATGTAGCTGGAGCACCTAGATAAGTTTTTGTGCTTACTCCAGCGACCAATACTTTTTTGACGGTCCATAATGCATTTACCTTTGCCATTCCACTCTCCTCAACCATAACCTGTGTTGCCAGGATCTACTAGGCTATAGAACCTGTATAAAGTAATGCATACAAATAGTACTGTTGTTATAGATTGCACTTAAGCAAGCTATGACGTAGCGTGTTTCGATTCAATAAAGAATATGCAGTAAAGGTTGACCTTTTTTTCTGCTTTGAATACCGAGATATACCAATCCTATGATATGGTGAAGGTAGACCATAGGTTTTCCATATTTTGTCTTTGGTTGACTTGTTTCAAGTTGAATTGCAAGATTCACGGTAGCTAATGCTAAATTGGGTGTAACTTAGGCTAAACTGGCTTCAATTAATTGAGGCATGACTTTATAAGGGCTTCATAAGTAAAATGAAGTTGAACTGGGGCCGGCCTAGTTAAGCTCAGTTGGTTGATAAACATTGCATAATTGAAAGTTTTTTCAGGCTGAATTTTTTGTGGTATTTTACTGAAAGTTTAGATTGCATAATTTAGGGTTAGTTTGAGGCACAACTGGTATGTTAGCATGCACTTTATTTAGTGCTTATTTTGGCTTAGGGTTTTATACCCAAACTTTGGAGCGTGTAAGCATACCATGTGTATTAGAAGTTTCACCAGCAATTGGTTAAAGGACCTGGCTGGCTGCCTGATGAAGTGGGGCCCTCGTCTACTTGAAGAGATACAATAGGAGACAGCGCCTCTGGAACAGTATCCAAGTCAGCGAGTGCGGGTGCAGTAATTACGGCAGCTTCATCTTGAGTGCTTTTTTATATGATATCCAGACTCGAGGAATCGCAAGTGTGGCAGCAGTTGAGGTGGTAGATTGCGTGCCACTCATCTCTGTACATTCATTGAATGAACATAACTCCCCTGCTTCCTTCCTGTTGAACATAAAAGAAGCTAGTCAAATTTGGAAAGGGGAAAAAGTTCTCAAACAATACGACATTACGAGAAATTTTGACTCTCCCCGTTGGTGGATACAAGCAAGGGTAGCCCTTCCTTGTGCTTATCACTATAGCCCAGGAACACGCATGGCAAGGATCGCGGATCAAACTCAAAGTGTATTCCCGGGGGAGCACCGACATCCAAACGTAGACTGAGAGTTTCGGCTTGATTTTCAATTGGTATGAGCTGCACATGTTAAGTTTGGTCGAGGGCAGTATATTAATAAGAAAAATGGCAGTTGAGAAGGCTTCCACCGGCATAGATGCTTCGTACAACATGGCAAGACCAAGCTCCACGATATGGAGATGCTTTCGTTCAGCAACCCCGTTTTGCCCGGGGGTATAGGGGCAGAAGATCTGGTATGTGATTGGAGGAAACTGGCACATTAATTAGAGGTTTGTTACTAAGTGCCTCCATTTGAAGGATTTGAAAGGTGGTGAGAAATTCCTACTTCGTTGGGTTGCATCTCATATATGGGCTTTACTCCTTGAATTGATTCGACGACCTCACTGAAGAATAAATCAATTGACCCAATTCCCAATCAATTCAAATCTTTGCCTCATCAACTTTGATTCCAGACGGACGGCCACTTTACTCGCTTTGAAACTAGACTGATGACTGAGACTTTTGATAGCAATGATACCTTACTCTTTTCAGCTGGCTTTACCACATTCATCGCAGCCCTCTTGACAATTCGTACTTTTTGACCAAACAAGTCAAGTTCTCTATTTGAGCATCTATCCCTTAGACGACTACTTACTCATTGTCCTATCCCGACGCCTACTTACACAACAGAAACAATGGATGGCGAGGCCCACCACCTAGTAATTAGTTATGCTACAGATCGTCGATAAATTATCCCATTTTCACGAGAGTCAAATACTATATTTCCCATTTACAGCTAGGCAACTTAGAAGTCTCTCCAGTAGCTCCACGCAGATCTCCAGCCCCTTTTTTTCCTTTCTTTTTCTTCTCGTAGGATAGAAAGTAGCCCTTAGACAACGAGCACAAAGAAGGCTGCCGGCCCAAACGTTATCTTGATTTATTTCATCCCTTCGGGGCTTTCCTTTTCATAGCAGTGCTTTCCAAAGGCATGTGTTCCAATCAGTGACCTAGCCGCCTACTATGCCTAAGAAGTCCCATTCCCAATGCCTCCTGTATCTGAGCTATTTCTTGACTTCCTTCCTCAATGCAAAGAATGTAATATATTTCCTTCGGCATGCCCTAGTACTCATGAATACCCACTTTACTAACTTGACTTCTCCTATTTTTACTATGAAAACTGAATAAACTCACTAATCTGATACTAGAGTTTCGGTAGCTTACTTTCTTTCCTTACTCATTCCCTATTGTACTTGACTTTCCCTAGCAACGTCCTATGTTTAGTAATACGTTGCTTGCCCTATAACTACTACATATTGATACTCATACACCTAGTCTTTTGCTCAGTCACAAGAGAAGACAAAACACCAGTTTCTTTCTTATAGTTCAGGTATCCTTGTGACCTATCCCGAATCAATGCCCTGACCTAATACCCCTTGCTTTCCTGAGCTCCCAAGAGACGAGACAGAAGATGCAGAGAATCCTAATTCACCCCCTCCCTGACATATCTGCAATCCGCACTTTTGGGTGTCTCTTTGACCCTGATCTCCAAGAGATTGTACCGCAGTTGCTTTGTTCTAGGTCCATACCTTGTGTTTTTCTTGGGTAGTTATTCTCCTACTAAAAGGAAGTCTGTGGTGTCCATGTTACTTTGAATGAGGATATACCTGGTGGCTTCTTTCCTGATAGACAGGTTCTTCTCGTTGCTGCCGATCCATTGTGCCAATTTAACCAGCGGAGAGCAAATCTCATCTAAAGGCCAGGGCTCGTTCTAATCTCCACTCCGCCAAGCTCTATTAGTACTTCTTTCTCTTGATTACATACAGCCCTCCCTACGCGGGATGACTATCGACCTTCAATCTCTATCGGCCAATAGTAGTTTCAATTATGAAGTTGACATTCACTTTTGTCATAAGGAAGAAGAAAAGCCCATTTTCGATTGATGAAAGAAGAATCTGAAGTGGCTAAACTCAAGTATGAAGGAAGGAAGCGGCCAGTCATGTCTGATATCGAAGATCTAACTAAGTTCGTTAGCGCAGATGGCTGGACTCGACTTTTGAAGGTTTAAGTAAAACTTGGCCACTTGATTGAATAGTAGGAGGTGCAGGTGAAATCGATAGGCTTCGATTCTGTTCATTACATAAAATTGCTTCCATCGGGATTCCATGAGTCAGAGATAAGATAGCAAAATTGAGGATAATGAAAACCTAAAGTACTTCTTTTTGTTTAAGTAGAACCTGTGGAGAAGTCCAACCAATGGAAAGAAATGTTTAATCTCATACATAGATAGAAAAAAAGGTTAATTTGTTTTCATAAGAATTAATTTGGGCTTACAAAAGATAGACTCTTTAGGGCTTGACTACCTGAACACAAAAAGAAGAAAGATTATCTTCTGATCCACTGAAATTGCCCTTCCTTTGTTGCAAGCCAAGCAGAACATAATATAGAGGAAAGCGGAACTTGAGCTAATTCTTTTTGAGTAAAGTAGCACATACCCTAGAATAAATTTAATGAATTAATAGATTTCTTTCTGGTACAGGACTGGTACTCTGTGTTGTGGTACCACCCTGACTACAGAGTAAAGAAATCCCTGTCCAAACTCTAAGCCTAATCTAATCAGTAGTCTGAACTCTGAAAAGGAAGTATTTGAATTAAGACATGTTGGCAAGTACTGAGTGCTGAGTACTGCTATCAGATATTCATAAAAGCACTTTTTGCAACAATTACCCATCAATTATTCCAATTTGCAGAAAGCACCTACAATGTAGTATTTGCGAAAAAGCCACAGAACTTATTTCATGTAAAAGTAACTTCTTGAAAGAATGAATTCTGGAATGGTTCGTTTTAAAGTGATCACTAACCTCGTATTATAAAAAACAAAGAATAAAAACTATGTCGTTAATTCCATAGTACCTAATAGAAGTTTATTTCATCTACTATAGTCACTTCTTTTATTCCTCGCCAGCCAGAAGCTTACTTAGGTAGGGTATTGTTGTGAAAGCAGAACTATAGGACGATAAGTCTACGGCGTAAAGAGGAAATGTAGGTAAGAAAGGAAACATAGGTGTTAGGGCTAGGCAAATAGCTAAGTTCTTATAGGTACAGCTGGTCTTTGATTGGAACTAGGATACGCAATAGGTAACTCACTCTACTAGGTAACTAGGATCTTATTTTTATGGGTAAGCATCAGATCACTTTCTTTCCTGTCTTACGGATGTATAATATGTACTCGTTTATGGAGTTTCTATCTACTAGGTGTTTTCTCTTGTAAGGAAATGTTGGCACAGAAAGAAGAATAGGCTTATCCATGTATGACCTTTAAGGGAACATAGGCATATGAGCTACCTTCACTCGTTGTTTCTTAGCCAATAGGGAAGAGTAGTTCTTTAGTTTATTTCTGTGAATAGGAGTTGTCTTGTCTAGATTCTCACTCAAAGGACTTCCTCTCTTCTTTCTTTGAATTACGTACATCTGTTGAGTAGTAGTCTTTTCTATTCTCTTCTGCTATTGAATTTAATGATTCTCTTGTCTTCTCTTGTTACTAAGTTGGGTCGGTAGTAGGGGAAGTATACCCACTAGATTCTTTCTTTTCATAGAGCTTAGGAGTAGGCCAAGTAAGTAAGTAAGGTAGACTCAAAGAAACGATCTCTTCTTTGTAAGAAAAGTATTGAAATGGTAAACTTTCCCTACGAAGTAGACAGTCTGGTATATCTTGTATCACCGAAGGATGTAGTATAAGTAGTAAAGTTCGTTAAGTCGTAACCGTAGATGCTTTTCCAGGATATTTCAATGGGAACGTAAGTGGAACGAGCGAGCGGAAGACCGAAACTATGAAGCGGCAGTAGTGTAAAGTCGTTTTGAAGATTTCACCTAAATAGAGCATCGACGTTCTTCCATAGAAGCCCTGGTGCCAGTTCAAACAACGCATGAAAGTAGTAACCGCTACCATCAGCCTTATGTTCTGCTGAGACTAGTTGGTTGATGTGGACAGGCAAGGACAGAAAGCGGCGCGAGTTGAAGCGAAGTTGAAGACAAAGCAAAGAAAACTTTGACATCAAATATGGTATACTCTGCCAAAGTGTTGGGCTTAGCCCAATCTCTAGGTACTCTGAAAACCTATTTCTCATCTTCATTTCGACACTTTAATTAGCTTGGGTGCAGGCCAAGGAATCCACGGAGATGCGGGAAATTCGTCTTTCCCTCTGGTCTATACATACTCACTTCTCAGTCTTGTTGTGGGCAGGAGGGGACCCTCCATCTCTTACTTAACTAAATAGTAGTGCCACGCAGATGGAATTCCATTGCTTTTCTTTATACCCTCGGTTGGTTTAGGCTCGCTCTTTACGCTCGCTGGGTTTGGATCGGCTTGGAGAATATAGAAAAATTAGATCCTTCTCCTTTTTACTACCCCCTTGAGTAGGTTTGATAGGGTGGGATCGAGCCCATCTTTGTTTAAGCGCTCCATCCAGTGGAGGGAGGCGCATTCGTTTAAACCACCGCTCGTAAGGTGCTCGTATGACCAGCTGTCCCTCGTGGTCCAAAGATATAAGTAGGCCCAAAACCCGTAGTAGTGCCTGTGCTTGGAAGTGAGTGTTAACACGGGCCCTCTCTACATAGGTGCACTCTAGTCTGAGCAGGTCCGAGCCAAGGTTTCTTTGAGCAGTGTCACTACTTCGGTAGACTCCTCGCCTCTCGGTATGCCAAAGACGAGGTCATCCGCGTACCGGGCGTAATAGAAGACTGGGGTGCTGCCCATCACCAAAGGAGTGCCTTATATGAGGTCTAACCAATTCCCTAAGATGAAGCAATTTCCCATAAGCTTCTGCCTCTGAGTAAGTAATCCCTGATCCCAATAGAAAACTTAGGGGAAGAGATACAAATACTAATCCATTTGATAACCTGGGCAGGAAATCCCAAAAAGTGAAGCACTTCTATCAAGAACTCCCATCGTTGTGAATCATAAGCTTTTTTCAGGTCAATCTTAACATATGGAGTAAGATTCTTTCTATGCTAATTCCTTATCAATTCTTGAGCTCAAAGAATATTGTCACTAAGACTTCTGCCTTGAATGAAAGCGGATTGTCCCTAAGACTAGGAAGGGCATGTTTGATTCGATTAGCAATCAATTTAGTAATGACCTTGTCAAAAAAAGGTATTGCACCAGGTCTGAAGTCACTCACTTTGGTAACTTCTAGCACACCGAGCCAACAGCACCCATACAACTTGAAACCACCATCACCACCACCCGAACCTACCATATGCGCACTCGATCCATGACTAAAAATAAGGTTGCATCTGTCTCATTACTTGCTACTGCCTCTAATTCTCTTCCTATTGAACCTAAAAGTTTTGACGAGGCCATGCAGGATGCAGGTCGTCTAGCAAGAAGTAAGTGGAAGGTCTCGATCAATATATTGGAATTTGAACGACCAGTTCGGCAAAAAGTGAAGCATAGCCAGGTAATTCAAAGTCTTACCATAGAGGCAAAGGGCCCAGTCTTCTTGACAAAAGCTCTTTCTTCGCGCCGCGGCTCCTTTATTCACTCGTTTCACTGTAGTTCCTAACTGCTTTTATTGCTCGGTGGAACGAGTACAAAAGAGCGAGCGAAGGAGCGAGCTTATGGAATTGACTTTTCCCTTAATAGACGATCCAAGAACAAGCCAAAAGTATGATTCCCCTATCGACCAAAGTAATGAACCTATCATTTCCACACACACCTAACACAGCTTCTCCGACCGCTGTTCTCTTTTCTTCTTTAAAATCTAGTTGGAATCCTTCTCTCTATTTTTTCTTTGAAGTCAATTGATCGGGAAAGATGCCAAGACCTCTACCATCCTGGGCTATCCGATGATCATACCTTGATGGAATACACAGATAGGCTAATATCGTCATGGAAGGATTTCTTAGCAACCATTTCAGGCCGTGCGGAAATCAGATCTTGGAAGTTGGCATACGCTCAATGTACCAAAAACTTCTCGCGCGATCCGGTATCATGGTTTCAAAATATGTTGAGCTCATCACCTTCAAACAACCTGTCGAGTTCGATGCAAGGCAAGCAATGCAGGTCTACCGTGCAGTAGCTCTATACAATCTCATCTCATGTCCACAGTTCGAACGAGTTCTCATTGAGGGATTCTAGGCTGTGTTCTGTGCTATAATCTCTTTGTAGTAAGGCCAATCTTTTGTTTGCTACTATGATCAATTTGGCATTTCGATCATCTGGCGGTTTTGGGGGTTAAGTTAGAAGTACCCCCAACACAGCGTCAATCATAAGAGATACAAGTGGTAAGAACACAAAAAAAGCAAGAAATTAAAAAGAAAAGAAAAGAACCCATACAATCTACTCACACGTCAGAGATACCACGAGCTTAAGCCACTCTCAATAATAAAGGAGCCACACTCTTAGTGAAATCAATAGAGATACTAAGAGCTTGGCCACCTACCGAAGCCAATGAAAATAAAACCCACCTGACTATAAAACTATAGAGATACTAATTGCTTTGTATCTAGTATACAGCTTCCTGCCTATTTGAGGCTTGAAATTCCTGCCCGGGTGCCAGAATGTCCATCTACTAGTTCTATAAGTTCTTGATAACTTGGAACATCATTTCATATAGTAGCGACATGAGTCTTTCACTAGGCTCTTAGGTGTGGCATAGCTTCTATATAGGACTACTAATGCTTTACTTAGTAAAACGACGTTAGTAGGGCTACCTACTATGCCCTTTGCTTTCCTTTTGAGGGCATAGTAGCCTTGTCACGGACAGGAAGCGGGTATTTTTGGTGTTAAAACAAGTGAACATATTAATCACAAAATGAAAATGAAAACATTAATAAATGCTTTACCTCTTACAACATTAAGAGTCTATCCGAAAATCATCCCCTATCATTCTATAATTAGTTATCTATCTAACAGAAGTACAATTAAATACTATTCATCTGATTCAGAGAATAAATCTGATGAGGAACTCCTTATAGAAAAACTGCTCCTGCAAAATAAGATGAAAAACATGACTGTAAAAGAATTTCGGGGCACCTGGATACTTAAGATTATGGACCTTTATTACGTAGGGCAAAAAACTGACCGTTTTTCCTCAATAACGCTTTCTGATTTAAATTGTTATATTGATGAAATAAATAATGAAGAATATAGATTAGAGCAGCTTTCCCTTATTTATTTTAAGCCCGGTGTAATAGGCTCTGATATGCATTTTAAAGGGGTCCCGGTTGTAGAGGTGCTTGAGAGCAATCAACCCCCGATTGATCTCGGAATTCCATTCCAGTATCGTACTGTTTATATGGAACCGATGGATGAGTTTTTACTTTCTGCGCTTGGTTATGTTTTACTGAATCAACATTTTCCATCCTATTTAGACGATATCAAAAGCTTTGGGAGGCCCTGCAATCTGGTTGACCTCAATATGTACATAGAGGATAACTTTGAGGAAACTCTCAAAGTGATAATTCATTATGTTGACAGCCACGCAGCTTATGAGTATCTATCTGTATTAGTCTATTACTATATGTTCTATCCTTATATCTATTGCATAGATCATGAGGCGCAGTTATTTCCACCTCTGGAAACAGAGAATACCAGAATCCAGAAGAAAGGTTTCCGGAAGTTTCACAAAAAAAAAAGGGAAGTTTTGGTACTTGAATTTGAAGTTGTTCTTATATTATGCCATCATTAACATACTTTTTAGCAAAAATAAATAGAAAACCACCATTGTTTTGTATTATTTTGGTTTAATTAGATTATGTATGTGATTGAGTTGTTCCATTTTGTTCTAATATTTCATTGTGTTTACATTCATTAACAGAATGATCATATCATACATAGTTTTTCCGATAAAAGTGCTTTGCTTATTTCTTTGATGTTACATTGTTTCTGAATCACACTTTTGCCTAATTAAATTCTAGATGAATTACACATCCATAATTGCCAAAATGTGCCATATTTAGGCGGTTGCATGTTACACTCAATTGAATGATTTTGAAGTAGTTTTAGTATGTTTCAATTGAAAGGATTTTGTTGGTTTTTGCAGGCATAAAGCGTTAATAAGTTTTCATGCCGTTTGCCGCTGAATAGAGTAAGGGGCCTGTTGCAGCTGCACAATAACTTTCCGTCTATAATTTTGCTTATTAATTTTCTGCTGAGTATAGTTTAATCCCTGTGTTATTCTTTTAGTCCAGGTTGATTTGATCTCAATAGACTTCTCCGATAAAGTACCATTTCGACTCAGACATCAGTCAGTTAAGCTTGCAATCAAGGTACGCTGTAAATTAAAAATCCATATATATATATAATCACATAGCATTCATAACTTAAATTACTGTGCCCTGATTTTGCGGATTACTATATCCTTTTTGCAAAGAAATATACCTTTTATTCAATTTCATTAACAATTTTGACAAGTTTCTGTTTATTAATTTTGAACATTGAAATTTCATTTCAAATTTGTATGTCATACTTCTTTGTATAGGTATGAAAAATACATCATCTTTCTTGCACAGCTCATCTATAAGAGTGATGTGAATTGTGACATTATAACCTTTCTTGCCTTCTCAATTTCACCTTTCTTTCTTGCACAGACTATCTAAAAGAGTGATGTATATCATAACCTTAAATTGCCAATTCCTCCTCCACTTACCTTGCTTGCACAGCCCATCTATAAGACATCAAACTCACACTATCTAAAGATTCTCTCACTTAGAAAATCCAATGTCTTCTCAATTTCATCCTTTCTTCCACAGTTGATCAAAAAGAATGCTACAGATCTCGACATTATGCTCCTAACCTTCCGAAATATTGCCATGAAAAAAATCGAATGCCTTCTTTGTTCCACCTTCCTTACATACCTCGATTATAACAGCGCTACAGATCATGATATCAACCTCACGTCCTCTGAAAATCATAACAACTTCATATTTCTTATTTTTTTTAGTAGATAATTGAAGAATAATTAAACAGAGTATAAGCAAACAAATTTCTCTGTCGGCACAAGTCTTTCCATCTGATAACAAAAACATATGAGCAAACCAATTTGTTGCTCAGGTCAATCCTGAACCATCATAGGATTTGTTTGTGTTAACCTTTACTGGAACTTGCCAGCACAGGTTCTAAACTGTGCTTTGATGTTATCTGAACAATTTGCCTTCTTACTCTATATTGTAAATCAATCTGTAACACTAATTAAGTTGGTACCAGTAATTCTCTATATACTTATATTTTCCTGTTCTTTTTTGTTTTGTTTTTTTGCAAAGCAGAATCCAATCCACTCATTCAGCTATGATTTCGAGCTAGGGGATCCATACTCTCAGCCTGGATAGATCTATGACTATCAGTTCATGGCTTCCTCTCGCTTTGAAAGAGCTCCTTCCTATGTGATTCAAAGACTGAGATAGGTGCAGAACAGTCAAGCAAAGGCGTAAGCACAGATCGCCTCAGGAGTCAGGTTCCCAGAAGGGACCGTCACTCACTCTACATAGAAATATCCTTCTCCTTCCTTTCTGTTTCCGCTCGGCATCGGCATAAATCTTGCCATGATCTTTCATCTCATGACTGAAGTTGGCCATGAAGCCAGTGAAGACGTGTCCCTCACGTAGGTGTGAGAAAGAGACAAAGAGAGCCTCTCTTACTCCTTGCTTATGGTTTGCTGCCCTGGACCCGGGAATGGTATCTCGGCATCTATAAAAAGCAATGTCATCAAACTACGGGTCGGGATCAAATCTATAATTGGATGTACCAAATAGATCCTCGCCTTTGCCCAATGCAAACCTTCTTCTTCATCAATTTTTTGGCAAACATTGATATGACGACGCAAGTGAGTTGTTCCAGAATTAGCACCAGTAACGAACTCCATGGAACAATGCTTGCACACAGCTTTTGTTCCTACTTCATCAAAATAGATCCACACTCGTGATCTCTATCTCTTTCGTGATTGACTTCGTCTTACTACGGTCGATCCGCTCTCGGACTCAACACCAACATCGGGATTTGTTTGGGTCTGGGATTGCGACATTACCTGTACAACAAAAATAAAAAAAAAATTTATCAGACCCTATAGCATTTATCAGAATTGCGACATTACATGGTATGATCCAACTAATATATCCTTCTATGATGAAATTGAAGTTTACATAGTTTAAAGCCAATAGCATTGATTTTCACCCAGACTGAAAGAAAAAAATGCACTCAATTAGACTAAAAGAACAACAAAGTGCAAGTAATCAAACACTTACAAAACTTCAAAATCATAAAAAAATAAGGGTAGAATAGAATTAGATGAATGAGTGTGTTGATGATGTGACACAAATGCCAAATTAGAAAACTTAACCTTTTTATAATGTACAGATATGATAGAGTAAGATTTAAAGGACAAATATAATATATCAAAAGAATTGAGGGATAAATATGAAATCTGAGAAAGCTGAAGAGCAATATAAATATTAGAATTTTGTGCCGATCCTAATCTGAACAGTCCAACAACTAGATTAACTATATATTTTTTTTTTACAGTTCAGATTAAATACTTCAACTCAATAAAAGGAATCATTTTTTAATGCTACAGCTGCATATAATAGAAGTCAACACATACAGCTAGATAGATGGATTTTAGGAACATGGGAAATTAAGTTAACAGCAAAATGAAAATAAATCTCTCTCTGAAAATTCAATAAGCAATTAGATTTTGTACTTGTGCTCTATTTGTTAAAAAGAATCGACATTTTGAATAGAGAAAAACACAAGAGTTGGAAGAAATCTACAGAATAATATATAATTGACCCAATCAGATATTAAAATATTCCAGCAAAAAAACTTACAAAAAATAAATAAATTAAGATAGCCTACTACCTACACTTAGAAAAATTATATACCTTAACAACAGCTTCTTTATTTACGGTAGTTCTATCAGAGAGAAATAACTTGAATTTTTGCAACAACTAATTTCATTTTATAGTTCCTCTTTTGCAACAACTTTCTATACCGAATCAGAGAGAACGAGAGAGAGAGAGAGGCGGAGTAGCGGACTGAGAGAGGTGGCGGGGGGGATCGTTAATTGTTCAGACGGGCTATAGGCAGCTCAAACGGGAGAGAGAGGCGTAACCTAGAGGCGCCGGGCTGCTCGAACGGGCTGTTCATTGGACAGGAAATGAGGTGTTCAACGGGCTGTTCAATAATTGTTCAGACCCGCTCTGTTTGTAAGAATTAAATTGAACATGAACCGAACTTCGGGCCTTGTTCATAACCCGTCCAATATTAATTTGTTAACTGTTCGGCCCGTTTGTCCACGGGCTGTCCTGTTCATTTAGCAGGCCTACCCTATGAGGTTTCTGATCATGGTATCCGTCACTCACGACCCAGGGTGTAGGGATCTATACTTTCAACTAGTTCAAGAAGCGTGGTCATAAGCAATGAATGCGACCAGGGGCAGGAGTATAGAGAGTACAGCGAAGAAGGGTGTGAGTGGAAGCTCATTAGTCGACCTTGTCAAAGGAATGAGTGAGTGGAGCCAAGTGTATTAAATAAGGGAGAGAAAAGTACTAATACTGGGCAAGTAAAGACCCTTCAGGTTTGCTTTTGAGGACCTGGACAGGGAATGGAGGAAGGAAGAGAGGGCGTAGCGTTGGAAGAGAGGATAGTTAAGTATTTAAGGGGGAAGAAAAAGCCGAAAGCAAGTTTGAGCAGTTACAAGAAAGAGAAAGAAAGAACTACTAATTGATTGGATAGCTGGTTACCTAATATTGAATAGACCGGAAAAAGGAATTTGATGGTTGGAGTACGCCCCCTCAACCCAAAAGATCAAAATCTTCTTTTTCACGGGTTCCATGTAGCAAGTAAAATAAATCACCTCCCAAATGTAAACGTTCCAACCATCACTCGCCCTCAGAGTCCTACAATTATGCTATTCTACATCAGCAGGTTTTATGTTGAATGAAGGCAATTGCGGTTGGGGTCCCAAGTTTACTTAAAAAGAGAGTTTTGAGGACGGCCAGAAATTTCCCTCTAAAAAAAGATCGAAAGGATGAACTCCGGTGCTGCTTGCTGGTGGAGGTTGGGACTATCTCCACTATGAATAAGTCTTTCTCGAGTAACTTAGACTCTTAGTGTAGGCGTAGAAAGCAGAAATAGGAGATGGGTACCCTACCCTAAGGAAGTGAAGTGTGAAAAACCATTACCAGTCCATGTCTTCGAGTCCATACTTACTTAAATGGTGCAAAGACCCATTTAAGTAAGGTTACCTTATCTTTAATAAAGAAAACTCGATACTCGAAACCCTACCATCATCTGACTCATCTTCTTCTTCGACCAGGTTGGAAGGTATTTTCTAACATTAGACTACTTCTTTATTCGTTAGGGATTTCACTCTGACATTATTTCCTTATTCCGTGACGGACTACACCTCCTCTCTCTCTTTACCACTATAATGGATGGGGACCAGGGTTGGGCCCGAACACTTGGGAGTAAAGTACAAAAACCGAACTACTATATAATAAAATTGAACTACTACCATGTTCAAATAATATGTTAAGAACATAATTATCTTTCTTATTTTGCTTTATATAATAATAATAATAATAAAAAAAGTGGTTACTACTAGAGTGACTCGATTAGATGGTTCGTGCTCTTTCTCCCCTCCTAATCATATTTCTTGTCTTCCCGGTCTTCTGGGCAAACGAATTCTTCTTGCCTTGACTTCCAGGATCATTAAAGAAAGCTCCCCCACGAAGAGGTTCACTCTTCTCTTTATTAGGTACCTAGACCCCGGGCTCAAATACCTTGGTTTATTGCCTAGGAATTCAGAAGCAATACTTCGTACCAAGTTCTTGAAGAACCGGGAGGGAAATCTTTCTTTCTTCTCTTTGTGTAGGACCGGCTTGAAAAACATCAAATAGGTGGGTCCTTATTCCTCGGTTGACCTCTTCGAGTAGGTTGATGAGGTATGGACCAAGCTCCTCAACTTTATGTACGCACGTCAATAGTCAAGGTAGTTGCAGCCGCTTCTTCCATCTTTCATAAGGTGCGCGAATGACCCCTAAACATTCAAAGAGAATAATAATACCAGTACTTTTCTTTGCTGGTAGGAGGAAGACCAGATAGAGAGTCCTGCTTGGCTCCAGTCATTTCATTTTTCTCGCTATTCTCCTTTCTTTAGTGGTTTGGAATCCTCTCTCCCGCTTGCTTCGCTTTCCATCCTGCTTCATTTCTTCGTATAGTGATAATTCTCTTTCGTAACAAGCGCTCCGTCCCGCTTTCTCTTTTTTTTCTATTTTTTCTTTCTGAGTTTACTCAGCTTTACCTACTTGACTCAGCGGTTAGAGTATCGCTTTCATACGGCGGGAGTCATTGGTTCAAATCCAATAGTAGGTAGGAAAGAAAAGCCATGCTTTTTCCAGCATTCCAAGCCCTTACTCTTCCTCACCCAGCGAGTGTAAGGATGGAACGAGCAAAGAGTCACCAGTGCTTCTTCGGAATGGACAAATCTGGCGCGGTGTGGGGATAAAAGACACGCACAACCACTGCGCAAATACCCCCGGTCGACTATCTTCGAAGGCGGACCGAACACGCAGGTTCTACCCCCCACATAAGGGAGTAAGCTCTTCTTTACTCGTGTTTATGAGTGGTCTCGATTTTAAGGAATTAATTCCCGAGCGAGCCTATTCAATGAAGTTGCATTGGATCGGTTTTCCTCTTATCTGGCAGCAGATGGTTCTGCTTCAGCATTAACTGAGTCTGCCAACCTTGACGACACCCGGGAGGGAACTCTGGCAGGAAAGAAATCCCCTAGTCATTTTGATTCGCCTGCCCAACTCTACAAAGTGGAAGAGTCAGACAGACTGGTTTCAAGAATAAGGGGAAGAGGAAGCCTTTCTTCAGAATATATTTAGTTAGTAATGTAAAGAATCCCGTGTTCGGGTTAAGGTCAGTAGTCTTTACTCGGAGTAGTCACTAGGAGAAAATAGAGTGATTTTCAAGTAGCAGTGGGAAAGCATTTCTTTCATTTGACATTATATAGGAGGCTTCGGCTGCCGAGGAAGACAATAAGCTCTTCGCTTGGGGTTAGCAATAGCAATCAATAAAGTTTGTCAATTAAACACGATGAAACAATCAAATGGTTGATTCCATCTCCTCATTGGAAAGCAATGCACAACCAAATAAAAAGGTATTGGCATGGTGATTAACTCCCACAAATGGAGTCTCTGACCAAAACAAAATATTTCACTTTATTTAAATCTACTATACTATAAGTGATAACAATTAGAATGGTAAGAAGTAACTTAATACTTTGCAATTAGAACTAGACAATACTAGGTAGGGGTCAATCATTAAGTAAGTAGAGTTTCATTTTCAACTTCAAAGAGGTAAATCAGGAAAGGATCAGGGGGAAATATAGATATGGGACACTGAACTGCAACCTGGTAGGGGTTACTGTAGATGTAATCCGGGGAAAATACATAAGTATGGGTAAATTTATTAAAAAGTAGGGTTAAGTAAATATTCAACTGACAATGGTCAGAGTAGGTTTCCCAGTCCAAATCTGAGCTCACTAGGTGCTTTAGGTCCCTTCTTCACTTTGATATAAAAGAATAGGACATGGGTTCGGAAATCGATGCTGCTGGTGCTGACTCCTCATTTCATTGTTTTGGAATCACTGAAGACAAAAAGAAAGAAGGATAAAAAACTTGGTGTTATAGGTTCTGAACTCGTAAAAAACTGATCACAGGAAACCGTAGGTAGAGAGAAGATAATCTATTTTGGGGCTTATAAGATGAGCTTATTCTTCCAACTATCTAGCATGTAAAGAAAGACTTAAAAAACTGAATTGAGAAAGAAGAATGAAGAGAGAGGAGCCTTAACTCCTGCAAAGATAGAAATGCAACTTTTTATGAAATCTGGATCGGAAAGTACCTCGATTTGTCAGAAGAGCTGGTAGATGTAGGAACTGCCAAAAGCATTTCCCAATTGTCCTGAGGGATACGGCATCGAAGTTAGAATGAATAGACTTCTAGAATCTGGATAATATCCAAGTGGTAAGGCACTCGTTATGAACTTTATAGCTTTGGTTATAGATTATCCAACAGGCAGAAGGGTTGTATGTATTTCTGATATAGAGAAAAAAGGGTTGGTTTTGTGGTAAACAGAGCTACAACTCTAAACTTCCTAAGTTAGAAGTTTCAGCATACATAACCTATGGAATAAATTCTTTCTATCTTTCGTAAATAGCCTTACTACCCAAGCTAAAAGATAGAAAAGTGCTTTTTACCAATCCGTAAGAAAAAGAAAGACGAAAACATTGTCCATCGAGTCTAGTTGATAGAGGAAGATGCTTTTTGAAGTCTAAGTAAGAGTAAGAAGAGATCTGTCCTCTGTTCCTTTACCGTACCGCTGTTTTCGTGTTGGATAAAATATCTTACCATGGTCAATGCTCAGCCTTGCTAAGGCCTAATATTCCACATCTTGCTCTACGCGATGCCGATTCCTCTCCTCTAGCGGCTCAATGGTATGAGATCAATCCTTTCGGTTGCGGATTCTCGAACAAGAAGAGCACATGAATATGAGTAAAAGGAACTGATTGACCAAGATTCGACACTCGCCCGACACCCGCACTATGCCTCAAACTCTCCTGGCCCAAGGCTCGCCTACGGTCCAATTGAAGCGGAGTCAATAACATCAGTCCTGAAACTAGCCAATCCAACTAGGATCAAAAGGAAAGGCTTCTCTACTAAGTTGCTTGGGCCTGGTCACCTTTCGAAGCTTTTTCCCAGTCAAGCTAGTTAGAAGAGTTCTTTGCCTGTGGAAGTGTTCGTATCCAAGCAGCAAGGCAAGAAGGCAGGTATTAATACGACTAGTCCGAGAGTTAGCAAAGCAGGTCCTTTACAGAATGAGTTACAAAAAAGATTGAGCCTTCGGCTTTCAGAGTTAAAGCTGTCGGTAGTTTTCGAATTGTTAGATGTTAGGACTGGTACCCAGAAGCTATATGCTTAACACTTGCAATTCGAGACCGTAGGAGTGGAATGCAAGTCGAAAGAAAGCAGTTAGACTCTTTGCCGGAAGAAGCGGGGTAGAGGAATTGGTTGACTCAGCAGGCTCATGTCCGTCCTGAAGACTGCAGGTTCGAATCCTGCCCCCGCCTCAAAACAAAAGGGAGATTATCGAAACAAGGTCATAAAACTTGATCAGGAATAGATACGCGTGATAGAATCATCAAGACCTGGAACATTGTTTTAGATCGGATGGCCGACTTAATAAAAAAAATTCTCAAATATTTCACTCGAATTTCAATTGCTTTCCTATCGCCTCAAGATAAGCCTCATACGATGCCAACTCTTGATAGAGGACTTGCCTTCAAGAGCTCGTCGTGATTGTAGGGACTCCCACCACGTGGAATGGAAGCACACCCCTTAAGTCTGCAAGCCACGAGCTTCACTTTCTTCGACTACAGTCCCGGAGGAGAATAAAGATGCTAAATCTTGAAACAGTTTTGTGTAACCGCGCCACAGTACAACGATTAATTAAATCAAAGTAACATTTGCGAAGGAATCACCTTCCCGGCCAACGTGGTGACATAACTCGACGCCTTCCGTTCACTGATGGCGAGTTTCGGCTTGACATCGCCTTGCCGGTAGACCCACTCGATAGAGCCTGGGAAGGAAAAAGTAGAGGCGTATCATCACCATCATGTCATAGTTGACGACATCATATATCTTTACCGAGCAGTCGTTGGATATTGTACAGCACAGCAACCCATCTGCGCTCACCGCCAGGCTGGGCCTGGGTAAGATCTGAAATGCTTCGCGAATTAAATCCCCACTCTTCTACCAGCCTTTATGCAGTCATCCAATTACCCATTATCATTTGAATTAAATAAGACTTTCTGGAGACGAAGTCAAACGAATTTCGATATCTTGAGAGACTATTTGTTGTACGCAGAAGTTTTCATATACTTCATTTTTTTATATTATAATATTCCTTCTCTCCAAACCTAAATTGAGTAGTATTATGACATCTTCACATAGAAAATCGACGTCAACATCTTAAGTAGTTAGCCCACTTATTCAGATAATGGGCCTAGCCCAGCCCACAACTATTTGAATTGAAGTCACCATTCAATCAGCTCACCGCTCAATTTATCCTTCTTCAACCTTCTATCCCGATTTTTCTTTGACACCAGGTCCTCTTTTTTGGTTTGGTGTCATTGAAATTCAAAGGGGAAGTTTTTTCCGACTATCTATTAAGTAAAGCAGCAGCTGGTGAAGTTTTGGATAAGAGGCGCCGGTTGCGTATGGCTTTGGATGTGGTACGTATCCGATCGATCAAGGTTTACCATACATACTATGTTCTTTCTGATATGGTACCTGTTTGGTATTATAATATACCATAATCTTCTGGGTTTGACTCTAACTTCTTTTAATTGAAAAGAAAGGAATTGCTTTTGTGCGAGTGTGCCAGCTGCAATTCTGTTTATTTGCAAGTGATACTACTATAATTCAATGATAGTTTATTTGTTGGAATCGGCAAAAGACATAAATTATCTCCACTGTCTCAACCCCCATTTGTGCATTGGGATCGATCATCCCCTAACTTATTTATTGGTGGGTGGTCGGTGAAGGAACGATTTCATAATACAAAAAAACCATTGTTTATCTTTTGTCGGTTTAATATGAATGATGTGAAGCCCGTGTCTACTCCTCTTGCCACCAAATTAAGATTGTCGAGGGAAGGAGAAGAATGTAACGAGTTCCATATTCTAGTGCGGTTGGGAGTATCATGTATTTGATGGTTTGCACTAGACCTGGCATTGCTCATGCCGTTAGCGTGGTGAGTCGCTATTTGTCATGTCCCGGTAAGAAGCATTGGGAGGCGGTCAAGTGGATTCTTCTTTACTTGAAAGGACGGGTGTTGGTGGAGGAGCGATGCGAAGCTTACGGGTTATGTTGATTCGCACTTTATGGGTGACCTTGACAAGAGACGGTCTTTGACCTGTTATGTCTTCACCTTAGCTTAGGCGGATGTGCAATTAGTTGGAAGGCTACATTGCAATCCACTATTGCTTTGTCTACTACAGAAGGCGAATACATGGCGGTCACGGAAGGCGTTAAGGAGGCCGGCCATTTGGCTTAAAGGCTTGCTTGGAGAGATCTCGACATATGGTGGTCTACCATCTTTTGTAATAGTCAGAGCGCTATTCACTTGGCGAAGGATCAAATGTATCATGAGAGAAGCAAGCACACTGATGTCAAGTTTCATTTTGTTCGACTGGAGGGCATAGTGGAGATCAAGAAGATTGCTACTGCCGACAATCCAGCTGACATGCTCACAAAGCCTCTACCGACCGCGAAGTTCAACTATTGTGTTGGTTTCGGTTTGCTTTTAGTTTACCTCCCAGGATGCATCTTCCTCTTTAAGGTTTGACCACTTGATTAAGAGTGGCGGTACTGCTGCGTTATTGCGTTTAATCATTCTGCGTGCTAGAATCAATTGAGGCTCCATTCTCAAATTACCTTCTGGGCCAGTTATGGGTAGTGTTGGTGAGACTACCTGATCCCGGCTGATGTGTTTTTTAAGCTGGTAAACATGGATTGCAGGGTGTATTGCCGAACCCGGGGGTAGGTTGAGATGATAGGCAACCGTACCGATTGAAGTATCTCGAAAGGCCCATAATAATGAGGATTCAGCTTCGGACTCTTTGTTCCAGCTATTGAGAGTTGACGATAAGGTTGTAGCTTTAAGTATACCCAATCGCCTTCCATTCCGTTCGGTTCGTTTTCAATCTGCATACTTTTGAATCCGATCTTACGCTTGAACTAAATAAATGGGCCTTTAATTGAAATAACGCAGTGTGCCTATCCTTCATCAATGTATTTACTGCCTCAATTTGACTCTTAGGCCGGTAATTGAGGAGGTGGGTAGCCGTATAGAGCATGAAACGGCGATGTCTTGAGGGATGAGTGGAAACTGGTATTGTACCACCATTCTACCAAGGGTAGCCATTTTATCCATCTTTTCTGTTGTGTGAACACCATGCTCCTGAGAGAATTCTCCAGGCATTGATTGACCCAGCGAGTGAAACTACAGTGGAACGAGCGAGCGGAAGCCCGTCTGTCTGTGGATGGTAGGCTGAGCTCATGTTCAGTCGTATGTTCAGCTTGTTCATCAACTCCTTCCAAAACCGGCTTGTGAATATAGGGTCTCTATCCGTAATTAGACTTGAGGGTAATCCATAGAGCTTGTACACATGATCTAGGAATGACTGGGCCACATCTGCTGCCGGGATGACTGAGGGGTATGAAGTGAGAATATTTAGTGAATCTATCCACTACTACCATAATTACCTCTTTACCCTCAGACTTGGGCAGGCCAGTAATGAAGTCCATACTGATGCTAGTCCAAGCTTCCTCAGGTATTGGCAAGGGCTGCAGTAAGCCTGGTGTGTGAATCAGCTCAGGTTTGGTCATTTGGCAGATTTGGCAAGATTGAACATACTGATGCACTTCTTCCTTCATGCCTGGCCAATAGAACACCTCTTTAAGTCTTTTTTAGGTGGCTTTGACTCCTGAGTGGCTTCCTAGAGCTGAATCCTGTATTTATTTGAGTAGATTTTGTCGCCAACCTCCTACACAGATTCTGTTTTGGTATCTACGTATTCCTTGGTGCTCTTCTTCGTGCTGTAGGCGGTCATAATTGTTAAGTAGGTTATTGGATAAGGATTATGATTGAAATGGTCCATTCCGGTACCAGTAGACAGTTCCTGAACTCAGCTGGTTAGGTGCTGGCAAGATCTAATTTCTTGTCATTTTCAGGTTTTTGTCTTGTTTCTAGTTTGGTGTTTAATTGAGCCTTTAGGTAGGGACCAAGGCGTAACTGAGGTTTATTTACAATGTCACTCCATCCAGAGCAGCAGCGAAAACCCTACATAGCATCTTATTTGGTACTAATATTTATAATTAGCCACTGAAGGGTGCAGCCGGTACCACTGGACTGAACAGTTGGTTATATTATATTTGGTGCAGTATTGTTCTGGCTTTTGATATGCAAAGAGGAGCCCAAGATCTCTAAACCCTCCATCTCAAAGGAACATTCCTCATCTTCTTTAAGCCTTCTCATAAATTCAAGCTAGAAAGAAAAGATAAGTAAATAGCCTTATTAAAGTAAAAAAGAGGGTAAAGAGAGGAAACAAATGGCACTTTCAAATACAGAGTTTGTGCTATTGTGCTTTGCTAAGCATAGAGAACACGATGCTTCCTATCCAAATCTTGGTTTTTTCAAGATCTGAATGAATGGAAGACCCTAAATATAGAAAATTATACAGGACATGTATCAGCAAAATCAATAGAAAGCATAAAATGAAAAATTACAGATTTTATTATTGCCAATTAGTGCATCGAGGCTGAGGACAACTCTACTTCCTGACGAATCAATTTGAAGTGGAATATCTTAAACTGGAGAATCTCATAGAAGAGAAATCCCGAAAAAGTGTCAAACTTATGGGCATTTGCACAAACTACAGCTAAGTTGAAAGTGAAAAATCAAAATAGTTAGTTGTATTATTACCTCCTTTTTCAATTGAATAGAATCTGTAGACTTCTCCTCCAGCTGTTTGCGTAACACTTGAATCTCAAATTCCATATCCATTACCTAGAGGGACATGAAGGAAATGCATAAATCTACACTACAAAAAGGGTTTGAAACAAGGAACAAAGTCAAAAACAAAATTTAAGTTTGGATGGTGAAGCATTTTGCTTCTTCGAGCCTCTTGAAGTTCAAGCTTGAGTTCTTCCACATCCAGGAAAACAAAAAGTAACCATAGTTTATGTACAAGGACTTTTGAACCAGCAGCTAAATTCAAAAGAAGTAGAGTTCTTTTAATCTAATTAATTATTCAATTGACACCAATTATACAAATTAGCTCATATCTAAGCTGTCAATTGGACATTAGGTAAACTGTACCCTAATTCAAAACTGTTGCATAATTAAGGTTCAATTGTTCTTCAAAAAGCCAAATTAATAAGGCTCATTGAACTTACATTTTCCTCAGCTTAAACCGACCTAATTAGCCTAAAAGACCTTAAATTGTGCCAGATAAACCTCAAGATTGCTTCAATTATCCTTATTCTAAATCAATATTGTTTCGCTTAATTGTCTTCAAGTTAGCTCATTTAAACATGATACAATTCAACCAGAATTTAGCCTCAGTTGTCCCCAATGTAACCCAAATCAACACAATCAATACCCACTACACAACTACCACACAAGCTAAGGAAAATATAACAAACAAGTTTGTGTTTCTAAATGCAGTTTACCTGATTGTAAACCCTGCGAGATAGTTTATCGTTCTCTTCAAATGCTTCCTTAACTCTCTTCATGGCTTCTCTCGCATTTTCAATTTATACACGAGCATCTGACCGTTCTTCCTCAACTATTCTTTTTGCACAACGTTTTGTCTGGAATAGGATGTTGTTTGCGGTTGACCGAATTCACCTTTAGAGGCTGGTTAAGAAGTTTTGATTGTTTGTTTTGTATGTGTTGTGTGTTTCAGTTTAGGGTAAAACAAATGCCCCCCACTGGATCAGAGCTGAGGCCAACGCCGAAGGTTTGGTCCAGCGCCCCTTACTTATATTTCCCAGTAGTCATATCATACAATCAGAAAATATAAGCAAGCATTACAAGACATCAATTTGAAAATTCAACATGTCATTAAAGTCTTTTGGCGTCACAAGCCAAAAAATAGAACATTTCTCACACAGGGAAATTCCCAAGTTCTTCCATTGTGCTTCCCCTGGAAGGGGCATGTCAGATAAATATGTGTGTGCGGCAATTAAGCCATGTTCAGCCACACTCACATTAAGTAAAAGAATATCCCCAATTTCTTATAAAGAATATTCACAACAGGCACACATGATAAATAAGCAATGATACAATCATGTATGCATCATATCAAAAGAAATAGAACGAGAAGATTGAAAACAGGAGATAGAATACCCTTAGTCTTCTTGCATTCCATCTTCGTTTTCCACTGCTAACCTTCTTCTGCGTCTGGGTACGGAGATAGGGCCAAAGCGTCTTTCTATGAAGACCGCCATATCCTGAAGTGTATTGAATATGTCCCACACCCTTTGCTCTTGTGTCAATTCCCTGCTTTCTCTGACAGCCATTTGTCCTCTGATTTCGGCCAATGTCGCTTCTATGTTGTCGAAGCGTGCCTATATTCTGTCAAGGCGACTTTGATGCACGTCCGTCCATCCTTGGGATGATATTATTATCAATGTTAGCAAATTGCCCCTGTAAATTGGCAAACTGCTCTGGGCCGCAGACCGTTCTCTGGTTGGCCTTCTTTCTGGGGGCTCCCTCCTGTTCTTGTGCTTGTGCCTCTGCGGCATTTGGCTGAGGTGGAGGAGGGTTAGGATCCCAGTATTTATTTACCAGGGCCCCCGGCTGATTGATCCATTGATTAGGCAAGAGTGGAGGATCAGGAGTAAAATATCCTTCTATTTATGTCCAACCAATACAGGGTAATATCCGGACAAGATTAGTAGGATTGACGGGCTTGAATTTGACTTCCTCCGGTATCTGAATGTCCAATTGCATCAGAATAAATGCAATCAAGTGAGCGTAGGGCAACCCATCATCGGTGTTCACGGTTGCCCTCTGCATATGCTTGAGAATGATGTAGGGAATGTTAAACCGGCGATCTCTCTGGAGCAAATGGCGTAGAAAGAAGACCGCATTAGGCCTCATATCATTCTCAAGGCCTACCTTGGGTAGAGTAGAAGAATGTTGTTGACGAAAAGGAAGTACAAGTCATGAAGGGACGGGAGAGAAGTACTGTATTGGGGAATACCTTTAACCCAGGTGGGGTCAAACCATCGCCGATATTCAAATATGTCTTCCGTCTCTCCGCGAGGCCAAATTCGGGTGAAGTCAATTTGTTCTCCCTCGTGAGCCAGGCCGAACCAACTGGCTAAACTCTCGAGAGTTTGATATTTCGACCAAACATGTATGAAGTAGCACTCATGCCATCTTCGTTAAAAACTAGATTGGCGTAAAAGAGTTGGGTTACCTCTTCATAATAAGGCGTCTGATTCCACTCCATGCCCATCCCAAAAATCGCATACTGCGATAATCTGGATGTGTTCTTCAGAGCGAACCATAACGTCGTCCTGAGGGGATTCGTAATAGAAACACTGGGAAGGCTCACAGTCTTCAAAGCAAGCCCGATATCGCCGATATGCGGCCGTGTCCCGGAACAAGAAGCGATTTTCCGCCTATATTTCAGGGTTGAAGGGTACGGCAGAGGGCCTGTAGGGATTTGGGTTCCGTGAAAAGGATCCCCTTTCTCGAATGGTTTTGGTCTTGTTGAGCTCCGACTCATCATCTTTAAAAGAATGGCAGAGGAAATTTTGAATAGGCCGTGAAAATGGCACCACAAACTTCAGCGGACTAAAGAGAAGACTGTACTTAAGTTTGATCGAAGTTTTGGTTGCTGGATTTCGCCGGAAACTAGAAAGTTAGATTACCGGAGAAGAAGGGTTTAGAATTCTGAGTAAAGATATTTTGTTCGCTTCGGAAGAAGTGAAGCAGAGAGAGAAAAAGGGTTTCAAATTGTAGGAGGGAAAGGCGAAGCGTCGCGTCGGTACGGGTCGCGCCGCATTGGGTTGAGTGTCGCGCTGAGTCTAAACTTCGGATTGAGCCGGAAGTCGAATCGTCGCGCTGATTTAGATATACCTGAGCCGAGTCAGGAGTTTTGAAAACTGTGTTGAGCCGGTTGGATGTGTCCGGTCTAAGCTGTATTAAGCCGATTGTGTTTGCTACTACTGGAGATGCAAGGTGGAGTCACTCAGTGTAGACCCAAATCTTTCCTTAACTTACTATATACTGCTTTACTATATATATTAATTATGCCCTAGAATAGAAACTTTTCTAGAACAGAGCCTTCTTTCTCTCTTCGCAGGTGTGGGGAGCAGAATGGGGCCTTAGAACAATGGAAGACCTCCTGGGAAGCACTTCAGGGATGAGTCGTCTGAATGTCGTTTTGCTCCACGAAAGTAGTTCGATCTCAAATTAGGGACCTCGATTATGCCGTTGCGGTCAACCCCCAATCCCTACCTATCTGTTTGGAAAGAGAGCTGTCTACATTAGCCAAAATTAGCTATCTCTTAAGTTGGATCAATGCCTCTTGAAAATCTGCTTATTAATGGTTACTTTCCTTTCTCTGGGCTTTGGGCCAGTCACGAGGACACTATGATGGATGGCATTTCTTTCCTCGGGATCTTATGTCTCGGTCGAGGTTATCTTTCCATTTCTGCTTTGGCTGTCATTTGCGGATTATATTATACCACTGGTACTTTATTTATACATTCCGCGCCGGTCATCTCAACAGAGGCCGGCCCGCATGTTGGTGTTGCGCACTCTTTCCTTGCGAAGGGTCGGTTCTACACTATTTGATTATCTGGTTAAGGTACCATTACTTAAGCACCCACCATTGGATGAGACCCTCATGCATGCCTTTATCCGAAAACCTACCACCCCATTGTACTAATAGCCCCCAAAAGAACTAGTGACCGGACGCAGGCTGAGTCCCAGAATCAAAACCTCCTGCACAAGAGGTCAGACTTAACACAAAGCCCCTCTTTGAAGTAGCCATATGAATATTTTTCCTCTTTTTATTAATAAAAGATACTCCATCATTCGGAGATAGAAAGTTCTTAGGTTCTTAGTTCTATATATGAAATTCCGATTTCCAATAGCTGCGCCTTCACCTAGGAAAACTCCGTTACGTTTGTGGAGTGAGTGGTTCCGCCCTGTTTTTTTTATAGTTTCGAAGCTTCATGATGCCTTAATGAAATCCCCTATGTTGAAATTCCCATCACCGATGTGTCAAAATTCTCTCTATGATAGCGAGGGCGTAGCGAAATCCCTGATAATTATGCATTTCCGGTTATTAAGGTGATTCATTAGGGGTTATTCTTTCAATTGACTCTTATATTCTTCTCTTATTAATAAGTAAATAAATGGTTATGTGGAAACAAGTTCAAAAAATCAATGGGTTTTTTTGTTGTGCTATATAGAGATCAAAGATCTAAGTGAAGGTGTAGAGCTACAGGATTAATTAGGAGGGTATATTGCTACAGTTGGGAAAAGTGTTGGTTTTAGCTTGCAATTCATTGAATTGGAGACATATCATCTTTGCAACCCATCTCACACTTCTTGTTCTTATGTGTGCTAGCAAACTAGATAAGTTCAAAACGTTACTTGACTATAGAAGTGAATTCTTTATGGTCAGTCGCTTCGGGTCATCTAAGCTCACCCAGAGTTCGAACGAGTGGAAAAAGGATAGAATGAAAGCTTGAAGGAGAAGAAAAAGGAATAGCAGCACTGGCCAATGCAAGCTTTACCTACTCCAGTAGTTAGCCTTAACTCTATTGTGTTCTGTAGGATTGAAAAGATTTTATCCTTATCAGTGCTTATCAATGATCTTACCACCTTTCTTCCCTGTCAGAAAGAGGAAGGTGGCGGAAAGAGGATGAATGAACTGCATACTAGCGAAGTTTTGAACCCGCATTCATTAAAGCATAAAGCAACATCTTTATCATTCATTTTAGTAGATCTTACGAGAAGTAGGCACTGGGAGGGAGAGATCTTAAGAGGAGTAGGCACTGGAGAAGCAGCTAGTTCAGTAGTTCAAGTAGTTCAATCTCTTGCTTATTCTTATTCCTTGCTTATGGGCGTGTAGTTCAAAGCTTCTTTACCTTGCTTTTGACTAGTCACGTACCCGCGCGGCGCGCTGCAGCGGAATTACTTGTACCTAACCATGATTGCACTAAAGCTAAACAACGTTGGGCCTGCCTGTTCAGCACCACCCATGGGAATATATGGGTTTTTCGGTCCAGTGGGAGGAGAATTTGCCGGGAGGTCATTTTCCCAACCAATAAGTATTGGGCTCATATTCTTACCAAAACCCCGTAGCGCTGCTTTGCTCCTTTCCATTGAAAAAATAGGAGCTCCGCGTTCTTTACTTGCTTTGAATGCCTATCTGTGACTTGCCTATGACTTCTTTCTAGTCCTATGCCTTTTCTTGATGGATGACCGATCTCTTCTGTCTGTCCCTCACAACCCTAGACCATGCTATACCGGTACAGACCAGTAGAATGCCTTTTCGAATCTCATCAGTTGAAATTAGAGCCATAAAGCCCCAAAGATTCCAAGTTAGACGCCCAAAACATACATTTAGTTACTGCCAAACTGGTATGGCTTTGGTACCGGTGATACGATGAGACTAGTCTTAACATTCCTGAAAGTTTTTCACTTTTGTACTCATTTCTTATTTATGGCAGATATTGAGAGACCACTATGTTGAAATAAGGAGCTGGAACAATGAATTTGACCTCAAAGAGTCTCAGATCGTGGCTGTGTTTAGTTGCATCTCATCCATGTATTGCAAGGAAATAAACCCAATCAACCTCATCTGGGGCCTGACGCATTTCTGCTTTTTTTCTTTTTTATCTTTTTCTTCTTTTCTTTAAGCATTTAAATTTATAAAAAGAAATATCACAATCGAGTATTATCATAATATGTTTTGTTTGGTTGGGCACTATACGCAGATATGAAGAAATTTCTGTTCTTGCGTCTTTGCTTATCAAATGAAAGAAATAGGTTTTGTTCCATAAGTTAGGAAATTCACAAAAGAAGAATAAAGGAAGAGTTCAGTTCTAAAAGCAGATCAAGTAAGTTAAGTAAAATGCGATAAGTAATTTTATCCTACACTACATGAATGCATGGCAATAAATTATTAGGTCAATAGATTAAACAAAGCCTCTCACAATTACTGTTGCGAATGGTACAAAAATGTATAGTGAAGGGAAATGTGTAGGGCGCTAAGCTAAGAAATGCACGGTTATACGTTTCAGTTTTATTGTTGAGTGATAGATCTTGGGACTTATTATATGGTACTGGGGGTGGATTGGATCAGGAGTCTTGGTCCAATTTACCTAGATCTGAACACTCTATCCTTTAAGTTCAAGAGGGGATCTGAGACAGTCAAATTGAGAGGAAGTAGGAGGCCGCCGCGTTGGAAGAAAAAAATCGTGCAAGGAGAAAGAGAGATGGTGGAGAATGTGTACCGAAAGCATGCACATCAATTGCGTGCATCTTGATAGCCGCATTCTCACTATTAAAGTAAAGAGTCTCTTTATTTGGAACTTCCCCCATTTATTTTTTTTCATAAAAAGGCGGTCGACAAGCACCGAATTAATAATTCAAGGTTAGTTGTGCATTACCATCCTCCCATGTAGACAAAGATACCTGAAAGCAGAAACTAGATGGCATACAGCCCCCTCCCCGCAGCCTTAGTAAAAGAGGTTTTTTTGGCAGATTCGTCAGAGGCAAAAACATCATTTACAAGACCCTATGGCACTTATTCTCATCTCTCTTCCACTGATCCAATTCCCTAGAGCTATGGAAAGAAAGCTTATGTGTATGTAAACTTATGCAAGGGTAGACGCAACGTCAATATATGCCTTACCTGATTCAATGGTTCATGCCGCTAGCCGAGGAATAGGTTAGAGCCCCAGATAGATATCCGGATAGCCTTTGTGGCAAAGAGTTGGCAGCATGAATGGTAGAGGTCGATTTATCGTTCATTCGTATCCGGCCGAATCATCTTCTCCAGCCAATGATGGTGAAACTCCAATGTGCTGTAAGGTCCACACTACTACAGGTATGAAGAGACCGGTCTAGTCCTACTTGAGAACAAACTACAAGTGACCTAATAAAACAAATGCCAAAACCAAAGCGATGGCATACCAATAAGAAATAACCAACAGAATCCTTTCTACTTCCAACAAAAAGATCAGATATGTTAAAAAAATTATAGGAAAGAAAAACTTCACATTACCTCGGGCTCGTCAGAGATGCAAGCCGCAACAGATGCCCAACAAATGTAAGCTTTTCATAGTCTCTCCCGAACTCTCCGGGGTATGGTATAGATAGGGCTCAAGATGTCTTTGTTGACCTGGCCGAGTTCTCTTAAGCAAAAGTGGAGAGTTCTCTGACTTCTCTAGATGGAACAAAGATCAAATCTTCCTAAGCCTAAACTTGCGGAATAAATCCCTACTTTATTTAAGGTTAAGGAGGGGCATATCTTTCTCGGAAAGCAGTAAACGAGGACAATTTCATTTTATTTTGAAGATTTTATTGTGTTTTCCCTCTTCCTAGAAGTTGCCTTCCCCTATGAGATTATGGCCCGATCTCTCCATAACACATAGACCTGCGACTTCTCATACCACCTATACCACTCTAAAGCTTACCCTTGCAAATGGAAGAAAGTAAACATCGATCCTACCCTTCACGGTACGTCTTTGTCCTTATTCCACTTTACTTTACATTGGAATCACTGCTTTCAGCTATCACATTCAGAAAGACTACTGGCGGGATTTCACTCAATTCAATAACATATACCCGTACTCCCACACAGCTGTTAAAAAGTTGAATGTCATCCTTGACTCTATCCCTGACTGGGTCTTTGATTGCATGCCCTTGTGGGCATCTGATTGGTTAATTTCAGCCTGGCTCGCATGGACTTCCGGGGGTTCTGAGTTGGCAACTGCATTTTAATTTGAAGTTCTCTAGTTAATCCTGCACGAGCCTCATCTAGTTAGGTTGACTTTATCTTGAAAAAGACCCCGGCTCTCTTCTACATCGGCTAAGCAGCCTCGAAACCTGTTCTCAGTCCTCCCAACTATACGTAATTGCGCCTGCTCCAACTCCATTTAGTCCCACAAGTTGATACGGAACAAAGGCAGAATTTTGTTGTGGCTCAACTGAATATGACAAGAGAGGAGTAAGTACCAATCCATGCATTCGAAGAGTAGAGTTTTGCTGTACTCCCGCTAATCGGTCAATGACCTAGCTTCTTTATTCCGCAAAGACAGATGATAGATAGTAGATCCCTAGTAAACTCCCCTAGTACTCCTCATTCCCTATACTCATACACCTAGTCTTTTGCTTAGTCACAAGAAACTCATTAAAGAACTACTCTTTACTATTAAACTAGTGCTACTCTTTGCCTATACCCAATCCTTAGAACATCGGATCCGGATTTCTAACTTGAAAGTCGCTTCTCACACAAGGCTTCTTTTCCTTTGCAACCGCTATTGGTACTAATAGAACACTCATCCTAATGCCAATACCTAGGCCCTAAAAAACACATATCTAGTAGAGAAAAACTAGTTTGGTTACCATCCCCTTTCTAAGAGAGTAATCCTGAGAAAACGAATACACCTACTTGATCTAGTCACAAGCTGAAACTCCAACTACCCATAAGAAAGAAGCAATGACTTATCCCAAGACCTATGTCAAAAGACAAGAATTCAAAAAAGAATTAACCTCCCTATTCGTGAGAAGAAAGCAAAGAAAGTGCTTTAATCCAGTACTTTGAATCCAGTACTCCAGTAAAGAGATAAGCTTCCAATCCATGAACATAAACACCTACCTAAGCTTAAAGAAAGAATACCGGAAACTACGTCAGAAGAAAGAAAAGAAAGAAAGGAATAGATAGTAGAAATAAACTCCTCATACAAATAATACATCCGGAGGCCATATTCTATCTAGTTTGCTTAGACTTTGCCTATCCACAAGACATGATTCTTATATACGAAAATATTCATCGACTGTCCAAACACCGGTAACCATTTCCTCATATATAGTTTCGTGACCTAAGTGACCTCCTTGCCGCTCTACTACTGGGATTGGATTTGAACCTTCCCTCCCGCCAGATCTAGGCAAGCACTCTTATCTCTCAAGCCTCAAGGTCAATGACAACATGTTTACCGGTGAATTACCAGAAGGTCTCTGTACCAATGGTCACCTCAGTGTAATTTCCGTGTCTAATAAGAACCTCACTGGAAAGTTACCAGATTAACTCGGTAATTGCAAGACTCTACAAGGTATAAAATTTGACGGGAACGGTTTCTCAGGTGAAGTGCCTACTGGGTTGTGGGCGGCAAATCTTTCAAAAGTTATAATGAGTCAAAATAACCTTACCGGTACACTGCCCGATCAAGTTCCATTTAATATTACCATACTTGACCTCCATAAAAATCAATTTTATGGTGAAATACCTGAAGATATTGGTTCACTCCCAAGCCTTCAGTCGTTAATTCTCTCTGAAAATTGCTTATCGGGTTGGATCCCGGATACAGTTTCGGGCTTGAAAGCACTTACCACATTAAATCTTAGCTACAATCAGATTAGTGGAGAGATACCAGTAAGTATCGGTAAAATATCAACCCTTCAGAGTCTTTCTTTTGCTGGAAACCAGATATCGGGTTGGATCCCGGATTCCTTATTGGGTTTGCAATCTCTAATCACACTTGACCTTAGCCAAAATTGAATCACTGGAACTATACCGGCAGCAATCGGTATAATGCAAGCGCTAACCTCACTCGATCTTTCAATGAACAGACTATCTGTCGATATTCCATCTGTAATTGGAAACTCCTAAACTCATAGAGATTATAAGCTGCTTTACCGCACTTGACTAGCCCTAAGCTTATTTCTTCATTTCCCTACTCCGTCACAAGAGAAGACAAAACAAAGCCGTGTTCAGGTAAACTTGACCTACTCCCAACTACTAGTCATATCTATTCAAATGAAGTCAGATGATAGTGGTGACCTAGTATAGTTAGAACGACTTTGCCTATGCCATTCGTTGACAAGTAAAGAGAGGAGAAGATAGTAGCTTACCTAAGTCATAGAAAAGTAAGAAGGAATAGAACTCATAGAACAGTCGAAAGCCATATCTATTATAGCATAAGAGAAGAGAAGAGTAGCTTCCTCATATACCTTCCAAGAGTTAGACTGAGGTAGTTTGCTTAGAAGAAGAGATTCATTGCCTGGCGGGAGTAGGTGAGCATAGAAGTCATATCTATTTGAAGTCATAGAACAAGAGTAAGAACAATTACATCTTATAATGCAGAAGAGAATCGGTATGGGAATATTACTTTCTATTGCTTTTGAGAATCGGGAGTAAGCAGAAGAGAAGAGAAGAGATAACAAGCGAAGAGAAGACATAACTCATATCTATTCTTCCCTTTCTCGCCTATGCCAGGTATTCAACTTAGTCCTAATGCCTACTGTAATAGCTCTTATTGGGTATCTTTCCTATTGGTGGAGAAAACACATATGGACGTATAGTTAGCTGTATTGCGTACAGTCCTTCTCTCCTAGATTCGTAAGAAGTCATCTATATATGATTGGAGTAGAGTTTTCTTCATACCTATCTGGCCTATGCCCGTTAATGCTCTAGATACATATTCTGACTCTTTCTTTGTTCCATATCTCTCCTCATTCTTTCTTCACTTCTTTTTTTAATCTCTCTTTTCCATAAATCAACTCATCTCTCAAGTCTCTCCTATTAAAGTAGTGCTCCCTTCCAATGCACTACTCTACCTAGCTGCAAGAGTGTATGCTGCATAGCAAATATTCATGGAGTTGATGAAGAGTCTTTCTCTTATTATGATGCTTACTTTATTTCATTTTCCAAATCATCAACCGCTCGCTGGAGGACGATAAGTGTACATCGTTCTCAACTCATCACTTAGTTAGTAAGAAGAAGTTGACATGTGCATTAACAACCTTCGACCGGACATGGTGATATATCTACAAGGTGCATATTATATAGTGACGTAGTTTGGTCTATCTGCGTATTTCTTTGTGTGTGTTTCTTTAGTACATCAACTCATATATATAGTTCTTGAATTGCTTCCATTTCCTTTAATTATTTCATTTCCAAATCAACCAATAATATTCTATTTGATCGAAGGGAGGATGCAATACCGACAAAGCGAAGAGTGCAGTGCGAAGGATTAGATAGAGGAGGGACGATAATAGAGAGCGGCGACAGGCCAGAATGAGACTGGAGACACACATACTCCATTTTACACACTAGAAAACTCTACTCAAAAAAAATAAGAAAGAACTGAATACCAAAGGGCAAGCCAAAGGGAACACACTACCCAACATAGAAAAGGGATAAATTCCACCACGAGGAGATAGACAACAAAAGCTAAGCACAGACTTCCCAAATTCATGCACACAACCAACTGAGCTATATTCGTCATCTTCACTATGAGGATACATCTGATTCGAATCAAGATCTCTCATTAAGATCTCTAAGCTCTCCACAATGGTTTGATACACATCTCCCGACCTCTCCGCAACACTCGCTATGTACTCAATATCTTCTTCTCCAATTGGCTCGCTCACTCCACTATCTTCACTAAATTAACTCTCTTCACTATCTTCACTACCTTCATCATCATCCCAATCAGCAATTTGGATTGAACCAAGATCTCTTATTAACATATCTAAATAATCCTGGTAGATACCATCCAAAATGTCTGACCGCTTAGCAAGGCACCGACAATAGTTCACGCAACAGTACACCGCACTTCTTCTCAAAGCGGGTGCATTCGGGCTGGGTCAACCCGCAAAGAAAACCTATTGCCCCTGTTCGCCTCTTTTGTTCACCTCTGCATTATAAAGTGGCTAGGTATCTATAGTACATTCTTTCGGTGAAGTACAGCTAACATGTGGCTACACAACATCCCCACGTACTCATACCATTGGCACTCACATGAACCGATATTAGTGTTCACATCTAGAGTCACGAGAAACCCCTCACCCTCATTCATGCTAAACGGGTTTATAACCTCATACTTGCGACCCGACCCATTTTTCTCAACCCGCCTCGTAATCCAGCGGGTGCTGGCTATGAGCTCGTCTTGGAACATTCTAAACATGGTCGGAGTGTATACCAAAAAAGCATGTCCTTCTAAAAACGAATGAAAAAGAAATTCCGCCTCTTTACTAGAGTTGGAATCATCTCTTCTTTCAGCTCTGTACAGGTCCATCGTCTCTCTTTCACACTTGGTCACTAGCCGGTACAATGTGGCTTCATGCAACATCCAAAAGGAATCTCAAAAGTAGGCGAGACTATCCTTGATATAAGTGGAATGCAACCCAGCAGCAAAAGCAGTACGGTTGTATGCCGGCACCCATGAAACCCTGGTTTGGTACAGCTCCCGCACCCATTCAAACTCACCTAAACCATAATCTTGTACCATTTTCTCCCAATCTCTCTCAAACCTTTACACCATAACTGAATTAGTAACACGCCTCTGGAACTCCTCCTTGATAATTTGCTTGTCTTTCAATTCTAAAAACTCCCGGCGCCTTGAACTTTCTCTTCATGTGCCAAATGGACAACCTATGGCGGGTGTTGGGAAAAACTGTTTTAATAGCATTGATTACAACCAAGTTGGGATCTGTTATGACCGTAACAGGCTGTTTGCTGTGCATCGCCCGGAGCCAGGAAACAAAAAGCCACACAAACGACTCTTCTGCCAGCGGGTCAAGTAACAATGCCCAGCCGAGAATGATGAACCGGCCGTGGTGATTTCTCCCCGCGTGAGTGTCACTGATTTATTGTACTTAAACAAGCCATTGGTCGAGTCAAAGACGATGACATCACTAAAGTAGTCGTACCAGAGACGCGATTTGCCATTGACCCAGAGGAAATTGACCATACGACCCTCGGGGCTGACTTTCACATCATAATAGAAATAGGGGTTTTGTGTGTGCCTTTTCTCGAGGTATGTAAGGATTGCACTGAGATCATTCTCCATTTTGAAAACAAAGACAACACAAACTATATATATTTTTGATTCAAAAATAAATAACGAGAAGATCAACATGACCCGAGCCCAAGCGAAAACTTTGTGATGCAAATATATTTGTCGAAAATATGGAGATAGAAGGAAATTCTTCCGATTTCCCACAGAATGAGCTTTTTTATTTTAGTAGTAGCGTGCTTCTAAGGCAAAGAAATACAATTCTATGGAACGAGAGGAGAGTTCTAAAAAGCTACTTTCTTCCTAGCTTGCCGGATTGATTGCCCATAGTATGATAATGCAATGGAAAGAAGTCACTCTCTGAGGAACCAACTGTAACCAATCCATAAAGCACTCTCGGAATGGGACTGGATTTCCAAAATTCCAAAATGAAATCCTCCTCAAACAATGACTCTTTGCAAGATATAACTATATAATATAGATATTCCACTTATTTATTGGACACAAAGATGAAAGATCCTAACCTATCTTTGAGCAGCTTCCTGGCAGGCAAGAAGTTATTCATGCATCTCCAAATAAATCATTTGTTTGTTCTGGAATCTTTAGACTCAAAAACTTCTTCCAAAAGATTTGTATAGCTTCTGCATGTTCTTTATCCCAAGCCTCTAAAGTACTAATTAAAGCAGTCGGTCTTCTATCTCTTATTTCTGCAGAAAGAAAGATTCTGACCAACAGAATAACCTTATTTAACATTGTAAGAACCATATCTACTAAATCTCCGCACTAATTCATCGTTTTGGTACTCGGAAAATAAATGAAAAGGCTACGGGTGCCTGCGTAAGAGAGAGGACTATAATATGTGAACAAACTTTGAATATTACTTCATAACTCCAAATCCAAACGAGAAGCTTTGCGGGAGTACACATTACCAGATAAGGTCGTTCAGTCTTCCTTTTTCTACCAGGCTACGGGTGGTATTGCTGTGGGTCTTATTTAATAGTAGGAACTCAAACTTCTGTCAAGTAGTTGTCCAACCGTTGAATAAGTTGAAGAAGTAACCGTACTAACTGTCAATCTCGCATTCCTATACTTCTACCAACGCTTTGCTTAGCCCATCCTTTCCGTAAGCAGCAAGAGACGGCTTTTTGAGGGTTGGTTTGGCGGAAAGACGAGTTACCATAATAAGAGTTAAAAAGCCAATACGCGGCTACTCTTATTCCCGGGCCTAGCGGGAAAGATTAAGCAAGCAGCAACCATTTCTTATTGGGGAGATTCCTTTCCAAACATAGTGACTTTGATCAATTCATTCTCTTTCGTTGATAGCCTCACACGCACCTTTTGTTTACTTGTCTTTTGAAGTGGTAATAGCAATAGAAATAGGAAAAGGAAGACGATCATCATTGGTGGTGGTATTCCCTCCTCACCGTGGCTTTCGGGGGAGGAGCGTCGCTTGAGAAGGGATGGGAGCCTACGTTGATCTATGAGACCTCGTTCCAAAGTGTTTTCCAAAAGAGCAATCACTTCCTAGTTCAAACTTCCATCTTTGAGCAAGGTGAGTAGGTCCATTACCGGTGGATGCGGCATATCAAGGACTTTTTTTCCAAAATAAAAGCAGGCGCGGAGCGTTCGTTCCTATTCTGGTTGATAATATTCTTATGATTCTGATTCTGGGCAAAGAAGAGACGGAGGATAGAACATTATACAGAGAATCAGTCCACTGGAATAAAGCAGTACCCACATGGGTGAGGTGAAAGCAGAATACACTTTTGGCTTCATACACTTGGAAAAAAGCTGCCAATAGAAGCAAAGAAAACGCTGACTATGAAAGTAAAAGAACAAGGGCAAGGACTATCTATGAATGGAAAGCCTATACTGATATCTTTATCAAAGCTTCTTGCTTTACTTTATATAGGTTTTATTCTATGGTGGGACTTTATGCCAGAGGTATCACAAGCTGATCTCTGAAGTGAATTACCAGCAGTCGGGGAAGTGCGAACGAAGTCTAAATTGTCTTTTTTGTGGAGGGAAAATGAGGAATTTCGACAAGGAGAGGCTCAAGTAGTCACTGAGCTCATACCTAGCTGGATAGAAGAACTCAAATCCAGTTATGAATTTGATTGACTTTTCGTTACTTGCCTTTCCCGCTAAGCTACCTTCCTGCCTTCATCCCATCTCTAACTTCGAGCTAGTCTATGACGGAAGCCACTTCCCCTGAGATCAGTTCTTTACTCGCCTCTAGAAGAGTTCCTTTGCTTCGGGAAGATATGCCACGTGCTCCAATCAAAGACTGTAACCTCAAACTTCTTGACACTCCTCCCACTGCGGTCGAGCGTATACTGATTACCTGCTTCACACCTTTTTCTGCTAATCCTAACTCTCCAGTGGAAGGGCTAGCTACTCTTTCACACCACCTTCCCTACCTTTCATAGCTTGAAGGGTGCTGGCAGAACGAAACAAAAGACTATATGCATGTGAACGTGAAGTTCATGCCTAAATATCACGGATGTTCCATGGGTCATTCATGGGTATCGTTGGTTATGCTCCCTTCCCATGGCTTGAAAGGAAATCCTTATGTTTTGCGTGGTTGCACTGGTACTCTCTCTCGGTCTCTACCCCTCTCACTCTTGTTAAGTTGACACACATCACAGCCCTTGATATGGTAAATTATGCACTCCTTCATTTTTGGCCAAGAAAATACGATACTCTTAATAGGCATACGCCTCGGGTTTAACCACCCATCCTTACTTCACAAGCTTTCCTTTCCAATCCGTATGGGAAGATATTGTAAAGTCATGAGCGAAGGAAGTGAGTGGTCTATACGCTGCAGCCTACCATTCCTATGTTCTCTCTTCTCTTGCTTCCATTTCATCTCTTTTTTGATATAGAAAATAAGGAAAGGACTGATATATGTACTGGTCTACCTTTTTTTCCTCATTTTCGCTTATGCTTGCTTCTTTCTTAGCTTGGGTACTGGTATACTTTAATAAGTTTTGACTTTTGTCGATGCTCGTAGATAGATTGATTTTTCCTGTTCTTCCTTTCTCGATGAAATAGTTCACCAAGCTATTTCGCTATTGACAGAGACCAAGGTTCACTAACTCGAATCGCATAGCTTACAATTCTTTTGAAACTGGGGGAAAACTATAAAAAGAGGATAGTAGAAAACTTGGCCCAGATGTTTGATAATTACAACCCAATTGCAAAAGTGGCTAGAGACATATTAAAAGAAGAGGACCCAGAAGAAATTGGATCGAAAAGGACGGACTTTTTTGAGAAATTTCGTTCGTATATACAGACAAAGGATCTATTGGCTGGGATCGATCATCACATTCTGCTTTGTTAAGAAGAAGGATAACCTAGATAGATAAAGGTGGAAGGGACTACGTGCAATCCCATGGAAATCCTTTATTTACTGGATAAATAAGTCTCGACGAATCACCTTTCCTCATTTCCCTATCGGAGGACGGGTGGCCCTTACTAAGTCTAGGAGCTAATCTAGTGCTGCTTTCTAGCTATTTCGAAAAACCTTTTCCTATTTCTTTCCCTTGTGTCTAAACTCACAACCAAGCCTATCAACTTACTCTTGGCTACTTCACTATACCTAACAAACCTGTTTTAGTTAGTTACACATCTCTTGTGACTTACTTTTCCGACTAAACGTTTCCTTCCTACCAAGCGCTATTTAATACCTTGCTTTCAAACTGCATTTCCTCTCTAGGTGTTCTGCTTTCCTTAGTGCCATTGCCTAGCTCTAGTCATAATCAATGCAAAGACCAAATCCAAGACGTAATGAAAGGAAGAACTAATATATACGCAAAGGGAGTGACCTAGTTTCCTAACTGTTTTGCCATACTCTACCCTATTGTACTAATGCTAAGTTTCTTTCCTCCATTTCCTCTCTAGTAAGTCTAGTTGAGGTAGCCTTACTAATCGCTTACATGAAGTCATTTCAAAGTAGTAGTTCAAAGTCATACCTATTCTTTTCCAGTCAGAAGTAATATGCAGTAAGAAGGAATAGAGAAGAAGAAAGTGATACATATTATCAAGCCATAGGACAGTCACAAGTCATATTCTATTAGAGGAAAGGAAGAAATTAGCTTAGCATGAGTCTTGCTTGGGACACTACATTTATTGGCTATAGGGAAAGCAGGTGTAATTCCTTTCTGAGGGAAGAGTTCATGTAGTTGCTTTTCTAGAGTTAAATTAGTTCATTCTCATAGTAGTCAAAAACAGTTAATTCACAACTACTTACTGAGTGACTTTCTTTCTGTTCTTTTCTGGGATGTCGTCTCTTGGCTTCTCTGTGATTGGGACTTAGGTAAGCTACCTTTGCTTTTAACCACTCTGCTTGAATGAATCTGTTACCTCTTCTCTTAGATAGAGTTCGATGCCGGTACAAGGCCTTTCTACTCGATAAGCAACTACTCTGCTACTATCATATGAGTTGTTAATGGAGTAAAAAGATGAGTTAATGGAATAGGAAAGAGTTAGGTAAAGCAGAACTAGAATATGAGGGAATGGGGCTTCCTTGGCACTATAAATTACCTTTGCTTGGCACTATCATATTCGTTTTCACTCGACTATCTATCATCAGTTGTTGATTGATTTGCATATATATGAGTAGTAGTTATTGTACGTAATACAGCTACCTATCTTTTAGAATACCTCCTTTTGTAGGACTTTCAAGCACTTGAATCTCACGAAACTAGTCAGGAAATGGAGTTTGAGCAAGCTATTTTGACAGTGATTAGTGCTCAGCTAGGGGGGCAAGCAGTTTATGTCTACTTATATGTGTTTTCTGCCGGGATATCACTTCTTCCTGTGCCAATCATTAAAGTGGGGATCTGGGTGAGCAGAAGTCGATAAAGGAAAGTCAAATAATAGGGCCCATTGGGTAGGGCATTTCTTCTTATTTATAGGCAAAGTCTGTCTAATGAGGCTAGGAAAAGAGTAGGGATAGGTCTTTGCTTGGATGTATGAGTGGATCGAATTACGTCTGTCTTGGATAAAAGAGTTCTATACTGACTATTCGTTAATGGAGGAGTAGTAGGGGAAGTGACCTATTGGCATTGATGGTGACTTGGGTAAGAAGAACTCTATACTAGAATATGTCTTCTCTTTGGGATTGGAATAGCCGACATAGGCCTCTCGTGTTGGGTTCATTCTTTGCTTAGGTAGTAGTTGCAAAGAATAGGACTGACTAGGTGTTGTGAATGGCAAGTCCAGGTGTTTAGGGATAGAAGAAAGATAGGCATCTGGATATGCAAAACAAGGAATAGCCTGGTGTTTCGATTTCTGTGTGATAGGTTTATACAAGTCAAGGTAGGCATTTGCTTTTCCGAGTTTTCACGGAGTAGTTGGCTAGGTAAGGCATTCGAGTAGTAGAAATAGCCACGGGAAGCACGCACGGATAGCAAGTATAGGGAAAAGTGAAAGTACAGAAAAAAGAGAAGCTAGCGTTTAGTCAAAGTCAAGAGCTAGGCCTTCATGTCAAGCAAGGGAAAGGTCCACAAGATAAGCATTTAGTAGTCTAATAGGAAGAAGCACCGGTAAGCTTATATATAGGTGTTGAGTGGAAAGCTTGGGATAGCAGGAGCTCGATCAGTCACAAGGGATGCCTATTTAACAGAAGAGAAGGGAGAAGCTGATGGCTTTAATAGGCATGCATGTCAAGGCTTGTTATCACGGGATGCTTCAATATTGAAAACAGAGAAAAGGTTTTAGCAATTGTATCCACCATTAATCAAATCAACCATCAGGAAATCTATCATTTCATCAACTCTTTTTTTATCGGACATGAAAGATGGAGGGGCATTAGTTATTCCCCTACTAACAATCTAGCAATGTTCTCGAATTGGGTGGGTATTGATGACCATTACTTAAGGTCCACCACTAGGGAGAAAGAAGAAGAACAACACAGATCCACTTACGGACGGATACCACTAACTGACTAAGCTAGAGAAAAGGAGACCAAGAGTCTTCCTGCTTAATCGAGCTTCTTTTAGAACGGGTCAAATAAGGAGCTTTCCCCCCTTCCACTGTCACTTTTCTCATTCTTTTCCCTAAAAAAACTTCATAAGCTAAAGAAGGAGATAAGCACCTAACGGTACACTTACCGCTTCCCTGGCTTCTAACTTTGAGAATGGGCTATTCTAAATCGGTAAAGCTGTAGACTACCTTCTCCCTGACTCTATAAAAGAGGACTGTCTTCTCATTTGTTTATCGGCATTCCCCTACTTTTGAAAATGTAGAAAGTAACAGCAGCAATGGAGATAATCAACAATATGATTTGGGGCTATATACTTGGATTTGAGCATCCGGGCGGGCAGTAGGAGAGAAGATATGACCACCATACTTCAAACTCACCCAATAAGTGACGGCGACATCTCTGAATTACTTTGTTCCAAAAGTTCCAGTTACAATTCGCTGACCGAGTAGCTACAACCAAAAGAAAGGAATTCGCTCCAAAGTGGGCTTTTGCTTTTGCTTCCTCCAACTATTGACAAGTGAAGTAGGAAATATAGGCAAAATATCTTGATTCAATAGATTAGCAAAATTTGATTTGCTTGCCTGGATAAAGCAATTATTAAAACCACGTCCCCATCTTAATTATTATAACTTGCCAGTCATAGTTGTATGATCCTATAAGCTAACCTAAATTCCACTATTAGACAGAATTTGGAATTTTCAATTTAGATTCTTAGACATCAGTAACCTTGTTTGTTCCAAAACCTAGTGTATTTCTATGAAGAATTTAGTGAAATTATAATAGTAACGTGATTAGTTACTTCATTCGCTGAGAAACTATAGAAGCTAGTGTTTTCTTTACATAAATCAATTTTGATATATTATAACAAGGCTGGCTAGAGTGCAATTTGTATAACTGACATGGTTGAATGTTCAAAATTTCCTATTCCTACATGTTTATTCCTCAGGTGCAGTCAAACGTGCTACGCCCTTACTCGTAGAATTGACCAATGACATCTCCCCCCACGTAACAGCCCAGTCAAACGTTTTTTCCTTTGGTGCTCATTTCCAATTTCAAAAAACTAGAGAGTGAGTCTATTACACCACTTCAAAACGATCTTTACAACCCGAAACATAAGCGCGCGCAGGAAGGAGAGAGAGAGCCCCTTAAGTTAGAAAATATGAATCATTGTTATTACTATAGTAATAATAAAGAATTGACTTTCCGAGGTAACAGTATTTCCGAGGTAACAATACAAGTTAAGTACAGGGCAATGGCAGAAAAAAGGTCGGAGTAGCAATACCATTATACCAAACTGACAGCGCTAGAAACTGGAGGGTACACATTGGTACAGGATCGGACCTAAACCTGTTGTGTTCATCGACCTATGGTAATCTTTGCAGGTATGTACCAGCATTGGTACAAAGAAGCAGGTATGTCAGTCTTAGTCATCACACAATAGGAAAAGAACCAAAACAGGTTAAGATGGAATTAGAGTAATAAAAAGAACCACATCTTCAATTATTATTTTGCCAATGCCAGTGGCCTGGTTCTGAGAAACTGAAGTCTGCTCTCTGGGTCCAGGTTCTTTAGAACCACTGATTTCCTCCTCTTCATAACTTCCTAGTGCATTCATTGTTTATTTAGAACATTTCCTTATGTATGATCCCTTTGTAGTAGTTAGTCCAGTACTAAAGCATTAAAAACCTAAAGCAAGCTTCGCCCTATGCGTTCTTCCAGGGGTATCTTATAGTGTACCCAAACCTACTGGCTATAAGTTTGCTTCGTTGGTGTCTTTTCATTTCTTTTTCAATGTAGTGACTAGAGCGGTGTGTTTTGTGGGAATAGATATCTGAGTGAGAAAAGCAAGGCAATATGGTGGACTTTATATAGGAGTAGAGATTATGTAGACCAGGGTGTTTTGAAATCGTTAATGAATTGAAGAAGAAGTAAATGGAGGAAATGTTCAGGTTGCTGTGTCATGGTTAAGTTATTGCAAGTAAAATGCGAGAAGGGATCTGATCACGAAAGAATGCATGTTATGTACAGAGATGAGCATGTTGAATTAAAAGCTATGAGGTAGTACGACTGTGGATGCTGCAGAGAAGTGCTACTAAGTTAGTACAATGAAATCGTATATGAGACATTTCGAGATGTATACGTGTCAGGATTGTACATAGGATTTTTCATCGAGACAAGGATGAGCGATAAGCCGATAAGTCGTAGCCCCACGTCTTTTGTCATAGTACTCATTCTTTTCTTTTTTATGACAGCTGTGGTAGCCACAGGGGTACTTGCATGGAGATATTCTTCAACGTCCATGGCTCCATTCCAGAGGATCCAGACTCCTTCCTAACTTGAGCAATGGATGGAGGGCTATAATTTGCATTACAATGCAATTGTGGGTAAAAGTAGGTAGAAAATCTTACTAAAGAGAATTCCTATTCATGAATCGAGTAAAAGAGAGTACGTAGGTTCCGAAAGACACAATTCGATGTTAGGCATCATTATGTGGAGCGTGTATTTGTCATTCATTTTCTTTGTCCTACCGGAAATCTATCTACTCCAAGCCAAGCTATGTCAAAGGCGGAATTCAATCTCGGAACGGCAAAGTATAATGGTGCTAGGGTAGGTCAAGCAGGTAATCGGACTTGGTAGCTACTATTGAGTTTATTGAGTGACGTTTCTTTCTTTGTGGGTGGGACTTGTGAATGGGGCGGCTAGCTAGGTATGAGTACTAGGACAATTGTGAACCTTTTACTCTTTCTATTCTTATTTCTTCTTCTTTCTATTGTTATGCGTAGTCTAACCAAAGTAGTAAATAAAGACTTTCTTGATTGGGAATAGTCAAGAGTAGTTGTTTCTAACCAAACTATACTAACGTCACTATCTCACTCTACTGTTATATAATAAGAGGAAGTTAATAAAGAGTCAATATGTGGGTACAGTATAGAATTCATTTTTTCTATTGTTGAAGTTAATTCGAAAACTACAAGAAAGAAATGCTTAGTAGTAGAGAAAGTTAGGTCACAAAACTAGTACTAGTAAAGAGTGTTTATTCTCTCGTTCTCAACTTAGTCAAGATAATCTGTTAAATTCAGACTATTGCCTTGGATAAGCTACTCTCATCTCTCTACGAATTGAGTAATAGAAGAATGGTACTCACTCCTCTCTTGTGACCTTGTCAAGTATAACTCTATATGATATATGACTTTCTGTCTCTTCTTTTCTGGAACGAGGGAAGGTAGATCAGTTCGGACTAGGGGAAGTTACATATTAGTACGATAGGGCATTGGGGGGCGAGGTCTAACCTATATAGTTTATGCCTGAGGAAAGAAGCGACGTATTTTCTTTGAGGAGGTCAGACTAGTAATTCAAGCTTAGGTCTTGGTCGAGCAGGTAATCGGACTAAAGCTGAGTAAAGCAGGGAAAGCAGGTCGGTATAGACGTTGTCAGGTAGGGCTTATAGGTCATAGTTTCTTTGAAGAGTATCATATATTCTCATTTCTGAGAATGGATGGAAGAAAAGGCTTATGGGTAAGTGACAAAAGCATAACCAAAGTAGTAAGGAGTTGATGTCTTCTCATTAGCACATGGATTTGTCTTTGCTGCTTGCTTGATTCAGTAAATTCCTAAGTAATAGGTTGTGAAAGCAAAGTAGGCGGCTAGGTACGTACAATAGTAGGATAGGCAATAGATATAATAAGTAAAGTAGGGCTTGTTATAGACAAGAGTAGGTGTAAGCTTAAGAGAACGTTGCTATGGATGAGTTTCCGAGAAAGGCAATATTCTTGGGATAGGTATTTCTTGGCACTAACTAGGCTGGATAGGTTGACGACTTATTGGGGCAGGTAACTTGGGGAAGCTGAGGTAAGGCAAGGAGAATAGATATGATACGCAGTAGGAGTTGATGTATGACTAGCTTGTGAGGAGTCTCACCTTCCTAGGTGTTTTGGAAGTGAGGACAGTTAAGGAGGACTAGAGAGACTAGGTAAGTTGGGTACAGAGGGATTGGGCTGATTTTCAAACCATATTTCTGTATGAAATAATGATCTTGAACAACAGTAACAAACTCCAACTTTCTTTGGACGAATGCTCGATCTCAGTTTATTGTATGCAATGCCCCAAGAATTGAAGAATGTTCTGAGGCCACTATAATTAAGAAATCGTCATTCATGAGGGATCACAATAAGAATCATAAGGAACTGGATCTCGTGAACTAGGTTCTGCGTCAATGACTACTGCTGGTTCAACGGCTGCTACTGGGTTGAAGGAGCTAGAGTGAAGTTTTGCCGATTCTTTGGGGGCCCCCTTGCGAGATTGAGAATCAATATACTTTCTCTTCCCAAGGTAATGGATTTAGCTAACGAGAAAACTGTTCTCCTGACCTCCTGGACTAATTAGGCTTAGCAGCAGGAGGCTATCTCATCGTTTCCTATCTGCCCGGTGTAACGAAGGCAGTAGCCGCCAGTTATTGAGCTTGGGATACGAATCTTTTCTTTCTAGTTGAAATTACTTATTCGGGAAGCGAGCGCTTTGATGCTGACATGTTCACCTTGCTGCCTTTCCTTCTTTCGCCTAGTCTACGATACTAAATTACAGCTTCCTTCAGGACACTATCGGCCATGCAGCTGACACCTGTTATATATCAATTGTAATCCATGCACTAATGGAAAGATTAAAGGATGAATAAAGAAATAGTTGTAGGTTATCATGGTTCTCTATGTTTATTACTTCATAATTCCAATTAAAGGAAAGCATGAAGTAGGAAACTTTACTCAATCGGGGCCAACTTTCCATCATCTTTCTTTTGTGGAGGGGCATGTATATATGTGGTGGGGTAAAGAAGCTGTTAGGGGCGAGGGCAGCGGTTACATCCCGGCTTGCTTGCGAACTTCTTTACTTCTTTACCAATCCCTGTCGTTGTGATATGGGCTTCATAGCTGGGTGAATTATAATAATATAGAAAGAACCAGAGTACAAGAAAGAACTTCTTATACTACGTCATTACGTAATGAGTGTAAAGAGCAAGATAAAGTGAGAATCTCGATCACCACGTTCTCCTTCGTCAAGGAAGATAAGCCAACCTCCTTGAATAGCCTTCGGCAGGGTCCATGCAGATGGATGAGAAGGAGTGGGACCAAAGAAAATACGATGGTTTTTTTCCTCCACTCAACAGCTTAAAGTCTCTCATAGAGATAGAGCTTACTACTAGCTACTGGGATTAGATGGTTTTTCTTTCCAACCAATGGCTTTGAACTTGGGTTTGGAAGCCTTGCTTGGGTAGTAGTCTCATTGGGGCATTTTATAAGGAAGGATGAGAGGCAACCTATCTACGAAATTACTAGTGCAATGGATCACAAGACATTGGTCTACTCGTTCGCTTTCCCGACGCTACATTCTATGAGAACGTTGCTTAGCCGTCGTGCTTTGAACTAATCGCTTCGTGGGAGCTTTCTTCTTTTTCTAAAGATTTAATTCTGGAGTTTCTTTGTTATTAATTTTCTTTACCAAAAGCATGCATTTTATTTGTCCCTCCTTCTCTTCTTTGTTAAAGGAGCTGGTATATTCAGGTTAGCTATATGTTCTTCGGTTTGGTTAGAACTTATATCCACCATCTGGTATGGTATACAATGCCATACAACCAAAAAGTGTATTTTACATACCTGTACAGGTACCTTACTGTCACAAGTTCATTGAGCTTCTACAAAGGTATATTCAGCCTAGTGCATATAAGAAATTATCTTATTCTGAATTTCCAAATGCAACAATTTTTTCTTGATAAAGGTATCCGAACGTACATGTGTTGCTGGGTAGCCGAGCGTAAACATAGGCATCTCCTTGAGGTTGCTCGTGCCTTGCGTTTCCAAGCAAACCTCCCAATACAATTTTGGGGTTCATGCATTCTTACTGCCACTTATTTACGAAATGGTATCTCTACTCCTAATCTTTCAGGCAAAACACCACATGAACTTCTGGCACAAAACCTACTTATGAACATCTACGTGTCTTTGGTTGTCAATGTTATGCATATAATAATGATCCAAAACGCAAGAAGTTTGATGCACGAGCCCCCCGTTGTTTATTCATTGGCTATCCCTATGGGCAGCGTACAAAGTTTTTGATCTTGAAAATGGTACTATATTAACTAGTATAGATATGGAATTCCAAGAAAAAGTTTTTCCATTCAAAGTGCATGAGCAGTTCATAACTCACCGTGATAGTCACTCCCAATCTTTCATACCTCTTCCTCAGAGTGATACTTCCGAAGCCTCCACCACAAACACTCTTCTTCCACCTACTTTTAGTGAGACCTCTACTCTAATATTGTCCCCTAGCAATCTGTTGCTGCTCCTCGACGATCTTCTCGTCCACACAAACAACCATCACATCTTAAAGACTACATCTGTCACCAGGTTTATTCTAGTCCTGATTGCGCTTTATCTTGCTTCAATGAACAGCCTTCTTCAGGTTCGAAATATCCAATCTAAAACTATGTTTCATATGATCAACACTTTTCATTAGGAAAAGCCCTATATTATATAATGAGCATGAACCTAGAACATTTCATGAGGCAGTAAAGTTACCCCGCTAAGGAATCTTAAATAGATGCACTATAAAGGAAGAATACTTAGTCTTTGCAGGCTTTACCTCCAGGAAAAGGACCTATTGGCTGGGTCTGAAAGATCAAAGGCCGGGCTGATGGATCCGTTGAGCGATATAAAGCCCGACTTCTTGCTAAAGGCTATACACAAAAGGAAGGCTTTGATTATACCGACACCCCTGCCGGTTACGAAGTTGGTGACAGTTCGTTGCCTCCTCGCAGTTGCTTCCATTCGCCAGTAGAAGATAGTTCCTCTTTAGGTTGTTGAAATGATCGGGTTAGCGGTGGGGATAGAATGGTAGTCGAGTTATGTTTTCGATATGAACGAGCGGTTGTGGGTGTGATTGCTATTCTTGAAAGCTTCGTGGTTGTAAGTTCTCCCTAAATGCTCTGCAAGGGGTGCTCATATTGTCAAGTTTTCTTCCAACTCTTTAGAGTTGAGCTGTCTGTCCTTTTGGCATTTGCCTGTGAGAGTGCTTTCATTTAATTGGGCATTCCCAGTTCTTTAAAGTAAGAGTGGCATATTTCCACTCACCAGATAAGGCCGGAGTGTGGCATGCATGACGATCCTTGCCCTTCCTGCCAAAGCCTAATGTCGATCCACGCATTTTGGAGTGGTTGTCAGCCCACTTCTCTTCTCTATCATATCTATGACTTGTAGTTAGGGAGAACCTTCCTCTCACGAAAAAGAGTGTTTATTGAGGCCATCAGTCTACTAACCAAACAAGAAAGTGCTTGTCTTTGGTATTGCTTGTGACTAGAGAAAGTCAACATATAGTGCATTCACAGAAAGAACGAATATATATAGGCAGACAGAAAGAGAGATAATATAGGAATTTCTTGGGTCTTATCTTAACCTATTAGTAGTTGTTAGAGAAAGGAGAACAGGTAGGTGTTTATGTTAATGAATTGGAGTAATAGGCGACGTAAAATAGGCAATGGTGCTAGGGTAAGGAGGTCCAGCAATAGGGAGGGGCGAAAGAAATAAGCTGCCGGTAGTAGTCTCTGTTGGGTAAGCTACTGTTTATATAGCACTTTCTTTCTACTCTCTATTCGTTTCTTGATAATAGAGATGTATGTGTTTTATGAGGTAATTCAGTCAACGGTATGAGGACTAGGACTTAGGTAGGGCTGGCAATGAGTATCAATAGACTAACTCGAAAGAAAGCAGTAAAGAAAGGAAAGCAGTCCTAGGGAATTACCTGGGGCTGGATCTGAGGAAGAGTAGTTCTTGCCACGTATGAGTACGATAGAGAATGGTACGACTCGGTGATCAAGTAGATCAGTTCGGACTAGGGGGGATATAGTTACAGAAAAGGTCTACGCTTATCTAATGAGGAAAGTATGGCATTACCTGGTCTTCTACGATAGGGAAGATAGGCAATAGAGGGGGGCCTATACTTAAAAAGGAGTTGTTTTTGCTTAAGGACTAGGGCTAGGGACAGACATCTGGATAGGTTGTTTTAGCTAGCTAGGCATTTGCTTGTGATTAATACTTCTTCAGGTAGTTAGCTAGGCAAGTATGTATTCACAATGGTATAGGTTGAGTAGTACCGGTTTAGAAAGCTAAGTCAAGTATTTCAAGTATGCATGCGTGATAAGTCAAGCAAAACACCAGAGTATATATATAGTAAGATGGATTTTTTGATTTGTTAGAGGAGGGAGATGCGTATAGGTGTAATATGTGTATTTAATAGGACTAGAAAGAGGCATGTATGGTATAAGTAAGGAATAGGCTTTCACAGAAAGGCATGGAATAGCCAGGTAAGAAGATTCAATAGTATAGCACAGGAGAGTAAAAAGCAGTAAGTAGAGTAGAGGTATAAGCCCTGACAGAAAAGCTTTTTTTCGGGGCGCCTCATTGCTTTCAATAGTTCCTTTCTTTTCCAACACCCGATGGCTGGCTCTTTTTGAAGTAATAAGTACGCCCGGTCCATGCCTTCTAGTGTAGAGCCAGTAGACAGTTAGGCGGCTACTTGAAAGCTTACACAAGGTTAGCAATTCCTTTCTTTGCTTGGGTCCTTCGCCGTCTTACAAGAGAGGAAGTAGCCCTATCATACTCTTGCTTTGGAGCGAATGCTTCTTTCTAAGCCTAGGACTCTTGCCTCATTGATGGTCTTCCTTTAAGAAGTTCTGTGAGAAAGAGAATAAAGACACCGGGTTCATGTTTATTTCAACCTAACCTATCAGAGTGAGTCCTATTTGCTTCCTTTACTCGTACTCTTTGTATTCGAGTTTTCTCTTAGATAGATGAGCTTCTTCCTAGAATTCAGAAAGAATGTGAATTTTATTTCGATGAGAAAAGAATTATTTTAGTTTCATTTGCATTAGAGTGAGAAGTTTGAGAATTCCTCTTTGCTAGCTCACTTCTTAATGCATCCTTAGAATTACGAGTTAGTTGTTAGTTAATAAGTTATTATTGACCTTTTTGTGAATTATATCCTTTAATAGTGGAGTTTATTTGGACAGTTCATAAGCAAAGACTGGATGGATTCCGGGAATAGAGTTCACACTGCCTTCACTACCTGAAAGAGAGTCTTCATATGCAATGAAAGCTTTGCTAAAGTTTAAGGAAAGACGTTGAATAGGATAGGAAGAAGCTCAAGGTTTGGAGGAATCTCTCTCTAAAGGAAGGCTCTTATGTGATCACTAAATTCAACTTCCCTTGTTCCCCTTAAACCGTAAGCCGGGGTCGCTTTTAAAGCACTGGTTTTTACTTTTGCTGATGGTTGTTCTAATAATCCTTTGCCTATATCCTTTGATGCAATGAGAATTTTGACTAGTTTGCTTCCACTTTTTCTCATTTAATAAGAAATGCTTGCTGCTCGAAGTTACGATACAGCTGGTCGACGAGGGCATGTTGCATCTAAAATCAATGGAAGAAGATTACCAAATCTCCACCGAATCCAGAACGTGACAATTGGTCTCAGAGCCAGTGCTGTCGGGTCGGTTCTGTCGGAATCGACGGAGAGGGTCAAACATAAGAGCCGGGAGTTTTCGGGTGTTGCGAGTAGTTCGCCAGTAAAAATAAATAGCCGTGTGTCGGCACCAGCGAGTAACTACGGCACGTTACGAGCCAGGAAGAGGAAGAGCTGCCGATTGTGTGCAGTCGGGGACTGTGAAGAAGGCTGAAGACTTGTAGGAGGCTTACTGGACGTCGGGCGACCCAGTCACAGCCATGGATTTCGCAGGTACGACTGGTGGTTTTAAGAAGTTAAACAACACCAACTATATATATTGGAAAGCCTGCATAGAGTCCTCTCTACAAGGACAGGACCTCTGGGAGGTGGTAGGCGGGTCAGAGACGACTCTGCCAAAGGTCGCAACCGAAGAAATAGAAACTACCAGTGACCCAAAGACCAAAGAAAAGAAAGCTCTGGCCGCGGAGAATGAGGCTCTGCAGAAATGGCGTATTAAAGCCGGGAAGGCAATGTATGTACACTCCATCTGTTGAGGAAGAACTGCTTGAGTACATCAGAGAAGCGGTTAGGAACTGAATTTTGCATATATTTCGAGGGAACGATATAGCCGGATAGCGATGACCTTACCAGCCCGTTAGAGACTTCTTTCACTGGATAGATAGAGATTCCCCCTTCACCAGCTAACAAGGACCACTTGACGGGCAACTGCTGAGTTCAATTCAGACTTTTCAAGGCAGATTGATATCTATATAAACTGAGATAATAAAGACAAGAAAAAGAATCTGACCTTAATAATAGGTACACTACTACTCGGCAGGCACTATCGGGCACGTCGTCAGAAATTCGACTTGTCAATTCTTGGTATCAGACTCACTCGTCAATTCTTTTTTATTTCATTTTGAACTGATCAGATGTGATCAGTAGTCTCATTCATCCGTGTAAGAATTTGGAATTCCTCTTCCAACTCGTCCCAGAATTGGCGTTATGGCAAAGAACAAGAAGAAAAATACAGAAGAAATTTGTCCAATAGTAACAAAAGGTGCCTCTACAGGTTGACATCCGATCCAACCTAGTAGTAAGCAATCTGCCAAAAGCAACCAAAATATTCCTTGGTAAATGGGTCGAAAACTTGAACTACGTACATACATATTTTTAAAAAAAGGTAAAGCCAAGAGAGATATAAAAACTAGTGCTATTGCGGCTACACCTCCCGCTTTGTCAGGTATACTGCGAAGAATGGCATAGATCGGTAGGAAATACCATTCCGGCACAATATGAGGCGGGGTGGACATCGGATTAGCAGGTATATAATTGTCGGGATGCCCCAAAACATTAGGAGCATAAAAAATTAAAATGGAAAAAAAGATAGCAAAAGCTACCCAACCTACTAGATCCTTTACATAGAAATAAGGGTAAAAAGTAATTTTATCCATCTCTGAATGTACACCCAATGGATTATTTGATCCATATTGATGCAATGCGGCTAGATGAAGAAGACTGGCGCCTGCTAAAATAAAGGGGAGTAAATAATGAAGACTAAAAAAACGATTTAAGGTGGCATTGTCCACGGAGAACCCACCCCAAAGCCAAGTCACTATGGTATCTCCTACTACAGGTATGGCGCTAGCTAAGCTTGTAATTACTGTAGCTCCCCAAAAGCTCATCTGACCCCAAGGTAGTACGTATCCTATAAAAGCTGTCACAATCATTAAGAGGAATATGACAACTCCGATACACCAAACCAATTCCCTAGGACTGCTATAACTCGCATAATATAGACCACGAAAAATATGAAGGTAAACCACAATGAAAAACATACTTGCCCCATTAGCATGCATATAACGTAGCAACCAGCCCCCTTCCACATCTCTCATAATGTGTTCGACGCTGTTGAAAGCTAGATCAACATGGGGTGTGTAATGCATAGCTAAAAAAACGCCAGTCGCTATCTGAATGACTAAACAAAGACCAGCTAACGAACCGAACCCCCACCAATAACTCAGATTGCTCGGGGTTGGATAATCTATCAAATGCTGGTTCAGTGTGGAGGCTAGAGGTTGTTTGAGAATAGAGAATCGTTGGTTCCTTAGAGTCATTTCTCTTTTCTATCGTCAAGTACTCAGTCTCCCCTCTCGGAAAGGAGAGAATTTCATGAGAGTCACTCAGAAACCGACGTTCGAGTTCATATGAGATTGGCGTGGGTTCTACCAACGAAACGTTGAACTTGATGTATGAAACGTAGGCGCTCCGACGGAACAACATACACTATATATGATAAACGGAGATTTTCCAGTTTGACGAAACTATAAGAAAAAATAATAAAGAACTATAAGAAACAATAATAAAGAGAAACGAGAGAGGTGAAGAAGGGCAGTGAGGGCGTAGCTTGCACATCTGTTTCAAATCAGTGAAGACTAGGAGGAAATGAGGGACATACTGCCCTGCAACCGGTCTTGAATGGCTTGAGTTAATTGTTTGCTGAGCCAACAGAGTGACCTCCTAGGAGGACAATAGACCACTACCCTTACTACCAGGCACTAAACCTGTCAAAAAAAGGCCCTCTAGATATTCTTATTTTAATAAACTTTAAATTGAGAAAATCATAGAGGAATTACAGCAGAAATCATTCATTCAACCTTCCACCAGCCCATTTGCCCAGTGCTGTTAGTGAAAAAGAAGGCGCGGAGCGTTGGAGGCTTTGCATTGACTATAGGCAGTTGAATACAAGTACAGTTAAAAACAAGTACCTTATACCAATCATTGATGATCTTTTGGATGAATTACATGGGGCAAGGTACTTCTCTAAGATAGACCTCAGATCTGGGTACCATCAGATCAGGATGAGTGAGGCCGCTAAGGTGTACAAAACTGCTTTCATAACCCAGGCACTATGAGTTCACTGTCATGCCTTTTGGGCTAACCAATGCTCCAGCAACCCTCCAGTCATTAATGAATGAGGCCGGAAGTTTGTGTTGGTATTCTTTGAATATATTCTGGTTTCTAGCAAAAGTCTGGAAGAGCATGCTGAGCATTTGAGATTGGCTATGGAGGTTTCAAAGAAAATAAACTTTGTGCTAAGAAAGAGGAGCAAGTGTGAGTTTGGGGCCACACAAATAGAGTATTTGGGGCATGTGATATCTAGAGAAGGAGTGGCAACTGACCCAAAGAAGATAGAAGTAATGAGTCAGTGGCCTGTACCCAGAAATGTGAAGGAATTTAGGGGGCTTGACTGAATATTCAATAAAATTGATTCCAAATTATGGAGTCATAGCAAAGCCCCTTACGGATCAGCTTAGAAAGGAAGAATTCATTCAACTGGAGATGAGGAAGCAGGCCAAGCGACAAACTCAAAGAGGCAATGATCACTGCCCCCCCAGTCCTGGCAATGCCAGACTTTGGATGAATTAAAGGCTCAGATGGCACAGATGCAACTAGACATAAGTGTGAGAGCTCATGAGGAGGCTGAAAGGAGTCTTAGGCGAGAGGCTGCCATGCAAGAAAGGTTCAGGCCATGAACGAGCAATTCAACGCAATCAAGCAGCAATGGGCTGTTTCTTCCAACAAAGAGACTGAGGAGAGATTGGCAAGGTTGGAGGCTAGGTGTTATAAGCAGCCAAGAGACAATCAAGACTCACCTCCCTTTGTTCTAACTCCAAGTGAACCTGAAAGCTCAGGTAATGCTTCATTTAGAGATAATGCCTCAAATGATGATAGGAATAGAGGTAGAAGAGATCCAAGAGTAAAAGGACTTAAGCAATAATTTCCTTGTTTTGATGGGGAAGACCCAGATGATTGGATCTCCAAGTGCCATTACTACTTTGAACTAATCCCAACCCGAGAATAAAACGGTACAAGCTGTATTGAATTTGAAAGGGGCTGCCAGTGAATGGTATAGGGGTGATAATGTATCAAATGATCACCCATCTTGGCTTAGTGGAATTGGTGAAAAGAAGATTCTCAGATAGTGAGAACATGAGTGCCTTTGATGAGTTAAGGAAACTGTACCAGACTCACACTGTCAAAGAGTACATGCAAAGGTTTGAATGAAAAGGTGAAAACTAGTAGTAAGGGAAAGAGGACTTCGAGACGGAAAAGGAAGCACTCGAAACCCGACAACACACTATATATGAGAAAATTTCAATCCAAAATCACTAAAAAACTACACTATATATGTATTTGTTTATGCAAGCACAGATAGAACGGAAACAGCCAATGGTTAAGCACGAACTTAGATTGCCGACCAGACCCACTATGAGCCTAGGAACATAAAGAGGCATTACTCTTAGTACTCTATTAAACAGGGAGGGGTCTACTCATCTTTCTTGGGCTTGGTAGGATTCGGCAAAGCGTTCAGACTTCGCCTGCTTACTTCATTGAACAGCTCTAAACGAGGCCGCTAAGGAAGGGGAAAGAGCAAATTCACTACTAAACCCGCACGCATGAATGACCTTTGTTCCTCCGGTCAATGCCTATCTATCCCGCTATCTCGTGTCCCATAACCATATCCCTATTTTCCTTTGTCCTTTGATCATTGTCTATTTCTTTCTCTCTCGAATTGAGAGTGTTCAATGTTCCGAAGTGTAGCGAGATGAATATAAGTCTAAAGAAAAAAGAAGAACAATGATAGTTTCTAGTCAAGAAAATTCTATGCGGGTAGGATAGATAGAATTAAGAAATCTAGCTAGATAACTAATGGAAAGGTAGGCTTTAAGTAAGGCTTGGATAAACTAGGCGCGGAGCGAGGCATTTATCCCAAAGCAAGTAGCCGGATTGCATTCAAAAAGTCAAATACTAATATTTCTTAATACCATATAAAGTGAATGTAATAATATTCGATGCTAGATGCTTGGCATATGACCTGTCAGTCTGTCTTGACAATTGAAGCACCTCTCTCTGGCAAGCTCTCGCTTTCAGTCATCATTTTATACACAAGATGTAGTTCTGTTCTCTGTATTTCTCATGCTTTGTCCATCTGTCTTATTAGTCAAATTGAAGTTGAAGTAAGCAATTAAGATCTAATTAAGGCAGTTCAAGCTTATAGAATAGAAGCACGTACTTGTGTAGTTTATTAAGGATGAATTAGTCTTTGAGCCCAGGTTTGAAGATCTGCTTACTCCATAGCAAGCATGCAAGAGTCAATTTTTAAAAGAGAGAAGCTCTTTCTCTCACAACTTTGAGCTCAACGAACGGGGAAAATGCATAATTTTCAATTGAACTTAGTAGCTTTCAATTTATTCCCTTCAGTAAAAATGTCCCTTCGTCTTTCTTTTTCCAATTTATGTAGGATTAAGTTGAGCATTAAATTCCAAGTATTGAAATAGCCTGACAGCAGCTACGTTATTATAAAGGCTACTACCTAATGACAGAAATTAGACTACCCCGCCACCTTGAAGAGTTACTCAAAGTATTAGACCAGCGGATTCAGTTTATTAATTCTTTATTCTGAAATAATAAGAAGAGCTTAGAAAAAAGCAAGAAATCAATCTGTACCTCTTCCTTTGCTCCTTCCATTCTTCCACTTTCCTACGGGTGCATTGCTTAATTAGTGGTCTTTCTGCTTCGTTAGTAGCGGTTCCTTCTGATCCCGTCTGAAAAACCCGGCGAAGCACTGCTTTCTCCATCAGAGCTGCTTGAGGACTTATATTATAGGAAGTATGGACCCAGGGCAGTACCGTATGTGGCTTTCAACCTCATGTGGTACTGGGTGGGGGGTAACCCCTCAAAAGAGCTTCCTTTCAAGACCTTTGTGTCTTTAACACGTACCGGTCTCGATTTAGACCTCCTTTCTATAGAAATAGAATAAGATTAGGACGGACTACTCCACTCCACTGGTGAGTGGTTAAGCTCTTTCTTTGCGTTTATTCGCTATATAAACTAGACAAGCTCTTATTGGTGTGGCCGAAAGGTCCCAACCCAAAGTGACCTCGAAGACCATTCACATAAGAGGATATCGCCCGAAAGTGTTTGAACCGTCTTCATCTATGATCGAGGCTTATATTTCAAGGAAAATCCAAGTGGTTTATAGCGGATAGCAGGACTGTCAAAAGTTGATTGATGATTACTCTTGGGCAGGTAAGGGAAGTTTCGCAGTCAAATAGTTGATTGAACAGACCTACGAGTTCATTCACGAGCCTATGATTGGTGGAATTCTTTTTTTTCATATAGAATCTATTCTGTTACCCTACTGGTACCTTTCCTTGTCTACTGAAGAAGCTTGCCTCTCCTATCACAGCCAACCCAGTTGAATACATCATCATATAATGATACCTTCCAGACTGAATAGATAGAATTTACTAATAGCCTTGATAACACTTAAGACGCGTAATCAGCTGAAAGCATATAGAGAACTTGACTTACTTTCCTACTTGAATGCCTGCTTTTTACTACTTTCAAGCTGGCTTGGCTCTCAGACCAATTAACTTGACACCTTTTCCCTTCGTTCTCGTACTTTCACTGTAAGACTTACTACTTCTACTACTGATCTACGGATGGATTTTTCCCTATTGCCAATGGAAGAGGAATATTTCGCTCTTATAGCCAATGATACATGGGGCCTTCCTTATCTGTTCACTTCATCTCCCCTCCCACAAGTATAAAACATTCCAAACCAAGGGCTATTGCCAGGTGAAGAAAAGTCCGATATGGATGGATTACCTTTTTATGAAGGATAAGTCTCTGGCTGGAACTGACTGAACTGAATGTATAGCGTCAAGATAAGAAGCACGGTAGTCGAAGATGTACGTACCTTGTGGGATACAAGTAGACCAGACCAATGATGAAAAGCATAGATACGAGCATGGCCTGCCTGTCTCAAAAGCAGGTTTTCTGTGGAAGCAGGAAGAAAAGTGGTACAAAAAATAACCAAATATCATAGAAGAAGTCTTGTTAATGTCGTGAATAAGAACTTGTCAACGTGATAGATAGACTTCGTAAAAATAAAAGATAAGAAAAAACGAAGCGTATCCCGGAAGGAGAGTTTCTTTAGTGGGGTCACAAAGAGCTTATTTTTGCTCTGTTCCCGCCCGAGGCATGCTTTTCTAGAGAGGTGTAAGGCTAGCTTTCAAACAATGTCTGCAGAAACATCTATCTAAATTCTCACACGTAGTGGCACCCCATTTTCTTGGTCTTTTTCTTGCACCAGGCTTGCTTTGCTTACCTAGGAAACAAGTCCAAGATAGGATATGCTTTCAAACTGGCCTGCGTAAGGCACTTTCAAAAGCTTGATCCCACTCCCTGGATTGGCTAAATAACCTTCTTTCTTTACTCTCGTTCGACGGGACAGTCATTCTATATAGCCACTGCTTTAAAACCAACCTACTATGCCTAGAGCCTCATTGGAGTGTGTGAAGCAGATTGGAAGGATGGGAGAGAAAAACGGTACTAGGCTTTCTACCAAGGGTGAACCATAAATCGCTGAGATCGAGCCAGGTTGAACAGATCAAGGATCCCTCTCTCTAAAGGAATGGCTCACTCAAACCGGGGAACAAAGCCCGGCAACTAAAGAATGGAAAGCAGGGGATTTTTATTTACCCATGAAGAAGAAAAGGCGAAGCCGATCACTCGAAACGAACTACATCACCCGACCCAATCTCAAAAAAATAGAAGTAAAAGCAAGTACGAACGTGAAAAGATGCTTTCTCATTTGAACCGAAAAAGCTTTATTCTAGGGGGAGTTCTTCCAATCACTTTCGAAATAGGCTAATACTATTATTTCCACTGGATGGATCGATGGGATGGATAGAGAGAGTGCCCTTCTCCTCTCTTGCTTGTCCGAAAAAAGGTCTCCAATCCACTGACTAGCAGCGGGATAGTTTGGAGGAAAGAATCGCTATGAATTCGAAGACAGTAGCACCCAGCGAGTGTAATGGAAATGAAACGAGCCAGAAAGCGAGTAGGAGAGAATTCTGCCCAGCGTTTAGGGTCTTCAGAAGAGGAAGAGCTTCACCGGGCTAAACTTATTTTTTATCCCTCCCCCGGAGAAAGTAGCCCAAGGGAATCTGGTAGCGGAGACACCATCGACTGACGAAGGAGGAAAAGGGGTATTACATGGTATCATAAATGAAGAAGTTCGTCAATTCATAAGTTTCTTCTTCCCTAAGACCACTACCCCTAATTGCTTCTTGGATCCGCCTAACGGCGATAGAGCGTAGGGTGCTGAAATAGAGTAAATTGATATTGAATTCATTGAGGATGATTTTCCTAATACTAATATTGGTTAAAAAAAAGCAAATCTTGGACGGTACAAGATTTATAAGACGGTACTCTACCTAACTTGACAGCAAAAGAGGATGCTTTTCCTATGCCTGTTGAGGATAGTGGGAGTGACCAAAGAAATAGGGGGAGTGTTCCACTAGATGGCTCGCTGGAAAGAGAATTACGTAGAAGTGAACGTGTACTCAAAAAAGGCTGCCAACCTTACTGGTCAAGTTGGAACCGACTTCATCAAAAACCTTCAAGTCAAGCCCATATGCATTTTGGAAGAAATAAGTAAAGTAAGCACAGATAAAGGAAATTTCATATAGGGACAAGCATATCACCTCATTAGCTATACCACAAGAGCTCAGTCGTGCTTGCTTCGATTATCTAAAGGTATCGGAAAGGAGGAACAGACAATAAAAGAAAGACTTTCGGTTCCGCTCGCTCGTTCCACTTACGTTCCACTCGTTGGTAAAAAAAAGAGACTTATCCAAAGATCGAACACTTTGGATGCATGGTAGATTAATTAGGTCGTTCCAAACTTATAAAGGAGGCGTATGAATTTCTAGAAAACATGCCGAACGATCTATAACTGACTTTTGCAAGTTAACGGTCACGTATGAGGGGGAATCTAACACTGGTTCCACTATCAATTTAAGCCTTGGCCCTGCCATTACAGTATCCAATGAAAAGGGTGTGCTTGACCCTGGATTTCCTGAGGCTTTATTGCATATGATAGTTAAGGGAACAAGCCCGTCTTCTGCTTCACTTGAAACTGTGGAAGCAATTATTGTTAGAGTATATATGGTTGGGGATAGTCCTGAGAAGGATCCATTAACCGAAAAGGATTTACAAATTCGATTTGATCAACTACTCCAGGATTCAGAAATTGTCTTGCCTGAGAGCATAGCTGTTTCCAGTGTTACTAGTTCTAGATCTTTCAGATCTAGACGATCCAACAAAGCAAGATCGGATATTATCACGAAGATTCGATCAGATTCAAAGAAAGCGTTGCAGCGCTTTCTTGTTGCTGATATTGAAACTATTCTTAATGAAAAAAAAGAGCATGTGGCTTATGCTGTTGGGGTAATGAAAGTTGACCCAGAGGACGAGGGTTGGTGCTATAGTTTCTTGGTTTAGTGAAGATTAATGGAGAATGACTTTGAAAGGAGAAGCGCGCTTATTCTAACACGATTTATCGAGTACTTAGTGTCTCGTGCTATAAATCCAAGAAAACCATATAAACTAATATATTTCCACAACGGTTCGATGGCATATTACTAATTCGCCATTTGATTATCCATCACACTTACAGGCTTAAACCAATGATGAGGAATAACGAACTTTACGAATTAAAAGTATATTCTGATAAAAACAAGCAGTTCACTTTTCGTGACTCATTGAAACGGGAGTCTGAATACACTTGCTGCTAGTCTTTGCCCTGAGCTGGGTAGTAAATTCGAAATGGATCACTCTCAAGTTGGACTACATAATTTGCTTGAGAGGAAGGTTGAATTGGTTGGATATATGAAACAGGACGTTCGCTTGCTCGGTGGTATCATGTATAAAGCTCAACATATCTACTGGGGACTCTTCCATATAGATATAGTAACTAAAATGACATCTGCATCACTAGCACTGTCTATCTTTAGGCAAAGCTTTTATGATCCAATGCGAAATCCTATTTCTATTTAAAATGGCAATGTAGATAGTTTCATTCGTGGTGGGTACTACGGTGGTCATACCGATGTATATAAACCAAGGGGTGAGAATCTCTACTACTATGACATAAACTCATTGTACCCTTACCTTACGTTATGAAGAATTATCCAATGCCCATTGGTAAGCCAAAATGGTATAAGAAACTGCATATGAAAGAGCTCAATAATTTATTTGGATTTCTCGATGCTTATGTTGTATGTCCAGAAGATATTCAGGATAACCCTTTCTTGCCGTACAAAGGGAAAGATAGCACATTGATATTTGGTACAGGGGCATTTCGAGGTGTCTACTTCTCAGAAGAATTGAAGTACGCTAAATCCATTGGGTATGAAGTCTTTTTGATTAGAGGGTATCTGGGTGAAGGCCTATTTAATAGTTATATTACAGAGCTATATGATAAAAGATTGAATGCCAAGAAAGAAGGAAATGATGGGTTATCATACGTGTATAAAATACTAATGAATTCACTTTATGGTCGGTTCGGAATAAACCCTCGGTGTTCAATCACGGAAATATTGACCAAAGATCAATATCATGAAAAATTGAAAAAGAAAGGGTTTACGTGCCGTCGGCCCTGAATTATTTATTTGCAGCTATCAAGAGGATGCATCGAAGTCTGAAGATTTTGTACCCCCTCGCAACGCTGCTGTTCAAATAGCCGCAGCCATTTCGGCTTATGGAAGGATATATATGCATCCCTTTCTCAAAAACAAAGATGATTGTTACTATACAGACACCGATTCTGTCGTTCTAGGTTCTCCTCTCCCAGAGGATGTTATATCCGCTGATGAGTTAGGTAAGTTTCAACTAGTATATCAAGTGATTGATGGGGTTTTCCACGCACCTAAAAGCTACGGTCTAACAGTGGAACGACACAACGGTGTTCGAGAGGAGGTAGTGGTCCGGAGCGCTCAAAAGGCATGTTGACAAGAAATGGTTTGAGGACCAATATCTAAATCCATCTCAAAAAAAGGTATGGGTTGTGGTCGCGATTTGAAACAATTATATATCAAAGAAAATGGAAGCAATCATACACTGGCTATGAGCAAGTCTACCAAAAGAGATAAAGTATATGATAGTAATGATAAGTGGATTGGTACTAAACCAGTTGTACTCGAGTTGAAATCAACTGAGGATAATATGGTTGTCGTATCACTTACGTATAAAATTCTGAATGAAAGAACTTATGCAAATGATAAGCAAAAAGGATCGTTTGAGAAACAAAACGGATCTAATGAGAAACAAAACACATATACTGAAATAGTCAAAACAACACATCAGAACAAAGTAAGCAAAAGAATCATCAGAAGATTCAAACCACCTTACTTTGTAAGCAAAAGACTAAGAATGAAGCTACCTTACATTGTAAGCAAAAGACAAAGAATCAGAAGAAGAACCAAACATGCTTTCAAGGAGGTACATTAAACCCCATAGGAGCTCAAGAGCCTGGAGAATTTCTACTGGATATTTTTGGGCAGGTAAAAAAGGTACAAAGTTTCAAGAACAATTGCAGCAAATCTTGCCTACTACTGTGGAAGACTTGCCCCATCCACATTCTCAGGAATGGGCATTGGTACCAATATATCGGTACAGAGTTCTCTTCAGCCTTTCCTGAGCCTGGAGATGATCCACTTAGTCCGGTAGATGAAGGCACATATGATCCATTGGAAGAGGAGCTGATCTTGCCATGTGAGATATAAAGGGTATGTCATTAGAGAGGTTGCAAATCCAACTCATTGTGATGTGGGTCCTTACCACTTCTTCGGTGAGACCCACTTCTAGAGTTATACGAGCTACTACATACCGGTGTCATACAGTCTGAGATCACAATGGTTTTTTTCTTCTTTTTTATTTATTAATTCTGGTTCAATAATTACCTCAAAAAGGTATAGTACGAACATAAGGTGATCCATGTTAGGTTGCACGAATCACACAATAGGAAAGCGGTACCGATATGGGTCTCTTTTGGCCCGCAGTACATAAAAAACCACTTTTCATTTTCACATCATTGAACATAGAAAATAATTAGAAAGAACGTTGCATCAAAGAAAGAGAACAACTAACCATAACCCACTATATTAAGGTCTGGACGGTTATCCTTTTCAAACCAAGATTTTCAACCATGACGTGCATACCAACTTTGATGTGATGCCGAATCCAATACCAGTTGGGAAGAATTCGAGGAAATGCAGAGGAGATTCCCAGATCTTGCGGCCGGACATCTCCAGCTAAAAATTCTATCATGAAATCAAAAAGTACCATTTTAGTTATTGCTGAACATAATATACGCAGATGTTTCATAATAATATAGGAAAGCGCTTATACATGGTTTCGTCATCACCCTTTAGAAGGTGCTTTTAGAGCATGCCACAGTAGAATTTGGCAGATTGTACAATAGTGGATTAGGTCCTGTACCAGAAAATTCTCTTATATAAAGATCCAAAGCGGTTATGCTTTCCACTGGTATAGTTCAATAATCGTTCGATTCGCTTTTTCAATGTTACTCTTTCCGGTATAAAAAACCCCTACCCTACTAAACCTAACCTGGGTGGTTTTATCGCGTAGCCTGGTTACCCGACGTCCCGGGCAGTATATGACAGTACCAAGCCTTACTTATTTGGTGCATCTTTTGAACTGCTGTGGAGTTTTTAATGTTATTTTTTCAAGGTTTTGTTTGGTTCGACAACACCATGCATACCCTGGTTCCAACAAACACAAGTGCGCAAAACCCTGATTAGTACCATTAGACGTAATACCTAACCACACCCAAAATCCCTATTGTACTAAGGTCCCATCTCTAGCATAAGGTGATGGCCATAAAATAGAATTCTGACTCTTGAAAAAACCCACAGCAGAATCAAAATCCCTCAAAATAAGAAGAGTCCTCATCTTCCAATTTGTTCTCATAACTCGGTGCATTTTCGTTCCCGTTCATCAAAAAAGATAGTGCCCTGCATTGTTTCAAAAAACATAGCTATGTGCTAGCACGAAGTTTTTTCGAAACTTCATTCAGAAAGTTGTTAAAACCCTAGAAACATGGAAATATGCTTGTATCCCTTCCTTACACCCTTTCCATGTTCATCATAACATGCCAAACTATGAAACTACCATTCGTTTCTACTTTATCTTCTCTATGAAAAGATAAGGACCAGGACTGGTTTAGGCAGCAATTCTTTAGAAAAATAATACTAAAAAAAAGTAGAAGTACAATGCGCTTTCCTTTTTTTTGGGGGTAGGTGCAAAAAATATGTACCCGGATACCTTCATCTAATGAGGAAATCAAGGTAAGTTGAGATATGGATACTACATCAAAACCATACTGAGTCTGTGAGCAGGAGCTCCAGTATAGCTTCCGAGTTCCTATCTCCTACAAATTAAATTGAGAAAGCCGAAACTCTCACCAGAAAGAGAAAAAGCAAATAAATAAATAGGGTGTCCGTCCAGAGCTGGTCTGACTGAAGGGGCGAGGCTAATATGCTGACTCGAGTAGGAGCCGTAGCTGAAAAAAAACATAGGCTATTTTTCTTGCCTGAGATCCTGCTGGCATTGAATAAGAAGAAACCAGGGAAAACCATACTTTTTTCAGAAGAGGGAGTATTCTAGGAAAATCAAAGCCTCTTTTCAGCCTTTCCCTTTTGAATTATGGTCTTTGAGCGGCCGAAGATTTAATTGAGTTGACCGGGACAAGCTTTTTAGATAAAGAATCTCTGAGTTGGCTAAGCTAAGGGTTATCTTGTGACTTAAGCCTCCCCTACTAAGTGCAACCATCCTATCATCTTGCTATGAAATAAAATACTGAATCACATCTGCAAAACTGCCCAACGAAAGCCCACAACCTTGGGGAGCTAGGAAGGCGGATAGATAAATCTTGCAGGGCCAAAAGCTTCGGGATGGCTCATCCATCGAGGGCGGACGGTCAACAAGCTAGGGAAAGACAGTCCAGTGTGGAAACCTTGCTTTCTGTAGAAGTTCTATTTCTTCCCCTATTCTAATAAATAAGGCGGCGCGAGATCCTTTAGACAAGAAGAAGGAATTCCTTTAGGCAATGATAAGGTATTTCCTGCTACGCAAGGATAGAGAGATCCCAACCATAGGGAAATGAGCAGGTTAGGCTAAGATGAAAGCAAGGAGAGTGGGAAAGCCAATTAATAGTACCTCCAGGACCGGGGAGTCCTATCATTACTAGGTCGCGTGCCAAAATATCTAGTGCCACTGGGAACCAAAACAACACGCTAGCCCCAAAAAAGAAATCCAAGATAAATATCAAAAAGATATGCTTGCCGAAACCAAAAGAACAATGAACACCACTAGACTTGCGAGTTGACCTCATTTCCAGCCGAACCATAATTTCTCCAACTTCAACACTCCTCAAAATGAGACTCATGCAAATCCTAGTCCCGAACAGCCCATGCAGCATCTTGAAATTGGTTTTCCAAATTCACTTACCCTTCACCAAAATCATCATCTTTTTATCGACCTAGCGAAAGTGCAGAATGGCGCGGGCTATAGCTCTACTCTAAGTTTACTGACTGTATGTAGAACGTTTTTCTTCTTCCCATTCTGCTGGCGCATTTCACTACTTCAAGTACGTTTTTCAAGAAGCTGTCCCATTCATATAAAATAATGGCCCAAGCGGGAGGACGGGGAAGGGACGGTCTTCATCGACAGCGATCGCTGAAGGAAGTTCTTATTAAGTCACACTCTTCATCACACTTCTAATGATAAAGTACGTGCCCAGTTGGGAATCTATTCGTCCCTGTGTGTTGGCTTAGCTCGGTTCGGAATAAAGAAGAAGGTAAAATGGAGAATGCTTGCTCACCTCAGCAGGAGTAGTTAATCAGAATGAAGTAGAGCTCTAGCAATTCAATAGAGAGATACTAAATCCAAGATCTTGGCCCACCATTTCTATTATAAAGTGGAGCTTTCCCACCAACATAGCTCCCCCATAAATAATCATCAATAGAGTCAAAGGTACGTACTGTCTTTCTTGCATAATCATGTGAAGTGTGCGGTGAAGTCATATATAAGGAAGGAGTGAGATTTTCTACGGGCAGGGTACGAGATCAATGCAGAAGTGCGATTTGGAAATGCTGGAAATCTACTCGTAAATAGAGTTCTTTCCTTCTTTTCCCCTAGCTGCTGGAACTAAAGGATGTGCTTTTTTGAAAAGTGCCGACTTATCCTTTCTGCCAACAAATAATTGCTTGCCGACCTAATTATGCTTCTATTCCTTATAGCTTTTTAAGGGCTTGTGTAGCTGAAATTCTTGGTAGGAATAAAAAAACCTCATTCTAAACGTTTTATAGATTCCATCCATAATTACTTTTCTTTTCTTCAATTTGATATGTTGTGGACTCTTTAATTCAATTATATATAGGTAAAGGAAAGATAAGCAGCAGTACTGGATGCGCAATGACCAACCACCATACCGATATGTATGTACCGGTCATAGCATATAGTTTGCCGAATCTTTTCACTCTTGGTAGATCTATGAAAAACTAACTAGCCGTACCATTTGAAAAAAGCAAGAGCCATCCAGCTGCACTGACAACCTCAAAGTCAGGCAGGCGCGAGTAATAAAGAACTTTGAAAGGCTGTTTGTTTTTGGTGTTACTTATGAAGCGGGGACTCATTTGTACACATATTTCAGGCATCTCAGGTGAGTTATCGATATGAAGGTCATTAATTCACACCTTTTTATAACTCGCATATTAATTTTGATCTGGTAGACATACATATAGCTTGAATTTTCAGAGAGTGAACAGATTGATACATGTCATGTTTGAATTTGATACCCAGCTAACCCTGATGGCAATAATCACCATGACGTTATTTCTACGCACGAACATGCACCGTGATTCGGTGGGGAGGGGGGGACAGAGTCGTGCTACGACCCATTCGAGGAGATGTGGGATGATCTGGACGTCGTCGTTGATTTTGCCGTCGCGGACATCGAAGGACCTAGCAGCTGCTGATGGTGCCTTGGACGGACAAGCAGGGCCCACTTCATTCAAGAGGAGATTGAACGAAACCAAAGACGTGATGCCCGAAAGAGTTACTGGTGAATGCTATCAGGTATCAAAAGGGATACATATTACGTTACTACCAACAGTGGGAGAGCCTACATTACTCTAGAATGATAGATGTGCAGCGCATTCTGTAAGGCCTTCAACTAATTCTTCAGCAACTCATTCTCGTTCAGGAAAAGCGTTGACCTCATCTACCGAACAGAAAAAAAGCGAAGCTAGTCCTTTTCGGAGTAGGAGCAGTTAGGATAGGGTCCATCCCCTTCTTTCTCTGGTTTCAAAACCCCAACCGGTAACCAAAACAAGCCAGCTTCGGTAGTATTAGTAGCTTCAAGGGAATTTAGAGTATGTCTATTGAATAATAAAGCATTCAATGTATGAACTCAACCTATGTGAAAGAGCTTGAACAATGAAGTGAAAGCTCGTTGCTAGCTCTTTGGGTGCTTTCGCCTTCAAGCTATCAGCTCAATCTTGAAACCAAAAGCTATGAACCGGGTTCTTCTTCTTCGAATAGAAGCTCTAGATCGAATTGAATAGATGTCCTATCAGGATTCAAAGGAGTTGGTCTCGGCTGGGAATATTGGTTGGCTAGATACCACCTTCCCTGGAACAGCCACATAGCATAGATAGGTTATGAAACTGAAAGAAGTAAGTTTTCCTTTCCTACACAAGTAATGAAAAAAGGCCTATGCTTAAGTAGTGCTAGCTTTGTTTGCAAGATTTCCCTCTTCTCTTGCCAAGTATTCTGACTGAGTTGGCGCTTCACAAGCGAGAGGTTTCACAAATGGATCCGAGAATTCTTTGACTAAGTCCGCCTTTTCTCCTGCTTTCCTTCCTGGATAAGGAAAGAATTATCAAGGTCTTGAACTGAATGAAGCTGACCATGCCTTTGTGAGGAATTTCTTTTCTCCTATACTTCCCTCTGGCGGGCGGGCGCTTGGCTGGCCTACCTTTCGTGCTTGTGGGCACTTGTAGACTCTATAAAAGAAAGACAATTCCTTCTTCTTTATTATTAGAATGAGACCTACTAGTATTTGATGCAAAGCTGGATTCGCCCTCATCAAAGAAGTAGACCCATTTATCCATGCTTTGAGAAGTTGAAGTAGGGCCCCACCCCAAGAAGCAAAGACAAAGCAATAACATCCCTACTACCAAGTTAACAAAAAGTAGACTCTCTTTGAGAGAAGTAATAGTACCAACTCTCCACACAGTCAGCAAGCACACACTGAAGAGTAGAAGCAAAAGCAAAGAGTTAATATCCCCTGCACTTAGTTAGGCAAAGCACCCCAGCTGGGGGGCCTAGTATGACCTACCAATTCCTCTATTTAACCTATGGATTCATATCTTAAGGAGAGAGAGTAAAAACTTGGCTCAATCCTCTTTTTGCTCGTTCCACTTCCGTTACACTCGCTGGGTGAAGATATCGAATTCCAGATAGGAGAGAAAGTATACTTCCATTTCAAAGCCCACTCTGTGTAAGAATCAGCAGTTTGCCTAATTTCATGGACCAGGGGAGCCTCTCCAATCCATCCTCTTTTTAATCTTACCCAACTTAAGCAGATGGACATGGTGCCCCGGCTTGCAAAAGGATAGGCGTGTACAAGGTAGTGAAGAAACTTGAGAATAAGTTCAAAGAGTGAGAGGGAAGGAGCGAGACAGCAAGTGCCTCAGATAAGCGAGAAGGGTCTCTCTTAGTATATAAGAAAAAGCACTCCTCACAAGAAGGAAGGAGCATAGTCAAGTGAGGTTTATAGCACTCTCCAAAATAGTAAAGTGAGAGAGAAAACTAGTAGCACTCTGTACCCAAGGTTAGCTCTTTTCCTTCATGCTGATGGTGTGTACACTCTACTTTTGCTATAAGTGTGAAGCCTTGACTGGCTATCTACTTGCCCTTTCTCTTTGCCCGGGAGGGGAAAAGGTAGAAGTATGAGTAAAGAAGAGGAGTTAAGATGGTTGGCTCATAGAAGGAAGGCACTTTTCATAGCTATCAGCAGACTTTCGACACCGTCACGATAAAAAGGATTCTCTTTTCACTCGTTATTTGCCCGCCCTCATAGCTTTTCTCCTTCTATTCTTTTACTTAATCAAAAGCAAGCCCATGCATGAATATACGTTCGTTAAATAGGATTACTAGGCCTAGTATAGTTGTTCAGCTAGTTTTATACTCTTCCTTCCCTCGTTTACTCAGACAGATGATACTTTCCTTCTGCTTGGCCGCCTACTGTTCTAGCTCTCCGATGTTCCTTGCCCTACTACTACTACTTTATTCACTTTCCTGTATAAATGTAACCTACCTATGTCTACCACTTCCCAGGTCTCCTTCTTTTGTTTCTGGTACTCTTTTATTGCCGTTTGAATGAAACTGCTAATTCCACCATTCGTCCCGTCATCCCTTCCATTGACACTTTTGATTGCCGTAAATGAGAAATGAGACTATTGTTCTATGGGTAGTAATTCAAATCCAATAAAGTAAGTATCTGCTATTGCACCGCTACTGAACTGGCTTTAGCCAATCTCCGGAACTCCATTCTTAAGACTAAATCATCCAGGCAACTTTGAGGTTCGGCGAGCTTTGTCTTCTTGGACTCTCTCTCTTCGTTCCGAAGGAAGGAGTAGGGACGATGACTTAGTTAGTTATTTAAGGACTATTCCTATCTTTATGATTCAAAATCAGTCTTCTGGTAGCCGTCTCGAAAGATTGATGGAGTGCTGTCGGTAACAGTAAGAAAAGTGCCATAGAAAGGAGCATCTTTATGTAAATATGAGCGAAAGCAGGACTTAGTTTAGGAGTTTTCCTATATTGTTTCATTCTATCTTACGGATTATTAATCAGGTAGAACAAAGATAGTTTCAATTAGGGAAGCAGCAGTTACCTTTCTAACTAATCTTTCTATTCGGTCCATTCGACTTCTTTTTGCAAATGGTTGGACTACTTGACTTCTCACAGATAGATTTGCACCAAGGGAGGACTCGTGCTCATTCTTATGGGCTTGTGGAGGAAATGCAAATTGTTGAGTTGAAAGAGGAGGTATAGATATGGATAGACATTTGGAAACGATCGACTCCTATATTCCATAACAGTATCGCTTAAATTGCAGAGCTTAGTCTCAAAGTGCTTAGCTTACTCCAGCATACCTTCTTAGTTGAATGTCTTCTTAGAGTTTTGAGAAATACCTCTTCCTTTCTATCTCTCGCTTGTCTTGATTGGGGTACATAACTAGCTGCTTGAAAGGTGGTATGTCAAAAAATGTCATTCCAGGCACTCTGAAGAAAGATACTGGATCTATCAAAGAGAGGCATTCTATACCGTGGAACACTTCCAGAGGGTATGTCATCTTAGAATATCAAGAAGGATACTAACCTCAAAGCTTGGACCAGAGAGACTACCAGGTGAGGCAACTTATCTTTCTCTAGCCCCCCTACTAAGCTCATTATGCTTAGATAAGGAACTATTCAAGCTTTACTTTTGTACATGAGTGTGCGAAACTTCCTACTCCCAAATCATTGTTCAGGTGTGAGCCTACTTATTGAACTATTCCTTTGTTTGCAACACCTATCTCCTTACTACTAACTCGTCTATCTCACCTTGGTACCCTTATTTTATGAATTAGATTTCAGAACACATATAAGAGAGCTTATTCACTTTGGCTGTTCTTTCGGTGGGTTTAGAATGAGAAGCTTGATTCTCCATCCCTCCTGCTCGATCCCTGGCTTGACAAAGTCTCGTTATTGAAAACAAGTTCGTTAACACAACAAGTGATTACTTTCCTACGTACGGTCATTTTGGCTATCTTTCTCTTCCAACGGTCTGCTTTACCATTCGATTCTTCCAGCGATTTACCTGTGACTAACCTCATCACCTATGACCAAATACCTACTTAGCTTTCCAAAGCACTTGATGCATCCTACTTGTGGAGCTTTTCCTCTATCTGTCCGGGTGGCTTTCCCATGATGAACTACTTCGGTTAATCCATCTGTTCGACTTCTTCAACTGCCCGCTGACCAGTGTACTATTACTTACTTTTGCTTTGAGCGTCGCACTCCAGTGGCTTTCTTTCCTATGGCTTGGATGGGGGGTGGTCTCCTCCTCAACAAGATCTATATCGGTGTCATTATTTACTTATTTAGACGATAGATGAGGGCCCGAGAGCTTACATTGATACCCTACGATCTATTTGAAGTCGAGTCAATGAAGGAATGGCTTGAGTGTACCACCCGTGTTGGGCACTTGTTACAGTACTAAAGTACCAACGACAGTACGGCGGCGAGCCAAGGGTAACGATTGAGGAGTTCTTTAATGCTCCAGTCAACAATCACAAATGTCAAGTGTATTGGACCGATTCTATGTTACTTCGATTTAGCCGCCTGGTATATGACTTGGTTGCATGTTGAGGGCTTTATTTAGCTTTAGTAAAGGAAAAAGAGCCAATTCCATAGTGTCAATAACCTTTGAACAATTGTGAGAAACACACCGGGAAGAAGCAATCATTTAGATGATGAAAATACCCGACACTTGAGCAAGCCCGAAAAGCACTCACAATGGTGCCATCTGCTCCCAGATAGAAACATGCTGAGACTGGAAAGAAGGAATAGAAGAGGGGACAACAGATACTCTGGCTGGGGATTGCACTGCAAGGAAGGGCGCGGGGGGCTACTAGAGGTGTTAAATCCTTGCTATTACTCTGCTTGCTAGCAATAAGCAAATTAAGTTGTATGAAAACGGGCTCTTGGTAAGAGTTTCTACTAGCTGATTTGGTCAAGCATTTATGCCTTTTGACTTAAGATTTCTATGATACATGTCAGCACCTGACCTCACCAGTACATACAGTATGGATACACTATGTTAAAACCGCTTGTAAAGCCTGATTTGTGATAGCTATTGCTTCCATTCTGACCAACGCTCAAATATGCTATTGCTTCCACCTCAAAATGGACTATGGGGCAAACTCAAAGACAAACCAAAAGAAAGAAATGTTTCTCATAAAAATCTCCACCAAATGTACGTGACTCGTGTCACAGCTAGGCGGTAGAAGGGCCAGGTAGGGGAGGATAGTTGGCACAGATCGGTACATCAAGTTGGTTGAAAGCACTGCTCCGAGTTAGTGCTGCTTAGAAGGGGAGGGGGGATTATTAGCTCAGTCACCTACAAAAGAAGAGCACAAGGTTGATAGCATGGTCGCTGTACCAACAATTGCTTTTCAAAACAAAGGAGAAAGAAGCACCTATAGAGAAAGAAGGCAAAACTCCACTACCTATAGTCAAAACTCCACCTAGAGTTGCAAGAAGAAAAAACTCTACCTATAGTGGAGTCATTTCTCTCGTCCTTTCTTCTCTTTTCAAACTTTACTACACTAGATTTGCTTCAACAGTACTGACTGCTACTACTCGCTCGCTTTTGCTCCAATTCATGAGTTAAATCTTTCGTCAAGTTCTTTATAAAGAAGAAGATGTATACGTAATAGAGAAGAAGATGGTTTTTCAGAGTGTTTTCCCCCTGACCAAATAATACGAATTTATGGCAATCCATGGAGTCACAAGCTCTCAGTTTTGGGATGAGGGCTGGAAAGGTTCAATATGCGCTTTATATGTTCACCCATATGGATGAATTGCTTCTAACTGAGATCTGGAACTCTATTTCTTTCAAGAAAAGCTTCTTTTATAACTTAGTCCACAATTAGAGATGAGCTATGCAATAGGGGGTGGGGCGGTGGTGGTTAGTTAAATCAAAAGAGCAATAGATCTGTGGGCGAAGATGGTCAATAAGGGTACTTAACCCTACCTAGTTTCTTTTCCAATGACCAAATTTCATTGTACTCTTTTCAAGTCTTCAATGGCTGGAAACCACTTTGTCAAGGGCTAAGTAAGTAACATAGGCTCTCTCTCTTTGAGTACATGTTCAGTTCATACTGCAAGTTCCCGCGAGGCATGCATATGGAATTCGTAAAGGAATCTTGAGAAATAGCTCGGAGTTCACTTTATGGCCTTTCAAAATTGTACCTGCTCCAGCAACACCATCTTTCTTGAATTCCAATTGAAGTACTTTAGAGATGTATTATCTTTGTCAACAATCCTTCCTTTAGATCTCTCACGCCAAATAGAAATTAAAAGCTTGAAAGGGAGGGGTTACTTCCACTCTTACTTTATAACAAGCACTTTTTATACCGCTCTGACCTCTACTCTAGTCAGCTTTTGTACTCTCTCTCCAACCTCGTATAAGTGGTGGAAGGGGGGGGATGGAAGATGGCTCCGACAGCGTGAGGAACTTTGAATGCTCCGTACAAAGGGTCATAGGTAGCTTTTGGAGGTCAGGGAGAAGTGTGTGTGGCCACTGTGCGCAAGCATTCTGTACAGCGATCTTGCTGAAGAGGTCCCCGGTCCCACCTCCATAAAGAAGATCTGGTGACTGCCCATTGTGTTGTTTTGGCTTTGAAGTATCCTCAAAATAAGGCAAGTGAGTCAACGATCTCTGTAAGAGGAATTGGAAGATGGGGATTGCATGGCGCACTGAGATGAAAGGCTGTCTTGGACGTGAGGACGGGCGTCCCGCACCAATTGTCTTCCCAGGATGCGGAGAAGGTGAAGAAAGGCTTTCATTTGAAAAAGTCAATCCAGAAGCATTCTTTCTTTTGACATATTCTGGGGCCCTCTTCGTACCATTAGGAGTACAAGGAACGGTAAGGTAACCTCCTCGCTCTTCTTGTATAGGCGGCGAGGCAATGTGTTGTAAGCCGATGTCCCCTCCGCACTGTTTCGATAGGCAGATCAACTTCCCATTTTCCCTGGTACGAATTGATCTCAAGAAAATGGCTACGGATCTTGTTGATTCTGCGGATGACACCCAAACAGGTCAAAGAAGCCATGTCAGAGGAATGGCAGAGAGTACCGAATTGAAGAGCTCTCAGCCTCTTCCTATAGAGAGAAGTTTTCCCGTGCCCAGTGGCGGTAGACACTTTTCTTTTACTTTTCGGCTGGCAGGACACATAACCATGTGGTTGCAGCATGGATTGACTGAAATCCAGTGGAACTAATTGGCTTTTTTAGGCAGTGAAGCAAGTGCAAACGGTCAGTTTCTTCCTTGGTTGCCTATGCCAGTACTGACGAGAAGGCTACCTTAGGGGCCATATCCGTCTATATAACAGCCCCTTTTGATGGGTTTACTGGTAATTCTATTGAACCTTTGGATTAGTTTCATTCCCCTTGAATTTGATGAAGGAAGAAGAAGAAGTGCTTTCTTATGTGAATTGAACAGTGACCATCTGCTTAGAATGCAATAATTGGTAGACCAACCTGAAAGAAACTCGGGACAATTCCGGGCCTATCTATTATATTATTGAGAAGTGCCAAGCTATGATGGAAAGTGCACGTCAAGGTTCTATCCGCACCCCATTCAAATGATGGTAGTCATCAGTCAAGTGAAAAAGAAACAAACAATAGGTTGATTGATCGCTAGGGGGACAATGGAAAAGATCATGCCGAATTGATCCCTATTAATCTAATGCTCCAATCCTATATCGAACGCATTCCTCAACTTATAAGAGAAGAAGTAAAGGAACTGTTGGAACGAGGCGAGAGCCCACCTGACCCAGAGGAGGGAAATGCTGACTAGGCAAAAGGGACCTCACAGAGAAGTGACCACACCAAGAATTGACAGGCGAATTATCATAAGCAACTCCCGTGTTATCTTGGAGTTTGACTAAATATTCTGCCTTTCTCTTTCAATTGAGGTACTGCCCGGAGCGTCAGGCCCTTTGATTGAAAGCCATGATTCTATTTATACTTAGCAGAGCTTAACACATGCTTCGACCATAAAGAAATCCCCACTTTGGAAGCTGAACACAGGATATAATAGAGAATTATGGTCTCATTATTGAGAATATTATCTTCATATTGCTTGCTGTTTCTTTATCATGCTATCTGTATTTACTTCCATCATTCTATTCTATTTTTTATTCTTTGTCGAGGTAAGCTTCAGCTCATAGTGGGAATAGAACTAAATCCTTTGCTTAGCCTACTCCATTTGTGAAATCTTGAGAGAGCCCTTCGGTTGGCGTACTTCTGTATATAAGCACCTTCTTGTCTTTTCGACCTTTCCACGGAATGAATCCATGACCTTTCAATAGAGAGGAAGAATACGATGGGGCAGATTCACAGCTAGCTCCTCTCTCTCAGGTGAGGAGAAGACTAGAAAGCAGATACCTTCGTTCGGTCATTTAGCACGAACTTCACTGCCCTAGCGGTCAAGGCCTATGACTAAAATACCCTAAGAAAAAGCTCTTCTCTTTCCCGGTGAATCCACTAGTCAAGATATCCACGCAAGGAGCTCGCTCCCCTTAGCAGTAAAGCTTTCTTCCGCCTCTATAAGAGAAGGTAAAGGTACCAAGCCCTGCGCCATCCATGTTTATCTTCTTTTAACCTTTGCCACCCGGCTATTCCTATCTCTGCTGGTACTTGTCTGACTTTTATGTCAACACTCAACCTCACTGCACTTCTTTCCAACGAAAAGAGAAGAGAACCCAACATAGCTTATCTCTTATATAAGTCTCTTTGTCATGAATGAAATCACGGTTCATAAATGCCAAGTGGAAATCCCAGCCCAGACTTCAATTCACTCGCGTAGGAAACTGGTCCCTATCAATTAATTGTATAAGAAATAGGTAGCTAGTACAGTAGTTGAGTGGCTGTGTTCATTTCAACTTGTTACAGGATTCTTACCTCTAAACTACTCTTCAAGGTAGGCCATACACCAGTTCGTAGTAAGATTAAGGTCGACAACACATCCCTACAAGACTGATGGGGTTATGACAATGCCACTATCTATAGATTTTGCAATCCCGCTAGGCTAACTCTTCTGGGCTCACTTGACTAGAAAAGCAATGAAGAATAGACTGACAGCATTTCAGCCCGCCCGCCACACAAAAACCAAATCATCTGCATACATGAGGTGGCAAATCTCGGTTACCAAAGCCATCAATGCCCTGGCACATGCATGTTCTTGTTAAGAAGAAAAGAAAGCAGTTGATATGCCCGACCAACTTAAAACGAAATGCAATTTCAACAAGTAAACTACAGTTGTTTTTTCCTGATTTAGACATGCTTGGATTGGGAGTTTCAAATAACGGTAGGTATCGGAAAGTAGATCGAAGGGACGAAACCATGTCAGTTATCCCATTATTACTTTCTTAGACTATTAAACATTGTAAGTCAAACCTATTCAATAAAAAAAAGCAAATATACAAAAATCTTCTAATACCGATTTCAGCTTATTTAAGGAAGCGCCACTGCTTCATTTTGGATTTGAATAGCTCTATCACTAGTCTATCGATTCGGTTGTGTGAACTAGGAGAATCGATGGAAGGCTGGTATAGCAAGTTAAGTGAGTCGAGGGATTGCTCTTACTCGGGTCAGCCCTCAACTCCACCATCGGAACAAGTTCTTTATATCTGATATTCCGGGTTGATTGAGCGGAAGAAAGGGTGGGGATGTGTTGATCCCACCACCAATAAAGCATACGTCTCGCCGCATTTTGTCTTTTATGAAACATCATCATGGTGGTATATCGAGAATGTAGTGTTGCCAGACTCGGAGAGTTTATACACGAGTATGCGAGCGCAGTTACCAGAGCGGCAGGAGTCGGGAGCGACTCGGGACCAGTCACCAAAATCGAGTTCACGAACTGGCCTTTGAGTCCGGTGCGAGGTTCTTTCAAAGTCCAAAGCCCATAAGCCAAGCAAGAAAACGGATGCGCGTGCTAACGCGCAACGGCTTTCGCGCTAGCGCTAGTGTGCTCAATCCGTTGCTTGTTAGGTCTTTTCGGATAAATAAAGAAGTCTAATCCGACCAAGTATATGCAGGCCGACTTTGCACTGATCGTTAAAGCAAGAAAAGCGGGAAAAGAAGCAAGTGGATCTCAAAGAAGAATAAATGTTTCTGCTTGGATGGAGACACTCGACTTGCTTCTTTTGTCTTCACTCTGCTAGTGGACCTTTCCATCCAGTGAAACTACTACTTTATGTATGTAGCCGCCCTCTTAAAGAAGCACCTTCTTTTCGTGCCACACCAAGCTCCTCACGTTGGTCCCCCTTGCCCTTTCTTCTTGAAACTCCTTATATTCGTCTTTTGCTTCGAATCTTTATTTAGATATGATACTATGCACCTCACCTCGCCGCAATAGATTCTTTCTTGTAGTTGGAAACTAATATCATAGATAGACTGAATGTGAGGTGCGCGCGTAGGCAGCAAACAGAGGTCACTACTAAATACAGCTCACTAATGAGAGCCCATAGAATGAGCCTTGACGTAGGAGAATGAGACGAGACCTTCCGCGGATTGATTCTCAAGCACCTACCGCTCCTTGCTTTCGTTGGAGCCAGCGAGCCTCCGGTAAGACACCAAGATTTGACTACTCACGACACGGATGGACTGACTTATAGAGTGCCCCCTCTCAGGGCTGCTCTAGTTCGAACTACTGGTATGGCATGCTTCCTCGGCCCATTCCCCACCTCTTCCTCGTCGTGGCCCTCATACCTTGGTCATGCTGCCTGCGGTCACATCAAATTGCGAGCACGGAAAGAAGAAAGGAGCCTTCTCAGTAAAGTAAAAAAACAATAGGTAAAGCAAAAAACAAGCTTACTAACTTATTTAACTGAAAACAAAATCTATCCCCAATTCACATAAAAAAAAACTTGGAGGTATGGCTGAGTGGCTTAAGGCATTGGTTTGCTAAATCAACATACAAGAAGATTGTATCATGGGTTCGAATCCCATTTCCTCCGGCAAGTTTGACGAGCGTGCGAAAGACTTGGTTGGATGAAATATCTGAGCTTGTACCCGAAATGAACAGGGAGGAAACTAGACCTCGAACATCGCCAAGGTGGTCGATGCTGATCGAGATCAGTTAAGTCTTTTTTTTCAGACCGGAACCTCAACCAGGATGTGCAAGCTGCAAAGATGAGTCCCTCTTGCCCGTTCCATAGAATGAATAATCCAAGCCTGGAGACCTTTATCCCTGATCGCTATGGAAAAGGTCTTCCATTGCAGGTGCTGGTTTGATATTTTCTTATATCATATATGGTTATGGGAAATGAAATGATGATTGGAAAGCAATAGGCTATGGCACTCTGACACTGCTTTATTTATAACTTTTTATATTACCTAAATAGGCAGGCTTTTTGAAAGGCTTTGACTCAGTTGATTTACATACATAAAGGAAAGACTAATAAACAGAGTATAAGCAAATGAACAGTAAAGACAGTAAAAGACTAAAAGGTATACTATGTACAGTAAAGCAAACTATTCCCGATCGCAACTTTATGATATACCTTGGAATGAGTAGTTATTATTGATTCAGCTAATGGTTAAGAATCAAGAATTCTCGGTAACCGTCAACGGATCCGATTCAGATTGATTGGGCAGGATCAAAATAGAAATTTGTTGAGCAAAGGAAGGATACAAAGTAAAAGAGGAGGGGGATCCTAATGCAGTTCCATATCATTATTTTAACTGATTCTGGAATGGATTTGGATCTTATGGGCTTTTGTTTCAAATTTTTGAAAATACTAAACTTATACATTTCTAAATTGATATAAAGCAATGCCCTAATTTGTCTTTGCGAATTTCATTACTTCGGACCACTTGAACCGCATAAGGCTTTCAAAGACTAGAACCAATTAGACTTTTGAAGTGAAACGTATTTACCAAGTTTTCTTATGTGTTGGATTCTTATCGGTTTTTCAGATCTTGTCCTCTTCAAATCCTAAACCGAATCCAATAAACTATAAAATAAGTTTTACTTTTTGCCAAGTACAGCTGTTGATTCAGATTGGATTATATCGTGTTATGGATCCATTGAGCAAACATAATTTTACTAGTTAAATTCAGATCTCCAGAGCCGTGTAGGAACTTGATACACTGCCTAGTCCATAGCTACTAGTTACCATATCTTAGTTTGATCAGGTTTCTTTCTTTTTCCAGTCTCTACAGCAATGCATGTGAATATAATTGCATGTGAAATCACCTAATGATTAAAGGAACCATTTCTGAAGCCCTGCTTCAGAAGCAACACAACAATTACACATATGGAGTATTTATGACTCTCGATTAAGGCAATGCTTAATTTTTAGCTTCATTTCAGTACATGCCACATCCTTAATACAGATCACACCGCAACCTAAATACTGAATGGTTCAGCTAAAACAAATCCTTAGAATAAATACAACCCTTACATAACTAAATCCACGATTCAGTCACTGCCAGCCTACAAGTAATAAACATCTCAAATTAAAACCAAAATAAAAAATAAAAGCCTGGCGCATCTAATCTCACCGCAACATGTCACTACTTGCTCTCTCAAACCTGATAAATAACATAGACCACAGACCGAGAATGAAGGTCACAAAAGAGAGCTAGAAAGAGCTTTCAACTCCAGGTGGAAGGAGCCTGGTATTTGCCAGGGGCTTCAGACTGAGGAGCATTCTGCTGTGCCGGTCCCTGTGCAGCTTGATTTTGCTCTGACGAGCCTTGTATCTCCACTACACACTCTGACACACCAGGTGGGGGATCATGCACGGTGACCTTTGCCACAGAAATCTAAAAATTCTAATAATTGATAAATTCGAAATAAGCCAGAGAGCAGTACATTGAAGCAAAATTGAAGTTCTTCAGAGCCGGTATTGGTCATTTACACATTATTAACCCCTAATTAAGCTATATTGGTAAATAAGCCTTTTATATAAGATATTAATAGAAGCATGGTACCTTCCGACCGAATTTCAGAAATGTTGCCCAATAAAAGATTCAACAGCAGTGGTGGGAATTCTAATCTCAAAAGACCCTTTTTCGCTTATCTGTCAAGACAACAAGATATTTCATTAGCAAAGTGTTTCTTTTATTTATTTCTTTGTTTTTCTTTTCTAGTTGCTCCAAATAAGTTGGAAGTAATGTGCTAATGTTATGAGATCACATTTCCACATGGTAGTTTTGGCCTCTTTATTTTAGTTAGAGTTGGCAAAATCTGGCATGACCCGAAGCACCCATCCTAATCCAAACCCAACCTAGCCAGGTTCTTTTTAGAAGTCAACGGCCCAAAACCCGACTGAACCTGAACACAATCAACTTGTGAACTGAGCTGGCCCGACCCGATCGGACCCGACCCAACCAATTTCCATCTCAATTTTAGATAGCTCTTGGTTTGTCGGTCCTTTGCTTGAGCGAACTGGAATGCTGGACTTCGTATTTATTGAAATTATCCCCCCTCTTTGGTGGCCATGCTTGTGTAGTTGGTGCTTCGACACTGAGATTTGATTTGGGGTGATGTTCTAGTTGCATATTTAAGAGCCATATTTCTATCTCTTATCTACATTCGATTATGATAGATGTTTGTTTAATTGCAAGGAATTTCCAAAAATGTGAATGATGGATTGCAGAAAGTTATAAATTGGCTGGCTAGTACATAATCAGAAAAGTTGGTTGATTCTTTTGTAATAACCCCATGAAATATTTGCCAAAATATTTTGAGTGCATCAATTACATTACTTGAAAGAGTTATGAGAAAGACGAAAGTGAGGCAAGCAAAAGACAAGTTGACCGTAAAGTAGAAAAAGAAATATAGGACCAAAGGTAGATCTCTGTATTAGATAATGTTCAATCTGTACCAGACAGTACCGATCCAAACTGAAGGAGAAAGCACTTTTTCTTAGTTAGAGAAAATATTATACAAGAGCAACGAAACCCTAAAAAACAAGGGCGTAGCTCTTGCAGGCGACCCTTATTCCATCACATCTGCGATCCGAACCAGTTATATATAAGTGGGTGATTGGAGTGCCCAGTGAAACTGGAAGAGGAGATCCTGAGCTTGCTGGAGTAGGATTGCCCGTGTGTACTAACGTGGCGCGGGGCACCGGGGTGTAGTTTCCGGAGGTGCGCACTGCTTTTCTTTCATTACTGGGGAGCAAGCTTCGAGATTCACTCGGACGCAGGACCTGCTCTTGATCTTGCCTTAGGAACGAATTATCCAAGTGCACCCCCTGCATCCCTTACTGCGAGTCTTGTTGGGGCTGCGGAAATGATAGGACTCGTCAGTGTCGATGTCACTGCAACCAAGGTATGTGCCCTCCAAAACCACCACTACACCCCCTTGCTATCCTTTTAGCGTTCCAAAAGATCCATCTTATAGTAAGCCTCCTTTTTATAAGGAAGTAAGCCTGCCGATCAATTGATTAAGTCAATCTAGTGAGATTCGTCAATTAATTTGCTTTCATTTCAGTTTCACCCCAGTCAGCGCTTTTACCAAAGCCGGGATTTAAGATACCGGACCCTACCTTAGAGAATATCATTTCATTTCCTTCTCTTCCTGCCCATCAAGAAGCAACCGTCTCCCCCTTCTAGTACAGAGGCTTAATATAGAAGCTTGGCTCTTGCGTGTACCGAACTCCTGTGGTTACAATATCTTCTTCAAGAGCTTCACTTTTCTCTGCCCATGCCTCCTACGCTTGCTGAGGCAAATGGGCTTCAAGCTTAGAAATCGTTCTTGGGGCCTAGCGTTAAGATTAGAGTTTTGACCTAATTCCTTTCACTCTTCCTGCACGAATTGGATGTTCAAAGCTGCGGCACTCAAGAAAGCATGGAAAAGATCACTGACGAGCTCCATCTCTAAGTGTCAAATTTGCAGTTTCCTCCTCGAGTCTGAGATGAGGGTGAAAAAATAGCATTTCTTAATTAAAGAAAGCCCTTATCAAGTAAGTCAGCCAAGAGACACCACTCCTCTAAGGAAGCGAGATTCCACTACTTAATGATTATGATATGCCATCTCGATAGATTATTCTCTACCTTGACTGGCATTACACACCAGCGGAGATCGGGGAAGACGTTCCACAGCGGCAGTACGAGCTACACTTGAGAACTTGATTCTTCCGCTCTTTTTTATTCAATTGTGAATAGCAAGTTTTTAGAGGCAACTATTACTTTGAACGGGTTTCCAGCTTTCATCAGTCTGCATATTATCTAAAATAGTGCATTTTTTCTCGGGTTGTGTTTCAGCTGTGATGCCGCTAGTCCAAAGCTAGCTATCGGTTCCAGCAAATCTACAATCCAACGATCGTAGACGGATGTCGGTAGTAAGAAGCGAGATACTTGGTCTGTGGAAAGGAATGATTTTTTCCTCGGAGTCCTGTACCTTAGCGCTGTGCCCGAGCTATCACAGTGTTTCTACCACTTTATTCAGAAAAATCTCATTATGACTTCAATGGCTGACCTTCCCCTAGTAAGAGGTAAGGGATCCCTCTCCTGACTCCTTAATAAAATCACCTGCGTATAGGTACCTATCTATGCCTCAGGACCTAGTGAACAGCTTATTAAATATTCGGCGATCATAAGTATGAAAAGTCTCTCTTTCCCTAACGTCGTTTCCGGGTTCAATGTGACCGACACCATCAGTTAGAAGGAAAGCTTTCGGCCATGCAGTGGTATTACAACTGACTATACCTTTCCTATTCTTTCTCTTACTTGCCATTTCTATTGACAGCTGTTGGGAAAGGCTTGGCTCAGCTCCACTCTACCCTCTCGGACTATGCGCTCCCCTAGCTGGTTAGTGAGTAGAAAGGATACCATCCCAACAAGCAACGGATTGAGCACACTAGCGCTAGCGCGAAAGCCGTTGCGCGTTAGCACGCGCATCCGTTTTCTTGCTGGAAGGTGAACTATTTCTTTGACGATCTGTAGCGATGTGTAAGCGAAATCATGAAATTAGTGGTGGTATGGCAGGGGTGATCGGAAGTAGGTGGTAGTAATAGATTAGGTGCCCCACCTCCATAATAACTGGGGTGGCGGTATCTTAGAGTATATGACCTATATATCTTCTAGATAACTACCAGTCTCGATAACCAATAGTAAAGTGTCGAGCTCTAGAAAGGGTAAAGAGTACCAGTCTATCTATCTCTCTTTCAACCTATTGATCTCTATCTCTCTATCTCTCTAACTATCTATCCATATATCTGTCTCCCTATCTATATCTCTGTCTCTCTATATGTTTTCATTCATCTCGAATAATTGGTGAATTACTGGATTTAGGCATGGAGAATACGGTATAAGTGTAGTCCTAAGCAAGAGAGGAGGCTGGAACAGTAAAATCCGTTGTGGCAGTAGAATGACCAGCTCTTTCTTCCTCTTCTAATTCTGGAAATCATTCATATAGATGCAGTCTCAAAAAAACCTTGACGTGGATCCTTCCTAGCTGTTGTGTCTAGAAGTAATTGTTCATGGCCTATAAAGGTGGTGTGCACGCTTCGTTCGGTAGCACCTTCCTCCTGAGCTGAGTAGCCGTGTAGTTGATAATAGATCGCCTGTTAATGAATAGGTCAACGCTTCCATCCTGGGTTCCTAGTTCCTAAATGGAATGCTTTTCAAGGCGGCTTTCTATCTCACTCCATGTCTTCCATCATAAACCATGTTTCACCTTCTACTATGTCGTGGCATTGAAATTCACTATCCTTGGATTCCGGTACGCCAATCGCCTTGGCTAGAAAACCATATCGAAGTCTTAATTGTACTTTGATGTCCTCTTTCATCCCTTCTATCCGTTGATTTCATGCATTTCCAGAGTAGAATGAGCAGGAAAGTTTGCTATTTCCCTGTCTTAGAAACTCTATATAAGAGAGCAACAAAACAAATAGGAAAGACAAAAGAAGAACAAAGATTCTCGTATATAGAAAAGAACTACAACCTAGCGATTGAACCTAGTTCATACTTGTCTTGTGGAAGAAAGAAGTCCATTTGGAAAAACGGGGGCACAAGCTATGACGGATCCCTACTCACCTATACCATGCATCTCACTTGGCTAAATATACTACTGGATCTCAAGCTACTAGATATACCGGCGCAACGTTCAACACGTTCATACCATACCTTGCTTTTGAAACAACTACCTCTCATGCCGTCACTACCAAATGCCTATTAATCAAACGCCTATGTTACGTTACCCGTTCATGTCTATCTCGCCTATGTAAAGTAGCAAATTCCACTATGAATCGAATTATCACAACCTTCTTCAGTAGGGGTCAGCCTGGATTGAGAAGCAATTGAAACTCAAGGGGGAGACTGGCCCCTTATAATAAGTAGTTGCACACGCATTGCTCGATAGGTTAAGGGAGTTCGCTAATCCGCGCTCTGAAACGAATTCCTCTTTCCCGCTTGAATTCGTAGTGAAATCACCCGGCACAGTCCTTACCGCTAAGTACCCGGAAAGCAATTCTGGTGCTTTTACCAACACTCTAGTTCGGTGCCTAGCCTCCTGTTAGAGTACTTCTTTTCAGATCGAAGGGCATTAGCTCATTCGCAGAGAGAGAATGAGAGGAGGTGGCTGGGACTAGCCAACAGGGGGTGAAGGCGATTCATAAAACTGGTAGAGTAGATATAATTGCACCCAAATAGATGATAGGATCCGTTAACATAGGATCAAACGTAAAGCAGCGCTTACTAGTAGCATAAGAGCATAGACGAGAATTAGACCAGAGAGAGGTTATGAAAGAAGCTAGCCCTCCCCCAAACTAGAGGTCAGTAGAAAGGGGCTGCTTTTGAACTGACTAAATGACGTTTTAGGTAAACGACTGATTTACTAACCGAGAAGACTACTATGCGAGCTAGGCAGTCCCATTACCCACGGATGAGGAAAGAACTAGGCAGGATGAACAAAGTGCTAAGAGACTAATATAGCGTGGATTGAAGCGAATCGGCGGCCATTGCCCTATCTACTGAATGCTCACATAATGACCATCAAGTACCAGTTGAGGAATATAGATAAGAAGAAATTCCAACTCAAAGTCTGATCTTGAAGGAGGTCAAACCAAGGACCTATGGCAGAAGCCAACGAAGGAAGCCGTTAGGCTGGACCAATAGGGATAGAAGAGAGGGCGAAGGAGCAGACGAATCAAGACCCATGCCTAGATCGGTATAGGGGGATCTCCCCAAGCAAAGAGTAGTTCTTAGCCCAAATCACAAATAGGTAGGTCATTTATTGGAACTAGGGGAAGCTTAGGTAGGTCATTTCTGCTTTATATTGCCTTTGGTATATGACTTTCTTTATGATATGTTTTTCCTGTCTTTGAATAGGAGTTCGATGCAGGTACAGGGACTGACTACTACTCTCGTGCATAAGAAAAGTGTTTGTATTGTCTAAAGGATAACGTCACTAGGTCACCAAAGCATATATGAGGAGGAAATGCATAAAATAGGAAATATGTAGTAGTTGTGTAAAGGAGGTCACCTACTGTTGTTGAGTGATAAGATGTCTATGAGTTCTATGACTTCTTCCTGTACGATAGGTACCTGGGCTGTAGGGAATATAGGTTAAATAGGAGTAACCTACTGAGTTTATTAAGTTTGACGTATTGGCACATTAGCAAACATAGGAAAGAGTATTAGTACAGTACAGCTAGGCAATGGCAAGAGTAGGGCACTCACCTATATAGCTAGGGAAAGGATAACTCTTCTACGGAAAACTACCAAAAGGGCTTCGATTCGAGATTCTACCAAAGATAGCTTTCATCGCGCCCAGGGCTTTGAGCCATTCTAGCCACTCATATCCCACCCCCGTTGGTGAAAAACTTAGGACCCTCTCAAGCAATTCCAAAGGCGGTCTACGAGCTTTCCTTTCGGAAGAAGCCCCTCAAGCCATCCCACGGAAGACGATGACTTCTATTGGCTCGAGCAAGGGGAAAGAGTCTAAGGAATAGGACACCCTTGGAAAATGTTGATAGTTATGGATGAAGAGCTTTCGTCTTTGGTCAAGAGAGGCCAACTCCTTCTAAACCTTGCCTTGGTGGCTTAACTTTATCATTATACCTTTTCCCCGGGTCAAAAGAGGGTCTGTGCGCCCTTTCGTATTCTCTAATCATAATGAAGTTGGCCTAGCTGATGAGGTGGGATACTAAGTCAAAAGGTAAGAGGGGCTAGCCGATCAAGCGGCGCATTACGTCCGGCGCTATTATTTACTCTTTCTTATCTTCTTCGAAGCCAACTTCAAACTGAAATCTTATAAGTCGCTTTTCCCTTTACTTAATGAAGGCAGATTTGAGTCGTAGGGACGGACCCACTTCCACTGAACTCTTTCGGGAAGGTTCTATAAGGGAAGAAGAATCAGAGCTGTGACCTGGTTGACTTGATTTCTTTCGGTTAGTCATTACGAGAGTAACAAAGAATAACGTAGATAGGAAGGAGCGATGCGATCTGGAAATTCTTTTTATTTCCTGATATAATATCAAACAAACAGAACTGCTCAAGAAATAGTGTCCTTCTTATTGCCATTTTCTTTTGATTTCCTGCTTGCTTCTTTCGGTTTTGATATTGTCTTTTTATTACGTCGCAACTCAAAGCCTTTTCTCTTTCGTTTTCTTCACAGAAAAAGAAGGGATAAGCTTTTTCATTCAAGCGCCGGGAGAACTACCAACAAGCACTTCAGAAACTCCTACTTACTCGGCATCTACTTCACATCACTGAAATGCTTATCTTTCCTCTCTACCTATACTACTTCTTCAGTTTCCAGCTTTCCAGCAAGGTATTGGGATAGATAACTCAGATTTGTAGATGGTTTTTGGGCAGGTGTTTAAAGACGGAACCTGGCCCAGTGTGACTTCAGGTAAAGTATGGCTGCCTTGTAGGACAGGAGTTTACTTAGCTGCATGCATTCATTGCAGACCTGGCAGCAAGCATCCATAGATAGCAGCCTTTGGTACTTGTTTTATCAGTCTTGGGCAATCGAATTGACAGTGCATGTGTGGAAAAGAGAGCTAGTACCATATCCCAATAATAGGATCTTTAGCTTCCAAAGTAAATCATGAAGAGTAAAGGCCCATAGGAGAGTGTGTCAGAGTAGGGTATTTCTCCACACAAAGATAGTAGGAGAATGGTTCACAAGGTTCGAAGGAGGCATGTCAGTAGGTAGTAGAATAAATCCAACTGGGAGAGTCAATTGCAAAAAAGGCCCTCTAAGCCGAGAGAATCCACCTTAACGTGAGAAGCGAAAAGAAAAGCCGCATTCTAGGGGCTCGCTCCTGTAGCTTTTGTATCTTTGCCTTTCCATAAGAAAGCATTACATTTCTGCTTCAGAAGTCTAGTGACTTTCTTGGGCAGGATAAAGACATTACACCAATAGTTTTGGATGCTAAAGAGGACTGAATTGATAAGCAGTAATCTGCCAGCAAAAGATATATGCTTTACTGTCCAGCTCTCTATTCTTTTCATAATTCTATCAATTAGAGGCTTACACTCCTTCTCACTGACCATATATAAGGGGCACTCCAATATATTTTACTGGCAAGGAACCAAGTTTGAATCCTGAAGCAGCCACCAATTGAGTTTGAATATCTTCATTTATGCCAGCCCTTATAAGCTACATCTCACATTTTTTTGGATGAAACTTAAACCCTGACAGCCGGCGCATATCTTTGATTCATAACATTCTTCAAAGCTTGAACAGCTTGCAAGCCTCAGTGAACACCATAAGATCATCAGCAAAGCATAGGTGGAGGTGGATCTTATCACATTTTGGGTGGTATGGAAGGAGCCCTTCAACAGCTGCCTTATTAAGCATTTGTGAAAACACTTCCATGACAATCACAAACAAAGAGATAAGGTGAGAAAGGATCTCCTTGCCTGAGACCTCTCTTGCAATAAAAATACCCTTATAAACCTCCATTTATAGCATCTGATACGCTCTGATCTTCCACCCCTGGAATATAGTCCAGGCCGAGAGACAACCAATACGCAATTACATCCATCGTACGCTCGGCCATCCTTTCGGCATCCCTAAAACCCGTGGCGGAAGGAAAGGAAGGGTTGAATCCAATTAGCCACTTGGGCTTAAGCATTCTCGGGTGGACGGACTACATTATAGGGAGGGTGCTATACTAAATATGGATAAGGACAACCTATATTGGATAGGTCAGGTGCGCTGCTATCGCCGGCGGGCAGTACTGCTACCAGAAAAGATATACTAAAATGAGTCGTTCTCTAAAAACTTATTATGTGCTGATTCGAAATAAGACCTGAATAGCCTGATAAAGGAATCGGAATGAGAAGTGCAAAATCCAAGATGATGAAGTGAAGAGGCAAGTTTGTGAAACCTTCGCGCTTAGACCTGCCAGTTTTAATGGATTGGATCTCGTTTCATCCAAAAGCAAAGAAATAAATTACACTCTAATTATATAGTTTATGTAGATAGCTTTTCTTTTTGTTCCTTGCTTTGCTTTTAAGCTGGCTTCCTTTGATGCCCACTGCTTCGTCAATACGGCAACATGGAATCCGCATCTGAATTAGCAGCTTCCTTACTTGAGCAGCCTTCCTTTTTGATTCAAAGCAAAAAACCAACCCGTCTCGTTGATATTCTGATAAGACAAACTATCTTTGACCAAGCACTGAGTTTCCTCTAAGCGGGATAAAGACAGGCTTTGATACCCAGGGAGTGAATTCATGAACGACCTTATAAACCCTACGCCTTTCCACAATTCCTCAATTCCCTTCACTACCCTTTTGAAATCTCAACCCGGCTACCACTTTCTTCGGGTCCTTGGATGCCTATGCTTTCCCCTCACCAAACCCTACAAGAATCATAAGCTACAATCTCGCCGCGCCCTACCTTGTGTTTTTCTCGGATATGCTCTTTCACAAAAAGGATACCGGTGCTTACATTTACCAACTAACAAAATTGATGTATCTAGACATGTTATTTTTGATGAAGGGGTGTTTCCTTTTCAACATGCAACAGCCTCTTCAGATTCATTCAATGGCTCGGATCCACCTGCACCTCAACAATTGCTCTCTGTTTCTCCTTTACTGGTGCGCAACCGCCTCACACTTCCTCTTCCGAAACCAGCCCCACCAATCATGTCTTAGCTACTTGAATTTATCCCTCTGGCCCAGACAACTTATATCCTTCAGGCCCAAGAATCCCTTCTAATTCGGGCCCATTTCACCTTGCTTCACCAGGCCGAAACCAACCCACAAATACTTCCTCACCTCCATCCGCTTCTCTGGGCTCCCCAAATTCTAACCTCCACAGCTCCGCTCCCCAATTAAATCCTTCCCCAGCCCCCTTCTTCTCCACCTGTTATCTCCACCCCTTCCTTCACACTGCCTTAAAGCTCTGCTCATCCTATGGTGACCCGCACCCGTGATCAGACTCGCCGACTCAGGACCTTTCCTGACCATGTTGCTTACTTGGCTTCTATTGATGCAGAGCCTACTTCCTTTTCTCAAGCTACTGCTATTCCGGCGGCACGCAATGGCGGTCGAAATCGATGCTCTTGCCAAAAACAATACTTGGACTCTTGTTGCCCCTCCCTCCGATCAACACATTGTCGGGTGTAAATGGGCAAAGTAAAGCGCCGAGCCGATGGATCAATTGAACGCTATAAAGCACGACTCGTAGCTAAGGGGTTGAAGGTGTTGATTTTCCGCCCGGTCGTTCGCCCTACGACTATTCGGGTTATCCTTGCGCTTGCGGTGACGTTTCATTGGCCTATTCATCAATTGGATGTGCAAAACGCGTTTTTACATGGCGATCTTGTTGCAACGGTCTACATGAGTCAACCGCCCGGCTTTGTCGATGCTTCCCGGCCCTTTGCCTTCTCTCGAAATCACTCTACGGTCTCAAGCAATCACCGAGGGCTTGGTTCCAAAAACTGAACTCGGCCTTGGTGAGTTTCGGTTTTAGTGCTTCTCACTATGACCCATCTTTGTTTGTTCATAACTCTCATGGTAACACTACCGTTCTCCTAGTCTATGTGGATGATATCCTTCTCACTGGGAGCGATCCGACTTTTGTTATGGTCAAAGGGGGACTGCTTTCTTGGTAGCGTGCGTGCGAGGGCTTAGATCTCTTTCTCCCACCTTTTACCAGCAAGCATTATCCATAAGACCAGTAATCTCTTTTCTTTCGCAGGAGTAGTGTGCCTAGGTGAAGAGTTGCTTCAGCATGAGGCAGTCTTCCTATCGCTAGCCATTAACTTCGCACTTTTTCTCCTCTAGAGCAAGAATGGAATTAGATTCCGCAACCTCAAGCTCATCCACGTTAAGGCCGTAAGCTGAGGAACGAAGTCCTGCAATCCGATATAGAGATGTTTTCACTAGAATTGTGAGTAGCTTTATTCAATAAGTAATCTTTTTCTTTATCAACTAGCCCTTGCTTAGTTTGTTTTTTACTTCTTATCTTTACATTCCAAACGTAACTCTTTTATCTCAAGTGCTTCTGTAGCTAGTGCGGAAGGGATTTTCTTCTAGGTAGTGTTGGATGGGAAGAGCTCTAAAGAAGAGAGATTACCTACCCGAGAGAGAGGTGGAGAGTAAAGCTCTGTAGAGTGTGCCACAGTTCTGACGAGGTCTTGGATGAAACCACTTGTGCGAGGATTGGCTCAGATAGTGACGATCGTAACCATCCAAGAAGCAGCTGATCTTGCTGGTGCCAGGTCAGGTACGCGCTATTGAGTTGTATTTCGCCAGAGGAGGTGGTGATGGTCGGAGAAGGTGGTGTAGCATCAAGAAATTGATGCAGTTTGTATCCATGGAGAAGGGGAACAATTTGGGATTGCCACGATAGGTAGTTATTTCTTGTTAATTTTGTAGAAATTGAATGATTTAGTAGCACAATTGGATCATTTTGTGTGCTATTGGGTTGATTGGAGAGAGGGGAAGAATTGGTAGAGGTCGGATCAGCCTCCATGGGGCTCTGATACCATAACGGGAAAGATACAGAGAATAGGAAATGCAAGAAGATGAATTTGTCTTTATTTCATTGTATTGTTTACATGTACAGTAGCGTTATTTAAAGAGATAATATCTCAGTTTACAATGCTATAACAGAAGGCTGTTCTAACTAACATCTCTAACTAATTCTGTTGCTAACACTATCTAATTCTGGTGAATAGTGCGCATAACTGGATGTGTCCAGTATATGCTTATCAGACAGATTAATTGTTGCTGTCAGAGTCTCCCATTCTCCATCCGCTTCCGTTGTGACGATCACCAATGTATCACTGTCTCTGCGTGTTCACGAGTTGTTCGATAAAAATCATTGAGTACTTGCACACAGCATATGTTTATTGAATCATAACTCATAGTCCTGTACCGTGACTATAAGTCTCGAGTCTATATATCACTATAAACCTGCCAAGCCAAATTAATCTCATTCAAACGTAGACAAATTGAAAGAGACTCCTCTGTCTAAAGCCATGCGCTACGGTTATTCGCGACAGATCAGCAATCCATGACGGGTATTTTCTCCTTTTTACGGATGATTTTAGTAGAATGAGTTGGGTTTACTTCTTGCAAAATAAAATAAGGGAGAAACATTTGAAAACTTTAAGAAGTTAAAGGCCAGAAAAACAAACTGAAAAGAGTTTTAAGGTGTTAAGGTCAGATAGAGGAGGAGAGTTCCAATCTACAGAATTTAAGAAATATTGTTAAAATGAGGGCCCATGAATTAACCACACCTTATACACCTGAACAGAATGGGGTTGCATAGATAAAAAATAGAACTGTGGTAGAATTGGCTAGAAGCATGATAAAATCAAAAGGTTTGCCGAAGGGCTGAAGCAGTAGCAACTGCTGTTTATCTGTTAAACTTGTCACCTACCAAAGCAGTGATGCATAGAACCCCAGGCTTGGTTTGAGAGAAAACCCGGAGTTGGGCATTTAAGAGTGTTTGGTTGCATATACCTTAATCAACTCACAAAGGAGAAGAAATAAAACTGGATGAAATATAAGAGAAGTGCATATTCATTGGTTACTGCACACAGTCTAAAGGTTACATACTAAATAACCCGAACAGTGGTAAAATTGTGGTGAGCAGAAATGTTTTGTTTGATGAAAATTCAAGTTGGCCATGGAAAGAAACAGTACAAGAAGTAGAGATTTTAGAACCAGCGGAAGATGATGTAGAAGGCATTGAAACTGTGCAACAACCAATTAATTCAAGCAGTAGCACAAGACCAGCAAGCAGACCTATCATGAATGACGATTTTTACCCTGATACACCAGTGAGGAAGGTCAGAACTGTGCAAGAATTGTATGAAACCACACAAGTACTATTTGTTGCAGACCCCACAACCTATGAAGAAGCAGCAGAAAAGGAAGAATGGCGTCAAGCAATGCAAGAAGAATTGGCAGCAATTGAAAAGAACCAGACATGGCAGTTGATTGAACTTCCTGAAGGCAAACATGCTTCCGCTCGCTCGTTCCACTTAGGTTTCACTCGCTGGGTCAAATGGGTATTCAGAACTAAGTTTGGTGCAGATATAAGTGTGCAGAAGTACAAAGCAAGGTTAGTAGCCAAGGGTTATGCTCAGAAATATGGTGTAGACTATGAAGAAACTTTCTCTCCTGTGGCCCGCCCGGTTTGAGACAGTGAGGCTGTTGTTGGCGTTAGCAGCTCAATTGAAGAAACCAGTCTACCAATTTGATGTAAAATAAGCTTTTCTCAATGGAGAACTCTCAGAAGAGGTGTATGTTGAGCAGCCTGAAGGATTTGAAGTAAAGAAAGGGTAAATAAGATTGGGTGTACAAACTGGCAAAAGCACTGTATGGGGCACCAAGAGCATGGTACAGCAAAATGGACTCTTACTTCAGAAATTCTGGGTTTGAAAGAAGTAAGAGTGAGCCTAATCTCTCTCTATGTTAAGATAA